TTGGTCCGATACCCATCATTTGTCAAACTGGTTGGATTTGCAAAAAGCCGTGAGAACAGGATTTTTGCTGTAATAACAGATATAGCCAAAAATGATAATCCATTGTTCTTCTCGTTTTTTTTTTTCGTTTTTTTGAGAAGATTTGTGCGAAACCTACAAAAACCTACACCTTACAACGGTATTTATAGAGAAATATTGGGATGAATATTAACCAAACAATTGTGAATATTAAACCCAAATTGTGAATATTCTTATATATGTCAATTTCCTCAAAGTCAACGTTAACACCTTATTGTATACCATGGAATCTTACAAGGTGACATTCCCAATAATACGAACGTGAACTCAAGGAGGTCAATATTAACGGCCAGGAACATTGTAGAAATTAATCTCGACTTCCATACCTATCTACTTACCTAGAGTCCGGGACCTGTATGTCTAGATCCCCAGGTCCTTCCGCCTTGCCAGGTGGCCCTTTGCCAGGACCAACTACATTAGTCAATCGATTGTATGCAAATGTGAAGGTGAAGGTGTCAGTTTCACGTTTTAAGGTGTAGGTTTTACGCTGAAAGGTGTAGGTTTTACGCGGAAAGGTGTAGGTTTTTTTTCAATTACAGAGTGAGTGTGTAGGTTGTGTAGGTTTGAGAGAAATCTTTATAGGATATTTTGACCGGGATTCACCTTATGCAGTCGGATATGTCACGTTGTCTTTCAATGTCACGATTTACCCATAGAGGCAATCGACTCACCAATGCAGTGGGGAGCTTAAATCAGCTGGCAGACAAGCTAGTGAAGGCCAGCCAGGCGGGTGCTCCTTTAGGAGGAGCACCCACCTGGCTTACAAGCTTGTGTGCGGCCAGCCAGTGAAGACAAGCTAGTGTGCGGCCAGGGTACGTAGGGGCCACCGAATACAATGCCAGCTAGGGAAGGCCAGGCGCGGGTGCTCCTTTTTAGGAGGAGCACCCACCTGGCCACCGAATACAATGCCAGCTAGGGAAGGCGGGAGCTTTAGGAGGAGCACCCACCTGGCCAACCACAGCTATTTCGGCCTATTTGAGGTGAATATTCACAGCTATTTCGGCCTATTTGAGGTGAATATTCACAGCTTATGTATTTTCGGCGCCAAAATAGATATTTAGGTGAGATATTTGTAGTGTGCCCCGCAGGGCGCGTAAGTACACATATCTTTGTTTCTTTGGTAGTGTGCCCCGCAGGGCGCGTAAGTACATATCTATCTCTGTAGTTAGCCCCTCTATAAAGGGCACAGCACTGGCACATATCTATATCTATATCTGTAGTTAGCCCCTAAAACACACATAGGGTTTTCATTGATCCGTCACATCGTCACATCGTCACATCCTCAAACATAGGGTTTGAGGATCCGTCACATCGTCACATCGTCACATCGTCACATCCTGTTTAAGGTCTCAGGCTGAAGATTTCTCTTTTCTGGCTCTAAATCCCTCAGGGTTATTGCGCCTCCGCCAGTGGCCACCTTCCACCATGCCAGTGACCACCTCCTACAATGCCAGCTTCAGGCCAGGCGGGAGCTCCTCCTCAAAGGAGCTCCCTCCTGGCCACCCATTCTGTCTGTAGTTAGCCCCGCAGGGCCCGTAAGTACACATATCTTTGTTTCTTTTGGAGTGAGCCCCTTAAACAGGGCGCAAAGTAAGTGCACATATCTTTGTTTCTACCCTCCCCTTAAACAGGGCGCAAAGTAAGTGCACATATCTATATCTATATATGTAGTGAGCCCCTTAAACAGGGTAGTAAGTACACATATCTTTTCTACCCTCCCGAAGGGCGCGTAAGTACACATATCTTTCTACCCTCCCTCCCGAAGAGCACATAGTAGTTTGTGGAGTGCCACCTTCCCAAAAGAAGGTGGCACTCCAACTCAAATGAAATTTAAGATTTGTCAAATGCCGTAATAAGAGTATATAACAAGATTAAGCATAATTTATATAAAGATTTGAGCTAAACCTACACCACCTACACATTCACTCTAAGTAGGTTGAAAAACCTACATCAACCTACACCTTCCAGCGGGATTTCCATCGAATTAATTGGAAAACCTACACACATTTCGGATGTGACGATGTTCAGAAAAATATTAACCCTCTTTTCCGCAGGAGAAATCAAAAGAGATGTTTAAGTGCTATGCCCTGTTTAAGGGGCTAAACCCAGAGAGCTTTTCACTGCTAAGCCCTGTTTAAGGGGCTAATGGTAACGCATTTCTATATGCCTTCACTATGGCATGCCCAGAGATTTTGACTGTCCCAAGGAGCTAAACTAAGAAATAATGAGATGTTCAAGTGCTGTGCCCTGCGGGTTTAACTAAACTAAGTTAAGTAAGGGTTCTTAAGGGGGTGCCCTTCCCTTAAGGGAAGGGCTTTCTATACTATACTTATAAGGGTGCCCGGAAGGGTTTTCTAGATTGAGGAGGAGGTGCCCGGAAGGGCTTTCTATATGAGGTGCCCGGAAGGGCTTTCTATACTTATGGGTTCAGTACGGCTTAGCCCAGGGGCTAACCACAAAAGAACAATATTTCGTGTGTGCGGGGGTTGGCAGGAGGTGCCCTGCGGGGCTCATGAGAAAAGAACAAGATATCTTCTTTTGCTATGCCCTTAGGGACTTAAGTTATCCTTTTGAACATTGTGTCTTTATATTGCCTTGGTTTGAAAAGTTTTTCAATATAGCTTTCACCATCTAGCTTGAAAAGCTAAATATGCTCTTTTTAGCCTTTGGTCTGCTATGGCTATACGTTCTTTAGACTCCTGGTCTTGGATCCGAACTTGTCATACTCTGGTACTCGGCTTCATAAACACCACCACACTTGCTGCTGCCGTTATCACTTCGTAATTTTCGTTCAAGTGCTAACACGAAATTCTAGTTATAAGGCCATGGTGATGAAGGAAGGATAATGTTTTCTCACTTTCGTGGTATTGCTTTCGAAGAACTTCAAAAGTGTAGCGAAGACTTTCTCTTTTGGTAATACTTGAGTTTTTGGCCCCACCACCCCCAGTCAACCTAGGTTATAATGGGGCAGACGACGCTACAAAAGAATAAATTTGATATTGGGAGGGAGCGAGCAGTCTGCGCTCCTCCGGGTTAATTCCATGGTTCCAGCATTCCAGTGTTTTGCATTTTCCTAGCTAGCTCAGGTCCTCTTTCTTCTCTCGCCCAGAAGATAGGCACGGGCCCATGGCGTGCCAGGCAAGATGCATGGTATGATAGGATTTAGAAGTCTGGGTCTTTGGTTCGTGCTAATGTGGTGTTTAGATAAATTAATAAATAGAAAACTGACGATGTAAATAAAATACAATCGATTATCTACCCAAAAAGAGAGAAAATCCCACAGACCTATAATGGTCATAAATATAGTTAATCCAAGTAACATAACAAAGGCGTAATGATAAACAAATCCACTTTGAAGTTGACTCATTTGCTTGGCTAATCTTCGGAATGTTACGGAAATTCCATAAGGACCCAAGATCTCAATAGCACCCTTGTCTAAAGCTTTGAATGAGACTTCGTAGCCAAAACGCAAAAACCATCTCACTAGAAAGTCATGGAAAACTTTATCAAAAAACCAGCGCTTATTCAAAAAGCAATAAAGTCGATTACCAAAAGTACTAGTTTTCAAAGCGAAAATGAATTAATTTGCTACAAAATTTACATTATACGCCAGAAAAGCACCTAGAGTACTAAAGGAAATAGGTATTAGTTTGATAATGGTTGGAGTAGCAAACTCAGATTCGGCAATAATCTCATTTGGGGGTAGTATGAAAAGGGAATTAGCCCAAAAATTGGATAGGGGTCAAGACTTACTTCAGCCCATTCCAGGCTTACTTATTTTTTTGAAGTGCCCTCCGAGCCGCGCAGAATAGTCACCTATTACACGGCTCACTAGCTCTGCTTGTTTTGGGTTTGTGTACTTCGCCGCGGAGTTTCCTTGATAAGTGCCCTTTTCGCTTGGGCCTCGGTTGGTTGGACATAATAATAAGGAATTTTTTTCTTAGAAATAGTAAGAGTTAAATCTGCTTACGGCTTACACAAAAGGCTCTCTGCCTTGCTTCTTCCATTCATATTTTTTAGCGACATCTCCCACCACCTGCTGATTGGCACAACGCGCGCGTATAGGCAGGCGAGGGGGCCTTTACCGTGGAGCCATGCCAAGCAAAACATGGAGTCAGTCTTTACAGGTCGCCGGTGGCTTGTAAGGCTCATAAGTTTGTCTTGCTCTATGGGGCAAGATCTAGGAATAGTAGATAGCATGGGTCAGCATCTGTGTTTTGTTTTGGTGATTGGTTTCCGGCGTGCACCTTTTTATTATGCTAGAGATAATAAGTCTTTATAGCGGGGAGATAAGATCCCCTGGATATGTTTGGAAGTACCTGATCTACCCACCACTTTCAGCATTCCATATAGGTCATCAGTGACTCCGAAATGGTATTTTTTTGCGGTTCAGCGCTAAAGCCGTTGCGGAGGTCATTTCCCAAAGTATGAAACACTTTAGTCATTGTTCCATGTTTTTCTAAAAGACGGCGTACGTTTTGGCCACGAAAGATTGCATGACGTAAGATATGTGGATGGAGTATTCAGCGTTCCGCGCAAGTCAAGTTTGGACCACTCTTCCAGCCTGCTGCGTAGGTGTTGATCTTAAGTTGACTACGCTCTGGGTAAACTGCATGAGTCCGAAACACGTGGTTGGTTCGTTTCCTTGTAGGACTACTTGATATTGCTATCTTCAGAAATATTTGGCAGTGTTCGCGTTCATAGTCAGGTACTGGCTCCAGACCGAGAAAACTCTTTGGGCGTTTTCTTCGCATGAAATGCATGGCGTTTTCTCTGGCTGAGAGCCAGCCCCCGCTTTTGATTAGCTTCACGAAGAAAGTCCGAAGGCCTTGGTTCGCTGCCGTTGCCATACTAGTCATTAGTTGTAGGTTCCGGCTTATTATATATATGCCCCGAACTCTTTGCGATACGTGCGTATTTTTTTTTCTCCATGTCCAATGTCAGTCGGAGTTTTTCCCATCTTGCCCCTAGCTCCACCGCGTCTGATCGTGAGTCGGCAATGCAGGAGTCGTCCGTGAACCGTGTATATTTCATTCGACGATACTGGAGATGGCTGGTTCAGGAAGCTTTATTGCCGCCGCATGGGTACTGCTGTCTGGTGCGCCGGGTCGATTTGTGGAGTATTGTCCTTGTTGTATTACTTTGGCTTTGCGGCCTTCGACCTATTCGTCTAGTTTGTTGGGATATATGTGATAAAATAGAGGGAATGAAAACCGCGTAGCGTTCTCTGCCCTCGTCCTTTTTTTTCCTGTTCGCAGCGGTGGGCCGGCCTTCCCTAGCTAGCATAGTTGTTTCCTGGAGTAGGTCTTCCGTTTCCCTGTCAGGCTCGAGTTTCTTTGCCTCTAATCTTTACGGATGAGGCTTTGCTTATAAGAAGTATTGGCTAGCTCGTTGGATGATTCGACATAGAGTCTCATGATCCACCGTGCGAAAAACTTTGACCTGTGGCTTCAATTCAATGTACCGCAGCCATTGAAAGTTTTGCTATAAAACCCAGTGCACTCACTGTGGGGCTACTTCTTGGCGGCTGTGAAACCCGTGCCGTGCTGGCTGGGAGGTCCGCTTTCAGCGTGGCTCGTATTTAGGTTATAGGATCATACAACTTATTACAAGAGTCTGCCTTAAAGCGGGTTCAAGTGGCCGTCTTTCTCTCTCCCGTTTTGGGTATGTACGGTATAGTGCCCTCCCCTCCACGAACGAAATTGACCGCTGAGAACGGCGTTGCGGGGATTGGTGAGTCGTCATAGGGAGGGAAGGCTGTGATTGTGTCGCAGTTTGCTCTAAGTGTCATTGATCTTAAGTTAAGGCACAAGCTTTTCCAGATTATATTACCCATATTCCAATATTTATTACGCAGGAAACCTGTCAGATGATTGTAAACCTTTTCCGGTTTTCGGTAACCAAAAATACAAACAACTAGCAACGCATCCAATCCGTGCTGCTCGCTGTCAGCCTATTCACTAGGTAATTGGTATTTTGGGTGTATTGTTAGGTTATGTTGAGTAAAATCTGCGTAGGTTTTGCAGATGCATAGATCTCTTCCCCTTTGCCAGTCGGCGCTTTCCCCTTACTGGGGAAACGGGTGGCAGGTACTATGGATCCTATGACTCCCAACTGGGGTTGCCTTCCTTCCATTGTTGGGTATCGCCGATGTTGCCTGTAGGTCGTAATGCTTCGAGATGGCCTTTAGTTTTTTTTCTTCTGTGCGGTGGGTAGTCTGCTCCCATGCGACTTTTGATCGCTCTGCGTCTGGCCTTAACTCTAGGCACCAAAGGAAGGCAGGGAGTGTTACAACTTACGTTCGCGCGCTTACCGGGGTTTAAATCCGGTTAGTTGCAGGGTTTGGTGGCCCGGAATTGACTCGGCTTCGCCCTTTGGCCTCATCTCGTGTTGCATCAGGAAGCTCGCGAGGCGTCCTAGGGCAGGCCCTCCAGAGTATGGCCGGCGATTATCCCCCGAGCCCCGCTTTTGTGACATGCTATGTATCCCGTCTTGGTTTCCAAGTAAGGGTGAGTCCCATGCTTTTTTGGTGGATTGCAGTCTCACTCTTAGGTATCCCTACAGGTAACCCTACGGCCGCCCTACCTAAACCAATCATCATATCGGTCCCTAAGCTGCCCCATTACTGGAACGGCTCGGCTTCAAAACCGTACGTGAAGCTTCCGCTTCATACGGCTCCTCTCAGAATCGGAAATTTTCGTGAGCTTTACGAACGGAAGTTCGAAGAAGTATTCCCGCGTGTTTTCAACATGGCAGTGCTTGTGTTAGAGTTTAAAATCGTGTTGTACACGAACACCCAAGGTTTTTGCTTTGATGTGGTCTACTTCGATGTTCTTGCCTTTCCTGAGCATCTTTTGGCAATGTATGCTTATTATTCGAACCTTGAGCCTTCGAGCCTGCAAGAGAAGGGAAGAACTTTATTTATTGGCTTTACGAAGAAAGGTGCGCAGCGCATTCGAAGAAAGAAAAAGCAATTTATAGCCTAACAATACAAAACTTTTCTTTTGGCAAAGTCACTGTCGGCTTTCGGCCTTTGTTCTACAAGCTTTTTCTTTTTCTTCGTTTACATTTGGCTGTATGTTTTCTTGGGTTCTTGTCTCGTATTATCTTCATTGTGCATTTGGCTAGCTATCCGACTCAGTTTGGGTGGGTAATTTTTTGTTTTTTCACCCCTAAGGCCGTAGTGTGGGAGTCGTACAACACCCAGTTACTCCGGTGTGCTTTCCCCCCTCGTAAAATCCAGCTTCTATTTTCATGGAAGTACTTGAGTTTTATTTTGTCGCGACCTCTTTCTGGATGCCGTCGGTACACCCAGGCTCGGATTTTTTGAAAGATGTCATGGTCTAGTCTTCGAAAAACGTTGCCACATTCGCAGTATTTGAAGTAGTTGCCCCATCCCATCATTTTGGGTACCAGGGTGGCAATAAGTTGGTGGGCCGCTTTCCTTTCTGAGCAAATAATTGGATGGCCCGTTCAATTTGTTCGAGAAATCTCCGGCGATACTCGCGAGACGGTGTTATTTTATTAAAGTCTTTACCTTGCCCCATTTCCAGATATGAATGAATGATTGAGAACCCTAGGAATTGGAACCCGGACCTTGTGTTTACTATCCGGGTTTCATCCGGGTGCAATTATAGTCCCATGGGCTTTAACCGTTCCCCCGGTCAAGTATGAGCCTGTTTTGTGACCTCCTCAGTTTTGTGAAGTACAACGAAGTGGTCGGCATATCTCATAAATATTGGAGTTGGTTTTATGGGGTGTCTTTCAGTAACCACTGTCTTAAAGCTGTCTCCATCCCAGGGGAGCATGGTTGGCTAGCAGTGGGGAGATGACGCCACGGGTGCCCATCTCACAGATCTCCACAAACTGGGTATTATTTCCCAATTTGGTCATGATGTCGGCTTAAAGCCAAGCTTTTACCTGTTTGGCTATACTAGGCAGAGTGTGAGGTTTATCCAAGAGGGCTTCGTGGTTGATGCAATCGAATTTTATGCAAAACATACTTGGGCTTGGCTCGGATGGCTGATAAAATGGCTTCGAGGGCATCCTGGAAGCTCCGTCCAGGTCTAGATCCATAGGAGTTGGGTTCGAAGCGGGCTTCCCATTCCGGTTCCAGAGCCATCTTGGCCAGAGTATGTTTGGCTCTGTCTTCGATGACAGGGATCCAGGCAAAACTTGTAAAACACGAAGTGTTTTCCGAAACGCATGGCTTTTTATTATCTTCTAGCTTTCGCGCCTCTTCTAGCTCTTCGCGCGTTTCCTGCGCGAAGAGCCTTTGATTTGGCTTTTCGCCGCGTCTTTGTTCGTGCCGGTGGGCTTTCGCCCGTTGTTGGCCCTTATTTTTTTTTAATTTTCTGCGCTTGCCTCGAAATGTTTTGCGTTTTCAACGCTGCGAGCCTTTTTTTTTTTCGTAAAGCCAACCAACCTTCGGCCTTCATTCTCCACGAATAATAAAGTTATTCTCGAACAAAGGCCGAAGGTTTTCTGGAAAAAGGTCGATTTTTCTCCCTTCCAGGCTTTGGTATCCATACTCGACGAATGGGTGTAGCCCTCCCATCCAACTGAGGACCTCTGGCCATCTCTCTTTTTTGTGGCCCTGAAATTACCATCTTATTGTCGTCAATGCCAGGGGCGTTTCTCCTTTGGTTCTCCTGTGTGACTTGTCTTACGGCTAATAGTCTTGCGTGTATATTTCGTATTAGTCTAGATTGAGGAGCACGCATCTTGTTCATATTGTTGGAGCGAGAAGCGTGGTAAATCCCGGTTTAAAATCTAAAAACAACTGCCTCGACCTAAGACCAAGGGATTTGTTCCCAGGGTATTGTTCGGGTATCTATGTAGAACCTACTCGTAACACTTATTATCCCTTTCTGTTTTTACTGAGATCCTAAGTCTCCAAGTGGGCAGGCATATCCCTGGCTTTTTCGCCAAGGCCTTCGCTTTTTAGAGAATCCTGCTCCTGTAGGGCTTGTAGCTTGGCAGCCCACCACAAGGGAGCCCTACCAGAGTCTTCCAGTTTCGAGTGTATTGGATAGTTATAGCGGCCCATAGGCGCAAGATGTACCTTGTGGGGCGGTCCCCTGGGCATAGTCCTTTGGCCATCTTTTTTTTCTTCTATGGTCCATTGGATGTTCGGTGCAAGGCCAAAAAATTACACTGCAAGAGTACCCCTCGTTACTGCCCCCTCGTTTTAGGGCCCGTCCCTCCGTGTGGTCAGTACTGGATACTGTCGGGCGACAAAGCTTACACTTGTTCACTTATGATGGTTCACCAGGGCCTCCTTCCTCCACCCCTTCTTGCTCACTTGCAACTTAAAGGCGGCCAGACCTCCTACAAAGGGAAGAGAGTCGACTGAACAACTCAGCCATTGGCGGGAATTTCGCCCGCATCCAATCCTCAATTATTGTTCACCCCGGATCGTGTTGGGTGAGCAACAGCCGTTTCGTCACAGGATTGACTAATAGGCTATAACAGGTCACACTTTGGCCAAGTATCCTACGAAAATACTTCCAAAAGCCAAAAGGATTAAAGGGATGGCCATAAGAATGGGCGCATCATGACATCGTAAGATGTCTCGCTTGAATGAATTAGTTGGTGCTAGAAATGTGAGAAAAAGTAAACGAAAAGAATAATAAGAAGTAAAAAAAACAGAAATACTTCCCAACCAGAAAGCAAAGTTACCACTAATGGTATAATCGGGATAGGTAGGCTCTTCCAAGCCCCCCCCCCTAGGAACCGTACGTGAGAGTTTCCCTGCATACGGCTCGAGTGGCGAGGGGAAGTGACAGTTTATTATTCACCGATGGACCCACGGCTTTACCTTCAGCTTTTGCGAAAGGGGCTCATCCATTCTTTGGATTCCCAAGGTGTATTTGATCATGGCAAATCTTGCGTGAAGTGGGATAATTTCGTCCTTCCACCTTTCACCTAGTTTTACAGTAATCAGAACAGGTTCATGATGTGAAAGGACAGGCCCAAAGGACAGGAATGAATCTTGACAAAGAATGTGGGCATAGATATTTATTCTACAGTGTTGTTTCCGATTCATAAAGTTTCATCCTTTGGTAAGTGATTGAGCGTTCTTCGAAATACTCTTTGTTGGAGAGTTTGTAAGCGGCGTTCGAATTCAATCTTAGCAGAGCCTAGGTTCTGGCTTGAAAGATGTAAAGAAGGAGTTCAACATCTTTAAGTCCTCTCCGATTTTAAGTTGGAGTGAAAAATCGAAATTTGATTTAGCTTACGTTCCATCCTTTGGCTCTCGCTCTCCAATTTTTTCGAATTTACTTAGGAACGGAAATACTTTAACCCATTCGCCGGTTCTTATGGGGTGCCTTCCCCACTTGCGTCCAGTAATAAATATTTCGTCCAGATGTAATACGCTAACAATCGGCACAGTAGGCCGTGGTTCCGGAAAAATATACAGTACATCCTCGGGGAAGTGGGTCAAGTCCCTTTTTTGGGGGGCTTGGGCCATTTTGCGCACTCTAACGCACAATGTGCTTGATCCTTGTCTTTCTTTAAGGATTTAATTTTTGCCGTCCTAGGTACTACCTTCATTAGTATTTCTGATTTATCTCTAGCCTCTCCTTACGATAATAGGTGAGGTTTGTGCTCCACTTTCTTGATGTGGGATCCAAGCGCATAAAAGAAGAATCCTTATTTTACGTTCCGGACAGCACCTTTATCTAGAATTAGCCGCAGAATAATTCTTCGAACCTTTTTTAACTCTTGGACGGATACCACAGGGACTAGGTTGTTTTCCGTTTCTGGTCTTGGCAGAGAATCAATAAATCGTCAATCTGGGCACAAGGATCCCGTAAGGTGGCCTCCTCCACTTAGATCGACTGAACCTTCGAGTTTTCGGTAGGGTCTGCGTGCTTTCCAATCCGACTAGTTGGCCAGCAGAGCAGCATAGGCGAAGGAAAATGATGCCCTGGCCCCTATAGGCTGCGGGAGGTTGTATCCTTCCATGATACCTCCCTCCTCGCTCGGAGCCATTTCCAAGATTTCATCTTTGTGCCTCCTTAAGTGTGATCTTATCCGGCTTTTTCGGGGGGTGGCTTATGTTTGCCGAAGCATCCCATTGTTCGCTTCGCAAACAGAGTGGGGTAAAAAAAGCCACCTTTACATCGGCATCGAAGATCCATTCAAGACATCCGGGTTGATGGAGGGAGGCATTTACTCAGCAGGTACGAGATAGCGTATTGTGGGAGCGCCCTTTCCGGAACCCTTCTTTTTTTTTCGTAAAGCAATAAAAAGCAGGCGTTGCCCCTACTAGCCGGCCCGACTGACATTCCACTGTAGTAGGATCGAAGGCCTTCTAGTAGAAAGCCTGCCTTCTTGCTCTATCATGGTTGGTCTACGGGGCCTGATTTATTTACTCTCCGGTTTCGTAATCTGAACTCGAAGTGGTGGGGCATGTAAGGAAGAGGATTTTTCATGTGGTGGGTTAAGGATTGTAAGGCTTCTCTTTTTATTTCGATAAGTCTTCCACACAACTCTGTCTACTCCAGGTGTGTTTCGACCATAGTGAGTTGTCATCCTTCGAACCGCTAGGGCTCGTGCGCTCAGTGAATGAATGATTTTTTTTGGATCCGCGGTGGATTAGAAGCTAATCTACTGATTATACTTTCTCACTAAAGCGTTCTGCCACTCAAGAGTAGCAGTAGCTTCGCTGCTTGTTTCCAATTTATTTCTTTCCAATTCATAATATCTTTTTTTTTTATTCGTCTTTTTAGATCTCTTAGTAGAGATCTTCGAACCTTTTCTTGTCGCGACTTTGCGATTGACCAATTTTTACGCGCGCACTGCTTGCAGTCTTGACCGCTCCTCCTCTTTTTATATACGTGGTCAATAAGAAAGAGTGGCCCCTAATAGTGTTTCGTCACCCAAGATTCAAGTCAGCACTGGTCGGCTACTTTTTGCCTTCTCACCTTTATATTCTTCCAGGTGAACCTTCGCTTCCTGGATCGTCTTCTGCCCACTAGGCGGTATTTGATCTCACAACCAAACCTCCCTTGCCCGGGGAGCCCATTGGGGTTACCTTGTTGACAGGTTGACTCTCTGGCAAGATTTGGCGATCTTGTGCTATACTCCGGTGATATTTGCCGATCGAGGCACGTAACTCAACATCGTGTCCCAAATCACATTGCTTTGTTGGCTATTTTTTCGCCGCCAACATAGTGCCTTTCGCCCCCACTAATTAGGCTCCCGGTGCGCTTCTTTTACGAAGCGTCGTCGCACAGTTCACTAGCGTTGATCAATTGTATCCTCGCCACTCCTAGCAGATGTGTATACTGTATCAAACACTTCTGTAATTGTTCCCCACGCTTCAGACCCTCCCGTTACCAGGAACGCATGATGAGGTAGGAGCATCCCCTCGGCTGGGATGGCAATATAGCCGCCTGGCTATACGCATTGTTTCATTATGTCCCTCAAGTCGCACTTTAGTGTAAGCAAGCTCTGGAATTACATCTTTGGAATAAAATCCAGTTAAAAAAGGGAATCCAATTAGAGATAAGCTGCCTATAGGCATCATAGCATAGGTAAAAGGTAACAAGGAAGCAAGCCCTCCCATCCTACGCATATCTTGCTCATCCGACATAGCATGAATCACTGAACCTGCACTCGAAAAAAGTAATGCTTTGAAAAAAGCATGATTCATTAAATGAAATACGCTAACGGAATAGTTGGAAATGCCGCAAGCAAAGATCATATAGCCTAATTGACTACAAGTCGAATAAGCTATGATCCTCTTTAAATCGTTTTGTAATATTCCAATGGTTGCCGCGAAGAATGACGTCATAGCTCCTATAAAAGTAATAACAATCAAAGCATTGGGTGAGTATTCAAATAAAGGAGAGCACCTTGCTATCATAAAAACGCCTGCTGTTACCGTAGTAGCGGCATGAATCAAAGCGGATACTGGAGTGGGACCCTCCATTGCATCGGGTAACCAAGTATGTAATCCTATTTGTGCGGATTTTCCAACAGCGCCAGTAGGAAGTAAAATACAAATAACAGTTATGGCATGGAATTTCATCTCACAAAAAATGAAATAATGGTTGGGTTCGGAAAAGACACTGGCACAAGCAAAAATAGTAGAAAAGTCTACTGTTTGAGAAATAGTAAAACGACCCATAATCCCGAGAGCTAATCCAAAATCACCTACTCGATTGACAAGCATAGCTTTGATAGCTGCTTTATTTGCCGGAAGTCGTGTAAACCAAAAATTAATTGACAAATATGAAGCGAGACCCACGCCCTCCCATCCTAGGAATAATTGAATAAAGTTAAGCGGGATAGGTAGGCTTTTCCCAGCGTTCCCCCCCTCGGAAGCGTACGTGAAAGTTTCCCAACATACGGCTCATGTGGCGAAGAAAAGTTTAGGCCAGGTCGCCATGGCCACACCTTTGGTTCCAGCTGTATGCTATCACTAGAGTGTTATTACCACTCAAGAGTTGCGGGTCGCAAGTTGCAATTGACCCATATTTAATTTACGCGGCGCGCACAGCTTGCGGTCTTGACCGCTCCAAACTTTCGTGTGTTCAATAATAAAAGTGACCGGTAATAGTGTTTCGTCACCCAAGATTCAAGTCAGCACTGTTCGGTTAAAAGTAGTGGGTCGATCTTTTTGTGAAGAAAAACGCCCCCAAAAAAAGCGTGGCCAAAACGCTTGGCATTTTCATGGCCCACTTTACATATACGTTATATAATATACATTATACATATACGTATCATATTCTTGATATGTTGCCTATCTTACCCAACCCGGGTGAGCCTTCGCTTTCTGAATCGTCTTCTGCCCACTAGGCGGTATGTAATATCACAACCAAACCTCCCTTGCCCGGGGAGCCCATTGGGATTACCTTGTTGACAGGTTGACTCCGTTGCAAGATTTGGCGATCCTTTGTTTTACTCCGGTGATCATTTGCCGATCGAGGCACGCGCAGAAACAACGTGTCACAGATCACACCCCCTATCTTCAATACAGCCCCTTATTTCTTTATTAAATGGGATCTCCGGTGCGGTTTTACGAAGCGTCGTCGCACAGTTCACTCGCATTGATCAATAATCTTGCCACCCCTAGCAGGTGTGTATGCTGTATTCTACACTTCTGTAATTGTTCCTCACGCTTCAAACCTTCCCGTTGCCAGGAACGCATGGTGAGGTAGGAGCATCCCGTCGGCTGGGATGGCAATATAGCCGCCTGGCTATACGCATTGTTTTATGTCCTTCGAGTCGCACTCTCCGGTAACCAGCATTAGCATAAAAAAAGTAGGAATGGATAAATAACACATAAATCGAGGGCTATGTGGATCCTCGGACATATATGAAATAGAATAAAGATGAACTAAGCTACTTGCAAATGTAACCACAATTAACATAACTACAGTCAGACTATCAAACAAGAAGCCCCAAGAAGCATCAAACATCTCCGATAAAATCCAGGGAGCAATCTTGATATAGCAAGCACTGGCTCCCAGTGCAACTTCATAGAAAGCAATCAAAGATAAAATGGAAGATAATGAAACGCACGTGGTGGTTACTATAGCGGTTCCTTTTGAACCCAGAAAACGACCAAAAGCTCCTGCAACGAAGCTACCTAGCAGGGGCAACAATACTATGAGTAAATACGTAATAAATAAATCTTTTTCTTTAGTGATCAAAATACAATTGATTATCTCTGGAGCGGAGCCACGCTTTTATTTTTTAGAGGTCATAACACTTCTTTCAATCGTAGAAACATCTTACCTTGGATATTTTCCTTCTGGCTTTATCGCCTGTTCGACCTAAAAATAAAGAGGTCTTCCTCTAATTTATGCTCTAGGAGTTCGACTCTCTTCAGGATAGTTTGGATTTCGAGATTTGGCTTTTTTTTTGCAAAACTTGTACTAATTGCTTGTGAAGCTCAGATACCACTTCTCTGTGAGGGGGAAGACCTTCGGCTACCTCATCCGAGGGGGTCTTTCTTTCTTCCAGGGTTTCCTCTAGGCTGGTTGAAGAAGTGTCTTTACTTCCGGTGCGTTTAGGGGTGGGGGTGGGACGGAATAAACAAAAGCCCCTGCTGTCTAGTGAGCGGTGACACCGAATCCGGGGGATTCGTGAAGAATATACATAAAATAATGAGTTTTCTCGGATAGCTAACTCAAGAGAATCACCTACTCAATTCTTGACAAGCATAGCTTCGATAGCTGCTTTATTTGCCGGAAGCCGTGTAAACCATCCCTAAATTGGCAAATAAATATGGAGTTACCCCCGGTAACCCACCTTCCTTGAATGGATTGAATGGAGCCCCGGTAACCAGCATTAGCATAAAAAAAGTAGGAATGGATAAATAACACATAAATCGAAGGCTATGTGGATCCTCGGACACCTATGAAATAAGATAGGGATGAACTAAGCTACTTGCAAATGTAACCGCAATTGACGCAACTACAGTCGGACTATCAAGCAAAAAGCCCCGAGAAACGTCAAACATCGAAAATCCAATCCAAGGAGCAATCTTGGTATAGCAAGCACTGGCTCCCAGTGCAACGTCAGAAAAAGCAATCAAAGATAAAATATAAGATAATGAAACGCACGTGGTGGTTACGCGGTTCCCTTTTTTTTTAACAACCCGGAAAACGACCAAAAGCTCCTGCAACAAAGCTACCAGGCAAGGGCAACAGTACTGGGAGTAAATACAAAATTGAATCCTTCTTCTTTGGTGATCAAAATACAACTGATTATCTCGTTGGGGAGGAACAGGTCATAACACTTTTTTCATTCTATTACCTCATTCCATAGCAAGACATCTTCATGAAAAAAGATAAAATTCAGAAAAAATAGGAATGAAAAGAATGCAAGTCTTACTAGAGATCTCGCATGGTAAAAATGACTTTGCACCAAGCACACTCTTGCTGGCTACTCGTACGTAATAATGGAATGGACTGATATAAATAATCAATAAAGGAGAGGGTTGACAAGGAATAAAGGAGAGGGTTGACAAGGTTTGTAACGAAGGAGCGCTCTACACTCTACAGGCGCAGCCTGCGGAGGGTGCACTAATTAATCTGATGGAGCGTCGGCTGCTTGATTACCTCAACAAACATTCCCGCCAAAATAATAAATAAGACGAGGCCGCAAGCAAGTACGTACGGCCAAGCCAGCCGGAGTAAGCCTGGCAAGGCAAAGGATGAGAATAAAGTGGCAATGGGAGGGCTCTCCGCTCTGCCATTTGCTTCCCCAAGCTCACTCGATGGAAATGGTAAACAGGGCAGACTAATTGTGCCAACCTATAGGTTATCGGTTCAAGTCCGATAGTGAGCATACTTGCTTGGTGGAAATGGTAAACGCAGCAGTCTCAAAATCTGTTCCTATGGGTTATCGGTTCGAATCCGCTAGCGAGTATCTTAGTTTCTGAATTGGAAATAAGGACGAGTATAACTTAATAGGTGAAAGTGTCAGATTGTGAATTTGAAAACACGGGTTCGAATCCCGTTATTCGCCAAAAACACATCATCCATTAGCTTGCATCTTGACAACCTTTGAACGCTCCGTGCCATTGTTTTCCTATCTCCGCGCCTTTGCTCGTTTTGCCAGCCAAGTTCTTCACTTCCTTCGTTCGGAGAACGTTCGTGTGGCCTATTCTTCAGCCTCCGGCCCTCGTTCGCTCGCCAACGAAGTGCTACACACCTGACGACCAGCCAGCAGCGGGTTCGCGGCTTGATAGAGAGAACACATTCTATTCTCTGAACTTCGCCATAAACTACGTGCCCAGCTCTGCCCATCAAGTGTTTCGCACCTTTTTTGCTCTCCAGTTATTGGGTTATCCTTACTTTGGTGACTAAGTTACCCCGTCGGATCCTTTGGCTGGTGCGAACAAGGAAAAGCAAAAACATAAATAAAGCCATGGGTAAACCATAAGCAAAAAAAATGGAGGAAATACTGATGTTGCTTTTGAATCAGCAGCTTTTTGTATATCCATATGATTTACCAAGGTATATCGGTGTTGTCCGTATAATAGAACTAGATTTTGGTTATGGTAGGCCGGAGGTAGCAATTGTGACCATGCCTGGTCTGGTGCTTCTTTGGTCAAATAAAAGAAACAAGTGGGACCAGCGCTAGAAGCAAGCTGTGCAAAAAAACCACCTTGTTCGGTCTTATGTGGCAGTTTCCATTTGCAACTCGGTTGGAATAAAGTTCTACCCTGAAAGGTGCACAATATATTTTTGGGATGTCGCCATTGTTTACTTGTCAAACCACTACAATGAAATAAAAAAATATATGAAGATTCTTTTTCAATATCTTGGGCTTTTTTCTGTATAGGAGATCTTCTGACTTGCAGCATAAGGCTTTTCTGTTTCTTTCTTTTTGCATTCTGGCATACCTTTTGCCAAAATATTGGCATACCTTTCGCCAAATAAGTAACTGAAGTCGGGCTTTTTGCTACATAAAAAAGATTTTGCTACATAAGAGAAAACGGTATGTTTGTCAATATGGTTCATATTAACGAAGTCCTGAATAAATTGCAGAGCACTAATATAATAATAAGTTAAATCATCGTAGATGATTGGCGACAAACATGGTAGATAGTTGACGACGGGGAATAAAATGTATTTTATTCTATTCCACTTGGAACCCCATGTGCTTAACAAGCGAAGAAATGAAACCGCACTGCGGGGCTTCTTCATCAATTATGGTAGTTGATTCATAGCGCAAAGCGCGCTTAATTAAAAAATAAAATTATAGGCTATTTATTAATTCTGGCTCTGTTTACTATACATGCGGAGGTTCGAAGAAAGTTTAGCTAGGGTTATTTCATTTACGATATAGATGAATTATTCAGTTATGCCGTCACGTGTGGGAACATAACCAAATCACCCGCCACTACGGTGTTTCATTATGCGCCATTGGCGCAGTAGGAAGTTATTTCGCTTTTTCAGCAGCAGGTGCGTAGCACTTTGTTGGCTTTGCAGAAGAAAAAGGAGCAAAGCCACTAGCAAATTTAAGGCTTTATTAATAATAGAACCTTCGGCCTTGGTTGGGCGTTGTTGGGGGGGTCGAATAACTCCGAACTTTACGAATATAAGGCGCGAAGGCCATAGTGTTTTCTTTCGTTTCACGCCCAACAAACAGGCGTGAAACGAACGATTTGACCGAGATTATTACCCGATAATCTTGGTCAAGAAAAGAAGCAAATACTGGCGCGAAGCGCATTGCGTTCTTTTTTGCCCGTTTTATTTATGATGCTTTGTACTCTTTGCGTTCCCTGGCCCAACAATAGTTTCCTGATTGATTTGTGGGCTTTTTGGAGTATAGCCAAGTGGAACGGCATCAGTTTTTGATACCGACATGCGAAGGTTCGAATCCTTTTACTCCAAATTTATGCAATTATGAATTTCACGGAATGTGTTTTTTTTTCTTCCAATCCAATCTGTCAAAAGCGAGCTGGCGTAAAAAACTACCTCCCAACGAAGCCAGAACAAAACCTATCCATAAATACGGCGGAAAAGAGAGGGGTAGTTCCATTATGGTAGTATACCCGCCAGTTTTTAAACTTCCAGTTCCAATCAAAGCATATGGATCCGTAAAGAGATTGGTATGTATAGTCACTTTGGTCGTGCTCGTTCTTCAATTGAAAAAAACAATCTTTTTTATGGGAACATAGTCAACCAAAGTGGGAAACTATGATGTTCGCAATTTATCCACGATCTTTCACAATGGAATGAATGATTTACTTCTTCATTTTCATATGAGGCTGATTGGCAACAGGTCGATTATTACGAAGTGATCCCTCATGCTTAAGCATGAATGGGTTTTTTAGGGATGGTTTATAAATAATTTAATTAGCACGAATTGAATGAAAAGTGGGTCTTTGTAAATGATCAAGAATTAGAAAACAACAACGTTACTTCCCTATACGGAGTTCGGAACCCAAAGGCAATGGTGGAGTAAACTGTATTTATATTTGTTAGTTAACCTGAGCCGCAGCAGGCAGCATTACTGCGGGGGGGGGGGGGGGGCTCGGCTTCCGAACCATACGTGAGCCTATGGCCTCATACGGCTCTTTTAATTTAATGTCTCCCCGCCAAAGATCTTGACAAGAAGCTTGAGACCTCCTGCATGCATTGTGGTCTGACCTTAATCTTTACCTGTGGTCCGAGTGATTTCGTTTAGGGGTCAGCTTCGAAGCCCAAGAGAAGAAAACCGAAGGTTTTCTTCAAAAACCACAAGGTTCTTCGCGTTTTCTTCTCTCCTACTTAGTTCGCGAAGCGGAGCAAGGCCGAAGGCTTCATTTGGACTTGAACGCGCGGCGTATCAAATCTAAACGGCGTGGAAAAGATATTTGTTTTTCTCGGCCCTCGTTCGTAAAGCCAACAGCTATTTGTTCCGCTTCGCGTTTTATTACCTGCGCTCTGCTTCTTTGCAGAGCGATTTTTTTTTGCCCGGCAAAGAAGCAGCCGAACCAAGAAACACACGCATCGTAGATGTTGGTTGAGCCGGCTCTTGGCTCGGATTCCGGTTATTTTTTCAGTAATAGCAAGAGTGATTATTGGGCTTGTGTAGCTCAGATGGTAGAGCAGGTAAGGGAAAGGCCTCCTCAAGTCCGGTCGTAGGCTTTGTTTGTGAAGAAGAAAGATTATTAGATATGGCTGCAAGAAACGGAATCCGGTATCTATGCTAAAAAATACAGTTCTAATCTTCTTAATAGCTGTTTCGTTTTTCTTGGCTTCTTTTTTTGATCCAGCTGCTTCTAGTAGGGCTGATCTAAAGAGATTGTCAGCCTTCATGGTTTTTTGATGCATTATGATGATATTTTTCCTTTCTAATTATTGTATTGATCTTCGTCTTACGGATGTTGGTTCGCGCTTTATGGCATTTTCACTATATAAATCCGATTCCAGAAAGGATTGTTCATGGAACTACTAGTAAGATTATTCGGATTATTCTTGCCAGATTATTCTGATGTTTATTGCTATACTACCTTCTGCTTCATTATATCTAATGGACAAGATGGTAGATCCAGCCATTACTAGCAAAGCTATTGGACATCAATGGTATCGGACTTATGAGTCTTTACACCACAGTTCTGATGAACAGTCACTAACTTTTAACAGTTATATGATTCCACCCCCCCCCCATAGGAACACTTCAAAGCAGCCTCCTGAAACCTGGACTCCATTGAGATGGGAACAATGGTTTTCTTGGCTAAGACGTCAAGAAAAAAAGACATCAATTTCGAAGCGTTTATTCCATCATTTTATCATAATCTGCAAGTCCTTCTTTGAAACCTCCTCAGGGTCAAGCCCTTGCATGAGTCCGTACATCTTATAAATCTTCAAATTACTCAGCAATCTGAAACTGACTTTTTAATCTCGGGACGAGACCGCTTAAATTTAAAGATGAACTCTATGTCCAGTAATTTGGGTGAGCTCGACCATTGTAGCTTGACCTTTATATAATGAATAATAAGGTGCAAGATCCATGCCAAATCCAGGAAGCCTTACGTTTAAAATCAGCTTTGGTCAGATATAGAAATATAAATGACTTTAGTTGCATCTGCGACGAGTATCGGAACGAACTCCAATGGGTTATTCATAAATCTGAAGAGATTGAAAAACTTTTCCGCAGTGAAAGTGCAAATAATATTCCTTGTCATAATAAGAAGATCAGCACTCGGCTGACCACTTGTATTTCCAAGTGACATGGCTCCACGAACAAATCAGGGTTCACAATTTGAACTTCGATCAATTGAAGTTTTCTCTCGGGGCTCTACTACAGGAACCTTGGTATTGACTTCTCAACGAAGATATTTTTGGGGCTTTGTCTGCCCAGGGCTCTACTGGAGGAGGAACCTTGGTATCTACGTTGTTTTTTTGCAGAATTATCTGAGTTGATTAACCTGGAGCCGTAACCTTGGTATCCACTTTTGGAGAACCATCTGAGTCTCCGGGACCCTCCATTTATCGTCCTCTGTGGGGGCTAATTGACATGTCACCCCGAAAAGGCAGGACCTTCGACGGGTCGATAAGCTACGAGGCCAGAGGATCTTACTCGCTTAGAACTCAGGAGCTTTACCTGAGAAGGTGTTGAAGAATAAATTGTATGCGGATCATGATAAACTTAATTTTGAGGATAGATGCGGCGAACTCGATGTCTTTTTTTTCTTTACATCACCCCTATCTAGCCAAGAAAAACATTGTTCCCATAAGGTCCAGGCAGAGGGAGCGCAGAAAAGCTTTGCGTTTTCTGGATTATTTTTACGAGCGCAATTGCGCCAATGGAAAGGGTGGTAGCTGCCCTTACTGCGCCTCCTAGGCGGGCACAGCTGGTGCCTCAACCTACCCTTCTCTCTTCTTCCAGGCGGATACTCGGTAATGAGGCGGGATGCTGCTTGGAAGTCGATGTCATGAGAAGGGTAGAGTATGGTGCCAAACCAAAAACACAAGGCCCTACAGCCTCCGCTTTATCTCCAAACTGTTTTAGGGTTACTCCCCACCCAAGAAAACCACCCGCCAACTGCCGGTAAGGAAGGATCTCTTGGGATTGGAGTGTGCCCCCTACTTTCCTCTAATAAAATAAGGGCCGAAGGCATCCATCCCCCTTCGGCCCTTCGGCCCTTCGGCCCTTCGGCCCTTGCCCGGGCGGCGGACCACCCGAGACCCAACATCATCTTTTCGGATAGACAAATATTCTATGGGTAGCGTTGCCCCTGGTGGTGGAACTTGTTCCAAGCAAGAGCCGGAAAATTTCCGTTAAATCGGACATCGTTGATATATCCAGGCCAATGATGCCATCACAGGGTGAGATGATAGGTAGGGCTCTATACGCAGCAGTAACGTGTGGGTAATGCCAAAACGTTCCACGTGGGAAGAGAAACGTGGCCTCTAAAACGGTCCGGGATACCCAGACAGCCCCTTGGCTGAATGGAAGAAGACCCGGAATCACGAATTGTTGCCGGGAAAGCTGCGGTCATTATGGATGAAGGTCGCTGGCTAATGTTGGGAAATAACTCTCTGGCTATCCGCCAATTAGTCAAGAACCAACAAAAGATCCTATCTTTCTTAGCAGCCTCCCGGGGACTGGTAAAACCACTCCTGAGAGACTGCATGTTTTAAACTTGTACTCAGCTAACCTCTTGAATAATGGCCTACGGCAATTATTCGTATTAAACTTCCATAGGTCGAACTCCGGAAGTAGATGGTGAAATAAGACTAGACGCTTCTTTCCGAATTGGTCTAGTTCGTCGTATCTCCCGGATCAATCTAAGAAACTACAAGAGCTCACCCGTTCGCCATATTTAATCCCCAAACCAAAATGTAGTGAAAGACCGCTGGGAATACCAACAATATTTGACAGGACCATGCAGCACTTGTTCAAACTGGCCATTTTGAATCATCTGTAACGGAACCCTTCGCTGACAAGCATAGCTCTGGATTCCGAAAGGGAAAATGTGCACACATGGCGGCAGATTAGATTGCCTTCATACTAATACTAATACTAAACACGGGTACGTAAAAGTGCGCAAGGTTCGCCACAAGAAGAGGGAACATAATAGTAAATATTTTTCTTTTTTTATTTTTTATTTTTCGTTTCTACCAAAAGGGTGATTGACGCTGATATAGAAACCTTCTTTGATCAAATATTCCACCAATGGATCCTAGATAATTTTCCCATGCCTAGTAATACCAAACCTATACTCGAGGAATGGCTCAAGAGTCCTATTGAATATCAAGGGGGAACTTGATGAAGTCTCAGCCTTGAGGATTCCCCTTTTAGGTTTCATAATAAGCCCCTTAATTACAAACTTTACCCTGGATGGACTAGAAAGGATAGTCACTAGCAGTTTTTTGACCACCATGACTCACCTCAAAGGATAGAATGGATGGAAAGGAAAGGTTATGTGACATCTCCACCTTTCGCCACATACGAGAGAAAACATCAGTCCGACTCATTGGGTATGCCGATGACTTCATCATTATTACCAATTGAAAGATGGGTGGAACGATATGTTGAGGAAACGCGCGCGTTCCTGGTGGAACGTGGCCTCTAGCCGGACAAACCCCGCAGCACAGCATCTTCCCGTGCAAGAATAGAGAGAGACTGAATTTTTTTTTTGGCTTCATATTTCACAGCATCGAGAGGGCTCGCTCTCATAGCCAATCACCACCCAAAGGCAGGAAAGAGGTTCACTCACAGATTGACGTCTATTCTAATACTTACTGATGATATAATGTTGCTGAAACGTCAAATAAAAAGTGCCTTCTCGGACAATATATTTATCTCCTTACCGGATGATTGAATTGATAAACCTAAACCCTCGTGGTTGGGGCAACTACTTCGGGATCGGCAACTTTCCTCGTACCTTCAGTCTGCTGGATCATTGGATTTGGCACAGAAGCTGTTGATATTTACATTGCAAATTCCCACCAACCTCGCCCATACTGGTTCCCCAATTGGGGGTTTCCTCAAAAAGTGAAGACTCTGGCACATGCTACTTGGACCGAGCCAAGTGTAGAAGATGTCAAACGACGTCGTGCTTACGTAATATGGATCACACTCCCTGCGGGAAGTTACGAAGATGTTATATGTTCCGAGCATCTCGTGATTGGTAATCCTTTTGCAGATTTAACCCCTTCGAAATAAATTCAGAGCTCTCGGGAAAAGGCTATGTTGATGGGAAAGGTAACGAATTTTAAGCAAGCTGTTCATCCGCCGCCATAAGGGTATGTGTCTTGTATGCAATCAAGGCTTAGGTTATTTGACTAGCTCTAATCCAGAGATTTACCATAATATAGCAGTTACTGAGAACTATATGGCGCATGGTGATTTGTTGCACAAAACCCTTGTGCATTCTTGGTGTTATGTTAGGGAGCATGCTAGAGATTGGGCTGGAGGTAGTTATAGGCATATTCCGCGAAGAGCCTAGTGCTTCGAGAGGAAGGGGCTCGCGCTAGGTCGATATTAAGTAAGAGCAAGCGGCCATTTCCGTCTGCCTCGCTCTTACTCTCGGCCTCTGTGGTATAATCCTTTATAATAGAATCAACAATTGGTTTTCATACAAATATATAATAGGTTCGCAGAACGAGCATTTGTTCGTTTTCATTTTAAATATGTTTCAGAAATATATGAAGATTATATAGGCGATCCTTTCTTTGTAGACTTCTTCTTACGATCCATTCTAGACTTCTTATTTGATTCGTGAAATAGCGACATTTGTTCCATTTCAGTGAAATCAAAATAGCGAAATTCTTCTTTTTTGAGTCATCTCTAAAAAAAGAAGAAGCCATATAGGTGAATAATAATAATTATTATTATTATTCCGAGTGAAGAAGCTGGCTAAGGGTAATGAGACAGATTACTTAGCCAGGTATAAGTATACCCTCCAGTTATGGCCGCCGAAGGGGCTTGCCTTCACTGCTCTCATTCCAGTTAAACACCTTCTTTTACTTTCCGTTAACGGGAGGAAAAACCTGCTTATGTCCAAACCCTTGCCTTCACTTCATCCGGACAAAATTACCTGCCTATCCATCTACCTGCCTAGGTTCTGGTGCCTGGCGAAAGGCTCAGGTGTGCCTGGCTTACCTGACTGGCTTGCCGCCTAGGTGCCTGCCTGCCTCCTGACTTTGCCTTGCCTGGCTTGCTTGCCTGCCTGCCCTTCCTTTTTTCCAGGAGCCAACGTAATTCATTAGTTGCACATATTCATCTCGATGGTATATGCAAATGTTCATGTGAAGGTGTAGGTCCGACGCGGAAAGATGTAGGTTTGGGCGGAACATGTAGGTTTGGTGTAGGTTTATTTTCACTTTTCAGACTGAAACACGGTGGGTGGTGTAGGTTGTGTAGGTTGTTTACAATTTATTTCGAAGGGGTTTGGTGCCTTAGAATACCGTAGGCTCTGGGTGAAGGGCAGCCTTCTTTATAACTGCCAGGAAGAACCCGCTCTTGCCCCACCCACCAACCAGATCCAGGATGGGCTCTTGCCTAGTTTCCTTAAGGATATCTTCTTTTCATTTCAATCTTATGAGGAGACCTGAATCCTAACTTTGTTCCAAGTCAAATAAGTTCCTTAGATAAGAGTCTAATTATATCCTCCAATTGATTAAGAGGAACTGCTAGGACATTTCCATCGTTATAATGTCCTATTTATTATTTAAACCCTAGGATAATTATGGCAAACCTTTAGAGTGGTGTTTGCGAGCAAAGCAAATTCAAAAGATTGAAGATAATTTGCATAAGCGGTTGATAAATCAGCTTGGGTAACTTTCTAGGAATGCCCAGTTGGTCCTACGAGAAAATCATCCATGTACCTTTATTTTATTGTGTTTTAGATTGAACGGAAGTCTGTAATAATTGAGGAAGATTGCATCTCTTGGGTCACGTTACGAGCAATGGTATGGAAAACTTCATAGTCAGAAAATGCTCTGAATTCTCTCCTCGTGAGGCCCAAGTCCAAAAATAAAGATTCTCAAATTCCATCTATCATAGCCTTATTACCTCCTAAGATGAATGATGAATAGGTACATATTTTTACAGCAGGTTTATTGAAAACTTCTTCCTTCCCATTATTCTTGAATTATCTGTATATGTGGTTCCACAAACCCTCTCCTTCAATGGCATGTTGAAGGGCTTCAAGCTCCCGTGGGTACAATCCCCATAATATAGAAGTGTAACAACTTACCAAGTATAGGTCGACTATGATCATCCCGAATTTATCTTGACATATATTTACTAAATGTTAATATATTTCTTCTCTCAGAGTTCGCTTCACATTGTTTATACTATCCCCGTAAGAAATAGGTATTATCCGAGGAGATATCCCCATAGGTTTGTAAGAATAAGGTATAGCACCAAATTTTTTCTTGTAGTTATTCCTCTTGTTTATCGAACCTTCTCCTTATATTCTTCCGAAGGTATCTTTGCCTCGTCCAAGTATGTTTCCAATCCGAAGAAGAATCCACATTAAATGTATACTCCCTAGAAGATTAAGTTTGTCTTTAAGAGGACTTTTATTTGAAAGTCGAAATATATATTTATCATAAATAAATGGTATTAAGGCTGGATGTTGTTCCTCTATTTTAGGAGGGCAATAGTGGTTGGTGGTTGGTATACTTGTTTCAGAGGTAGAGTGAGATAAATTAGAGTTAGCTCACTCTGATTCTGACGATCATTCTGAATTAGAGGGGCTCCATAAATGAGATCTCTATTCTAAAAAATGAGATCTCTATTATAAACCTCTTCCCTCACTTGTATCCCTGAAAGGTAAATACCCTCTTTCTTCCGAACCTTATTTACTTTGAATCCTGCTTGTGTTAGAACTTCTCTCAACTGGGTTACAATTTGGACGTGTCCCAACCAAGGGTTGGAGACCTATTTTGAGAGTCCATACTTCATAAGTTGGATAGAGAGGGTTTCTTCTCTCAATTTATAGTTGGGACTTCAAGTCATGCCTCATTTTTAATCCTACGAAGGACCCTGGACCAGACTCTAACTGTTCTTTAACCCAAGTCATGAGAGGATTTAATAACTCTTTGTTTTCTTGGTAATACTCCCGGATAGTTGGTACCATCGTTTCTGTCGAAATCAAGTCAATTTTGGCTAGAGAAGAATCAATTGTCCAGATCCACTGAAATATCCCTTCTAACTCATTTGCCAGAGGTCCTTTCCACCCTTCCCCTGGAAAGTAGGAGATCAGATCTTCTCTTTTATTCGAGATATTTTCAGCATGAAAGAGCCTCATCCTTATGGCTAAAGCATTTGAAGTATCACTGACCTCCAAAGGTGCATTTCCTACAATCATCACCGTCCCTTGTATTCGTACTTCATAAGCTCCTTGGATAAATTTAACCATACCTCTTACAGAGTATCTTCCCACTATTTGATTGAGAATTGAGATGTCTCCTCCATAACGTTCTGTATCACTTATAAGTATCAGTTTCTTCCCTCTGAGGTTGGAGCACTCGAAAGTGTTGTTATTCAAGTCCTTCAAAGTAGTAGTTACAACATTCTCCCTTCCTATTAGAGCTGTTAGGATTAAAGCTAGTTGGGATTTCCCTGTTCCACCTGGTCCTTGAACATAAAGAAAGACTTGTCCTTCCAACCAAGACATAATAGTAGCCCAAAACCACGATCTTATAAATTGGACGCGGTCTTCATGGGATGAGGAAAATTCAGAAATAAACTTTTCAAAAGAGAGGAGCGAGCCTTCCTTCTCGCTCCCCCATAAATGCCCTGCTATATACCTCTGTCGTTCTTATGTCGCGATGACCCACCATATTTTTGACGTCCTGTATTTTCTGTGTTCTCAAGAGTTCCGTTATCAGATAAACTCGGAAACTATGTGTAAAAATGCGTTTTCCACTCTTCTCTGATGACCTTTTCAACACTTCGTTTATTTCTTTTGTCAAGTTTTCACGAGATATTTTTTATATTCCTCCTCTTTTTGAAAACAAGTCATCTGAGCCCTTCTTGTCTTTCATTAGTATTTGTATAGAGCTTTATATTTCTTCGAACCATTGCTTTGCCTCCCGGCCTATTACTATCTTACGATTACCTCCTCCTTTTATCACATAAAGTAATGTATTTTGTTTCTAAAGCAGCTCAGTTAAATTCACTGCTTTAAATAACAGCAAGTTTGACACGCGTAACCCAGTAAAGTACAACAGGGTTAATGCTACTTTTAAACGCGCGCTTTTTAAGCCTGATATGCCTGAACAGTCTACCTCCTCTATAATGCTTTTCAACTCGGCGGGCGTTACTGCGTCACGTGGGGGTTTTTCTTTGCTGCTTTTCTTTTTGCCTGCCTCAGAGCACGATCCTCCTCCATTTTACTACGTTTACGTAATTATTCTAGCATTTCCTCGAGCTTCGCGCTTTGCTCCTCCAATTTTGTACTTTGTGCGTCTAGTTTTTTTATTAAAGTTCTGTTTTGCTCATACAAGGCAGTTCTTTATCGCCTTGCCTCCTCGAATTCCAACTAATGACCCTTTTTCCAACTTACAAAAAATTCCACCCACGAGCCAGCATACTGCAATGTCACCTTGTCCCGATACTCCTGCACCAACTGGGCTTCTACTGACTTATCATTTCTGGCGTTATGCACGTCTGGGGTTTTATCTTTTGCATCAAAAAGAGGATTATCAAACTCATAAGGCGATAATTGTTGATTAAATGCTTGAGCCTTGTTATTATGCCCCTATATTGCGAACTTTATTACACATAAGATTTTTTCCTTTTCATATGACACAAGCTTACGCAAAGGATCCGCAAAGCTTCCACTCTTTACTTTCTCAACCGAGGCGGCTAGATACACTCGAAGCCTAATTGCATCCTTTAGATGTCTATTTATGCTTTCAATCACTTGATTATTGAATGGCTTTTCGTTCATACTTTGGTGTATGCCATGCTTTTTGCAAAAATTCTGAAATTCCTCGCTTGAAAACTGCAGGCCCCTATCACTATGAATCGTTAATACACATTCTTTAGATTCACTCAACGAGTCTACCCCCCTCGACTCGCAACAACGTTTCAATAATGCTTCCACTTCTGCAGAACTAAATTCATTTTATTTTTGCTTATGCATATAATAATCCCCTCTTATTAATCTTGTTGCTAGATCAATCACAAGCAGCAGTGTGCCCGACCTTACATACGTTGCGTCTATGCACCAAAATCTATCCCGCTGCGCTACTAAATATTGGCCTTTGAGTCAGTCTTTCGGCAATCTTACTATTTTATTCTCCATCTATTTTTATCCTTTTTTAGTTTTAAGACAACTTTCACTTTTCTGCAGTTATATTATGTATGCTTTTTTTCACATATTACAACTTCACTTTTCTGCTGTTTTGTGACCACTTTTTGCAATTTTTTTAATTTATTTTTTATTTTTTATCTTAAAACGGAAAGGACCTACCCTTCCATGTCTTCTATGCTTAAAGCAGGACAAACTCAAGTTAACCCTCTCTCGGCCTGGGCCGAGGAAGAGCTACAAGAAGGACAAGGTTCGTATTAGGGGTGCACATGGAGATGGGAATCAGGGGATACCAAGAAGTAGGAAGGATAAAATTTTACCCGGCCTACGAAAGGTGGTGCAATAGAATAGGTTATATGCCCTTTTAAAGCCGGAGATTATCAAACGACCTTCTTGACATTCTCCGAGACAAAGGATATAAGGTAAGTCGAGTTCACAAAAGGGAAGGTACATATATAGAAGGGGTAGAATTAAACCCCATTGTTTTCCACCTGGACTACCAGGGCTCCGATTAGCGATGTTGAAAGTCCTCAGTCCGATACTTCGAAACCCAATATACTTCATACTTCGGAACCAAATATACTTCATACCTCGAATCCCAATATAAGTACAAAAGTCAGGAAGGATTGTGTATTATGTTACTTGGAAAAGTTATGCAGAACTCCTTTGAAAGAAAAGATTAACAAGATGGCGAGATCCATAACCCTTGATTATGATTACGTAATGGGCGAGTTGCTAAGGGGATTAGAGGCTCCCTCTGATAAATACCAGGAGGTTTTATATGTTCAAATAAGCAAAGCTTTACGTACTATTAAAACTTTTGGTTTGATTCCCTATTCCTACATTCCATGGGTGCCTCCCCACGAATTCTCCCGACGTCTTATAAGGACTCTCTTAACTCCGTTAAACGTAAAATAAGGGAAATTTACCTTGATACAGTAGGAAAAGCCCTCGAACCTGAAGGTTACCGCATAATCGATGTCGACCTAGCCTCCTGTTATACGACCATACTGGTGGGCCTTTACCCCGGTGAACTGCCCTCCGTTTTGGCCGCTTTAAGGAAAAGGTCACTTTGGGACTATATAAAGGAACAATTTATCGCCCGAGGACAGGGGGATTATTACGAACGACAAAGCCTCGGTTAAGATTGCCACCCATGCTTGTTGTTTAGGGGAGGAAATGATGCCATGATAAAAGGTATCATAGAATCGGAACGGAAGAATATAGGCCTGGTAGAGTCGGAGTATAAAGCTTTCCCCGATTTCAAAGAGAGGCACCAGAGGGCTGTCAATATAGTTACAGCCTTACAGCAAACCGACATAATACTAGATCTTAGAAACCTTGCGAACACCGTTTACAAACTTACCAAGGATGATTTCTTGCATGGACCTTCGGGCCACAGTTATATATATGGTTACTTAAAAGGAGTTCCCCTCTGTTTATTCCTCCTTCCTCCAGTCGTACGAAATTATCCTTCTTGCTTCAGCATCTTTACGATTCCTAGAGAGCCATAAGGAAACGAAATCAGAAATAATAGGACATTTTCATGATGGAAATTTGTGGGCTGTTCCTATAGATAGAAGAAGAAACCTTTATATCTTTGAAGAAGAACTACGTGACTGAGGTCGGCTACGTCCTAGGCCTGAGTTATCCTCAGCGTTTGGAAATTAAGAAAATTTAACCATCCCCTAAATGTTGCATAAAGTGCAGGTTAAATATAATTTCAATTATATATAAGGTTCACTTTAGGCTGAGGGTTTAGGGCTGCCGGGCTATGGGTATAGGAGGGCTATAGCGGGGCTTCAACTATAGGTTAGGCTGCCGGCGAACGGAGTTAGGCTATAGGTGAGGTATAGCAGGGCTATAGGGCTGCCGGGAGGTGAGGGCTATAGGCAGGGCTATACTATACCATAAGGGAATCCGTCCCTAGCCCTTCATTAATTATGGGTATTAATAAATAATTCCATGAAGGTCAAGGTTCTTATAAATAAGGCTCCAGAGGACCCAGATTGCGAAAGCACTCCCCCAGGATAAGATACCGGAAGGAACAACATATATATGGAAGCTCCTCGGCCTCCATAAAGAGATCCCCGTTACTCCTGGCGAAAGCTCCGGTAATTTCGAGAAATCTTTGGATTTCTTGAAGATTCGAAGATCCCGGTTGGTTTCACCAATTTTATCCAGGGCGCTGCTTGTTGGCCCTGGGCATTGATCTGACTCCTGCCCACTCCTTAAGGGAAAAAGCAAAATAAGCTTTGGTACCCAAAATAAAAGGAAAAATACTTTTCTTAAGAAGAAGGAACAAAATGAGCTTTAGTCTATATACCAAATTCAGTCGATTACTATATACCACCACCAAATTTAGTCAATTATTTAGCAAATATAATTATAGTTTGAATAAATTACGTGAAAGTACTATACAATGTTCGGTCAAACAATTACCACCAAACATGATCTTGGTGGATACAGGACTGAATTCAATAATTCATTGCCAACATGAGCTGATTTTGCCAAACACCAATCAAGCAAAGAAAGTCGAATTTCGGAATCCAAGATGTGGAAGTGTGTTATGAAGAAATGCTTTAGCCGAAACCATCAAAAAGGAAAATTGAAAAGAAAACAAGTTTGGACTGAACCAACCAATATTTGGCGAAGTAAACTCATGGTCGAGGTTACTATTTTAAACTACACAGAAGGAGGTTTTGCTGCAGCATTGGCAGGTCATATAGCTTTTCTTCCCAGGAGTGTTCGCCGAGGTGGAAAACTAGAAATAACAATATTCCACTTTTATTTGAGAATAAGGCAAAAAAACTATGGTGGTCTGGGGGAAAAGTAGGGAAAGCAATTATTTTAAATGGTTTCAACTTTTCAAAATTCAGAAAAATCTCCAGTCAATTTTTCGAAAAAAGTGGCTTTTTTTTTGAAGATCGCGGGTCATGACGCTTTTCCTCCCCGGAGTCTTCGCAAGAGTAGAAAACTAAAAAAACATTCCACGTTTTGAGTATGAACCCAATAAACCGTAATATCGTCGTCCAGGAGGTTGATGAGAGAAACGTTTGACGGGAAAGAGACGGCTCATGTGAGAATGAACCCGAGAACCCTAATAAGATGTTCCGGAAGGTTTATGAGAGAAGAAAGGTTCGACTTTCTTCTTAAAAGATGGCTTATGTGAAAATGAACCCAAGAAACCGTAACAATATTGTGTCCGGAAGGTTTATAAGAGAAGAAAGGTTCGACTTTGTTCTAAAGAGATGGCTCATGTGATAATAAATCCAAAAACCCGGAATTTATTTCTAGAAGTACAAAATCACACTGTGTTTTTTCCAAGGCCGCCAGGACTCTGTATAAGCGAATTAAGGACGATAGCTACCTAATCTACGATGTGATATTGCGTAGCATGCGGGGAGAGAGGATCGCACTATCTGTTTGGCGGATTGTGCAAAATCCCGTGGTGGAAATCCGCTCTCGTTTGGTTTATTTATGCGCTAGCTTAAAACTTATCGGATCATAGCCGCCGAATAGTGGCCGTATAAACAAACGTGATGCAGTGTGCTTAGCTTCCGTATGAGACCATTGCACCTATTATGCAGTTGATTGGAATAGAGGACCACTATCCCCACTGTGGTGGCCTTTCCAAGCACAGGCAGAAGGCCCACTTAACCACTTAAGAAGGGCCACTTACGGATAACATCAGCTATGTAATATATCTTATATGTATTATCGCTGGGCGCGCAGCGATCAATCAGTGTAGATTATTATTGATGACGCTAACAGTCGAAGAGATGTGTACCCACGGTACATTTGGTTTTTCGAGAAAACGCCAAGCGAAACGAGCCTTCGAGCCTCATGATTCCATGCGTAAACGTGTCACTTTTATCTCAAGATAATTCTGGAAATGAGGCAAAAAAAGCTCGAACACCCCAGCTTTGTGGAAAAAAAACGAACGCCCAAAAGGAGGCGATGAACCCCTTCTTTTGGACGTTTGAAGAGAAGAAAACCATCAAAAAAAATTTCTTGAGACTGTTTCATTCTCTGAGCTCCCCGGACAGGCTTGAATTACAAGCTTCACTCTGTGTTTAAAGAAAGTAGATTCGAACCACTGACACCCAGATTTTCAGTCCTTTGCTCCAACCACCTGAGCTATCCGAACAAAGACAAAAAGCAACTATGTACAATTATCATTCCAGTTTGGTTCTTCAAAAATTACTGAGTACAAACGCATATCTGGGCCATCGGATACCTACTTCCGATTTTCAAGGATATTTAGACGGATTTAGAAATGAAATGGCTATTATTGATTTAGAAAAAACACTTATTTGTTTACAAAAGGCTTGTAAATTGGTGGCATCTATCATTCGTTCAAAAGAAAGCCATTTATTATTGGTAAATATCAATAATCCGGTATATAATAAGATTATTCAACAAACGGCGAAAAGAACCAATCAAAGCTATATTAATGATAAATGGATTGGGGGGGTTTTGACCAATTGGGAACATATGGAGGATGTACAGCAACACTTTCAAGATCTCTCTGAGGATCCCGAATTTAAAGACGCCTTTACATCTTCGCCCTTTTCTCTTCCACGTTTTAGAAAGATGCAAAATTGTTTTGAAGGAATCATGACACACTGTATTCCGAATTGTTTAGTAATAATGAATGCAAATTTAAATTCCATGGCTATACTTGAAGCTGATAAATTACAAATACCTATTATATCCTTGGTGGATTCTAATATTCCGAACAGATTACATGAATTAATCACTTATCCTATTCCAGTGAATGATGATTCTATACAGTTTGTATATCTCTTTTGTAATTTGATTACGGAAACTGTCATTCTTTCGCAAACACAAAGGACACAAAAGAGTGAACCGCTCTCGCGTAAGCCTTCAAACAAAAAAAAAAACTACTATGGCTATACAAAAGCAAAAAAGGAAAGAGAAAGATATGACCAATAGGAAAAAGCAACCCAGTAAAAGGGGTAAATCCGTAATCGACTGGATTACGAATGCATGTGCTTCTTTTGTGGAAGCATCATCGACTCAATCTAATTTCACAAACCCAACACCTCCTTCCCATCCAACTCCTAGCCGACTTCCCACATTGCCTTACCGACGTCCCCAAGAACGGGGAGGTACTTCTGCTACAGCGCCGGGGGCCTGCGCCTGGAACAGGTCCTGCTGCTTACGTAGGTAATGACGGAGGCAGAGGTATTACATTTGGCTGCCCTCGAGGAAAGGCCTGAAAAGCGGGCCCTGCTGTTTTTGTAGGTCGTGCCGGCGGGGGCAGAGGTCATTATTATACTTGGCTGCCCCCCCCCCCGCAGGAGATCGCTAACGAAGAAGAATTTACCCGTCGGGAGATCATCTTCAAATATCTGGGACTCCGAGACTCTGGTAAAGTTTGGGTAGGAGGGAGTTGGGATATTATAACTTTTCGTTGGTTCAGAGGGTAGAACTACATCTTCCTTCATGAAGATATGTTAAAAAAAATACAATTAATTTACGAACCAATTGTTTTTCAAATTTCTGAAAGCTACTTTACCTAAACGGATAAATCAATGTCAAACATCAAAACAAGAAAATCTATTATATACCAATCCAGACTACCCATTCCAATTATTATGGTTTTTGAAATATCATACCAATACACGTTTTCAAGTTTCGATCGAGATTTGCGGAGTTGATTATCCTTCCCGGAAACAAAGATTTGAAGTAGTTTATAATTCACTTAGTGTTGACTATAATACACGCATACGTATATTAACAAGTTACGATGAAATAACTCCAATTTGTTCGGTAGTTGGTATATTTCCATCCGCCGGCTGGTGGGAGCGAGAAGTATGGGATATGTTTGGTGTGTTTTTTTCCAATCATCCTGATTTACGTCGTATATTAACAGATTATGGTTTTGAGGGTCATCCATTACGAAAAGACTTTCCTTTGAGTGGATATGTGGAAGTACGTTATGATGATTCAGAGAAACGTGTGGTTTCTGAACCAATTGAGATGACTCAAGAATTTCGCTATTTTGATTTCGCTAGTCCTTGGGAACAAATGTTGCTATGTGACGAATCAAAAAACAAGTCTAAATAAAATTATAGAGGAAGGATTACTACATTGGATAAACAATCCCAGAGGGTTTGATTATGTTTCTTATATTATAGTGGAAACCGGTGGTAGTCTTTTCATTGTAGCATAATATTTTAGTCTGACCATTCGTAATAAGATTAGAAATTGGAAAAAGTTCATAATTATGAACTCGCCCAGCTTCTTCGGTATATTTTTGAGCGAAATCAGTAGGATCCCCGCAGCAGCTAAGGTATGCTCATCAATATGCATAGGAATTGCATGTATAGTCGACGAGGCGGCTATTATAAGCGAATTTAACCTCGCGCCATTTTAATCTCAGCTCTTCCCTGAAAAAATCAACCAACCAAGATCTTCGAACCTTTACGTTTTCTTGGTTTTTTGGCCAAGCGCCAATTTATCCCCTGTCTTTTATCATCAAAGATGATAAATTAGGGTTAAGCCAAACCAATTATTTATCTATACCTTTTGTTGGTTCAGATGGTTACAGTAATTTATACTCTCGCGCAACAACTTTTAATGTTAATCAATTATGTTAGATGATTGATCACTACTTCCACTAGCAAAATCTAATGTAGGGAGAAAAGGGATTCCAAACCCTTAACCTGTGGTTTTGGAGACCATTGTTCTACCATTGGAATTCTTCTTTATCCCGAAAAACAAGTAGTTATCTCCTGGAATTTGCACCTATTCGTGTCTATTCAGTGATCAGTTTGCTACTTTTGATCCTCATTGGTGTTTCTTTTTCATTTGCTTTTCCTTCTTTGGCTTCCAAATGAGGAATTAATTGTCAGCTTAGGAATGTGGTTTTGATCCCTTTGGTGATGCCAGCAAAAGTCGTGGGGGCTGTTGTTCCTATTTCACCTATTACATTTTATTTGGAAGCCACCTTTATCTTAATTATTTACTTGGGCAATCTTTCCTAAACAAGGTTGATTGGTTTGGATTTTGCTCTATGTTGGTATTTTCATTAATTCTCACCATTGGAGTTCGCCTTTATCCTCCCCAAAGAGAGGGAATAAACTTCTGAAAGGAGTTATATTTACACTAGTCTTTGTCCAAATTTAGAGGCTCCTAACCATAAGTTAGATATGAGCTGGACCTCCCGGCGGAGCTTGGGTTTTTCTAGTTTTCTGATAAGATTTGTGCTGAATAGAACAACATTCGGACGAAAACTCGAGTGTTTTATATACAGCACAATTACATTTCATAAACTATTCTTTACCCTACTTTCACGAGAACAAGCTCTTGTCGAAGGACTGGGCCCCATCATGGGATTTGCCCCTCTATGTGTTCCTGGTAGCTTGTTCCATCGCAGCAGCAAAAATGAGGTGGTTTCCAGCGTTTCCCACTCAACCCATCCTATATCTGTAACGTGTACTTTATTCCCTCTTCTTTACGCGGAAATTTAACTAGTGTATGAAGTAAGGATTTGGATGGAAAACAACATGCAACCAAGCCGGAGCCCTTAACCCAGAGCAAAATACTAAAAACATTAAGGGTCACTCCCGCAAATTGCTCCGAAATGACACCACCCGATCACTGTTTTCCTAATCTCGAATTTAGGGAACTGACCACTTCCAAAGATCGATACGAAATCAGGGCGGCAACTATGGCCGGATCGGGCACGCCGCCGCGGTTATGGAGGACATTTTTCACTCGGTGGGATAAAAATGGACGAACCACATCTTTCCACTGCTACGGGGCCGAAGACAGCCCCTCGTTCCGATAAATGGAGCCACCGAAAGCACCACGGAAATGATAGCTTCCACTTGGGTGGCCTTGCCGGTGCTACGCCCAGTGGCTCCGGGACAGGAGGAGCTGTGAGGCCCCGCAGTACCTAAAACTTAGAGTACAAGATAAGGGGCAAGCTGAAAGCCTATGATGAGAAACTCCCACGTACGGTTCGGTGAACGTCCTTCGGGCTAGTTCTACAGCACGAGCTGTAGACGTGTCTACTTATACTCCTACCAATGTGATTCCCATTACAGATGGAGTGCGACGTGACGTGTCTGGATTGTTACAACCTTTAGCAGATAGTTCGGAAGAAGAAAATAAAATTTAAGTAGTGCTAATTAAATCGTTACTTCGTTTCTCCAATGGCTCCCATAATTACATCTACGTCAAGTTCGGTTGCTCGGGCTGTTATACCTTCCGATTATGGTATGGTCTGGCCAGATTCAAATAATGTAGGTATACTTTATTTGCTTTCTTTCTCCAGGTGTTTATAGGATTATTACGGCGGGTTGGTCTAGTAGGAAGGAAGACTCCTGAGATCATAAGGAAAAAAATCAGAGGTAAACCCTCTGAACTATGGCAACTTCAGAAGAAAGAAGCTTTTTGTGCAGCTCCTGTTCCATATATAATGCAATTATTACCCTCTATGGGGCTCTTTCGGTATTATATGAAGCTATTCCTACGTCAAATTAATTTTGTATTTAAGATATATGGATATAAAGCTGGTGCCAAATACGACATCAAAGCACGAATAGCTTCCCTTGAAGTCTCAATTCCAAAACTCGAAGGAACTCTATTTTATTACCATGGACGACTGGACTCAGATTTTTTTCCTGACCAGGAACGCGACTTCGTGAGAGAGATTATAAAGTCCCTGGGGAGGGAAAACGGAACCGCGAGTCCTTGACGCAAGAATTGGTTACACTTTCTAAACAGGATAAACTCCACCCTCATTCATATTAAATTGGGGTATGGGGGGAAGTCCACGAGAGATCTTATTACGAGGAAAACCCCAAGGTATATTGAGATTATTATTTTGAGGTAAGCCTCTCTATAAGTGAAATCCAATTCTCTGCCATGGAAATAATCAGAACCCAGTCATTGATCATAGACTTGGAAGCCGATCTTTCCGACTGAACCCGAACGAATGGTAAGTGTGGAACAAAATAAAAAGAAAAAAAGAAAAAAAGAAAAAAAGAAAAACGAGACCGTATATCCTTGGTATCTTAGCTAAAATACTTGGAATAATAATACCACTTTCACCAGGAGTAGCTTTTTCAGTTTCAGCTGAACGTAAAGTAATGGCTTCTATGCAACGTAGAAAGGGTCCTAATGTAGTAGGATTGTTTGGGTTGTTACAACCTCTAGCAGATGGTTTTAAATTAATTATAAAAGAACCTATTTTACCAAGTAGTGCTAATTTATTCATTTTTTCAATGGCTCCAGTAATTACATTTACGTCAAGTTTGGTTGCTCGGGCTGTTACACCTTTCGATTATGGTATGGTATTGTCAGATTCAAATGTAGGTATACTTTATTTATTTGCTATTTCTTCTCTAGGTGTTTATGGAATTATTACGGCGGGTTGGTCTAGTAGGGTGGCCGTTCGGTCGCCTATGGTACTAGAGCCCTTGTGGTCAAATCTAATGTGCTCTAGGTGTGTAACGATCTGCTCTACACAGGGTGTGGGGCAAAATTAGTAATAAGCTAAATGGGGTTGGGGCCAAAGCTCAGAGATGAGAATACGTGGGGAAGTCCTGATAAAAAAAATAGCATGCCACAAAAGCGTGGTTGAGGGTCAATCTTGTCTTCCTTTCCAGGAGTGCCTAACAACATCATGCGAACCTGAAAAAGTAAATCGAGATGATGAGGTGCCGTCCTGGCTTTAAGTCTCCTTAGGTAACCAACGGCCTACAGTTATCCTAGCACTTCCGTGCTTGGTGAAGCGAACGAACGTACGCTGTCTTGTTTTCCACCGGCTGGGATTGCTTGCCAGCCAGGTTAAATTAAAGCAACATTGTATGGAAACATATTACCCATCTTCTTGGGGACAAGAGATTTAACGACATCTCGATTTACTACATCCTAGGACCTAGGATAAAAGCCATAGGGGATACCGGCGATACCCAGCCAGATTAATTTCTGGCTGGTAGTCAGAAGACTCATAGTACCCGCTATACCCTTTTCCCGTGAGGAGAAGGCGCTGGTTCGAAAAATAAACTTTTTTCTTAGCAGCAGGAGAGGAGTCTATATTTGTGCCTAGCTTTGGCTGGCATATTTTACTCAACGCAATCCATCCACAAACTCAAATCCCACGAATCCCCTGGTGGATAAGTCCGACTTAGTGCGGAATGGAGTTGATCGTCTGGTGGATCTTTGGATCTCTAGTTTTTACTCTTCCAAGACTGGACGGGTTCGAAGATAAAACGCATAGCCACGAAGCGATCGATCTGCTTACTTTTATGAGGCGGCTGCGGGCAGCACAGCAGGACCTGGATCCATGATCTTTGGCGGCCCCATTTGCCACTTGCGGCCTCGCAGGAATGCGTACACTCCGTGACACCATGATTCGAGGTAGGTCGGGAAGAGGGCGCATAACCATACTAGGGAGATGGAGATAAACGACGTGTGCCTTGCTTTCAAGACCGCCGCGTGGAAGGCCGAATGAAATAATCTTAGAGCCCATCGGCTGCTGAATTATTATCCCGCTATTCTCATGGGTTCAACCCAGGCCCGCGGGCTCAATGTAGGGCGTTGCGCACTATTAAAATCACGGGAGCTCGAGAGTATGTGGAAGGCAAACCGATTGGCACCGTAAATTACGAGATCCTGGTCATCATTCTGCAACAAGTTACAAAAAAAAGGCTCGATCTGATCCTTACCGGATTGGAAGCCAAGATTCATATGCCCAATGGTACCACACAGTTACGTCATAAATAGGAACACTGGGTACTGAGCCCTTTGCAATCTAACAACTACCTCCATGAACTGGACACGAGAACACCGGATCCAAGCTTACAATCAAGGGCCCGGGGAAACCCACGCAAAAACAAAACCAAGCCAATACTTGGTTTTTGTCTTTTTCTTTCCGCGCTTCGCGTCCCTTATTGGATTAAATGGTGGACGATTCTTCATTTTAAAAGGTAATTCAAAGCAAGCTGGGGGAGAGAGCCGTATGCGCGGTGACGCGCTCGTACGGTTCGGAGAGGACTCGGCTTACACTGATCTTGTTGATTGGTGGAAGGTTTTACTCTATATTCTAAATATGCTTTTTCAGGAGCATTACGATCTGCAGCTCAAATGGTTTCTTATGAAGTCTCTATTGGTCTTATTATTATTGTGCGCCTCGTGAGCGCGTTTGGATCCGCGAAGGTTACATACAATCGCTCGGATGTTAACCTAACCCGACTCGGGAACATACCGGAGGGAACCGCAGCATGGGTAATGTCCGCGTTTCGTGGCAAGGCTAATTTCGAGTTGCAACAGGGTTAAGTAAGGCCCAAGGCGGTCCGGGAGGCACAAGGGTCCCAATACTATCCAGGTGCAAATAACCCCCCCCGGGTGGCTGCAATGAGCACAAATGCCACTCACCAGCCTAAACAACGAACAAACACTCAAACGTGAAAGCGAGGGATCACCCCAATGGACTCTACAAGGACCATGCTTCGAGAGAAGTGAGAAAGCCCTAGGAGACCGAGGCTTTGGCCAAAAATGTATGGATGACAGATCAGCCATAAATGTACTCCAAGAGATAATACACCGGGGCAACAAATGTCGAGCCTACGACGATGCCCTTAGAGTGAAAGTGCTCGGAAGAAAGGGCTGTAGGTGATAATGCGCTATGCCGGAAACACGCGGACTGGGCACTTCGGACAGCTTCGAACTGTCTCCCCTCCACTACTCAGTGGAGTTTGGGTGCTCGCCGCCCGCGTCTGAAAAGCACAGCAGAATCAGAGAAAGCGAACCAAAAGTTGCCAATAGAGGTAAGGCCATCGTATTGGGCTTAGTGCCCGATCAAGTCTCATGTAAGACGATAAAAAGCTAACCTCGAGGCTGGCTACGAGTAGAGCCGAGTAAATGGCGAGAGGACTCCAGAGGAAAAAATAGGTAAAAGGCCGCAGGACTACGCCAGTTAGGAAACAAAACAATGCTCCGAAACTTGCTAACAGCTATCTTATTCCTGACCTGGATAACGCGCGTGTAGGATACAGCTAAAGGCCGAAAACAGAAAAAAAAGCGCTACATTCGAGCATAATTTGATATTTTCCTTATTCCCTTGGACATGCCTCGGCACTCCATACTTAAAATGGATGGCTCTCCTGACTTGCCTTTTTGGGGGCCCTGACCATCTGCCCGGGAAGGGATGTCCCAGCTTTTGCAACACAGCACCTTGAATGTAGCCCCCTCCAAGACCGAATTGACGCCTCTGGATACCGAGATAGGGTAGGTCGGTAGACCCACCTATACCTTGTCTTGTTGACCCAACACCTACGAGACTTCCAACGTCAACCTGCGACCTTCCCTTTTACGAAAGGGCGAACGGGCCTGGAGCGAACTCGGTAGGCGCTGCCTACTCAACACAGCCGGAAACTCAGGATGAGCAATATATATAGCGAATGCCATAGTCTCTAAACACGAAAACCTCGTGTTAAGTTCCGCTTATGCGGGTCACGGCGTGTTTTCCGCTTATGCGGGTCATTCATGGTCTTGGGCCATGGCCCGTAAAACCTGAAGAAGTTATCACGGACGAGCCGCATGCAGGGAAACTTGCGCGTGTGGTTCTGACCGGGGGAGAGGATAGGAGCCCTATCGGTATACTGTACTAATCCGTGTAGGTTCTTGCAATTTCAGTGAGATTGTCATAGCATAAAAGCAAATATGGTTTGGCATTCCCTTGTTTCCTGTATTGATTATGTTTTTTATTTCTCGTCTAGCAGAAACTAATCGGGCCCCGTTTGATCTACCAGAAGCAGAAGCTGAATTAGTCGCGGGCTATAATGTGGAATATGCGCGGGATGCGATCCTTAAGAGTTCACTGTTGGCGGAAGCCAATGTCCCGGGATCTCGGGGACTAATTACGTACGAAACAAGGGGGTCGGCCTTCGGCCCTCCTTGGACAAGCACTTCGGACGGAAAACTTTCCTCGATTGGGTTGCGCTGCTTGACAAAAGCTCCGATCGCCTCCTTACATTGAGGTGCGGCTACCCCTGGGTTATCTGTAGGGATGTATAAGACAGCTCCATGCGAGTACGGCAGAATATTGGTCGGAAAGACAATACCTAGAGCTGCCCTCTACAGTACATCAACGCCGGACTCACAGGCCGGTCAATCTCGTGAAAACGTCAACCTAGGAATATTGGACCCTAAGGAACCATCACAAGGACGGTCATAGGTAACATCGACATGTCCAGCGAAGCCCAGAAGATGACTTGCGTTGCTGACTCTACGTTAGCTGGTCAATATCAGAGATCGGGCAAACCCCTATATATAAGACCACGGTCCCGACCTTACCAAAACCAGAAGGACGGATAATATTAGACCTTTAGAGTATAATGACCTGGTCGAACGAGTGAACAATACATCGGTGGAAAATTCCGATACTTAGTCGAAAAGGTAATAGCAAGGCCTGAAGTGCACTTAGCAGCTTACAACAAGATCAAATCAAAACCTGGCGGGTGGCGACGCCCCGAAAGAGACTGGAGATGGCATTGACCTTGGTTCACGCGAACCGCAAGAGAACTAATTTTTGGTACCTTCGACGTTTTTCGCCGAGTCCTCATTTCCAACCTGGGTAAAGACGAGAAAGGACTACCTCCGGAAGTAGCCAGCGCCCACGTGTTTAAATCGTTAAGGAGGCTATCGAGATGATCCCTGATATGCCAATACGAGCCTATATTCTCGGACATCTCACACGAATTCCGTGCCACACTTAAGAAGCATCAAGACCCAAGGAAAGGCCCATCTTGGTGGATCGAATTTGATATCCGTTTCGGCACGATCCATATACACACCCTTCACTCGATCATGGAATAAACAATCTTTCTTAGTGGCGTCTCACCGGACTTCGCCAATCAAGAATGTTCAACGCCAAAGTACTCCACCACGTATATGGGGGGGCCCTCAACTGGGGCAGGGCGTGCGGGCCCCGAAGGGGTACTCGACCGAAGGGAAGAAGGGGCGTAATATCCCCAAACCTTACCAACATATACCTAGATTGACTCGAAAGGGAGATCAATCGAATCTTATTGAGGTAGAAGCGTCAAGTGCTAGGGCATGCAGGGAAAACCCAGAGTACAAGAAAGCTCTTCACCTCCCTAGGAGCGAAGCAGCAATGAGGATGACCCAAACTAAAAAACTTCGGTGGAGAAGAAGACGACTTCTTATTGTTCATCCGCCGAGGAGTGTGCGTACTGCAAAAAAAAACCCTAATTTCGTCAACAAATTATACGCCGTTACAATACGCAGACAATACCCTAGGATATTTATTCGGACCCTAATAAACTAGCACAAGACATTTTGTCTGCGGGTAATCATCTTCTGGTTTTATCGAACCTCCATCTGAGGCTTTCGGCCCTATATACTGCACTAAGACATGTAATCTCTGAGAAGGTTGAGTTACTTTTTCTGGGAGTACCGCATTCTCCAAATTACCAATCATCGGGGCAGCGGCACGAGCTTTGCTTTGGAGAAATATTTTTTTTCGCGTCACCCCTTGGGGAAAGAGGGCTCAAAGACGTAGGGATAAAGCTTATCACCCATATCATGAAAAAGACCAGAACCTTGGGGACTTTTAGTGAACAGCGGATGAGCACGCTAGGCAACTCTTCCGGAGCTGGTCTCAGATGATGTGGGAGGAATACCAAAAATAAGGCAAAGGACATGCGTGGCTCAAACAACTAACCAAGAGGACGTCCTCTCAAACCCATTAATATGGCAACAGCTGCTGCTACGGGACCTGACACCGGCATACGACCAGTTTCCTCAAGTTGCACAATACCTTGATCCCTACGAGATGGCACAGTCAGACGCAGCATCAAAAAAGGAAGGCCCGTCGTAGGGCAGAAGATGATGCTTTGCGCGTTCTCTGGCTTTATCGATTTCCAAGCCAGATGTAAGGAAAACCGAAGGCCTTGGTTGGTTGTTTTACTTTATCCAAGGATTGCCGCGCTTTGCGCCCTTCTAATTTATTATACGCGCCCTCAAAAAAAATGCCAAGATAAGCTCCGCCAAAGTGGAATCATCAACTGTAAGGTCGACCGCAATCCTTAAAACCACTGCTCTCACAAGACGACCTTACCATTATTGCCTGGTATGGCCAAGTAGCCTCGGGGATGTTAAACTACAATAACACAATGATAACTTCGTAATAGATCAAAAGCATAGTTAACTACTACTTTTGGGGTCCTGCCTTCACAGCTTAGCGGCCAAGCCTAAAACAAAGACTAGTTAAATCATGGGGAAGTATTCCACCGACCTCTTTTTCGGCTACGTCCAAAGGCACGTCGGCTGAATATTTCCCCAGCGCTGCTAAGATAAAAGGCATGAACGAGACGTTCAGCACCAATAACCCTATACCTGTCTATATAAGCTGCTCGTGGTGCTCCTCACCAAGACCAGTTAGCACCAAGAACAGATGTGCTGTTATTGGCGGCTGTACGAAAACGCAGATCAAGATGCACCACATACACGCGCTGCAGACAAGACGAGACAAACCACTGCAAACACCCCTGGGGAACGAATAATAAGCAGGACTGAGGCTATCCATTCGACTGTCAAAGGGAGGCAGATACCTAGAAGCGGGCCACATCACCTAGATGTGCACGCCGGAAAGATTTCCCCATCATCGGCAAGTTAGTGGTGATTTTTTGGCCAAGTAGGAACGTAGTACTTGGGTTCCGAAGGTTTTAGGAACGTGGCCTTCGGCCTTTGGTTTTTCTTTACTTCTGGAGAATTGCAAACCTCCGGAACAAGGTTATTGCTAAAAAACAAAATTCATTCACTTGTTTTATTGTCAGGGCTGGGAGCCGTATGAGCGGTAACGTTCATGTACGGTTCTGTGAGAAGGGCGGTGGACACAAATGGCCGTCGTACCTTACTCTCGTCTTCAATGGGGTTTGCTCTTTTTTTTTCAGGTGAGTATGCTAATACGATCTTAATGAGGTGCGGAGCTTTGCATCTGACATTCGTTGGGCTGAAGCCCTCTGCAGCAGGAGCCAGCGTCCTCTCAAGGACCACAAAGGGGAAGGGACACTTGACTGAAGGTTCCCAGAAAACGCAAAAGCGTTTTTTCGAAGAGGGGCCCGAGGGGCACTCGACCTTTTGGAGGAGGGCCTTGTGCAGTAAACCCCTCCGAGCGATCCAAAGACTAGTAGGTTCCGCGAAGCTTTCGGAGAAGGGTAGCCTTGTGTGTAAGCACAGCCATGAACCGCGAACTCATCGGACGACCTATTTAAGATTAGGGGGATTTCCGTGGTTACCTCGTAACTCTCCCCCAGACCTATACGTGTACCGAATGCTCATACGGGAGAGTTCGCTCCTAGGTATGGAACCAGGGAGGGTTGCTCCGAGAAAGAATTTCTCGTCCCACCCAGGGGGTGCGGACACACCTGCGCGGATTACAGGTGACGGCTACCAAGATGGCGGGGAAGGAAACGAGAGTACCCGACATCCAGGGATGAATGTAAACCCATCGGACAGGGATAATCATTCTGGTCCCGATAAACAAGGCTCACATTTTGTGGTATACACCATAAAACGAGAAAGATCGAAGTTCCATTTTAAGCCCCCAATACGTTTTATGCGCTCCGCGCCAATCTTGTTACGGAGAAGGCCTGGAGCGAAGCGCTTTTTCTTTAACGTTTCGCTTACAGTCATGGTTGTTTGGCTATTATTAAGAAAAGAAAAAACATTGTTCGCAGAAAGTAGGTCGGGGGCAAAAAAAGCTCGAAAGCTCGAAGGGAAGAAAACGACAAGCGTTGGATGCAATGAAACCCTTTCAGGGCGTTTTCTTTTAAGAAAACGCCGGAAAATGATTTTAGTTTCCCTGGCTTTCGGCCCACTTTTTATATATTTATCTTTGGCGGGAGTAAATCTTCGAAGGCAAAAAACGGGCTTTGCCCCCGAGTTCAGACCGTTCGCAGTAGTAGCACCCAAAGACAAGATCATTCAGGAGGCAATCAAGACAGTACTCAATTTCATTTACGAGCCCCATTTTTTGGACACATCACACTTCCGCCTGGGTCGAGGCGGCCACTCGGCCCTAAGACAGATAAAAAAAGAGTGGGCTGGAACTTCTTGGTTTTTAGAATTCGACATCAGAAAGTGTTTCGACACCATCGACCGACATCGACTCATCTCTATCTTGAGGGAGAAAATCGACGATCCAAAGTTCTTTGACCTAATTCACGAACTGTTTTCCGCCGGACCTGTGGGAGGCGATAAGGGGGGCCCTTACTCTGGGGTCCCACAAAGTGTACTATCACCCCTACTATGCAACATCTACCCACACAAGCTCGATCAGGAGATAGAGAGGATCCAACAGGAGCACGAAACTACGAAGGCTCAGAGAATGAAATTGGTTTGTTTCCAACGCCAAGCGTTTTCTTCCAATCAAACGCGTTTTGGACGTTTTATTCCCATTTTACAAAGAGAGAGAAAAAGAGCCTTCTCTCGTCGAGAGAACCAAGAAAACTCTAGGGAGGAAGCAGGCTTTGAATTTAAATCTCCCCCAATAGACGACAGAGCCAACGTGGAAGTTAGTAGGATCCGTTACGTCCGATATGCCGACGGCTCCCAATTGGGAATTGTGGGTCCTGTAGAGTTGATAGGAAAAATACGAGAAAGTATTACCCACTTCCTAAGATCCGACCTGAACCTTGAGGTGGGCTCTGTAAGATTTACTCACACAGCTGCAGGGACGGTAGAATTCCTCGGTACGGTCATTCGGGGAGTCCCGGCTTCGGAAAGTAGATTATCGCGAAAGCTGGAGAAGCGTCGGAGAGTAAAGCACCGTATCCATCTCACAGCTTCCCACCGACGCTCCGCCATCCATTCCAAGTTAGAAAACCTAGGGAAGAGTCTCCTGGTCCGACAGCTGACAAAGGGGAGAAGAGAAACAGGGAGTCTACATTTAGCGGGACTTCAACTAGCGGAGACTCTGAAAACAGCAGGAGTCAGCCCCCAAGTGAGCGTCTTACGGGAGACCGCCAAAAATATACAGCAAAGATCAAGGGAAATCTTGCATAGCCTAGGTTGGAGCAACGTGCCATCAGACATTCAACAGGCAGTCTCACGATTGGACGAATCGTTGAGCGTCTGGATGTCTTCATTGGAGACTCCCAGAGCGCATAATAAAGGTCGGAAAGGCCAGCAGCAGGAAGGAGGAGGGTGGCACGAACAGACGGGGTCTTTCAGCAAGCTATCCATACGAATCCAGGCGCCTACGAAGAAGATACTCCAAAGGCTTCGTGACCGAGGTATCATTAGCCAGAGGAAGGCCCGCCCAACCCACGTGGCCCGCTTGACGAACGTCAGCGACGGAGACATCGTCAATTGGTTTGCGAGCATTGCAATAGGTCTTTTGTCTTACTATAGATGTTGTGACAATCTTTACCAAGTCCGAGCCATTGTCGACTACCAAATTCGCTGGTCCGCTATATTTACCCTTGCCCACAAGCACAAATCCTCGGCGCGGAATAGAATCCTAAAGCACTGCAAAGACTTACACATAGTCAATGGAGAAGGTAAGACCCTTACCAAGTTTCCCACCAGCATGGAACTTAGGAAGCTTTTTTAGGCAAGAGTTCCTGACAAGGAAAGATCTGAACAATAATGGGGACGCGTACAAGAGTTCCTGACAAGGAAGGATCTGAGCAGGGGGAACGCGTACAAGACCTTAGATCAGGTGTACCCGGCAATATTCCAGAAGCATGATAGGTCTATCTAACCAGTTGCGCGGTCAGGGGGATGAGGAGAAGCCTGGTGCTGCAGCAGATGCGCCATGTACGCAAATTGGCCTGGCTTTTGGGTAATTTCAGAGGTAACAACACGTTCCGAGAGTAGGCCGAAAGTGGGTCGAAGTATCTTCGGCTCTTTGGCAAAAGCGGAGGAAAGCTCGAAGGGATAGCCGAGGGCTATTTCCTCCGGATGTGGAACAAAACGCCTACAAAAGGATGCGATGAAAACCTTCCTCAACACCCTTCGGGGTATTGAGATTTCCGATCCTCCGGTTGGACGTCCGTCTTCGGCCCACTTTCTCTATTTCTTCTGCTCGTTTACGCGGGCTCCAAGCCTTTTTCGCGGGCCAGCATGAACCTAAGTAAATCCCGCTCTGTGCCAATCACCGCCAAGACATCCATGCGAGGTTTTATAACCTCAACAAAGGAAGAATAAGATCCGGAGGTAAGTTCGAATACATAGACGTGGCGTTGGTTAGAGGGGAGGATACTCAAGATTACCGGGACGGAGCCGTATGACTCGAGAGTGTCACGTACGGTTCTTTGAGAAGGGAGTTTATATACCTATCGGCCCCGCACAGGAGCTGCGCCCTTACTCTCCTAGTCTATGTACATTGCTTTTTTTGGGAGGTTGGCTGCCCATCCTAGATATTCCTATTCTCCGGGTGATTCCGGGCTCGATCTGGTTCAGTATCAAGGTTCTTCTCTTTCTGTTTGTATATATATGGGTCCGTGCGGCATTTCCACGATATCGTTATGATCAATTAATGAGACTTGGCTGGAAAGTATTTTTGCCTTTATCATTAGCATGGGTAGTCTTTGTATCTGGTGTTCTAATAACCTTTGACTGGCTTCCTCGATTCATTCAGCAATTTCACTGCAGTGCAACAACCTTCGGAAGACCATTTTTTGGTCTCGTTTTTAAAATTACATATTTTTACTTCGTTGGCGAGCAAACGAAGGGCGAGGCGCAAAGTTGGCAACACGAACAACAAAGGTAAGAAAAAAACTGGAGGTAGGAAGAAAACTTATTTTTCCGGGAAAAGCCAAAAACTCCTGAGAGTAAAATAGCAGCTCGAAGGCCAAATGAATTGATGGAAAAACATCTTAAAGAATTATTTTTTATTCGTTCTATGGACTCCACTCCGTCGATGCGGGCTTCGAAGGTTAAATAACGCTATGTATTTGCTACGCATGTAATGCATCTACTTAGTAGATGCATCGCGTTGGTAAAACCAACAATAAACAAGCGAAAAGAAAAGAAAGAATAAGCTCGTCGTGGCAATCCTTGTTTTTACGTACTTATTATGGTCAAAGCTCCTTCTGGTGTTTGGTATTCATCTTAGTACTAAGACCTTCCCATTCTTTATGGTACCTTTACTGATGTGTCTACTTTTATTAACTCCTTTCCGTCGTTCCATTAACTCCTTTCCGTCGTTACTTTGAAATCAAAATATATTCGTGTTACGTTTATCAAAGATTCTTATTTACTGGTTTTAAGCTAGAAATGGTTATTCGGGGAAATATTTGTTCTTATCATTCCAGAGCACCGGCCTGCTCATTTTGGTACTTCATATGGGGCTCCCCCCCTTTATATGACGACACTTTTTTAATATTAGATGTACTGGTAAATATAATACCATCTACTCATGCGATTTATTCGAAGATGCAAATGTGGCTCCACAGGAATTATTTGGATCATACCGGCGCAAGTGCTTTTTCTACCTGTGGAACCACATTGACAACCCCTAGGGTTACCTTAGAGAAGGCTCGAATAGCACCTACTTTGCATCAATTTACAAACATACATGTCGAATGTCAACCCGGCCGGGAATCTTTTCGCAATGGTTTGCGTTTCGCCGAAGAGCATTAGGATGTCATCACAGGAGGAGTCCTCGTGGGTGGAACTCCAATATGTGGAACCTGTAACCAAGTAGTATGGAAGCAAAGTAAAGAAAAGGCAAAGATGTGTGAATCGAGACGTGAAGAGCTTTTATTAAAAGCTTATTGTAATGAACGTTTGAACATTTCACTCTTATAACAAGCCTCTGACGAGCCAAAAGGCTTACATATAATAATTGCGGATCAATCATCCGGTGCGGCTGAAACTTCAACGTCAATTGCACGTCGAGTTGCACATTTTTAAATTACTCCTCCGACGATTCAATACCTTTCACGGATATTCTGTAGTAAATAGAAAGCTATGCTTTCTTTTTTAGTGCACTCATTCCGTGTTTGGGTTACACTTCAGTCCACACTTCATATGTACGTAGTTCAAGTTCTCGACCTATTTAGCAAAGATTGTTTTGCTTGCTTCTGGCAGATCGTTTACTTTCAGGTTGGATTGGATGTAAACCTGTGGTGTGGAGGCACCATCCCTCGAATGTAACTATTGGACAAATGGCTCCAGTAGGTTCTTCCTCTTATTTTGCCATTACGCCCCAAAAAGGCCAATTAGAGGCCAGATTAATCAAGAGTGCTCATACTGGCAAATCAATGGATTCGCCAGCATTCGAATCTACTATTCCGTCTGCAGGGTTCTTTTCTTTCTTAGGTGATACTACGCATCCTCTGATTCCCCCACTTGGAACATAGTTCTAGCTTGGATCTCTAAGTATTATGAGTCTAGGCCCCAGGTTGCTGGAAGTACAAGTTTTTCCTGGTTAACACATATAATATAAAGTTAACACATATATATATAAAAGGTTCGAAGAATAGATATATAGGTATTATTCTCTATAGAGTTATTCCAAAGTCTAAGAACATGTTTTAATGATTAGTCAAGTTTCTAAGTGTAAGTAAGTATCTCAGAGCTTGGTAGGATAAAAACAGGTTCCTCCATGTTAAGACATTTTAAAGGATTGAAATAGTAAAAGATTAACATGTATTAACATTTAAAAGATTAAAATACTATGAATAAAACGTTTCGGAGTGAGAATGCTTTCATATTAATCCTTGATACTAAGGAAGTTAATTGTTAAGTAGGAATATTGAGAAAAATTCCCACATATCAGACTGATTTGGTGTAGAAAAAAAGGGACCCGGACAAATATATCTAGAAAATTTGTGGCCTTGCACCAACTGACTTTGTATATTTATATTCTTCTATTTCGTATAAGATATATCTATTTCCGATCCTCGAGTAAAAACATCTCGATTTTTGCTGTTATCGGAATAGAGTAACAGGTAACTCTAATGGTTGTAGACCTGAAGATAATAAGTTCAAATACAACACCGTGGAATTCAGAAAAAGTAATAGAAGATTATGCTGTTGTTATGGATTAAATTTAAAACTATGTTCTCAAAACTTTTTGAGTGGCCAAATACAATTTTAGCAAGTATGTTTTTATGGATTAGTCCTGTATTTTTTCTGCTTCGAAGGCATTTTTCGAAATAGTATGTTATATCAACAGTAGCAACCTTTGTAACAGTTATCATCGTAGTATGTCCTGCTTTCACTGAGATTTTTCATTTCTTTCTTACTAACATGATAATTAAAGTAAGAAAGTCACCACTTTTTCAAATGCTTTTATATATGTCCTTAGGGGTTTATATATGTCCTTAGGGATGGAACATAAGGTGTATATGTATCAATGGATAGAGTTTGTTGTATATCTATAATTAGGGGGTTTGGGGGTATATCTAGATTTTGGGAAGATGAACCACCCTATTAGTCATTTCAGCCAGATTGGTGGTTATGTGGACCTCGATCTACTATAGTATGAAGAAAAACAAATACTGGTTTTTTTTTAAGAGAGCAATAATTTCGCTCTGATTGCCCCAAGTTTTGAGAAAATTGCACAGTGTTATCGAAGAACTGTTGGCCAGAGAAGGTTATGATGATGCCTAGTATCACGACCTATATCCAATCAACTAACATCTAGGTCTCGCGTGATTTTCTGGTTAATAGTATGATTTTCATACATCGGTATAAAGGCAATTTTCACCGGGGTTTAATTAATAAGTGGTGAGAGCGTTCATTCAATTGGTTATTTGAAGAGTTTGAAAAGGGAAAGGTGGCGTGTGTAGTGTTGGCAGGGATATGAGGTATGGGTGGATATTTTCTTAAAGTTCTAAGGAATGAACGTGAAGATCAACGGAAGGATCAGAAGCAGATACACAATCACCAAATGCAAGATCGTAATCAGACGTTTAATAATCAAATGCAGGAGCGTGATCAGACGCTATAAGAGCTAGAGACCTTAAATGATGCTGCAAAAACTGGACCAAATAAATATTGCTACAGCTAGCTTGACCGAAGCTAAAAAAAGCTTTGAGGGAATACAAACAGGAAGCAGCGGGCAATATTCGAGAATAAGTATAAGTCAACAAATATTGGATGGTTTAGTGGCTAATGCGCGGAATGAATCTCTCCGGAGGGAACTCCCAGCCGCTAAAATATCTCATGACAAGTTTATTCAGGAGATGGAAAAGCTTGTTTTAAAGGATGAACCCGTAGAACAAGGATCGAAGATCTTGTGGACGAAGAAAGTGCTTCAAAGGGGACTGATATTAAAGGTAGTTGTGGTAGTAGAGATTTGTCAATACCCTCAGCTTTCGGAAGGAAGAATGCTGGCGGTATTTGGCCGGCTGACCGTGTTGGTTTTTGGTAAAGTCCCTTTTCCGGTCATGAAATGTTCTAACTTGACCAAACGATCCTCCGCAACGAGATAAAGACGCCTGGTACCAGAAAATGAACCAAGAGGGTATATAAAAATATTCTACAACTTAATAATGCCTAGGGTTTCGTGAAAACTGCTCCATTGAATTACCGTTATCAGTATTGAGAGCTATATGACAGATTTCGATGAGGTTTCCGAATAAAAAAAATAAAAAATAAAAAAGGAGAATAGAAAAGATGATTGAAAGAAGGAATAAAGGAATGAGAACGAATCTAAGAGGATCTTACTCATACTTTCTCTCTTTGTTCCTTTTACTCGAATTACTTGAAATACTTTAACTACTTGAAAGTAATATTTGAAATACTTTCACTCGTCAACTCATTCATTATTCTACTCGACCGTAATAAAACGCTTGACCTACATAACCCCCCCCATAACCTAGAACTCGTGTTACGAACTACTTGGAGTTAACTCCGAAATATTATCTCCGATCATATGGTGACTGTTCTTTCTTTTCCAGGGGTAAAAATCTCATCTTTTTGGAATTGTTTACTTATCGGAAGAGGGATTTGAACCCCCGGTGTGCGAATTATGATCCCGCTGTTTTAACCGACTAAACTATTCCGACATGCGGATTGTAATTCCGCTCTACCACCTCGAGAATCTGTCCTTCTCTCGCTGCAATAAAAAACCTACTTTATTTTCCTTTGGGTTCCCCGATTTATTACGGCCCAGCTACCTTATGATGTAAACTCTATAGCATAAACCTTTTACTGCCATTTTTACTGAGACAGACAGAGCCGTACTTTATGGAGGTTTACACTCTTGGCGGGGTTCCAGACTTAACCCCGAGAATAATAGAATCAAGACTCATGAAAAAAACCTCTCTCCTTTGCTGGAGTGCCCAAAAAGGAGGTCCCGAAGGAACACTCGACCAAAGGTTAACGGAAGAAAAAACGCTTTGCGTTTTCTTGCTGAGGCCCCCTAGCTCCCAGTACTAGGTGGTAAAACTTAGCCCTTGGTTTCTTCGAACCTAGCAAGCTGGTTAGTTTCCTCAACCCATTACTCAAAGCTGACTAGTTAAGTTCCATTACTTACCCATTTATCAATCTTAAACCTTAACTAGCAATTATCGTAATAGCCCGGGGTAGTGAAAAATATAGCTGGTTTTTTTTTTTGTGATAGCCCTTGGTAATGAAACCCCAACTAGCTACTTGTTATAGCCTTTTAGTCAACCCTAGCAAGCTGCTTATTTTCCTTAACCCATTCTATAATCCTAAACCCCCGGTGACTAAACATCATACCGAAATGTCAAATAAGTATTAAAATACTAGGCATTATGATTACAGTAGTGTCGAACCATAAACGTAAAACGTAGTATACAATACCAAGTAGCGGTAAAATCAACACTGATGGGAGGGATCTTTTTTTTTACTCCAGAATTACGGACTTTTTCTGGCCTTCAGCACTATGGGAGCAGAAAAAAAAATGTGGATTGTTATAAGGAACCAAAGATACGGAATAAGGTAACCTGGTGGTTTTCAAGGGTACCAGGCCCAGAACCCATCGTGGATACGAGATACTTCATATATTACTTTGCCTCTCTTGCTAGAGGAACACAGGGCCGAAGGCTCACCCCGGGAATATGCTTATGCGTCATCCATAACTGTTCTTGAGGTCTCTGTGAGGACCGAGGGCACCAGGGCTCTTGCAATTCGCCCTACTTATGAGATATATCTGCTTTATCAGCAAAGATAGTAACCTTCTGGGCTTTGCTGGACATGTGGGCGTTTCCGCCGCACTGTCCTTGTGATGGTCCCTAAGAGTCCGATATTCCTAGGTTGACGTTGTCACGATTTGAACTAGTCTTTGGTTTTGGCGTTGGTGTGCAGGCACAAAAGTGAAGTAAACTGGGATAAAGTAAATAAAATGCTTGGCGTTTCGACGAAGTTTATGACCAGAAGCTTAGTCATACTCGCGTAGTTTTGCACACTTCTAAGTAGCGCATGCCCCAAACAACCCCCTACCAAGAGAAAGGCAATCGGAGCTTTTGTCAATCAACACAGCCCAATGAAGGTAAGTTTTCTGTACAAAGAAGAGCTTGTCCTTTCTTTTGTGGGTAGAGGGTGAGCCCCACAAAAGAAGAAAGGGCCCTTCCTTGTTTCGTACAGAATTAGTCCTGGGGTCCTGGGACATTGGCTTCCTCCGCCCCCTATAGTGAACTGTGCAAGCAAGCAAGCAAGCAAAGTGGCATCCCGCGCGTTCACAAGGTAGGTAAAGGTCTCCAAGTGCATTGCTTTGCGTCATCAACAGCAAACTCTTTTCTTATGTTTGATGGTGACGCGCTTAGAAGAAGTAAGGAGGTAATGCAGCAACTGGTTCGATACTATTTCTACCAGTTATTTAATGAGGGTTTATAGCATCATTTGAGTAAATACAAATTGAAATAGTAGAAACATAAGCTTGTAATATAGCAACACCTAATTCTAAACCAGTTAATGCGAATACTATCGAAGAAGGAGCTAGATATGCTAAATACATAATACCCCCCATAGATAGCATAGTCCAAGCAAAGCCACTTGAAATCTTGACTAAACTATGACCAGCCATCATATTGGCAAATGAACGTATTCCTGAGCTTAATGCGCGAAAACAATAAGAGATTAGCTCAAGAAGTACTAGGAAAGGTGCTAACGCCAAGGGTACTCCTTGAGGTAAGAAGAATAGAGTCAAAAGCTCATTTAACCGGGCCGTACGGCAAAGCTGACCTTCGCCCGAGTGACCCATACAAGTGCTCTCCGAACCGTGCAGGATAGTCACCTATCACACGGCTCACCGATCCAAACTACCGATGCTTATGAAACACCCCACCCATGACCATGTGCTACGTTCTGAGTTCTTTGGCGCAAGGTAATCTGTTTTTCGGCGCGCCGCCGATTAAAACATAGGATCGGCCTTTCAGATCTTTCAGTTTAATCACGTTATGCCTTTCACGCGGCCTTTTTTCCAGGGGCCCGCCCTGGAGCGTATAACTTCGGTCCAGCTTCCTCCAAGGATCTCCCGGTGTATCATCCACTTGGTCGCCATTCTCGAGATAGCGGTTTTATCGCCGTGTTTCGCGGTACTCCCCGGTCTTAGCCCACAATGAATGGCAGCACATAGTCCAAGGCAGGGCTTCGCTGGATAGAAAGCAAGCTTGCGGGAAAGTAGTAATTGCATAATCTTTGTTGCCTAGCAGTGGGTTTTTTTTGGCATGGCTGGTTGTCGAACACCTTCGTTCGTATGCCGCCGCCCGGCGACCTAGTTTTGGAATGGTTAATAATGGTTGACAATCTGCTCAGACATGGTCGCTTAGATTTCGCGGTGTGATAGTAGTTAGCAAAGCCCATCCATGAAAGTTTTAAAGTATTTCCAATTAGGGTTTTGGGGAGAAGATAAGAAAACCAAATCTAGGGCTGAGCAAAGCAAAGAAAGCGCCACTTGCGCTTTCTTTGCTTAGTAGATGAAAGCTCTTCGGAAAAGGGACCGGATAAGGAGCCAGCTTAATCTCCAAAGACACAGTCCGGTAGCAGAGCGATTTGTAATAAAGCTCTGAGAAAGCTAAAGAGAATAAAACGCCGTTTTCAACACCTTTTCTTTTTTCTTCGAACGTTTTCTTCTCTCGTACTCGAAGCTCATGAAGAAAGAGAAGAATTCTCTTCTCCGGTTCCCGCCAGGGAAGGCATCGCTAACGAAATATACATTATATAATTATATGAGGGTCAAAGATCTTTGTTAGCTTTAGAGCAATGGGAAGAAAACCCTGGTTTTATGAGCGCACATTTTTTCACTTGCCGTAGCCGAGTTTGCTAAGAGTGTTTTTATTTTAGTTTGATCATAAATCCGAAGTCGCAGGACCAGCGCCAAAGGAGCATTTTTGAGAACCTGCTCGTATGGCCGCTCGCGTGTTCTCCGGCCAGACGCAGAGGGCCAAGGCCCACTCTTTGTTCGTTCGCGAAGCTCATTGGGCTTTTTTTCTTCCAGAAAGCTCCGACGCGGAAGACGTAAAGCTAATAAATGGGCGCAGAAACCGTGAGAAAACGCTTCTTGGCATTTTTCTTCGCCCCAGCCAGGCCTTCTTTGCATTTTCTGCGCGCTTCGCGTCCCTCCCTTCCTTATTCTTTACTTCTCCGAGCTTTGGAAAGCGTGACGAATCAGAGAACCACAGGCCAAGTGGCTTGGCTTTTTCCGCCGCGCACCCGCGGCCTGTGGCTTTGTGTCATTTTCCTCTTCGGCCAAACGATTTGTCTTTGCCCTGCTATGCCCTACGGCCTTGATCGACAAAGCGCTTTAGCGGCATAAAAGGCTGGTCTAGTTATGCAGGCATTGACACATTAGCACGAAGCACCCTAGATTTATTCATGTTTTGTATCTTCGCCCCTTTCTCATGCTTCTTTTCACACGTTGAGGTGTCTCTTTATTATTAGATAAGACCACCCCACCGTGCTCTGTAACTGCGTATCTGCTTCATGCAGGCCGAAGGGAAGGTTTCAGGTCGTAACCAGGCCAAGCTGCGCAAGTTTGACAGATAGCGAGTATACGTCCTCCAGGATGGAGCCAAGGCCAGGATGGAACATCGTAGATGTTTGTTGAGCCTCGATTCGCCGCTATGCGAAGGAAGCCCGGGGCTTTGCATAGCGGCGAATTAATTAAATATGGCTCCAAAACATAAATCACGAAAACCACGTTTTCGTGATTTTCCGAAGGTTCGTTCGCGAAGCGAACTAAGCGTAAATCTCTTTTCTTCTCTCGTGTTCGCTCAAAAAAGAGCACGCTATGCGTTCTCATAAACTTTGTATTTATGTGAGATCTTCGACCTGAGAACGCTACGCGTTCTCCACCTTCGGCCTCTTATTTTCCTTCTCTTTCCTTCCCTGTGATCTTATTGGGGGTCCGTAAAAAACCCTTAGCACTTTCTTGGCTTTCGTCCTTGGTTTAGGTGCTTCTTATAGGCAACGATCCGCCGCAGATTTAGAGACCTCATGACCTTCGGCCTTTGGCCTTTCCTTTCTCGAATTGGCTCATTATTCAAAGGGTGCGAAGTCGTTCGGAAGATGTCCAAGTAGTCATAGACCGCAGCTTAGTCTCATCTGAGCTTCAACCCCAGCTCTTCGCACTTATTCATTGAGTGTGCGACGTCCTACACTTGGTTTTGTGTTCGTCGATTCAGGCTCCTTCCCCTAGGCTGTACAGTGCCAGCGCTTTCCCCTTTGGGTTCTCTTTGCATTCGGCAAGTACTACGAGCCCTCTGCCTCATTCGGAAATCCAGACGTCCGAAGGGTTCACCGGTTCCACCAAATGCTCCCATGTGTTTGGAGTGCACAGGTTGCACTTCTGATGCTTACGAATCCATATTGGATCTTGGTTTCTTGTATGTTCCGACACGTGCGCTCAGTTTCTACGCAGTGCAAGCAAAGGCACAGTGTGGCCTCCTCATTGCCAAAAGCGCCCAGGGTTTGATCCCACCAGCATCTCGTGTTCACCAATAACCTGTTCAACTGTGCTTCCGGGACACGCGGTAAAGGTGCATCCAAGGGTTGGCAGCTATCTCCGATCCTTTGTTCGCAAAGCAAACAAAATATCTTTTTTATAGAAGAAGCAAAGCGGGGAAGCTTGTTGTTTCTTCGCCAGCTTCTTTTCCGCTTTTTACGTTTTTTGGTCTTCAGCCCTCAATTCTATTATTCCCTTTGAGCCAATTCAATTATCTCTGAGCCTTCGGCTAATTTTTCTTTTTATTGGGCGAAAGCCCACAACGCAAAGCGCTTTTGAGGTTCGAAGAACGAACCTTCTCCAGACAAAAACGTATTCTCTTCTCTGAGTACCTTTAACGACATGCTATGTATCCTCCCCATTCGATTCCGTGGCATGAAGGTGTATCTTTGTGGATAAGTCGTGCCCGTCTTTCTGCGAACGTCTGCAGAGCCTGCTCTGGGCCGCCTAAGTCGGCCATCTTTAAAACAGTAATTCATTTGGCGTGTCGTCGGTCGCCCAACTGAAAAAATGAAGCCCATGTGTTTGTAATCCAACTATAGTTATTCCAATAAAGAGAGATAATGAAAGACCCAAAGTAATTATAAAATGACTTGTTACTGTAAAACTATATGGTATCATACCGATAAGATTACAAAATAATAAAAAAGTAAAAGTGACAAAGATCAGAGGAAAAAACCGTTGTTTCACCGAAGAAGCACCACTTATTTGTTCGTTCACCAAGTTAAGCACAAAATCATAAATCATTTCCACCAAGGATTGCCATGCATTTGGTACTAAGTGTCCTCCATTTCGGGTGACAAAATTGACTAAAAGCAATACTAAATTGATAGTTAGTGGCATAAACAAAGATGAATTGGGTTGGTAGGGTATTGCTCCATGTCCACCTCCGGCCTGAGGTTATAAGCTGCTCCCCTCCTATAGAACCGTACGTGACAGTCGCCCGTCATATGGCTCCTCTCTCCCCCCCATGACCTGTGTATAATAAGGAGGCCCGAAGGCTCAACGGAGGGCAGGTTGGTTGTTCCCTTCCAGACCACAGGTGTAGCACCGTAATTGCTTGGCCGAAGAGAGCCAGGACTACAATTCTCACCACTTTCTTTGGTGGGAGTTTCTTATCCATCCTCGGGCGCATTACACAGTCCCCTGGGCACTCGACCTCATAGCCGTCACCCCATCTACCCGCGCGTTCTGTCTAGGATTATCTAGGCTTTTGACCGGTGTGTACCGGCGTGAACATGGTTTGTATCCCGACCTAGGGGCTTCCTTTCACCGTTTACCGTCGGCTACTTGAGTGGGTAAGTCCTCATATTCGTCCCCCTTCCAAAAGAGCGGCCATCCTCGAAATTCGTCAACCTATCCTGCACAGAACACTTTCCTGACTCCGCGGCATCGAGGTAAACGGGAGTTGGATTATCGTCTAAAAAAAACCCCGACGAAGTGTTTCCACCATCGAGTTGTGGGTGCGAGCTCCGCACGTAAATGAAAGATACAAGTTTCCTATATGAATAGGAATCAATGAAATAATGGCAAATTGTTCTAGTGGACTCCAAGCCATGATGAATTTTGTCTTTTTTTAACCAGGCGCAAAGCGAAATCATCAAGCTGCTTCGCGGCTTGATGGTTTTCAACAAGGCGAAGTAAGGCTTTGCTTACTCGTTCCTTTGTGTGTGTGTTAAAATTGGCCCAGTTATCGAATTGCCAATCAAAAAGCTGTATTGTGACTGTAGCCAAAAAGTCGGCTTGGCTTAGAACCCTGGAAAAATAAAGAACAAACCGAATCCAAAAAACATCTTAGAGCTGCAAGCTCCGCGTGTGATAGGCTAGATTAAAAAAAGGGCGAAGCTTGGTAGGCCCAATCGTTTTTAATCAAACAGTGTTCCATGGGCGCTTGAACCTTTAAACACTTTAGATAGACTATGCAAATCGAGATGGATTAGTGCTATTATCAGCAGAAATACCCAATATAACCACAAAAACTTTTCCATACGACTAGATAATTTATTGAGAAAATTTGATAATCGGGGCGGGAGCTTTGTGAGATCCAACTAAGTGAAGGTTGTGCAAACATATTGATGGCTAAAGCCGTGGTCAAGATGTATAATATCAAGTTTGCGGCAAATTGGACCGTAGAACGAGAAAACCCCCACAAGATCAATGTTAGTAGGATTAGGGATAAAGTCAGGATCAGGTAGAAGCTTAAAACTCGCGCTCCCACTCCCAGGGGAAGGTTTTAGCGCATTACCAATTTTAGTAGATGCAGACGATGGAGCTAAGCCCACAGCCCCTACAACAATTTCTCTTTGATTGGTAGAAACACCTTGCATAACTTTATATTGCGAATCTTTCCCCCCTTTATTATGAGAACATGATGCAGTTATGTGTACCCCCTCTTATTATGTTTAAATTGGTAGGCAAGCTTTACCAAGTTTGGCGAATATCCGGTGTTTTGGCAGAGCCCTGCTAAAATTCTCCGTTGCCACTGCTTCGGGATGCCCTTTGCTTTTCATGCTTCTGCGCTAGGCCAGACTGCCAACAGAATAAAGGCTATGGGCTTGCCGGGCTGCCTGCCTGAATGATTTAATTTAATTCAAATAAATGTAATCACAACACGTAAGCTATATGGATTTACGTGATGACATTCTGTCATTCTACTATTTCCAATTCAAAGATTTCCAGCTCTGTTTGGTTAGCTTTCATAGCGATATTTGGTTTCCCATTTGGTTGGGGCAGTAGCGGCTTCCTATCGCGCAACGCGCCTAATAAAGGCTGCTCCATGTTTACCACAACCCTCAAAAAACCAATCGATTTTGCTTAACGAACGAACGCCGCTACTAAGTTCGACTTGTGGGGTGGAGCGCCGTTTTTCACCGGCGCTCTAAAGACGGCCCAGTCTCCTTACGGAGGGTCGTCTGGATTTTACTCCTATCTTGCACGCGTAAAGCGTAAAGGTGGTTATGAGTTGCTTGGCGAGTGAGTACATGGAATTTATCTCTTCTCAATCACCACTCCCTTTCTTCGAACCTGGGGAAATTTTGACGGGGACGGTCCTTGCTTATAGTCAGGAACTTCGTCCGAGAAAACAGTTCTCTTCGCCCCTTCGTAAAGCCAACTCGTTTGTTAACCCCGAGAACTCGCTGGGCTCCGCCCGCGGAGACACCTTTTGCTCCACCTTCGGCCTTCATTCGCGAAGCAAATGCCTTCGGCTTCGGCCTTCGTCTTGCTTGGGGCAATTTTCACTGACAGAAGAGATAAATTATTCCACTGAATGAGTTGGCTTGGGCGGGGCTGAAAGCTCGCAGAACGCCCCCTTCATTTATTCGCTAGCAGAGCTCGCTGCCTACTACCTCAGCTAAAACTGAGCGAAACACTGCGCTAATATCATATATCATTTATGGCCCGAAACGCTATCTAGATTCTGGGAATGAATCTTTATTTTTCCCAGGTTAGTTAACAAAACACTTACAACTAACATCCTTTTTTATGTCATAAATTGCATTTAAACGGCCATTAAGGGCTTCTTTTCAGATATTTTTCATATTAACACTGGTTTTCAGATGTTTTCGCATCAACACTGGTGAATAGTTAACGTGCTTTCTCTCCTCTTTCATTTTATTTTGAAGTTCTTCCGTGTAATCGGGTGACACAAAATATCATATAAATAGTTTAATCTTCTTAACCAAGAAGTGTTTTTGTCTCGACTTGACTACTCGAAAAAGTAAGATCAAGCGCGAATGGTGGGTGTGGCGGCCCACTGCGCAAAGCGCTTCGAAAAGTTACAGCGAGCAACGCTTAGCTACAAACTTGAAAGCTTCAATAAAAACGGTAACACCGTCAAGTCGGAGACCTACCTCACCGCCCCCAAAGGGGCGAAGGGCGCCGGGCGCCCAACGATACGAGAGATAAGTTAACCAAATACTGTTGTTCAATCTGGTCTAAAAGTCTACATTATAGAACAACATGCAACAACTTATTTTCTTAACTCTAAATAGTATGCCTGCCCCTATATTTATGAGGTGTTTACTGAAAAAATAAGATATTATCCAGCACAGCTTACTTGCTATTCTTGTTATCTTCTCTTCCTACCAAAATTAGCGCGGAAAGAAAATCATCACCACACTAGTGCTTCTTCCGGTGCCTTTTGGTTTGTATCATTTACTTACTTATTGACGAGTTCCAAGATCGTTATTTGCCAGATTGGGTCGCACATGATGAACCAATAACTTTCAGCAGATCAAGTTTACCTATCTATCTTTCATTGATGATGGGTGTCGAGGACCGTAGGTTCGTTATTTGATTTTCCCTAAAAAAGCTTATTTGATGCTTACGAAGTGCTTATGAAGCCATGGCAGTAGTGGGAAAAACTTATCCATCTGCGCTTTTTAAACTAACAGGGTTGATCTTTTTTGCCGAAGCGGAGCTCTCGAAAAAAAAGAAAAGGAAAAATAATCGGCACATCAAACGCCACGTTAACAATCCCTCCGACGTACGCCAAGCGTTGCATTATTATCTGGTCGATTTATTCGAAGGCCAGTTCATTCAGACTTTCATGCTTTAAGGGGCTCTGTGAACATGCAACTATGTGCTCCCTCCCCAATATACTTGTCTTTGGTAACTGAAACAGCAACTGAACGTCGAAGTCCTTGGTTGACCCTAAAAATTTGGACAGGTCTTTCAGAAGTGTTAACAGTTGTTTCGATTTAGTGATACTACTTTATGATAACTGTAGAGAAGAGACTCAGCATCATTGTGAAACGGCTGTGCCATCCCCCATATTTATAAATACCTTCTCAGATAGCAAAATTCAATATGTGAATTAACGTAGTTAATTGAAATACGTGGTTTTTCTCCAAACGGACAAACGAGAGTAGCATAAACGGTGCTACAACAGAAGCATCAGCATCTGCCAGCTCAGATACCTAAGGAAGCGAGAACGACTGGACTTAAACTATCAACAATGAACCTCGCTCGGATCAAAAGAAAGTTGCTGATAAACCTGTGTTTTCTTGAATGAAACAGCGAGATCTTAATAAGTTCACAAGTTGGCCTCCATTCCGATGTAAGCTGAGGTCTTACATTGCTACCTCCGACGATAGCGACCGTTCCTGCAAACTGCGCAAAGCGCCCAAACAATGTTTATGCTAACAGAGTGACAAAAACTTGTGTGTAAAGTAGTGATAAAAGTAGATAAATCAATCAAAAAAAATGATCAATTAGATACAGCGCTCACTGTAGTGACGGGTTTTTTCATGTATATATATTACATAGAGTATGGACTTTTCTATAGAAAGAAGGAAGGAATCAGGATCGATTTTTTCATCAATTCTTTCAAGGATTCGTTCTTTCTGGGGAAGTGTGACGCTGTTAGTACACGGACTGGCCCTGATGATTCATTCATTGGGTGTGGCCGTGGTCTCGTACTGAGATGAGCGAGGTTCGAAGAACGGCGTTTCCGCCGCAATGGAAATTGGAGGAACAACGTAAATTGGAAAAGCAACAGCGCCGGCCGATAGACGTGCAGCGGGCGAGAGGGATCAAACTGGAAGTGACACATAAATATTGAAGGATGTTGTGATGATATGAAATCTTCTGAATTACTGATAATTTCTTCAGATCCGTTAGCAGAAAAAGATAGATTAAGGGTTGCTTTAGAAAGCGCCAAAAACTACTTTCGGACACCACCAAACTTACGGCCCCCCGGGGGGGGGGGGTATCCATCCATCCATCCGGCGTTGTACACCCGAACCCGTGGGTAAACCCAAAACAACTACCGTAACCTCTATGGGATAAAGAGTCTCAATGCCAAAATAGGTGAAGAAAGAGGGTGTTTTTCAAGTCTAGCATTAGTAACAGGAACTACTACAATTTGTTTTTAATGAGATTAAAATCTCACTATTGGTTCGGAAGCCAAGTCAACGCAGTAATGCCCCGAAAACAAGTTAACACACTGGGGAAAGATTACCAATATCAAGTTGGTACTGTCTTTAAGCGGCATATTAGTCAATGGATGCAGCAAATTAAAACACCAAAATTTGAGAATATTATATAAATACGGACTGCCTATTTCATTATATACCAATACGGACTACGTTTTGAGATGTAAGGCATGCTTTTAGACAAAGACGGAAGAGGCCACTATTCCGTCCAATTAATTGCATCCCTTACATCCTAGTGGATAAATACGACCCGGAACGGAAGGGTGGGTTGGGAGGGGGTAGAGGGCAGCACACTATTCTACCATCATTTAATGTCTCCTCTTTTTTTTTGTGGATGGAGACTACCCGGAATTGAGAAGCAATGGATTGCTTTATGAGTTAACTAGCAAGCAAGCAAGCAAGCTAGCAAGCTAGCAAGCAAGCTAGACTTCCAGCAAACAAATATAGGTTGAATCCACCTTCGTTGACGAACGCCGCTACGCGGCCGGCGTTCGAACTTCGTTACTCGGGGCAGCATAGTTTTCTTTTCTTGACTAAGGAATGGAGTTACCTTTTTTTATTCTCCTCACTAACTAAGGAAAGGAGTCACCCTTTTTTCCTGGTGTTCATTTGTGCCAAACGAATGAGACGTTTCAACGAACGCAGTTTAACGGGTCATTTGTGTACGGGACATCGTAATATAAGAACCACGGAAATGTACAACTTTTCCCCTCATATGTGCGAAAAAACGGATCTATACTTGTGCAAAGCGTGCAAAAAGCACGGAATAAGCGAGCTAAACACGCTCTTCAAAGGCGTGCAAAAAGCACGAAATGAGCGAGCTAAACCCGCTATAATAAGAAAGGCCCTCGGGCCTTAAAAGCTATTGCTAGCAAGCGCATGCTCGCACTTAAGCACTACAACCTTTTTTGGTTAAATATAGAGGAGAGGTTTTTTACTTACGACACAGAACTGCAATTACCCCCCCCCCCCCCAAAGCAGCTTAAATTGCGGTAAATGAAAAACGAAAAAGCTTTGCCGGTCCATCATTTACGACCCTCATTGCAATACTTTAATAATGCACTTTTTTTGCGCAAAATCCAACTGGGGTGCCGAGTGTAGACCAATAAATTGTGCCTCTTGCGCACTTGGGAAGGCTCCGGGAAAACCCCGAGGGAACATTGGTTGGGGAAAGGGGGCAAAGAAGCCCACCAAGTGGGCTTTGCCTACCCTGGAATTATCCGATCTAAAATCCATAAGGAGGAACTTATTTATTTATGAAAATATTCCGTTTCATAAACCATTCCTTCTCAAGACTTTCCAACAAAAAAAAAAACCATCCGACCCTATACATCTTCCGATTTTTTCCGCGAGAATGAAACCCCCCCCCCCCAATCCAATATTCCATACCAAAGTACTTGGATCTTACCGAGCTCGGTAATTTTCCCCAACAACCAGTCAACAACACGCTAGAGTGTGCCGCAGGAACCCTTGTAAACAAACTGGGTACGATACTGTCATACCACAGCAGCACAGCATGCAAACGCAGGCCACACTTGCAGCAGGAAGCTTGAACTTTAACTTTCCAATGGCACTGGTATGCCCGCTGGCTTGAACTTGAATAAGCTCACCCGAAATTTTTATTCCCAGTAATTAATTCATCAGTTTACCTTTTTCATTCCCGCAGGCCCTTCTTTGGTCAAGCCAAAGAAGCGCTCCGCGCCTTCAAAATATCTTCGATGGTTTTTTTCTCCACCAACTCATAACCAATTGGGTTTTTTTCTCAACTAGACCTTTTTTTCCACCTTCTAGCAGGAACTTTAACCGGGGATTTGTACTTACATCAGCTAATGGCTTGCCATTCACTTGGTTTATTCACTTGCGTAGCTCACTACCAAGATCAACAACTGGAATGGACCCGGATAAACACTTCATTTCGAAGGAGGGCCGAAGGCCGACAAGTCCCCTTTGCAGTACGAAACGCACACCAGGAGCACTCACTGGCTTTGGAGGCATGGACGAACAAACTGTTGACGAACGACTCCCAAAAGTAATTTATAAGTACGTAAAAATATGCATAGAGAGGCAAGTTGAAGGCACGATGTCCCTAAGGAGATTCACGGCAACCCGCCATGCAAGATCTCCACCAGGCGGCTGTATACCGTGGTACTTACTTTCAAGCCGGCTTTTGATCGAGTTTAAAGGGTGCAGCTCTGAGACTGTCCCGGAACGTTTGGAAATCGCCAATCAAACGCCTGCTCAAGAACCTGTTCGAGGAGCCGGCGGGGGCCAACCCCACCATACACGAAACGCACTTTTCGTGCGTTTCGCTGCCTATAACTTGGCTTCAGATTTTCTTTTTAGCTCAAGTTTTATGTCATCTACCATGAAACCCTTTGTGCGTAAAGCCCACCAAGTGGACCCCACCCTTGTTGGGGTCCCCTCCCTTTTAGGCAATTATTGCCCATTTGGCACGCCATACTTGGGTTCGGGTCTCTACTAGGTATTGCTTGCGCCCGCGTATACACGTGCTTACACATGGCGCACATGCGCTTACGCCTTGCGTACGTACATAAGCAGCTGGCCTAGCTAAACAAGCTAGGGACGAACTCACTAACTAAGATTTGCCAGGGTAGTCAGCACTGGATATGAAGCTTTCTAGCCGTCTTGGCTCCTCCAGGTCGTGGGATAGACAAGTTGTGGGACCAGCCGCGAATCTGCTGAACAGGACTATTTCTTTTATCTTGAGCTTTTATTATTGAGTCATCGGGGTGCCGACACACTGGTTTATTATGACCTTGCAACCTGAAAAGAGCAGGGTCCATAAACCCAATGCTGACGAGTTCCATTCTTGGAATGGCGGTCAACTCTCCATAGATTCCCGATCTGCTGGGGATATCGAACCAGCTGGGGCAATCGAACCTGCTGGCCCCATACTTGATGAAACCCCACATTCCTTCGTGCGGATCGAACAGAGTACCACATCCGAGTGATCAGATAGGTCTGTGTCCTTTCAGATAGGTCTGGATTGGGTTGTCTGGGTCTTAGTGGGGGAAGAATTTAGACTTTCTGCTGCTGTCAATCAGACCTAGCTAGTTTGTCAATCAGACCAACCATGTCACAAAAACACCTCTCAAGATTGATTGTGACGAGATCTTCGCACCTTTTCCTGAGCTGGGAAAATAGCCCGAATAAACTCCTGCTTCTGAAGCATCTTATCCTTAAACTTAAGGATTGGCATGCCGCCCGGAAGAAACACCTGTTTCTGAAGCATCTGATTTTCATTCATATTGACCGAAAGAGACATTCGTTCCTTCACCTCATTTTTTTTTACTCATGGGGATACTTTAATTATGAACCAGAAACCATACACCATAAACATAACTGATTACTTGCCCGAGGAAGAAAAGTATCCTCGAGGGCCACGAAGGAGGCCCGGGGGGGTGGGGTCCCCTCCTCACGGGGACCCCCCTTCAATAACCTTCATCCACCTTCCCGAGGGCCCTTCGATAACCTTCATTAACCTTTTACCATTTTTTATTAGGAAAAGAGTGATCGGGTGATGCTACTCCTGATTGTCGGGATTTACTTTTAAAGTCTTCAAAATTCCACCCCATGTAAGAGTGGTTTATTCAGGTTGGTCTAGGTAGTTATTTTGTCGAAACCACGACCCCGTCCGGAGGGAGAGGAAGGAGTAGAATTACCGTGGCCACAAAGGTAATAAAGAACCCACATAGAGAAGCAAAGTAATAATTATGGTGTGTTTTAGAACAGTAAAATAGAAGGCCAGCCATCTCATACAGCAGAGCAATGGGCAGGGTTATCATAAATACCCCGAGTAGGGTTTGGAATCTTGGTAAAGCCCTTTCTTTACGAAGAGCTTGTTCCAAGCTAAGTGCCGTGAATAGTCTGAATTGGAAAAGGTAGTGGCTGTAAATAAAGCATTCAAAAGTTTTTCTTCCTTTTTTAGTTTCTTTTTCAGCATCAATCCCAACAGGGTTATACAAATACCGAGGAAGAGGTAGGCTTTCCAATCAAACTCGAAGAGAAAAGGCTAAAGCCGCGCGCGGATTATTACAAAGTAATAAGAAAGGATGATTAGGAATAACATAGTAGATTATCCACTTTTTGATGTTCTGGTGGTCCACCACTCAATGGCAGTATAACTACCAAAAAAAGCAAAAACCTGCTTATGTTTGAGCATCAAAGTAATTCCTTTGTTGGCTTATTCTTCGCCAACACAGATCTTCGAACCTTTCGCACCGCGGGCAAATTAAACCAATAAAATACCCAGCTCTACTGCAATAATCCCGCGAATTCTCAAAATAATAACCAAAATGGTCAGCCCCATAGCGAATTTTGCGACTGTCACCGTTAATGCAAATCCTTCTTCAAAGGCCAGCTTCTTTATTTTATCCTTCTTCTCGAGAGCGCGTTTCTATTTCCGGCCGTCTGGCCCCACAGCACCGTACATGACAATTGCCCGTCATACGGCTCTTCTCATAATGTTTGTATCTTCGCGAGTATTTATTGGCCATGCGACAGTGTTTATGCAGCAATTATTGAAAGTTTGCCTAGGTGTCCTGCTACGCCCTCCGCTTCGGGTGGGAGTAATGTGATCCCTATTAGACAAAATTACCCGACATGAATAAACCTTTGGCACTGGTATAATAAGCCTCCCGGCATCTTAATAGCCGCTGCCTAATGAGCTCTCGTTGACTCGGCGGAGGAGGCGCTGCAGTCTTACACCCCAGTACATATTGGCCAGGAAGGACTTGGCGTACCTCTCTCTATTATTTGTTTGCCCAAGTGGTCTTTACTCTAGTTGGCCATTTCTGGTGGAAAGGAAGAACTAGCAACGTGTCGAACAAACGGACCAATAAAACGCGAAGAAAAGGGAAACACCTTTCTCTTATCCCCGCCCTACTTGGTTGGCTTTACGAACAAAGGGGGCGAAGGAAGCGCTTGGTTGGCTTTACCAGCATGGGTTACTCCCAATCTAAAGCGCCCTTTTTCCATTCATATGCAAATCCAATCGTTGAAATCAATAGAAATACCATCATAGACCAAAATCCAAACAAACCAATCTTGTTAAGAGAGATTGCCCAAGGAAATGAAAAGGTGACTTCCAAATCGAATGTAATGGATGAAATAGAAACAGGATAAAATCTTATATCGGAACGACTTCTGGCATCATCAAAAGGAATAGGGTCAAGACTTCAGCCCATTATTTTAGGCTTACTGAAGTGCCCTCCGAACCGTGCAAAATAGTTGCCCATTACACGGCTCACTGACTCTACTTACTTTGATCTCTTTTTAACTACTATTTGGCGAGGTTCGAAGAAAGCGAGGCGCTCCGCCCTCTCTCCGAGCTTTCTCTCGAAAGTATTTCATAATGTGCATATATACACATTATGTTTGTATATTTTTAAAAACCGCGCACATTTAGGAAAGGGTTTCTTTTATCCGCCAGTTTTCTTTCCTTCAAAAGCTTGGTTTTTTTTCTTCTCTTCAAACCTTTGACGAGGCTCGAAGAGAAGAAAGAGCCACGCGTTCTCCTACCCCAAAGAACTGCACCGTGTCGGTCCCATCCAATCTGGGTTCCGTGGTAGTTGCTTTGGTAGGTTGTGTAGAGTGTTAACCTAAGCTGCAACATTACTGTTGGAACTCGGTCGGCTTCCGAACTGTACGTGAGCCTATGGCCTCATACGGCTCTTCTCATAATGTTAGTGTCTTCCCGTCAAAGATCCTGACGACATACCCGAGACCTTCTGGATGATTGTGGTCTGACCTTAATCTTCGACCTGTGGTCTGAGTGATTGGTTCAGGGTGCCCTCTTAGCTTAAAGGCCCAAGAGAATAAAACCGAAGGTTTTCTTCAAAGACCACTCGTTCTTCGCGTTTTATTACTTCCTACTTCTCGCGAAGCAAACAAGGTCGAAAGCCTTCATTCGGGCTTGTACGCGCGTACCAATTTATATATATAAACGGTGTGGAAAAGATTTATATAATATTCTTCTTTTTTTTTTTTGCCTCCGTTTGTAAAGCCAACAGCTGTAGCGTGGTTTTACGCCGTATATATACGTTTCCTTGGCGGCGTTTGGATATCTTTTTTAACCTACCATTCAGAGTTTCACCATCATCCATTTAGTTTCGAGATTATAAGTCTCCAAGTGGGCTTCACGAGCCTCAAAAAAAAAGTTGCGCATTAGCTTTTTAGAGAATCCTGCTGCTATCTTTGAACAAAAGGCCTGGCTGACCCGATTGCTCGTTTGGTGTTCGGGAGAGTTACACCGTTCCCGCCTCGGATTATGTTGAAGGTCCGAAAGACAAGCTAGACATCGGGAGGTGGGACACGAATGTAAGGTCTCATCCATGAAAACGCCAAGCGTTTTGGTATTATCGATGAAAACGCCAAGCCTTCTCTTGGTATCATCCAGGATAACGCTTGGCTTTTTTTGGCGAAAGCCAACCTGACCTCTCGTATTCCCAGAATTGCCTGTGATTAGGATCCCAACTAATCTCATTGACTTGTTGACTTGCGGCCCCCCCAGTAAGGGTTCAGCATACTGCCCAAGATCGAGCCCCTTGGACTCATTCACAAACGTTTATCTCGACCTTCTGAAAACGAACATCTTGCTCTGTTTTCCGGGACGGGAGCTGCCCCCCACTTCTGCTGATGACCGAGAGTTCGTGGGGCATTGCCACATGGCAGGAATTACACCTGCATCTGACACGAGTTGCAATTTACTTATTACGGCCATTTTACTTGACGGTTATTCTTCAAGTTTATAGGTTAACGGTTCACACGAGATCTGCTGCTTCTTAGGCTGAGCAGAATCCTAGACCCTTTCCCGATTACTGGTTTTCCAGTGCTTTCCTTGCCGCTGGGTCCCAAAGCGAGGGGTTAGGCTGGTACTATGGGCCTTATGACTTCCAGCCATCTGGCAGCTGGACCTCGCCGGTATCGCCTACAGGCTGTAGCGCGGAGAGATGTCGTTTAGTCGCTTGTACCCAATAATGCGCTGGGGAATGAATATGCCCCCCAACAAAGTGTTTGTGTCTCACTCTGGCTTGGGCCTGGTTGGTTTTGATCATCAACAGGCAGAGGGCATGACAGCGTGCTTTCGCGTGTGTTCCCGCGTGCGCAAGGCACGGGTTAGCTGCAGCAGGGTTTGCTCCCCCGAAAACGACTCCAATTTGCCATAACAGCACCTCATCTCTAACGCGCCAAGGAGCTCGCATCACGGTCTCGGGCATAATAATGAAGGCGAAGGCCGGCTTCGCCCTCAGTGGTGCTTTTATGGCTTGCTTTGGTTCTTCCGCCGTTGCCAGCTGGAGGTAAGCCATATACTCCTCGTGTGAAGTTCGGCCACACACGTTGATGACTATAGGTGACCTAACGGTCGCCCTCAAAACCACATTCGTGAGCTGACAATTTCTCTGGATACGCCGAACCAGAAGAAGAAGCAAATAAAAGAGAAACACCAATTGAGATCAGTTAACCTAAGCCTGGACATTGCTGCGCAGGCTCGGCTTCCGAACCGTACGTGGAACTTACACTTCATACGGCTCTTTTCAAGACTTCGTGTCTTCACGCTCGTTTATTATCATGTTTATGCTTCCCAACATGTTGGGTCATATGCCAAAGGGGGGGGGGAGGAAATATCACACTGGGAATACCTCTATCGCTAGGCTCGATCGACTTCGGTCTATCGGCAAATAAATACAGACATGATGTCTGCCTTTTATGGGCCAGGCCTCGATCTGTTGTCTTATTCTAGGAAAGGTGTTGATCTTTCCCAGCAAGGCCTCATGGTCAATACGGTCAAAGCACTTTCTATGTCCGCATTAAGTACGTACTTGGTTTTGCCTAGAGTGGATTAAGAAATTGCTTCGATAGCGTCTTTACCACAGTGGCCGGATAAGAAGAGAAGAGTTTGGTTCGAAGCGCGCTTCCCATTCCGGTGTTCTAAAGCCATTTTGGCCTTAGCTTGCTTTGCCCGGTGCCTTATATAGGTATTCCCAGTGGGCTTCCGCCTTCCTACCTGGCTTTTATGGTCTCCACACCCGACGTATAGGCAGGGCCTTGCCTTCGAGTTTTCGGGTGCGTACCATCTCCATCCTTTCCATTCCAGTGGCCTTGTTTTTTCTTATTTTCTCAACTTTTGGGGGCCCCGGTTTTCCATGGTCACACGGCGCACTGCCAGTAGCTTAGCCTGCACACTGCGTGGTAGAAGTGTTTGTAATGTTCGTATCTTCGCATAGTTGTTTTCGCGTGAAGCTCGGTAAATCCTGAATGGGAGTCTGGTCACGTACTTCTCGACTCGTAGCCGGAGTATTTGTTACCAGGTCAACTTTCGTATTATATTTGCAAAATATTGTTTCATGACGTCCCCATTCCTTCTTCACTTCGTATCTTGAGTCTCCAAGTAGGTCGTTTTTCGTGTACTTCCATCAGGACCATCCAGAATTCTCATCCGTTGAGGAGTTAGGGTAGGTAAGAACCTGACCTGGAGGCGTAGCCTGAGGCTGCAGGTCAACAACTTTTTGAAGAATCCTGCTGCCTTTTAGACATGTGGCCTGGCTGGCCGACCCGGACGGTACCGGGGGTCTAGAGGCAGTTTTACCGTCCCCAGGTTTGATGCGAAAAGGTCCTGGAAGCGAGATTTACGCCGTTAGGGGGGATTGCGGTTATAGGTGGTAACACAAGATTATTACGCACCACATTCCGTTCGTGGAGAGGCAGAATGTTGACCTCTATTCCGCATCCTAGAATGCCTGCGTTTGATTTCTTAGTCAAGCGCACTATTCCTCTTCGATTCTGTAATTTCTTAGACTTCGTGAGTAAGTTCAAAGAAATAAGAATCTAGCCTCAGTATTGGTCAGAGATTGTTTGCTACTAGACATCGACGCTTTCACTCGTTCACATATGATGGTTCTTCCAGGGGTCTTCTTCCCTAGATCGTTCTGCGTCCAATTCTGGTGATGCCATTACCACATAAGGATCTAGGAGTCAGTGGGGCATTACCACCGGCAGGTTTCGTCCTGCATCTCTTCTGAGTTACAAGCGGTCAGCTTTTTTAACCTTTTCGACCAGGTTTGGTGCGATAGAACCCGTGGGTTCCACCCCCGAATTATAGGTTACGGTTCGCACAAGAAAGTAGCAAACTGATTACTAAATAGACACAAATAGGTGCAAATTCCATGAGATAACTACTTTTTCTTGAGGAGAATAGTTCCAATGGTAGAACAATGGTCTCCAAAACCACAGGTTAAGGGTTCGAATCCCTTTTCTCCTGATTACATCAAATTTTGGTGGAGGTAGCGATCAATCATCGGAGATGAATGATGAATCATCATAGATAAATGACCTTTGTTGTTTCGGGATAGATGGGGTATGGACCTCCGGCCTCATAGATAGCCTAATGATCCCTGTCATCATTATCTACGATAAATCATTGCTTATTATCTATCGTAGATAACTCATTGTTCTGCCCCTGGGTGGGCAGAGCTGCGAGGCCGAGCCAATTCATGGTTCATTCATTATCGTAGATAATTTATTGTGTCGCCCCAGCGTGGACTATGTTTGGTTTGATCCGGGGGTGGGCAGAGCTGCGAGGCCTTTCCAGATTTTCGTGACGAAAATCAAGATCTTCAATTCTTTCCCCGGGACGCTTCGCGCCTTGTTCATTAAAATACCAAGGGTTGGTTTGCTGACAGTTGATGGGTAGGGTATACATGGCTGTTAGATGATATCCCATTTTGCTTTTGTCACCAGAATAAAGCAGGTTTATTCTGCTCACTGAGTTATTGAGAAAGCAGTTCAACCCGGTCGGCAAAGGCTTTGAGTGCCTTCGGCCCTCCGCTCCATGGTTTAGCAATGTAATTTCCGTCAGATAAGAATGGTTCTAATTAGTTAACAACTTCTGAATGTATTTAAAGCTTTGTTACATGCCTTTTAGGTTCCTGGTAACGAACTCTCTGTCGTCGAATCAGAACCAGTTTATGATTTAGGAGGGCGGAGCACTTCTGTATCCTCTGGGAAGCCATCTATTAAGTAATGAGATGGACTTGGAAGGTTTTCCATTGGATCTTGAGCTCTTTCTGGTAGGACCTTTACATGTTCCCGGCTGGGCAGGAAGGGTGCCCCGGCCTTCGGCCTCGTCTCGTAGATTCATCATCCTTTGTATCCTGAGTAGAGGGCAGAGCTGTTGAGGGCCGAAGGCCAGTGCAGGGCACAAAGGCCGCCGAAGGATTACCGGAACAACCGGTTCCCAAGATGAAACGAAAGGCCGCCTAATTGCTTGTCATGAATCTATGGAAAACTTTAGCAATCTCATCTGCGCCTGCACTAATAACTTCTTCAACCTGATTATCTACGTAGGCAAGAGTAAGAGCAAGCAGCCATCTCCGTCCGCTGCCCTTAAATCGTACGTGAACGTTACCGCGCATACGGCTCCCAACCCCAAGTCTAGTCGAGTAGTTTTGTTCGGCTTTCCCTCAAAACTCGCTTGACGAGGTGTACTCCTCCCGAAAGAGATCTGTGTGAGAGGCCCTTATTTGCCAAATGTTCACTCCACTTAGAACCTCCATCCAGATAATGGATAGGAGTGGTCCCCTCCTAAGCATCGCTGGCGCCACCTCCAAGGGCAGCCCTGGTGATGATTCCTGATAGATAGTGCGGTCAATCTTTCTTCGAACCTCGCCAATTTGACCGGTCTGCGCGACTCGGCTAGAGGCGCAAAACCCCAGGGCTGCCTTTATTCGGCCCCGTAACCTAGCCATACTTGTAACAGATCGGATGCACCACTCTATGGATAGCATTGCGATATTCATACCCCTACCAAATGAGGTTCGAAGAAAGCTTCTTTCTTTCCAGCCTCTAGGTCCAAGGTGGAGAAATAACGCGTTTTCCGGCCCGGGGGAGGGCCGAAGGCCGACTCCCCTGTTTCGTACGGAATTACTAGCCTAAAGGTCCCAGGTCCTTGGCTTCCACCCACAGTGAATTATTCAGGATCATATTCCGCGCGTCCCTGCGGATCTCATTTACTTTATGATGAACTGTAGGAGACTTTATTATAGTCTCTAGAGTTTAATGACCTTTGCTTTTGATAGTTTGTATTTTCGGGGCTTTACCATATTGTTTGAGAATCTTCGAGCTCGAGCTCTTATGCTTAAGGGCTAGGGTGCCTAGGATAGAATATTTAATGTGGTAGTTGACCAGGTCTTGGACTTCCCAGATGTTGTGTGCGCATTTCATTTGTAAAAGCTTAGGATCCCGTGGGCTTTGGCTTGAAACCAGTCGTGATAGTTAGGTTGTCCGGATTGCTAGCGGCAGCGACCGGCGGGATAAAACGGCTGGGTTTTTTGCTATTATGTTGAGGTTCGAAGAAAGTAGGTGAGGTTCGAAGAACGAATAGAGAAAGGTTCACCAAATTAATTGGCTTTGGGCCATCGGAGGCGTTGGTCCAGCCTTACCCTCATACTCATATGGTATGTAACGTGTTATCTTACCTCGACCAAAGTCTAAGTTGTCAAGTTACATACCTCCACTTTTTTTTTGCGCGATGTATCCCTTATAGATGTCTTTTATTAAGGCTTGTCTAACCTCTTGTTCGACCTTAAGATTTCCCACCAATTCAGCCGAAGCAATCCACTGCGTTGCTATTTTATGTATGCTTGCCGATTTGGTGTTCCGAAAGCTCTCGGGCGTCCGGGCGGGTCCGTTACCCAGTCTATCCATAGGACGACAGTACCTGGATCTTAGATTATCGAGTAATTATTATTGCCGGGCCTCCAAGGATTGCAATATGCTAGGGACTTCAGCTCCTTTTGCTGCATGCAGCAATATGGGCTCGCGGTTGCTCGGCCTTGGCAAAAAAAAAGGTATCCTCTCTGGTTCGGCGTTGGATCGCGGCTACCATCTTGCTCATCATAGATTGGTACTTATCATGTTCTCTTTCTTTGGCCTAGGGCTCTTTGTTTTAATTTGCTAATAGCCCATAGTTCCTTGCCCTTGGTTATCATTCTAGCTTGGATGTTGAAGCCTAAGAAACGTACCCAATCGGAACGTGCGTGAACCAGGTTGTCCATCTTTATATCTAGGTGTAGGTAGATCTAAGTAAGTCGTTCATTTCCCTGGTCTTACATAGGTCCTTTAAACCCTCGAGACCTACCAAGAATTCGTCTGCGTAGCGGACGTCCCGGATCTTGATATTCGGATTATCCGGATGGTAGATGTATTGCTTCATACTTCCTTTGCGGGCCGCGGCTAAGCTTCTCCGCCAGAAAAGGTTCTTGGTGGCTCGGTTATCCTTAGTTTTATTTTGTCATCAGTTTTTACCCGACAGGCTTCTTTCCATTTGAGGTTTATTATTTCCTTGCCCGAACACTCGTAGTGTGCTATCCGGTTATGCAGGAATCGGTCAAATTTCTGCATATAAACGTTAGAAGGAGAAGGAAAGAGTACTGAACCATGCAGGGTGCCCAGGTTTTCTTGAATGTCGAAGTTGATCCCTTTCACGTTGAGCTTTTTGTGGATCTTGTCGACGATAACCCTACGGTCCGCTCTCTGTTCTTACAGTGCAGCACATAGTAAGTACATGGTGGTTAACGTTATCAAAGGCTTTTCTAATATCATAGTCAAGAAACCGATGCACATCTTTCCAATCAAATGGCATTTGTTGGAGCGCTGCGTGGGTGCTTTTCTTGGGTTTTAATTCGTAGGAGAATTGGCTAAAGACTGCTCTGCTGGAAGGATCCAGTTTCTCATTCTTTTGCTGCCCTGCCCTTCTCAGTTTTCGAATTGGGTGGAGGGGCGGTTCCGCCTCCTGGGAATAGAAGGCCTGCTCACCTACCCCTTGCTCGACAGCAAAGCCTTCGAAGATAGGCTCTAATTCTCTTCCGAAAGCCATCCCCCCCGTGGGGGATACTTATTCAATAAATAGTCAAAGGTCGGCTTTCATTGTAACCTGCTTCGGGGCCGATTCTGTAGGCTAGTTCGTATTTATAGCTTCCTCCATTCTTCATTTCGCTGATTTCCACGAACCAGTTTTATTTCAGACCATTAAGATTTAACCCGTGCAACCGGGCGTAAGAATGCCTGGTTTGTTTCTTATCTCCAGCCACGCCAGTTTCGAGTTATCTGGGCTTTTTCCAAGGCTGTAGAGATCTTGGTATTTGCCTTTATCATTTATTTTTGAGGCTGGATCCTGTGCTATAGAAGCCATTCCAACGAGGACAAGCTCTCAGCCCGCCCTAGCCTGCGCATCTGCTGCAGGCGGTATAGGGCGTCGGGATTATTCTGCGTTTCGGCGCGTTCACCGACTAATTCAGGGTTGGTTTTTAAGCACCATCTCTGCGCCCGGGCCCCCCCCAAGTGCGGCAGCAAATTGTCTCTGCAAAAGGATCCGCCGAAGGTGCTCGCCATGCTCATGTGAGGATCGACATCTCTTAACGCCAAGCTTCTAATCTTTGTGGGCAACCGCCCACTGATTCCCGAAAACAGCCGCCCCTTATGGCCATATTTTGTCACGGGGCTGGGACTTACAATATCGAAATAATACAGCCGCCTAGTGCTAACAAACAAATCATAGTAGGGGGGGCGGCGTCCTCTCCAGTATTGGACTCCCCCAAAGAAGCTCTGTTAAGATTGCCTGCGGTGTAGCTACTTGTTGGGGTAGGAAAAGTTCCAACTACCCCGTAATCCTTTTTTTTTTTTTTCTCCTTTCCGGTCTGAGAAGCAGCAGAAGACTCACTCCTATGTAAAACGAGGATATTAGTTTCATTCATAGCCACAGAATCAGCAACAGATTCAATCATTTCTGAAACAATGATTCTGATTTCATCCTTGATAGAAGCATCGGCTGATTGACCCATCTCTGCAACGTTTCTGAAACTACCCTTGCCAGAATCAGGAGGAATATCATGAAAATCTGAAGACACTGATGAAGACCGCACAAGATTAAATTGTACGTTCTGAAATACTATTTTTATTTTATTAGGAACAGGTCTCTTTTTAATTCTAAAAAAAATTATTAATGAATACATTAAAAGTATGAAAGACACTATGGGGTGTCTAAAAACAAACTTTATTGTATTTAGAACAAACACTGGTACATATTTAATAATGAATGTTATAACTAATGAAGACAATTGAAGTAAAAGAGGAGGCAAAAATGGATCTCCGTTGAAGTAATCCATATTTAACTTAGTTATATCACATGTCTGGTAAAGATCAGCCCAATCCCAATCGAGGATATTTGGTATCACTGTTGAAGGCTCAGGCGTAGGAACAGAAGCATTAACAGAAGCATTAACGGAACTGGAACCATTTCCGGAGTTAAAGCTTTCACTGAGCGGCCGAAAAGGCCTTTTAAGTGACATAGTTTCCTCGACTAAAGCTTTTTTATCTATGTTTTCAAAATCTGTAATTCCTGAGAAGTTCATAAGAACCCATTTCAACGTGAGATTAAATAATCTTTTTATTAGGATATTGTACTGAAACAAAGGGTCCGACGCTGTTGTAAGACCCTCTAAGATATTTCTAGCTTCATTACCACTAGCCACAATATTACCTAATACTTCTTCTTCTATAGAATTATAAGGATACATTTCTCCCCTTTCAGAATAAGAAGTAGCAATATCATTTAATAATCTAGTTTCGCAAATACTGGAACTCCCGGAATTATCTGAACCTGAACCTTGACCAAAATAGTAAATGGCAAAGACCAATCCTGCGAACAACAAACTCCCCCACAATATGTGATTCTGATACCAAGGGGTCGCTTCATCTTCATGAGAATTTTTCTCAGGATTAACTTTATCAGGATTAACCTCTGGGATTAGATCTTGTGGACTTACCAAGTAGTTATAGGATTTTTTTAGATTATCACTACTATATTTATAAATATAATATATAATACCATATATAATATAAGTAATAAATATAATAATAATGAATGTCAAAGTAATATTTTTGCAGAAGTGCTTTTGATAAGAAAATGCTGAAAGTTGTTTTTTCATAATTTTTGTTTTTTTTTCACTTAAAAACATTGTTTTTGTTTTTTTTTAATCTAGTTTGATCATAACATAGAAATAATAATTATTACAGAAAGCTTAGACGCCGCCAAACCTCGAATTGAAGATTGGTCAACCTCTCATCCAAAAAGACTTTTTCTTACCATTTCCCAGAGATCCCGCAAAAATGTAGTAGGGATAACCTCGTGGTGGGGCGGGGCTCCGCCCCTTCAATGGACTAGGTCCAACGAGGGCGGAGCGGAAAAGTGCCAATGCTTTCTTTGATAGCTGGAAGTTCTTCAAAGGTATGAAAAGCTGGAGGGCTTTGTACCATCCATTCAAGCGTGGTTGAATTCTGTTCAACAGCCCAAGGACTTGGAGCACACTTGTTTTCACTGGTTAAAGTAAGAAAAACCACGACAAAGAAACAAGAAATCCCTACTACAGAGACATATGAGCCGAAACTACTAAAGGCATTCCATCCAGCATAAGCATCTGGATAATCTGGAATACGACGTGGCATACCCGCAAGACCTAGAAAATGCATAGGAAAGGAAGTCGAATTTACTCCAAAGAAAGTAATCCAAAAATGAATTTGACCTAAAGTCTCTGGATATTGAAGACCAGGGATTTTACCTATCCAATAATAGGATCCTGCAAATAAAGCAAAAACAGCTCCCATAGAAAGCGAGAGTAAGAGCAAGCAGCCATTTCCGTTTGCTGCCCTTCTCACAGAACTGTACGTGAGCGTTACCGCTCATACGGCTCCCAACCGCGGGCGGGGTTAGTCGAGTAGTTTTGTTCGGCTTCGCGCAAAGAAAGGGCTGTTTTCTGAACCGGAAACCCCTAGGGTTTTTTGGCTGTCGCCCCTATTCAGCTTCTTCGGAGGACCGCCCATTACCAACTCAATGTTGATGTTTTGCCATGAGAGGGTCCGGTGCGTCTTGCATAGTGATATTTGTTTCCGGTTCAGTGCCGAGTGGATCGCCGGAAATAATCCACCTCATGTGTCTGCATGTAGATTTGTTACCGATAGTGGGCCAGGTCCTCGAGAAAGCGCCCTCCAGTGGTGCATCTCACTCTTCGTCTCCGCACATCCAAAGACAGCACATTTAGATGCGGATGACGAGTGGCTCGTAGAAACAACACACCCATGTATCTATCCACAAATTTTCGCCACTCTTTGCGCATGGTTCGTATTTCCTTTGCAGTGAGAAAAAACAAGATTGTACTTTTCGGCGTCACGACGACTCTTTCAAAGTCCTCGGTGTACCGCGAAGTGATTCCGCGGAGAGTAGTTTTATATTTTGCTGCTAAGGTGTGTAGACAAGACCATCTCACCTGATAGTTGTTCATCAGATTTTTACCTTGAACGCGTTGTCGCAACAGCAATAGTAGTTCAACCAGCCCCGAGCTACACTCCCATATCATCGGATAATTGTGAGATTGTCCTGGGATAGCAGTATGTTTATAGCTTGTGGTCGTAAAGTTGATCATCCTACGTAGACGAAGCTTGTTCATGATCTTCTTCAAGGGAGCGTAAATTTGTACGCGTAAGGCAGACCTTTGCGAGCTTTCAACTGATTGTGTTGTTTGGTATACTGGTTCTTGGCTTCGTCCCTCGGTTTGGCTTTTGTTTTCGTTTCTCGGACCCAGGAACTTTTCTACCGACTGCTGGAAGGCGCAATATGCGGAAACTAGTTTTATTGAGGAAGTTGTTTCTGAATTGCCGGCTTAACAGCTCCCCCCCCCCCCCCCCTGAGATAAAGTTGTGTTTCCATAAATCCTTGATTCGTCCCAAAGGTTCTTCTTTACGTTCCTCTCAAAATTGTTTAACTATTTGTTTCGTGATAACATTTAATTGGTCACTGTGTATTTGTTCCCCGAGAATGTAGTCCGAAAGTAGGCGTGTTTCAGAAGTTTGTTTCCTAGTTAAGCTAAGCCGGTTTCCCATCGGTCCAGTGCCATTTTTTTTATTGTCTACGAAGTTTATTTTCTTCGAACCTCGTGGTCTTGTCCGAGCGACGAACGGGTAATCTTGATGCGGATACGCATTGTAACTCCATCCCCGATAATTCGGCTTTGTCTGACATTGCATGACGTAAAGCTGCAGAGGGTTAACCTCGAGATGCAACGCGGACTTTGGAAGAGTGGTCACCCGTCAAAGATGTTTTGGGCCAGAGATTATGGGCCTAATACAGCCAGCAGTATGTCATCGGCATATCTACAAGCATATAGCCTTACAAACTTGGGGTCGTTATAATCCGCAAAAGGTATTCCTTTGCAGCATATTTGTTCTTTGGCCCTTCGTATCTTCCTTCCCGCGAGATAGTTGTGTAGAGTTCATTTTCTTGGCTTGGCCACGAGGGATGTGTAGGGCTGTATTCTGGATCCGAACGACGTCTTCTCGGGCTCTCGGCCTATAAACCTGCTGTCTGATTTGATTTAATGTTCGATCGAGTCTAGGTAGATGTTTAAATGTGTGATGTGATGCTTTCTTGTGGAACACCTTAGGTCCACCTAATAATTATACATGACAGATTTTGGCTTTTAACATCTGGTATAGAAGTCCGATTAGGCGACTATCCCTTCGGGTTTCCTCTAGAATGGACGAGTATGTTTATTAATTGTATCAAAACACTTAGGATATCAAACTCGATCCACCACGAAGGGGTTTTCTCCTTTTAATATCTTTCAGCGCTAGCGCTGTATGGCAGCCTCTGCCTGTCCTAAAGCCGTGTGAAATGTCTGAGAAACTTGGTTGTTTTTTCGTATAAAAAAAAAAATTACCAGACCATCCGAATAGCCTCCTGTCTTCACCCGCGGACTCGCTGCCGTGAGAGGCCGCTTTTCGTTCTTGCCCGGTTTAGGAATGAGTACTCGACGGAATGTCTTGACTTCGAAGGTGCCTTTTCTCAGCTCTTCGGCGGTTTTCTTAAATCACGTCAAGTTAATCCTTTCGAAAGGTTTCCTTCCCTGGATCACCACCAGGAGTCATGTTGCCCGGACTCGATTCGATGCGAGAGTAAGAGCGAGCAGCCATTACCGTCCGCTGCCCAAAACAGAGAACTGTACGTGAACGTTACCACTCATACGGCTCCCAACCCCCCCCAGGTCTAGTCGAGTTGTTTTGTTCGGCTGCTTTACCGTCTACTCGCTTGACGAGGTGTACTCCCAGATAGATCTGTATGAGAAGAGACGCCTTCATCCGCCAAGTGTTTTCACTCCACTTAGAACCTCCATCCATATATGGGTAGGAGTGGTCCCCTTACGAGCTTCGCTGGCGCCACCCCGTGGGCAGCCCGGGTGATGGTTCTTGATAGTCCAGTAAATCTAACGGGGTACCCTTAAATTTGACCGGTCTGCAATTCGGCGTAGATGTGCAAAACCCCGAAAATGTGGTGGGACTGTGTTTCGGGCCCGTAACCTAGCCGTACTCGTCACAGATCGGATGCACCACCTGAGAGTGGATAGCATTGCGGTCTCCATACCCCGGCAAAGGTTCGAAGAAAGCTTTTGAGGTCCGAAAGGTAGTAGAGAAATAACGTTTTCTGGCTTGCCCTGGGAGATTACTCTACTTCCCTGGGGGATTAGCCCCAAGGTGCCGGGGCCACCCGCTGTGAATTATTCAGGATCATATCCTGCGCTTGTTATATGCCGTGAGCAACACTTCCGGAGTTGCAACAATATACTTACTTTATGAGGTAACGGTATTTACGTTTCTTGTTTGTTTATACTAGCTTTTTTTGACCAGGTCCGTATAGAAAATCGGTTGGATCTTATGCTCTCTCCTCCTCCCGAAAGAGATCTGTGTGAGAGGCCCTCATCTGCCCAGTGTTCACTCCACTTATGAGACCCTCCATCCGTATAATTGAGAGGAGTGGTCCCCTTCCGAGCTTCGCTGGCGCCACCCCGTGGGGCAGCCCTGGTGATGGTTCCTGATTGTCCAGTAAATCCAAGTTGGTACCCTCGCGAATTTGACCGGTCTACGAACTCGGCGTTGATGTGCAGAACCCTCGATTCTGTGGAACTCTCGTTCGGGCCACGCACTTAGCCGTACTTGTAACAGATCGGATGCACCACCTGAGAGTGGATAGCATTGCGGTATCCATACCCCTTCCAAATGAGGCTATCGGAGCTTTTGTCAAGCAGCTAGGTCCAAAGTAGAAAGGTTTTCCGTCCGAAGAGCTTGCCCGGGGGAGGGCCGAAGGCCAACTCCCCTGTTTCGTACGGAATTAGCCCCAAGGTCCCGGGGCATTGGCTTCCACCAACAGTGAATTATTCAGGGTCACATCCCGCGCTACATAATGGAAATGTGCAACAACATAATAAGTATCATGTAGAGCAATGTCCAGCCCAGAATTGGCCAAGACTATTCCAGTAAGGCCTCCTATGGTGAACAAGAAAATAAAACCTACTGCGAATAACATGGGTGTTTTATATTGTATTGAACCTCGGGAGTAAGGCACGACGGCCATTTCCGTCCGCCGGCCTTCTCGCAGAACCGCACGTGGTAGTTACCTATCATACGGCTCCCCCCCCTCCTATCAGTCTGGTCCTTTCGCGACGTTCATATTCTTCAGGTCTGCCCTGGTTGTTCTCCCGGCGTGCAGTTATTGGTAATGGAACTCACACAGAGGAATCTGTTTTCGATTGAGCGCTGAATGGATAGCCTGGATCCCCTCCAGTTTCTTTGTTTTACTGGTTGCTAATACTCTTTGGGCCTCCCTTTCCTTACCAGTTTGCGCACATGACGCATCTCGATGTTGGTGGACTCGCACCCCACCAGCGCGCACTTATCCGTAAGCAGTTTGCTTCGGCTGGTTATCCTCAGACCCTATTAAGTACCACCACCACGCCAAGGGGAGTAGTTGGGTCGCTCGAAAGGAAGCCCACTCGTATTTTCTTGGCTAGTTCTCTCGCGGTGGGGAAAGTAATATTACCGCCATACTCTTGGTGTATTTTTCGAGCACCTGCTAGGAGCTGCTACGGTGCTTCCTGGCTAGCGTGGAGATGGCCGCCCACATAGGGTAGTTAACTATGTTTTTTAGTTCATGCCGGTTGTTGCCACACTGGTGGTATCTTAGCAAGCAAACCCAGTGCTATACTGCGGAACCAGGCAATTTTATCGCCCGTCCTCCTGGTTCAAGATCACGCTCACGTATGTGGGTTTTCCGGATCCCCCAAGCCGCCCACTTGGTGAAGTTTGTCCATAATCTTATTTTGGGGTTTATCAGATCCAACCGGCGGTGCGCTTCGAGATTGCCCCGCCTTCTCCGGGGTAGCGGGCTATTTGCATCCTTCGAGGTTCGAAGAAAGGCACCCTCGGCCCACGCCTTCGCGCTCAGTCCCTCACTGAGCTGACAAAACTGGTCACACATTTCATGCCTATCCATGGCGGCTTCCACGTACATACTCACGAAGGAGGAGCACTGGCCCTGCCACTGCTCTAGCTCTTCCCCCTGCAGCTTAGAGAAGTATCCCTACGGGAAAAGCTTAGCTGCTTCCGCGGCTGTTTATTTTGCCCGCTGGACTGCCATCGACCGCTTATTGCCGTACGCGACGGCCCAACACTTAAGCACGGTTCGACGGCGCTCTCTTTCCCACCTCGCCACGAGGTTACGGTGGATTTGCAGAGCGTGAGCTTTTCTCTTCTTCGCTGCCCTAATCTTGGCCGACCTTACAGTTTTTGGTGTTCGAAAACGAGCATGTAGGGTGAAAGGACGCGGTCAGACACGGCATGACGTATTCCAGAGAAATGGGTCGATCGAGAGTTTTAAATCCGATTGAAGGAACTGCTGCACCTGAGCCAGCACCTTCCAGCCAGGCGGCTCTCGCTTGCCCCCCCCTCCCGCAACACCTGAAAAAGACTCGTCTGCGTAGCGAGCATATTTAATCCTTACGAACTCCAGGTCCCTAAAACACTGATGGGTTATGCGCAGCTTCCTAACCAATTTCAACCTCTTCCTTTCTTCTTCTATACGTGTAAGGTCGTTCCCGAGTTCCATTTTATGATCTGGAAGTAAAGCCGACGCACCCTCGAGTACTCGGGGTTTGTGCGTCGACTCTTTTTTCTGTTGATAGCTCTGGAAGTAGCCGATTTACTGGAACATCCGGTTTGTGTGGGTAAATGTTACACAGCAGTGGGGATAGTTTACTGCCTTGGGGTATCCCGTCTTCGTTCGGACGGCCCAACCCCACAAAACGAACCCTGAACATTTGGTTAAGAATGTCAAAGAGCCTTTCGTCCCGGATATGCTCTGCCGGGATTTCCAGCGATCTCTCTCGGTTTATGTATGGTGTCGTAACATTCCCGGAAGTTTAACTCTACGAACCACGAAGTCGCCCTCCAGTGGTACTTTATCTCTGGAAGAGCTGTATGGTGGCATGACTTTCCTCAAAGAAGCCTATGAGTTCTTCGATAATTGAGGTTCTTTGAGCCTTTCCAAGACCAAACAGACCGCTTCTTCCATTACGATCTCGTCTCTAGGACTTATTACAGTTATTAGGGGTCTTGTCTCACTATTCTTGGGCTTCGCTATTTGAACGCGCCTTGCCGGCTTGAACTTGTACTTGCCCAGAAGGGCTCATTGGCGGTTGTCCAGAACCACTCCAGATGCCCTCAAGGGTATCACCGGGTAGGGGGGATGAGGAGGTTTCCCGGATTGCATTTCATGCGCTCATAGGCCGCAATGAGCGCGTATGGGTCGGCTATCAGGTCTATGAGTTTCCGGTATTTCCCGTCGCTATCTATGGGGAGCCAGGTTCCTGATTTTATACTCCAGCTCTCTGATAGACGCTGGGATCTCGTCAGGAGTAGGAGGGGTTGGGTTATCCTGCGGCGGCCTTTGGCGAGGCTCCGCAGTTCTACCCTTCGCTGAATCGGCAAGGTTCCCCTCGACGATTCTTGTGGTGGTTCCGCGAGGACCGTTCAGGCGGCTATCGCCGCCCTCCTCTCGACGAAGGTACCCTCTAGGCTTTTACCGAATTGTGGTACAGGCTGATTTTGTACGTTCATCGGCGTAATGTGAGTGATGTCTCCTTCGCTGAGATCCCCCTTTCCCCCCAGGGGAGTGAGGGTACTGGCGCATTGAAAGGCACTCCATTATTGAGGACGCGGGTTATGAACCAGCGCCTCCCCATACACAGTAAGGCGGCCGTTATGGAGGTTGGTTCTCCTATATCTTCGAGAGTCCGTTTCCGGGTCGCCATCTTTCGGTCCCCGCGCAGGGCGTTGGACCGGGCGCGACGGATTAGCTTTTTCATTGGGATCCCCAGCAGTGCTTTCCAGCTCCAGCGATCCTCGGCGGTTCTCACCCCGCGCCCCCACATGGTAGCGATCCAACTAAAAATCTTTATTCCAGTAGGCACAGCAGTAATCATTGTAGCTGCGGTAAAGTAAGCACGTGTATCAACGTCTAAACCTACAGTAAACATATGATGGGCCCGCGCAATAAATCCAAGAACTCCAATACTGATCATGGCATAAACCATGCCTAGATAACCGAATACAGGTTTTCTTGAAAAGGTAGAAACGATATGACTAATAATACCAAATCCTGGCAAAATTGGAATATAAACCTCTGGATGACCGAAGAACCAAAAAAGATGCTGGTATAAAATTGGATCTCCCCCTCCAGCAGGATCAAAAAAGGTTGTATTAAAATTTCTATCGGTTAATAACATGGTAATTGCACCTGCCAATACAGGAAGGGATAATGAAGGTGAGAATGCGGTGACTGAAACAGACCAAACAAATAGAGGTAATCTATGCATGGTCATTCCAGGGCCGCGCATGTTGAAAATAGTAGTAATAAAATTTATAGAACCTAAAATAGATGAAACACCTGATGAATGAGGACTAAAAATTGCTGAATCAACGGATCCTCCGGAATGGCTGGTTATACCGCTTAAGGGCGGATAGACCGTCCACCCAGTGCCGCTACCCACCTCTACCAAGGCTGAGCTTAATAAAAGCAACAGCGAAGGTGGCAACGGCGGGTAGGGCTTTAAAGCCCTCCCTCGAAGCCGTACGTGATAGTCTTCCATCATCCGGCTTTCTTCCCCCCCTTTGCTGGTTCCACCGGGTCTTGCCACGGCGAGATCTAGATGCTCAAAGAACAATTTACCTTGGTTTCTTCGAACCTGGTGATTAGGAGGTTCGAAGAAAGCGGGATTTGTTTCCGATTAATCGCCGCATGGATGGCCGCCGCAACTTTTTTTTTTTCTCACCCCTGCTCTCCCTTACCTGAACCCACGCCCGTTTAGCTTGCGTTTCTTCGAACCTTTCTTTCGTATCCTTACAGCCCTTAACCGCGCACCTGCCTAACACCAGATAATTCCGGATGAGACAGGAGAACACTTCAGACCGCGGTAAGTCCAAATTTATAGAAAGCTAATCAAGAATCTTTTGTCAAGGCGGTAAGTATTGGTCGTCTTCAAAAATGAGAGCCGCCGCCCAAGTCCAGGTGGATGACCAAATACCGGCCAAACACCTTTCTTCGAACCTTTTACGGAGCTCTTGTGTTTATTGGCCGAGGTTTAGATAGCTGACCATCCGACTTGGTAGTCTTTTCGAGAAAAGACAAAATTATCGCAGCAATAGGCGTTTGGAATGCCTCGATAAACGAACACCAACCATTGGATAAGGGCCTCGTCCGTGGTGGATATTGGTTTATTAACCAAAGATGGGCGGTTAGCCAATTAAGTATATATAGTATTCCCCCTCCGCAAAATTTGTATAGGATCTCGGGGATCGGAGCCCACGGCTTAGGCACCAAGCCGTAAATCCCGGATTGGTCGGCGGTGGCTCTTACGCGTTCTCCGAAGTTTTGAGGGACTGTTTTCGTTCCGGGATCGTAAATGAGGTTCGAAGAACGAACCTTATCCAAGGTGCGGATAAGGTTCGAATAAAGGCGGCTGTCTTTACCGATGTGGTGGGATCGCCTCCCATTCTTGGCGGGTTCGAGGGAACCTCGTGCTGTGAGCTTCTGAAGGTCCTTTCTTGATGATGATAAATGTAGGTCTAGGGCTGATTTAGTTTCAAGTTCTGAAGCTCGGTCCAGCAGCAGCGCCTTCTTCGCCTGAAGAAGATTTTACCTGAGGGCTGAGAGAGCCTTACGGTAAGCGCCGCGGGACCAGTAGGGCCAGACGTCCCACCACCTGATTTTACCAAGCAACTTGCCTCTGCTTACGCAGGTTCGAAGAAAGCCGGTTCCTGACCCGACGCCTCTTCCCCAGTGACTTAGAGAATCGACTCGGCCACTTTAAAAAGGCAGCTACGCCTCCAATGTAGGTAGATACCTCAGAACTTCACCCTGGCTGAAGTTGCGTGCACTATGTTGCTTTGCCCTACCTGCAATAGTAGGTTGGAACCCAGAAAAAACATAATACGTTTTTTGATCTTCTCCACCAATTCCTTTCTTTGGGCCCGGCGATACCAGGTAAGGAGTCTAAAGCATAGCGAACACATCTTACCTTGATGAAGCCCGGATCTAGGTAGTCCCTCATCGGGACGCCCGCAAGTTTGGTGTTCCGCTTCTTACTCTTGCGGAGGTCATCGATCTTATCAAGATCGTAATTTTCACGACGCTTTTCTTGGTAATCCTGGTGGCCTTAAGAAAATATCGGGACTGTTTGCGTAGTTTCCGGGTGGAGTATGTTGAATACGTTGGACCTCCTTATCCAGCGGATCCGGGTCTATATTTATTGCACAACGGGGGGGGGGGTGGGTTCTTCGAACCTGAAGCACTATTTCCTCTCCAGACTGACCTCCTTTTTTCGCCTCCAACCGGACCGGCATAGAAGATCTTCTGAATTAAATCCATTGAACTAAGATCTTCAATCTTAGTCTTAAGGATATTTACCAGACGGTGGCGGTCGATGGTGTCGAAGCATTTCGCAATGTCGAACTCCAGAAACCACGAAGATCCCAGTCCAGGTACGCTTAATTTCCATGAAGGCCGTATGGCACCCGCGGCCTGGTCTTAAATGGGAGTGATCGCTAAAGTTCGGTTCGAATATTCTCTCCAAAATCAAGCGGATCGCCTCCGGTATTATTTTTTCCTTGGGAGGCCCAGCTGTCAGAGGTATCTGCTCGTTGGGTTTATTAAGGTTGGAAATCATGATACGTCGAGCGGGCTTGAACTTGTACGTTCCGGCTTTTAGCCGGCGCGATGTCTCGTCGAACCATCTCCGACTGATACCCGGTTCTCCTTGCTCGTCGCCTCCTGGGGTCATATTGCCAGGTCGCGACTTGATTCTCTCGTATGCGGCTACGAGAACGTCGCGGTCAGCTAAGATATACGTTGGTCCAGCGAATTTGCCGTTGCCCGATGGTTTCAGCAGCTTAGCTAGTTTTTCCAGACCTCCACCGGTAGTGTAGGGGTCTGGTAGTAAATTATTTGCATTAATAGCTTGGGGGGAGGCCCGACTACGTTGCAGGGGGTCGGCCTTCGGCCCTCCTGTTTTTCCATCGTCCCCTGAGCGCAGAAGAAGGAGTAAACTCCGCGCCCTTGTGGTCATCACCCCTGCTGTCCCGTTTGACTTTGGCTCTACCCTCTCCGGTTTCGGGTCCGCCCGCGGCGGCCACACCTGCGCCTTGTTCACCCGAAAGAAGTTGCTTTTCCCCCTGGCTGCTAGTGGTACTCATGTATCTGGTGGACGCAATTATAGCTAGGTTGTAAACAAAACTAAGTAACCCGCTACTATCATGACTAGTAAGGTTGCCGGTACTGAGGTTTGCTATGCACTTCCAAAATCTTACCTCGCCGGAAGACATCGCGAACCCTACTCCTCCGAAGTGGACACGCCCCGGCGGGTTTATCACCTAAAACCTCGGCGAATGGGCTATAATCCACTACGGGACGAGGATGTTCAACCCCGCACAACCAAAAGGGAATATTATTTAATCGTGGAAATGCCATGTCAGGTGCACCTATAAGAATCGGAACGAACCAATTACCAAATCCACCTATCATCGCTGGCATAACCATAAAAAAGATCATTGGAAAAGCATGAGCTGTAATTAACACATTATAAAGTTGATGATTCCCACCAGGAATTTGATTGCCAGGTTGTGCTAATTCCATACGAATTAGTACGGAAAAGCATGTACCCATTACTCCAGCAATGGCACCAAAAATACGATATGGAGTACCTATATCTTTGTGGTTCGTGGGAAAAAGCCATCTTTGTGCAAAATTGTTCGTTTCTTCAGAACCCCATCTTTAAATAATACCATGCTTTGTTGAACTAGTTTTGACTGATGTTTTCGCCATTTCGAAAATCGAAATTCGTCATCCACTGAAAAGCGGAAACAAGTTACTATCTTGTCTTGAAAACGGATGCGAAAATAATGACCCTTCATTAGTAGTCATAAATATAGTTAATCCAAGTAACATACCAAAGGCATAGTGATAGACAAATCTACTTTTTTTTCTGTATGATGCGCTGGCCAAGGGCGCCGCCGGCCATCCCCCATGGCTGCCCCGCCGCGGCAGCCCGGTTGTTGTTCCCGGGTGGATTAATGTTGTTCCCTTCCTTCCGATTGGGAATAACGTCTGCCGCCAGGTTTGATATATCGTAGCTTCGGGTTCTTCGACAACTAGGCGCACTTGCACCTGTGGGTGGTCGCCCCGAGGGCTTAGGGGCTAGGGACTGCAAAAAAAGGCAATGGTTTGGGTCAGGGCTCGAAAACTGCTCAATCTCGCTGTTATGCCCATGGCGGCAATGAATCGAGCTGAGTTTTCGACCATTTATGGCCGGGTCATCCCCGGTAGAATCTTGAAAACTACGGCACCCCGGGTTTCGCCGTAGATGAAGCCCTGACTGAATTCAGGGCGCAAGAGTCCCCTCGCTCTCCGTCCGCCGGGAGGGAGATTCGGCGGGAGCCAAGGATCCAGGCTCCTGCTGCGAGTTTTGTGCTTCTCGTCGGGGAAGCTATTTAGTGTACGACGGGTATCGCGCTAACACCTGCAATAAACCCCGCCATTGAAGCCAAAATACGAAGAGTCACGCTGACCAAGGGCCATGGATTTCCGGCAATTTACAGTCCATTGCTGCCTGTATTATTTAGGAGAGGGGTTGTCTGCATACCGTACACTCCAGCGCCAAACGGACACTCGGAAGTTTAGTAGCATGTGTGTAAGCGCATGTGTTTGGAATCCAACTAAATTATTCCAGGAGAAGATAATAAAGGACCCAGAGTAATGACAAAATGACTTGTTACTGTCAAACTATGTGATATCATATCGATAGGATTACTTTGTAATGAAAAAGTAAAAGTGACAAAGATCAGGAAAAAAACTCGTTGTTCTACCGGATAAGTACCACTTATTTGTTCATTCACCAAGTTAGGCACAAAATCATGAATCATGAAAATGTCATGCATTTGGTATAAAATGTATCACACTTTTCTTGGGGTGACAAAATTAACTCGAAGCAATACTAAATTAAGAGTCGGTAGCATAAACAAAGATAAATTGGTGAATGAAAGAGACGAGTTTTATATATGAATAGGAATCGAGGAAATAATGGCAAATTGTTCTAGTGGACTCCAAGCCATGATGAATTTTGTCCTTTTTTAACCAGGCGCAAAGCGAAACCACCAAGCCGCCTCGCGGCTTGATGGTTTTCAACAAGGCGAAGTATTGAAAGGCTTTGCTTACTTGTTCCTTTGTGTGTCTGTTAAAATTGGCCCAGTTATCGAATTGCCAATCAAAAAGCTGTAGCTTGTGACTGTAGCCAAAAAGATTGTTTGGCTTAACCCCAATTTATCATCAAAGATGATAAGAGACAGGGGAGGAATTTGCCAAGCGCCAAGAAACCAAGAAAACGTCAAAAAAAAAGATCTTGGTTGGTCTTATTTCTAGGGAGGAGCCAGTATGTAAAATGGCACGAATCTGGAAAATTAGCTTCTTACAGTCTGGTCGACTATACACGCAATTCCTATGCATATTAAGCATACCTTAGCTTGCAGGGGGGTCCCACAGCTTTAGCCGAACCCTATGTCGAGGAAGCTGTATCAACGGGCGAGTCTTTATTAATTATGAACTTTTCCCGATGTCGAATCCTCAAAAAAGGGTCAAACCTAGGTAGTATGCTAGCACGCAGATAAAACTAAAGATACCTACAATAAGAAAAATTTAATTAAACCCTTTTACATTCTCCAACAACGTGGAGCCCTGGATTATAAAAACGAATAGCAATAGATACTCCACAAATCGAATATTAACTATTTTCCGCATTGTAAGCAGGAATTAGGTTTCATTCCACCTGTAGATAATAAACGCGTTGATTAACTTCCTGATTGAAAGAACGTAATTTGGTAAATGATTGATTAAAGTTCATTTGTGTTTTCATTGTGTTTTTTCCTTTGCAATAGTACCATGCTTTGTTGAACCAGTTTTGACTGATGTTTTCGCAATTTCGAAAAGCGAAATTCGTCATCCACTGAGAAGCGGAAACAAGTTACTATCTTGTCTTGAAAACGGATGCGAGAATAATGCTCTTTCATAGCTAACAGTGTTTTTAACTGAAGCTCTATTTGCTGGCCTAACGCAGCTTGCACTGTTTGTTTGCACTTAGGTGCACAGCGCGTAACCATATTATTTATACATGATTCTCCAATCATTTGCGTGCTTGAACGCAAGCTGATACTACGTAATTCATGCTGTTTTTGTAACCCGGACCACAAAGCTTCTTGAGAACTCATCAAATGCTGTAACTCTGAAAGAATAGCTTCACTTCTCGCCTCAAAAGTCGCTTTGAAAGTTTCACCAAAAGTTTTTTGACTAAATATAACAAAAAGCACAAAACTTAAAGCTACCACAATTTCTTCATTATAAATTAAGATTTGTTTTGGACTCGAAACACTAAGAATTGAAATAGCAAATATAACCAATTCACGCATGCTATTTTTGTTTCTTTTTATGTATTGTGCTGCTGCGGGCCTTCGCCGGCGCGAAGGGTTTTTTATGAGTTTTTTTGGAGGGGGTTGTTGATGGCCGGAGATAGTCTTTCCTGTTATTTCTCACTAGGTGGTCGGTCTATGATGTCTTGGTGGCTGCTTAGACCTATCCTACTAGGGGTGGGGGGTACTCTTCCATGAATTCTCCAAAAGGGAATTATGCAAGGCTCGATTGAGGTGATGCATCAAAAGAAACCAAACCGTAACGAAACAAGTACGTCTTTTCCTCATTTGGAGGAATAAGCATATTGTCCAACAACCGATGCAGCAAAACCTATTGAGGACATACTACGAAGGATTTGCTACGAGAAAAAATCTAAATCGGAGGATAAACCCTGGATCACCAAAAATGAAATGGTATTAACGTCCGGAATAACAAATCCGTACTCTACCAAATATCTTATTATGATGAGGCCTTGGTCGAGTAGCAATCTCAACCCGTAAATATTCCTGGTTGCCATTGCCCTTTCTTTGAAGAAACCCCTTTTGGCATTAAGTACAACATCCGACGAAATGGATACCGAATTGCCCTCTGCTGCATATCCAGCAGGGGATAACTTCGCACAATGCCAGGGAATTCATTATTATTTCCGGGCACCAAAGACCAAAGGTAGCAAAAAGATTTTGGTGCACAGCGCAAGAAATTGTCGTAAATTTGTGCTATTTTTATTTTTGATGCCGTAGCTGCAGGGGAAGATAAAACGGCAATTGCTCTTGCATAATAAACCGCTGAAAAAATCATAGCAAGGAAGTCAAGACCTAATAAAAGAGGGAAACCGGAAGTGTGGCAATAAATGCGAGAACATTAAACTGAATGAACCATATTTTTGGCACGTATAAAACCATAACACCAAAGACTAAAGCAATGCTCGGAAAAAGAGCAAAAAGTTGCAGATTTTTTTTCTTGTTTATTTTTTATGTATTATGCGCTGCTGGTTTTCGCCGCCGGCCCGAAGTTTGGGGGGTTGTCCATAGTTGGACCATGTCTCCCGAAATCTTTCAGTACATATGGCGCGAGACAATTTGACATCTCGAGGTCGGTAATTTATTTGGGATCAGGTGTTTTTTTTTTAACGTCTTACCAAAGTGCCCGGAGCATGCTTTTCTCAGACCAGTTAGGCTCGTATGCCGAAGCAGAGTTGGAGAGAAGAGAACGCATTCTCCCGAGCCGGGAAACACGCGAGCTTGTTCCCACTGCGCCCTCTCTGCCCTTTGAGAAGAAAGATGCGAAGCGATGAAGCAGAAAAAAAGTGCTGAACTTTTTTCTGCAGTTCTCTCCAGCGGTCGCAGCAGGTCCCTAAAATAAAACGTGCAGTAAACTGCTCCGCGGCAGTTTTTCCACTCGCAGAAAACCAAAGCGGGTAATATTCGTTCTTCATAGGTAGAGAACTTCTTCGCACCTACACCTGTTAGGGCTTAGCCAATGGCTCGTATACGATCCCCTTCCTCCGGAAAAGGCACTATACGTAATATGACGCTTATACGAACTCCCACAATTACTTAATTACGGAGACTTTATTGTTGAAAAAGGTTTGGGTATAGCAGGACTTGAACCTGCGACCATTAGGTTAAAAGCCCAATGCTCTACCAACTGAGCTATACACCCAGATATTATTTTTCCATTATTGCATTACGTCATTACAATTTACATATCTAAATTATATATACTTTTGTATCTTTTATGTCAATGTTTCCGCATTTTGGGGGGAATGATAAGGCGAATTGGCTCGATTCGGAAAAAGCTGAAGATCCCTGAATCGGCACAAAAAAGCCCCTGCACGAAAGCGACAAGGATTGCACTTCGGCCTGCTGAACCTCTCCACCCTCTTCGGTAGAGGCAGCCCGGGTGCGAGGACAGTTCAGTAAGGTCTAGGATGATTTTGAGATCGTTGATAGCGGCTACGCAATATCCTTGGGTTAGGTAGTCTCAGCAGCAGACCTGGTCGATGACAAAAACCAGGCATTCATCGCCGGCTGGCCTATGTTAATAAGTTCGGTCGCTGAACGGCCTATGTGGACGCCCGCCCAAGATCTCCTTCGTCGGCATGGAAAATAATCTTAAACAACCCGTTATTGCCGCCTGGCCCCTGGCCAGTTCATCGTAGTCTGCCCGACCGATCTCGTAGCGTAATCCCATCTCCTTCAATTGTTCTTCGTTGTAACCGCCACTGGGGCTCTCGGGGATGGTGTAGATGCCGATCGGAAAGACGGTAGGCCGAAGGGTGAGTTTGTTGCCGTTTCAAGTCTTTTCTTTGAAAACACACTTCGTGCCTCCGGCCTCTATCCACCGTGAGCTCTTTCTTATGGCGCCATTCCTTAGTATAGTAGACTTCTTCTTAAGGTGACAACGGAATTTGAACAAACCTCTGCACCCTAAGCGGATGCGCTACCAAATTGCGCTACACCTTGGCATTTCCCCCAAGAATATTCTATTAATGCTGGCGCGATCAACACAAAGCAAAAACCAAGGCTCACTCCTCTGCGCCACTTGGCCAGTGGAAAAAAGCTACTCTCGCATCGATCCACTTCGGTCCGGAGAAAAAAAATACATCTATTTTTTTTTCTTGCTTGCTTTTGTTTCAATCTTACGGAGTTTGCCTCTTCAGCTAAAAACTGTTTTTGGAGTGCATAGCTTCGTTTGTTAAATTTAAAATTAGTAAATCCCAATTTGTTTCGCATGTTGCTTCATCTCACCCAAGGTGAGGTCTGAAAGAACCCTTTCATGGAATGTTAAGAGAAACTTCTTCGAACCTGTTGAATGATTAAGCAGGTTTTTGTTCCGCCAGGTTATTAGGTATAGCTAATAATAGCTTATTCCGTAGCATAATTTACTTTTTCAGTTACTTCTTGAGTGTTGTTGTTATTACTTGGCACTGCTGAACCGGTAAAAGGAAAAAGAAGGGGTAAATCGATTAACATGTCTATAAACCTATAGTAGCCAGATTTCCTTGGGAAGGATGAGCCTTCCCATTTCCGCCTGGTACCGACCGAAGTCATTTGCCCCCACTTTAAGCATGTTGAGTTACTCTGCTCACTAGCTGGTTGCCCAAGGTGCTGTCAACAAAGGATCGCCTGAATCCCTTTAGTTTCCTGATTTAAATAAGAAAATTAATGTTATTGAAATCCTTGATGGCGTTTATGACTTTGTCACCGCCCAACTCCAGCGATTCTTTTCATCTTTCACCTTTTACCAGCAGTACCAACTTCTATTTGTGCTATTTCCATCAGTTACAACCACCCGCTGCCTAGGTTTCCTTTATTTAGACGCTGCTGCTTAAAACCAACCTCCTCAACCTCCTGCTGAAGATTAAGCAAACTACCTCAACCTAACGGCGGCTCTGAGATGAAAGATATCTTGTAGAATACTATGCCATTGGCGGACTTTTCCATCCGGAATACAACCAAAAGCGAAAACCTGCCCTTTTTATGATGGGACCACCTAGCTCTGACAAAACCTTTATTTTAAAAGCTATTTTTGATGGAACTGTGGGCGAACATCAAGTTTATGTTTTGTCAAGACACAGTGGACAATTTACCTTTGGCTAAGAAGCCAAAGACCAAGAAACCCTTTTCATGTTATGATTAGACGACATTATTTGTAACGAACTAGGTTTACACTGCAGCGACCTTATTAACCTCCCCGATGAAACAAACCCCCGTTAGAGTTTAACAAAAGTTTAATCAATCTTAGCTTCTTGCCTTTCAAGGTTCTCTTGCTATTACCGGCAATGCTTTTATTCGAAATAGCGTTCCCAAACCCGTGTCCAGAAGGTGAAGCGCATTAAACCAATTTATTTCCATCGTATAGTTATCAAAATTACATTCCTCCTAATGATCAACTTTTATTTTTTATTATTTAATAGAGAGCAAAATTTAATAGAGGGCCTTTCGAGCCAATGCAATTTCTTTGATGGATAGTTTAAGTTTTATCACTCTATATAAAAAACAAATTTCGTTGGACATAGAACAGAAAACAAAGTAAGATGTGATGTTTTTTTAGAGAGCAATATTGTTCTATTTGGGACGAGTATCTGCATTTATTTGATCGGTCACAATAAACAAAGCGGTTATTGTGGAAATTGTCTCCATGGGGTACTTAATGAATGAACCACCACTGTCCCATTCAGAGTCCGTTGATATATTGTAATTGTTGGTCATAATTCGAACCGTTTTCCTTTCTTTCTACTTGGTATTAAATATTTTCCCTACCACTTCCGAAACAAAGGAAAATAAATTAGTTTATTATGATTTATGAAAGAGAATCGGATAAAGCCATGGTTTATGAAAAAAAAAAATAAATACAAAATCATACATAAATGCAATAATTTGTTTCAGCGGGGATTTTTTAAGCAAATCCAGAGGATACTGAGAGTAAATAATTTTAATTCTACCTAGCGTGAAGAAAAATCGGCCCAAATAGATAGAAAGAGGGCCCATTTCCTTAGTATTGGCCCAAATATAAGGAGGGCCAGAGGCTGGTTAGTAAAAGCAAATAATGTAGCGAGAGATTTTCCCGGCGCCCTTGCGCGGGCCGCTCGAATGACCTTGTACCTATGGGGTAAAGTACACATCCCCAAAAAGTGGCGCGTAGCGCACCAACTTAGGCTGACCCCGGAGCAAATAAGGCATGATAATAAAAAAGTACGAGAAAAAAAAATAAAAAAACAAAGAACGAATATAAAGAATAAAGTATAGCTAGCTTGCATTTTCTATAGCTATCGTTGTCTAGCTATGCATGGCAGTCTTGCTTGTATATACGTAATTTTGAACTACCGAAGTTTCTGCAGGCCATAGCTAGCCAAAGGCTCAAGTAAAAATGATTCTCTAAGAAAATATTTAAAAAGCACCTAGCTATGATAGCAGTCATGCTTGCTTGTATTACGTAATTCTTAACTACCGAAGGTTTGTGTCTCAAGTAGGCTATTGATAGCCAGCCAAGACAATCGGGTAAGGAGTTTCATGTCTCAAGGACTGGGTAATAACTCATCAGAGAGGGCTCACATCTGCTGATGTACATCAGGTATCTTACGACGCGTAATCGTACATAAAACCTTATTGGAGGGAGAAAGACGGTTATGTCTATTATGTTTCAGCGGTCCGCTCTGATAAAAAATGTTCCGCTTGAGGTACGGTATACCAACCTACGAAGTAAGGTTTGCTATTTAGGGTTGATATCACACACAAAAGATGGCCCCAATATATATTTTAATATTAATATCCAATCAATTTGCACAAAATCACGTGTCACCATCTGACTTATATTATTAAGTAATAGGGTTACATGCCATTTTGTATCTAAATCAACGAACAAAAAGCACACACTTCGAAAAAGAACGACTTTCCGGATCTCATTTAAAGGAAGCCGCCTTCGGCCCTTTCTTCTTCAATAAGTAATAGCCCTCCATCAAACCTGGAGTTGTTGGGGAACGCCTCGAAGACTATGGTCTTTACTCGCGACTTAGTATTCGAATTATTCGTGGGTAAATAATTGGTGGAAAAGTTTAATAATAAGGGTACGGATGAAGGGCCCTTTCTTCGAACCTCGCGCTCTCTCCACCATCCGCAATTACCCGGAACCGAGAAACCAGTCAGCAGGGCAGTATAAGAAGGCGGCTCGAAGCGGCCCAAATCCGGAGCTTTTTTATCTCCCTCCAAAATAATAGCGCAGCAACTCTTGATATCCTTCTTCTAAACAAACCCGAGGGCCGAAGGCATGCATCCGCGCGATGCTTGAGATGACACACCGCCCTTACTTACTTTCGGATTGTGCAGACTGGTGGTGGCGGAAGGAAGACTCCGATTTCCTTTATTTTTGACGAGATGGGTTCAAAATTAGTTGCTTCCTTCTCTTCCCTTTGATCAGGCCAGGACACGGAGTACAAGTCTTCAGGGCGAGCCAGATAGCGCAAGAAAGAAGTGATCAACGCATCGGCAAGATTGAAGGCAGGAAAATACAAGCCTCCGAAGCGAAGGAGTATTCAGTAGACATACCCTGTGCGGCGGGCAACATCCGGGAGGTTGGCAGCCGCCCCGCTCCCCCCGCAAGCAGCCTTCAGTCAAAGGTCGCAAGTGTCGAAAGCGACAGCCAAATTGCCGCGAAGGTAACCAGCATAAGGAAACGGGCGTTGCTCAGGTGTCCTTCGAGGTTCAAAGAAAGGCTGCACCGCGATTGAGCATATGAACCCAGGCTGCTGAGGCTGCTTCGAAACCAAACTAGGCAAGGACGCAATGCCCTCTAAGGAGAGTGGACACCAGCCGGACCGTAAACAGAAGCTAGGTCGCCAAAAATAAACTTTTACCGAGCAACAAAAGCAGCCGCCAACCCAGCCAGGGTATATAGAAATATCAGACCTTTTTCATCCTGAGTCTCGACAGTTATCGTCGCGTAGGAAATTGCTTCAAGGCGAGCAACGGGTCCTATCCGACCAGATCGCAAATTACGTAGGTCTCCTCTTCAATTTTAAGCGAAGCGGCGCGCTCAACTGAAGAGGGAAGATCGAATTCTTGGGCGGTCATTTCCAGGTAAATAGAGCGATCAAAGTCATCGGAACCCTCGTGGCCCCGATGCTGAGAGTAACCTCTATCCTCTGGCGTCCTGACTTCAAGGGCACCAAAAGGTTCGATCGAAGAAAACAGTCTGGTCAAGTTTTTTAGATCAGGGCCGAAGGGCCGAAGGCGCGTTTCATGTTCTTTCAGCGGCCAAGTACGAGCCTTCGCAGCAGGTCTAACAGCAGCTATCAACACTGCTCCTTCTCCCAAGGCTGTGAAAGAGCGCAGGCTTGAAGGCGGGGAACAAATATTTTCTATACTACAAAGGGGTCGAAATAAGCTATTTATGTGAGAATAATGTAATCTTTCTCAAGATTTCCTTTCCTTTTAGCAATGCAATCAGACGTTCTATCTCTTCCGAGCAAAAACTGAACCTAGGGGCTAAGTTGTTCAGCCTTTAACTTAACGGAGGAGGTAGGATTTGAACCCACGATGCGGAATTAGCGCATACACAATTTCCAATCGTGCCCCTTCGACCACTCGGACACTCCTCCTCACAAACCAGAAAATGACCCGAAAAGTCTAAGCAAAGAACCAATATTTGGCAACTTCAACCCCTTCGGCAAAAACACGCAAGCCCGAAACAGGATTGCTGCCCATAGGACGAATAACTATGATATGAAAAGTTTGGACATTCGTGCACGTACGAACCAAATGAAACTGCGTTGGGCTGGATGGATTGCGGACAGAGTAAGTGTTGCGAGTTGACCGGAGTTGACATGCTGTTCGAGTATCTTTCCAGGCGACGCCTTGCAATTGTTTTCCTTTCTCTTGCTGCCGTGCTCGCAGCCTAAAGTCTTGGCGTGCCAAGCGCCTATTCCCCGACCAAATGACCTCTGGCCCTGGTCAGCAGCGTCGCTCCTTAGCCGCCGGCATCGTCGAGCAATTGTGCGATGGATGCTGCCGGGTCCACTTCCTTGTTCCAATGGTAAGCGATCCCCACTTCGAGCCTTCACCGCGCCAGATTCGATGGATATTGCAAGCGGTATTCTGGTTCATAATTGGCGAACTTTTCGAAGCAAAAGCCCTTTCAGAAAGCCATCCTTCAAAAAAAAAGTCCCTCCCTGTCGAATCCTCGATTTGCACAGAAAAAAAGGTCTATCCAACCCTCCCGGCCCCTTGCCTTGGAAGCTGCTGCAGTTCTCATCATGGCCCATGCAGCACACCCAATTGGTCGATACCCCCCTCCCCCCCTAAAGTGGCTGAGTTCCAACAGTCTATTTCTACAGATCAGGTCGATTCCGGATCACCTGCAGCAGTGTATATCCGATCCTCAGGCATATTCGAGACGGCAACGCACCGAAACTTCGGGAAGTAAAAAAGCTGCATGATGAGCTACAATCTACCTTCGAGAAAACGACAACCCGGACTGTCCTTGTCTCTTACGCAGCTATGACCTATTCTTGCCATGACCTGGGCCTGACGCAACAACTTGCCCTGAAAACGGAAGACTATGAACCCAACGCAAAGCAGCAAGCTCACCTTCTCGAGCTCGTCCGAGCCAAAGGAGTGAAGAAAAAAAAATTGATGATTCTCGAACCCTATTCCGAGAAAGCGGCCCTGGAAACGGCCGGCTACTTACTGCCAGTTGTCATACTCATACCCTATGGATCGCGAACGGAGGTTTTTCCAAGGGAACTGGAGACTGCTTTTAAATATGAGCACTCCTGCTGAGCACGATTGCGAACTCCTTTGTTTCCGGAATGTCCATTTTTTCGCCTATCCTCGCGGGGATAATGGTTCTTTAATATTTTTCTTTTTTCTTTGCCAAAAGGCAAAAGATGGAAGTGATCAGACCCTTTGGTGGAGGCAAAACAACTCTGCTCAAGCTGGCCGCCGGCCTCCTAGAGCCGTTGCTGCAAGGCAGCGTGCGGGTACTGAACAGGGCGCAAGTGGCTGTCGTCTGCCTAAAGCCTGGGTGCCTCCGCATAATCCTTTAAAGGAATTTTCCACTGCCCGCCGTGCTCGACTTCGTTATGATGGGAAGGTAGTCTCCCAGGGGTACTTTCCGTCGCTGTCCCGGGAGTGGCCTCATAGCTCGAAAAAGCCGTCGGACTCGACGATTTTTCTCAACCTTTTCCCAATTATTCAGGACAACGGCGAAGAGCTTGAGCCAGGGCCTTGTCGAGAGAGCCAAAGAACCTGCTCCAACCATTTGAATGAACCAAAAGCGACCCCCAAAGTCAATGTCAGATCCAGGATCTTCTTCTCAAACTTAAGTGGGACAAGACGATTTTTAGAGTCAGCCATGACATCAACGCACGCAGGATATGATCCTAAATAATTCAGTGTGGGTGGAAAATGCCCTGGCACCTTGGGGCTAATCCACAAACAAAACAGGGGAGTCGAGTAATCTCCCCTCCCCCAGGCCAAGCCGGAAAACGCGTTATTTATCCACCTTGGACCTATAAAACTCCGATAGCCCCATGATGCGTTGATCACTGCTCCCAGGCCGCTGGTAATTTCGGATTCCTCTGCATGCATGTGACCCCCGGTTCGGGACCACCAGAACTGTCCTCCCTCCAATTCGGCAGCATTCTTGGGGTATCCTAATTCGATTAATGGTCCTGCTAATTATCGACGCGCTAGTCGCAGCAACGATTGTAATTTGCCATAAGCAGTTTGCAGCCCTTCGCATGGATGCATGCCGACCACGCCAAACTGCAGCAAGGTATCAAGGTCGGGTTGATGTATCTCCTGCTGCTTATTGAAATGATTGGGACAGCCGCGGTCGTGATTACTTCTGTCGTGGTACCCGAGTGATCGGCCTTCTCACGCTCCCTACCCTGACGGCTGTTGGACCTTGGGTTGGGCAAACTACCATTATGGTAACTGCCATCGGCGGCTGTGCTGCTGCCTGCCTGCGGCCCGCCCGAGAGCGGCTTGGCAAGCGCTTCTCTCGACCTGCCGCCGGCGCCCCTCAAGCCTGTATCATACTTTGTTGGTGGGGGGAGGGGGGGAGAGGTTATTTTCACAGCCAGTCTGGGCGCAAAAATAAAATATGGTTGATGAGGCGGATGAATACAGGACTTGTGGGCTCATCGCCTTATGAAACCTCGTGATGATCCCACCCTCCAAACGATTGCCCTGACGAAGGAACATCATAAACGAAGTTCGCACGGCTTGCCGGATCGATTTTTGCCTTTTGTATAACCTTTATCACAGTTCCTGGGCATGAAAAAAAGACCCAGATTATTGAAGGACCGGATCTCCCAGGTAAAGAGCCTCGCGATGCGGACGGTATGTTCGGACCCAGTCCACCAGGCCGTCTCAAAGCCAAGTTAAGCTAAAGCAAACAGTCTATCGCCGGGTTACGAGTTCTCAATCTGCTCCTTGAGTTTTTTCCTTCTTCCTGAGTCTTTGCTTTGCTTAATTTTCTAGGGCGGAGCGGGAGCCACTTTACCATCCCGCGTTCATCCAAAAAAGCGGCGCCCCTCTGGATTATACTAGAAAAGCCCCTTACTTCAGATTTTCCAACTGCTTTCCGTAGCGGAAGTCAAGCTATGTATGCCAAGCGCTCGGTAACTTCGCAATTTCCTCCTTTTGGCGCGCTTCGCGTTGTCGAAGATCATTCCAAGCGCAAAGTCCGAACCAGCTGCTGCATTTGGTGATGCAGCTCACTTTTCGCACCACGAATTCTTTCTTCGAACCTCAACTTTTCTGTAAGCAGCGGCATGCATATTTAGTAGATCACCCTCTTCCAGGGCATACTAATGAATTGGTTGCGTCTGTAACGAGCTGCCGGTAGAAACTTGCGACGACGCAGCGTTCATCATGACAGATATCTCCTGAACTGTAAGAAAGCTTGTTCATGATCCGCGACAGTGCAAAAATAAAAAACGGACGTTTTATTTGAAGCATCTCCCCCCCCCCCCTCCCCACCGGAATCAGTAGGGCCATCCTCGAGCCTTTCTTTTTTTTCGTCGATACGCTATGGTAAAGAGGCACAAATTCAGCTTTCGCCTTCAACAACCAGGAGGAGGCCGTCCTCAGGCCCTCTTTCGACCGTTATCAGGATAAATACTTACCAAACAGGTTCTACGCAATTCGATTCTTTCATCGCAGGATAGATTGCAAATCTTAGCCCGGGCGGATAAGTATCACTGAAGATAGATGTCAAAAAGTACTTGGTGTTGAGGCAATAGGGCAGCCGCACCATCAACACGAACAGCATGAGCCGGAGCGAACTTGGGAACCAGAGCCCGGAGCCAATGTGAAAATATTTTCCCCGATAATAGGAATATTTCGGAGGAGATCCCAACCTCCGAGCAAAGAAACGGAAAGAGTGGGATTTGAACCCACGGTACCTATAGGGGTACGCATCCTTAGCAGGGATGTGCTTTCGGCCACTCAGCCATCTTTCCAAAGCCATCAGTTTGCCATTGGCCCCATTCTTTTGGAGCACCACCCCCCCCCTTCTATAGAGCCAAACGACTACAACCGGGTGCGAAAAAATGCAGAAGCGTCTAAAAGCCCACCACCAAACGACATCAAATCGATAAGTCGGGTTGCCATTCCCAATCTCCAGGACGCAGCATCAGCAGACTACGATTGCTTTCTTCGACAAGATCGAAACCCGCGAATCAAGACGCCTCTTAAGATGTTCCGAAACTTCAATCAAACTGCAAGCATTTGAATCCCAAACTAAAGCAGTCCTAACTGAACTTCTCTCGATTTGGTCTTTTCTCGTCAAACCCGGTCCCGGTAAAGCAAAGCAAAACAACAGCGAAGTTAAGCTTTGCGCCGCGATCAATCAATCATCTATGATGATTGATGACGCGAAGCGAAGCGAAAAAGCCGTATGTACGGATTTTAGCTGCTAAAGGCAGAACAGATCAGCATTCTCAAGTATCGAAGATAAAACTAGTGTAAAGGATCGAAGATCTTTGTTGGCGGTAAAGCCAACAAAAGAACCTTTATGGCGGAAATCGAGAGGCCAAAGCGGGTGGAACAGATTTCGCCTGAGCCCCGGATGATTGTCAAAAGCGCCAATTCGTCAAAGCCGGAACAACTTTCTGAAGTAGAGGCCGAAGGCCGAAAATGACAAGGTATGGAATGATCTTCGATCCTTCGGCTTCTGTCATGAACCAAGTCGCGGAATGGATGAACACTCGTCATCAGTTATGCCTGCGCTCAAAAGCCGGTTCTAATACCGAGTATACCAGCAGTTGTCTGTTCCGATCTTCAAATTCAGATAATACTAAAGTTATCTTGGGTCGGAACCGCCCGGCTCCGAAAAAGTTGGAATGCAAACACTTGTAAGGGCTTAAAAAGGCACAAATGTTGTATTCGGAAGTTATGGGGTGGTGTTTTACCATAAAACGAGAAAACTTAGCAGCCGTTCGGACCAAAATACTATTAAAAATGTGAGCCTTTCGGAATGCTATGAAAAAGCCAAGGTTGCTTTGGTTACAGCGCCCACGGGGAGTAGAAAAACTGAGGAAGCGCTCTTGATCGCAATAATGAAAAGCGTGGGCTGGAATTCCAATTTGTTGAGGATTCCCAACCAAGCGGCTCCGATGACAATGTTAGGGCTAGGCGCCCATTACTCGATCCTGTCAGGGGAAAGCTGCCGCCCCCGGCGAAATAAGACCATGGGAAGGCCGAAACAACTCTACAGCTGGTTGATCAGTGCCGAACCGAGAACCATCTCGCCTTGCATTTGTATTTACGTTGGAATAATCCCAGAATAAGATTATGATGTTCCTCCTTTATCGCTGAAGCCGGAGGCTAGCCTTGTCTACCTTAGAAATAGGTTACCCTTGTCATCTCTGAAAATTACTCTTGATTATCACCAATCTTCCTGCTCTGCCGTCAGCAGTAGTGTGTCGCCATGGTCGTTGTAAAAATTTCAGAACCAATAATTCTAGACATGGAAATCAAAGTGTCATCAAAGAAACCTTATATGGAAACCAAAGTGATGACATAATGGAAATGATGTCCACCAAAATTGACTTCACTGTTAGCTACAGCCAGAAATCTAAGCCTAAGATCATCCTACAGGTTTCATATCAACTTGAATCATCGAGTTGAATATCAAGTTGAATATGTCGAAAGAGATGTGAGAAAACCACCTCAAAACTCAAAACTTAAAGCAGTCTTGCAACTACTGATTTGTGTTGGGGTGAAAGATTTGGCTTTCCCAAAGGTATGAAGAATAGATTTAAGTTACTGTTTGAAGTCTCACTATCTTAAGAGATAACAAGTCTAGGTTATATACACAAACTAATGTCATGGTAGCGCTTAACTTAGTATTTTGTTGAATTAATGCTACGTGAAATAGCACCACTTACGCCATGGTTATGAATCAGGGCGGCCTACAGCTCCGAATTAGGCTACAGATAACAAATCCAAATTGGGCTACAGTTAACGAAATAAAAGCAAAGTAAGTAAGCCTAGGCCCGCCCGAAGCTACCAACTACCCAATTGGGCTTGAAGAAGCTTGGACAGTAAGCTAAACCCGAGCTCGGCCAGAAGAGCTCTCTATTGATAAGGCGGTGTTTGTTCATTCTGTTATATTATGCTTTTTATTCAAGTAGGAGCTCTTCCTGTTTTGAAGTGATATCCTTACTGTACTAAAGTGCCTTTTGGACTAAAGGTAGTTCCCTTTTGGACTAAAGGTAGTTCCCTTTTGGACTAAAGGAAGTTCACTGAAGTCACTTTACTTTTGGACTAAAGGAAGTTCCCTTAAGGGAAGGGCACCTCCTCAGAAGTATAGAAAGCCCGGAATGGCACCTCCTTAAGACCCATTAACTTAGTATAGTTAGCCCCGCAGGGCATGCAGTAGCACATATATGTGTTTCCTTATCTTCTGTGTTAGCCCCGCAGGGCATGCAGTAGCACATATATGTGTTTCCTTATCTTCTGTGTTAGCCCCGCAGGGCATGTAGTAGCACATATCTCTCTTTTAATAAATAAGTAAGTGCCCATATCTGGTGTTTTGTAGTATGGTGTTTTGTAGTTAGCCCCGCAGGGCATGCAGTAGCACATATATGTGTTTCCTTATCTTCTGTGTTAGCCCCGCAGGGCAAGCAGTAGCACATATCTCTCTTTTAATAAATAAGTAAGTGCAAATATATCTCTGGTGTTTTGTTTGTAGTGAGCCCCTTAAACAGGGCATAGCAGTGAAAAAGCTCTCTGGGTTTAGCCCCTTAAACAGGGCATAGCAGTGAAAAAGCTCTCTGGGTTTAGCCCCTTAAACAGGGCATAGCAGTGAAAATCTATTATGAGAAATGAAAGTATAAAAAATTGATATAAGAAGATTGTAAAAGAGTTAGCTGGGGTAAAGGACGGCTCTTGTTTTATCAATGTTATTTAAGATCTTAGTAAGCTGTTGTTCGTCGATCTTACTTCTATTATATTGAACGGTGGTTTTGATACTGCGGTGCCCGATGATATCTTTAACTACTTGAATGGGGGTAGTTTCAAGTAATTCAGTAATAATAGTAGCTCTAAAACTATGAGTCCTTATGTGCTTATGGAGAAGTAATGAGGCTTTTTTGAGTACATGATTAAGTTCATCATCAAAAGAGGACCTATTGATGGGTTTGTCAAATTGTACTTGTGTGGTAAAGAAAGGATGAATTCCTTCTTTATCCCTCATAAGTTGAGTAAAGTCCGGTAAATGTTGTTGATTAAGCAACTTTATCGCAACTGAGCTGAGAGCAAGGGCGTGACGAGGATCTCCGCCTTTGTTCAAAGGTAAAAAGGTCTTGCCTTTATCGAGTAAATCTCTGATATGGTTAACAGATAACATTAATAAATTGGAGACTCTTAACCCGGTACAATAAAGCAAAATGAAGGCAGTTCTTTTTCTGGCCGCAGTGAATACAGTGGAACGGACCGAATCCAGAATGAGCTGAAACTCGTGAGGTGAGATACTGTCTCGTAGCATTTGCTTCTTTGCGTTTCGTCTCTTGTGCTTCCGCTGTTCAGCCTGAATTCGTGCTTTCTGCATGACCTCCAATTCATTCTTCATGAATGAAATGGCATCCTGTAGTTTCAGAGTTTGGTCATACAATTTTTGATTCTGTCCAAGTATTTGGTTGAACTTATTATTATTCTCATTTCTGAAATCGATGAAGAATAGCTGCCAATTACCTGCATAATTCTTGATAACTTGTTGCTGGAAGTCCCTGATATCCCGAGCTTCGATGGACTGGTCATTCTTAGCTAATAAAGGAACTGCTAGATGACTGCTCTCATGAGTTTCGGAGTTGTCGATTCGCAGCTGTTCATGAAATAAGGCTTCTTCCATGTGATTAGGCGTCATCATATATAAGGCTTTGTGGGGTTTATTATTCTAGATTTCGATAGCTTTAAGTAAGGCTACTTCAATGTCTTTGCTATTGAATCCGCTCTGTGTTAAAGGATCTGTTTTAACCCCCTGTTTCCAATCAGATTGCAATTGTGTTCTTATAAAGTGTTTTAACGTCCGAAAAGTCCTTTCGATTACTTGATTATCGTGTCCTTTGGCGGAACCTCTACTAATATGAATATGATGCTCATCAACAAAATGATAATACTGCTCATTTTTAAAGAAGGATTCCCGATCTGAATGTATAATATGAATTTTAGGTAATAAACTTCTTTGTTATATTATTTGAGATAAACAATCTAAGATATCTTGCACATAAAGGGGGGTGCTTTTGTAACAATGTCCAACAATATTGCGAGCTGCTAGATCAATAACAGCGAAACAGTAACCATAAGATCCTAATGGAGTAATCTCGAGACAAAGCACGTAATTGGTTTTACTGCTTAAATATTGCTGTTTAATGAGATTTTTTTTTGAGTCAATATATAATTTTATCTATTCATAGTATATGTGTTTTTTTTTTTAAGTACAACACTTTTTGGGGTGCGCGTAGCCGCATGGTTCTAAGAAAGAAGCGGAGGTCCGACTGCAAGAGCGGGAAACGCTTCTCACGAACCTCATTCTTTTGAGTGTTTTTGTTTCGCTTGGTTAGAATACGGGAATAATTTTCTTTGCTTGCTGCAGAAACAGATAAAAGCCCTCAAACGATTTGAGAAAGTGAAGTGAACCAGCTTGCAGGAGTGGTGACTAATAATCCCCAGCAAAAAAGGTCAACACTATAGTAGGTCCATAGTCAGGAAAAAAACACAACTAAACGCATGTTCCATACCTGTCGATCGATGACCTCCCTTATATATTGCTGATGCTTTAGTAGAAACCTCTTAATTACTTCGGTAGAATGGTGTATAAAATCTTCTTTCAATGCCGTTCGCAGGCTACCAAGGCGGATGAAGTTGGGTCGCAGCATGGCTTCCTCCGGTTATTTTTTGCGGCCTTTTTCCCCGCAGCTAGGGCAAAGCAATAATTCGCACTGCGAGGCCCTCTTCGCAATTCTCTAGAGAGGGTATCATAGTCAGATTTTTTTTGCATTGCTTGGAGCAAAAGACCTTTGTTTTAGTTACAAAGCTGTCCGGTACAACCGGATGAATCTTAGGCCGTAAGTTACTTGCTTGTTTCTTTCTAAGCTACCGTGCAACCCATAGACGCATCTAATACGGAGCTGGGTGCGTGCGCCATATTCATTTGCTCCAGGGGGGCTGGCCTCATCCGGGTTTAACCTCACCTGGGCCTGAGGCCCTCGATTTGCCGGCTGGAATCAGCGCTCGCCGCTTCATCCTGGCTTCTCAACGACTGGGGCAATCAGCAGGTCAAAGTTTACTTTGTTCGCTTTAAGGGGCTAGCCCGGAAATTTAGGGGTGCACGTCCTCCGGCTTTTTGGCCCCTGTTGGCCGGAGTTTGGCCGCGTCTTTAAACATGCTCCGCGTGCGGCAGGGGCTCTCCGGCGGCGGGGGCTTCGGGACTACCCTGCGGGCGGCCGCCAGAAGATTCTTCTGCTGCAAATGTGCCGGACAGCGGCAAGGCTTTATGGGAACCGGAACTAATCCTCAGTCCGGAGCAAAGATCTGGATCGGCCCGCTGGCTGGTCGCGATAACATGGCGATGAATTTGCTTCCCCTCGAGGATAATCTAAAGTCAAGCCGAGAATCCCGATATTGAAGTGGGCGCACTTACAGCTGTGCAAGGCGGGATGAAGGGAGCAATTGCGAGAGGGGGGACTTGAACCCCCACGAGTTGCCTCACTACCACCTCAAGGTAGCGCGTCTGCCATTACGCCACTTCCGCACAAGTATGGCTTTGTTGCCGTTAGAGATTACACCGAAACCTTTCTTCGACCCTCGGTACTGAGCTTTCAAGTTGTCGTATCAGAAGTTACATTGCAGGTAGATTGCGATTCCCTTCTGGCGCAAGCGTTCCAGCGCGACTTTACCCTGCGGCGATTGGTCAGGTAAAGAAGGCGAAAGTTCTCGGGAAAAAAAAACCTTTAAAAATGCCTGCCTAACAAACATAAACTTTTGGGGATCGGGTTCTCCTTCCATGTGATTGACAACATGTTCGAACTGACGATTGTTGGAGCTCAATAGATTGGAAAAGGCCTCCTTAAGACATTATTCAGGGGTCCGAATAATTGACAAAAAGCCCTTTACATCCACCTTTCCCGTGTCTTTCAACAAGACAAGGTTGTGACAATTTCGTATAGCTGCTATTCGGCGTATATTCTCTTGCGTTCCAAGACTAATTCCATCTCCGACATTGGTGAGAACTTTGTGGAATTATTCCTCGTTCTCCCGCTTCAACCGCACAGTAAAGCCATCGGTGTTGCAACATATAATATTTTCGATAAATGGTTTCTATTTACTTAGAAGTTCCAATTAACCACTGGCCATTTATTTATAGTGATCGAATAGAACAATGCAGGTTGATAGAGATGGGAGTAATTGGAGTTCAAAGGCCAATGATGGACAGCTGGATTATCTTGTATACCTTTGCCAAAGGCCCTGTTTGAGGATGATTTAACTTCAGCTGATCTATTTTAAATCGGAACCTGCCCAACAAGTCACAAAGACCTTCGATGGAGGTATGCTCTCCCCCCGCTTTTGAGCAACTCAAGCAACAGTCCCGGATAATAAGAGCTTACATCCACATTGGTTATGACATACCTGTTATTGCTCTCGTAGACTCGTGCTTTTGCGCTACCCAAAGGGTATGGGATGTTTTTGGGGATGTTGCGAAGATCTCCTAACCCCTTCGATCGTTGTGCCCTTGAGTTGGCCGCCCAAAAAAGGAAAAACCTTGGAGACCGAATTTATACTTTGTAGAGCCATTCCTCCCCTTGTAATGTTGTCTATAAAATTAATTAACTCGTTTTATTATCATAAGCTTTGAGTCCGAAGAAAACCCCTTTTCCGCAAGTTTTTTCTTGTTTTGTTCGTAAAGGGCACCTCGTCTTTGTCGAAAATGAGGGGGTTGGCGCTGTTTCTGACACACCCTTTGGTGAACCAAGAGCCGCCTGAAGAGCGTATTCCCCTAACTGCAGCATTGGCGCCTGGATCTTGTAATCCAAGAGAACGCCGCATCACCACTCTTGAGTAAACAAGATGCTTCAGCACGCACGGCCAGCCCAACCAACATTGCCCCAACTCTTTAACCAGAACTTCAACTTCCAACTCGTAACTCACAGCTGTAAAAGTCAAACGAGCAACGAACAACCGGTAGGCCCTTCGTCCACCCGTCCCAGCGCCCAATCCTTTTCGCCGTAGCCCCGCTTTAAAATATGTGCATAACATCTCATTTGGCACGTTACCAGCTGACAACTGACCAAAGCAAGCGGCTACGCCCCGCGAAACCCCGAGCTTCAGGTTAAAACCCCAAATTGAATCTCCACTCCGTTAATGGTTTGAAGATATGGGAATGATGGGATGGAGGTATGTTTTTGGTGCTACCTTGGGTAAATGGGAAGATCTCAACCAACAGGGTTAGGTCGACAAACATTATTGCCAAGGTGAGGTTTTGCAATGTTGACAGCGGTAGGCCCATAGGCAGCCAAAAAAATCGAAGCGGGCTGCTTCGACCTGGGGAGGGTGGAGGGTAATGCTAGTCCTTTCGCTTATAACGGACAGGACTTTTTTTGTTGACAAAAAAGTAGAAAATTGAAAAAAAATCCAAATGAACTTGTACTTGTTCTTAGTTCTACCTATTCCGTATTTTATCCGTTATACTTTGCCGCCAATGTGGCCATATTCCTACTTCCTCCATTACGTGTACTATCTTGTATTTCGTGGATAAACACGAAGTTAATACGGAGACAATTTTATCATCTCTATGTCAAACACGTGCCTCTAAATTATTTATTTTGGGGGGTCTTGAATCGAAAAATAAAACCGAAACACTATTATACTAATGGTATTCTTCCCCCGTTTTTTTATCCTTTTTCGTTCGTTTTTCTTGTTTTTTTTTCTCTTCCCGCTTCCAGGAAATGAAGACTATATGTTCAATTTCACCATTTATATATATAACCAGGCTTTATTATGTAACACTTCGATATCATGTTATCAATGACTATCGACTGCAATTTTACGATGTAAATCGAGAATCATTCGAATGTAGTAATTCCCTGGTTAAATAATTACTTCGAAAAACGTTCGGTAGTTGGCACTATTGAAGATAAAGTAAGGCTCAACCGTAGCTTTAGACTGATGATACCAAGACGTAATATGGGACAATGTTTATCCAAGATAGGGTTGGCTAACTCTAACAAAATGCCTTCAACTCAAACTCTCACCACGGCGGGTGGAAAACTTTCTTCTTCGGGGTAGTGCCAATCTTGCTGCGACAGCAATTACGTAACGACTCGGTTGAACAAGATAATTCCTGAGGAAACCCTTACTGAACAACTGGCCATTGCCCGGAACCAGGATTTGTCTCAAAAAATGTAGAGTTGGCTCAGTCAGCCCATAAGGAAGCTGTCTCGACTTACTCCGAATTGTGTAGGATAAAACCTCCCGCGGATCAAGTGCAAAATCATAAAAAATTGCTACGTAGTGCGTACAAAGAGATTGGCAAAACTAAGGAAACACTTGAACAAGCTAAACGGAAATGGTCTAATTTTATCCAGTTGTTGAGGACTGCTTCGCAGCAAGCTACAAGTCAGGACGCTTTACTACCTGAGGCAGGGGACGTAGCATCTACCAGCGGATCCTTCTAGAGATATCAAGTACCCCAGGCCTTTAGTCCATTCAAACCTTCTTTTATTCACCTACCTCGTTCCTTCGAAAAGATCATAAGGTCCATGTTAAAAAAATAATTCGAGACAAAGCCATTGGCGCAGATTTGTTGGTTGGTTATGGTTGGTAGCAACAAAATCAAATATGATATTATTATTGTAGGTAGGGAACGAAGGGACACCTTCGCCGCAAAAGGCTTCCGTAACTAAATATAGTTATGACCTTCGGCCTCATCTTAACGGGAAACTCCATCATAGCGTGAAACGGGACTCTGGGCGGTTGTGTTTTTTTACCTGATGGCTAATGGACTTGGCCCGGACTGGCTAAGCCGAGCCAACTGGACGTTTTTTTTTCTTTCCTTGCGGCCTGATTTATGTGGAATTTAGATAAAGGAGAGGGCAGGTGGTCTGATTTACCGGCGTTCGTCGGGCTGCGGCAGCCATCCAGAAGATAGCCGCCACTAGCAATATTGTATGTTCGTGCTACAGTGTCCAACCGCATGGAATAGCCAGCCAGTAGGGGTAGTAAGCCTAAGGCCGAGAGCAGGGAAAAGGCCCGGATACGCAAGCCGGGCTCGCTGCGCTCGCTCGCCCCTCGGCTGGTTGCTGCAAGACCCTTCTCTGGTACGCCGTTAGTTACCAAAGGCTGCTACAACTCAAAGCTTGCAAAGACACTACTTCCATCAAAAAATAGCTAAACGATCTAAGAAAGCGTCATGATTCTTACATTTAAAATTCCAACATTTGGTGGAAGAGCATTGCAGAGAAAGAGGCAAATTGGATTTAGCCAGGGATCTTCTACAATAGCTCAACGCTGGATCTGGTGATGCTCTTCCAAGGTCCGATACTAGGGATGGGAGCAGCAGCATAAGCTTGTCCGTATCGTCGGAGGGTTCGGGCACGTCGGGTAGTCCTGCCGCACCATTGGGGTCGGGATTGCCGGGTAGTACTGCCAATGCACCATCGGGGTCGGGATTGCCGGGTAGTCCTGCCAATGCACCTTCGAATTGTTTGGCTTACGAGAATGTCAATTCTTGGGTTGATTTCCTTAGCGGGCTGGCTTTTTATAACTCCTAAGCCCAGAAAAAAAAAAAAAAATAAGCCTCCGCTCGCCCAATGCGTCGCCTAATGCGCGGCTGCCCCGCTCGTTAGGAACTCGTTATTCGGTTTTGTTTATTATATTCATATTTCTTCTTTCTCGTTCCCGGGTGCTTAAGGGGAAGACCTTGGTCTTAGCTAACCTGATCACCACTGGAGGGGCATATACTACCGTTTATTCGTTTCATATTGTTTTCTTGCCGGACAACCCGGAATGGTGAGAAGCAAATTGCTTTATGGGGTTTTTGTTTCTGGTCCTTAATTAAATAGGGTCGATTCCTAGCAGTTCCGCCATATGCTGTCAGGCGGAGGCCAAACACGATGGCAAGACAGCTGCAACGAGTTACCACTGCAACTGTTGAGCAAATTGCTGCGCTTGGAGGCTCTGCTCTCCAACCCGGGGGGGGGGGGGCTCCGCCCCACCCAAGCTACTCCCGGCGTGCGCTTCGGCACTGTCAAATAGCAGCGTCAAGTGCTGCGAGCGACTTCCTTTAATGAATAGGTATTGACTTGGTTGCCACGGTGGGAGTAGTCAGCGGGCATTGGCGCCTTTATCATATCAAAAGTGATTTGCTCCGCTTCCTTTAGCTGAGCTTGCTAGCGGCGGTGTCTTGCATAGCAATTCGATCATCTACTGCCTGCAGAGCTCACTGCTGGCTGCTCGCGGAGCGAACGAGGGAAGGCAAGCATTGGCGCTCTAGCTTATGGTGTTGGGCACCGCCTTGGGGAGGGCAGAGGGTGAATAAGCGAGCGTTTAGCCGTGCGGGCTCAGGAGCTAGAACCAGAACAGTTATGAAAAGGAGGCTGCGCCTTCCTTTTCATTGTTCCAACCCCGTTAATTGTCGTCTTAGGTACGCAAATTGCTGTGATAGCAATTTGTTTTGGCTATGAAAACTTTTTTTTTCGCTTAAGAGAATGCAATCTCTGTTGTTAGAGTATTGCCAGGTAGCAAAGCCCATCGCTGTGTAGCAACAGTATTAGCTGGCTTAGTCTTCGGCCAGCCTTTACCATTTTTGGTGTTCTTTCGTCCTTGCTGTAGTCTTCATTTTTAAGCCTTGACTGTGGCTTTGGTCGGCTGTCGTTGGCTTTCTGCGCAGAATTGCATTAAAGCACGACGGCTCTAGTCTTTCGAGGGTGGAGAATAAAGATGGACCTGAGAGTCTCCCCAGCCGTCAATTATCCACAATAAAGAGGCCCTATAAAATATCCTCAATGGAGTAGACCTTATTGCCTTAAAATAACGTATATAGGTTTATTTTCTGATATCTACTTCTATAGATTTTTGTTCCCCGTACGGATATTGATTGTAAGTACACCCGACCTCCGGCTCCCGAGTGTATCAAGCCTTGGGAACCTCCGGAAAAGTGGTTTAGCGTAAATAAAGGGAGTGAAAATAACATTGTCATCCCGATATCCATAATAAAGGTATTATTTTTATGACACCTTCATTTATTATTCAAGGGCATTAGCTGATTTTGCATGGATGATCCGTCGTAATGGATGAATTGCAATAGAAGAAGCAAACTAAGATGCAAAGTTTAGCTCCTTTTCTTATAGCTATGCTATACTCTATGGATGAGCTTACCCTGCCAGTCGCCTGATTAGCGAGCGAGGTTCGAGGAAAGGCTGCATGTAGCTTCTTTAGTCCTTACGCGACAATTCGCGACAATTGTACACTTTTCTCTTGCTCAGACAACAAATAGTGTCAGCAAGTTAACTAACCTATATAAGTATTCACGGGCTGACCCAAGCCGCAGCAATCCCCGCTTAGGGGATGAATGTTCGAAAGTGATCTTATTGGGGGGGGTTTCGGGGTTGTTGATTTTGAAGTCGAATATACAAATTTTTTATATTAAGAAAGCTTAAAAAACTACTACGGATTCTTATCCTATTCCTATATCAGAGAATAAGCTAGCATCTTATTCTTATCCTCAATAATAAGCTAGCAACATGTCGATTACACACACGGCCCCACGAAACCTTCGGCCTTCATTCGCTATGCGAACACTCCGCGCCTTTATTACAGCGATGGAGATCTCAAAAATAAAGAGAAGCCGCAGGTTCTCTTTGCGTAATACTTTTTTCCTTTCAGGCTGAAGAAAGGCTCAAAAGCCCCCAGGTTCGAAGAAAGAACGCATAGCGTTCTCTAACGCGCAGCAGAGAAAGAAGAAATGCATAGATGACGTTTCTCTTCGACGCTTTGTTTTTTTAAATTGAATAACAAAGCAGCGAAAGCTCGAAGAAAAGAGAACGCCAAGCGTTCGAAGGTAATAATTTTTGCGGATAGAAGAAAACAAAGCAAAGGAATTATATATATTTGTTCTTGGTACGCGTTAAAACGCGGAGCGAACACTAGAGGAGATAACGTATTCTCTTACTCGGAAGAACGGAAATCATCGAAGCGAATAGAGCAGATGGTCCAACTACAGAACTTCCTATTTCTTATTATTTCTATGGTTGTGCTTCGTGGCATCATGGCAGCAAGCACCCGTACTATTGGTTGATAAATATAGATGTTTCCATTGGTGCCCTTTCTTCAATGGTACTATAATACTTATTTTCACCTCTTCATTACCGGTTCTAGTTCGTATTATACATTCCAGCTGGGGATTCATACGCTCTATGGACGAAACAGAAAGTACAGTGTTGGTAAGAGCAAGGCCCATTCCATTACCCAACAAAATTATTGATAAAAGCTCACCCAACCCTAGAACTCAAACTAAAAACGCATTTTTTTTTCGTATTTGACGAAAAAAAAGCCAAACATGGTCACAATTGCTACCTTCGGCCTCCTACAACCAAAATCTAGTTTTATTATACGGGCAACACCAATATACTTTAGTAAATCACATGGATATAGAAGAAGCTGCTAATTCAGAAACAACATGAGTATTTCCACAATTTTTTTTCTGGCTTACCCGTCTATCAAAGTTTTTGTTTCTTCTGTTCAAATCAGCCAAATAATTCAATGGGTTACTTAGTCACCATGGGATAACCCAGTAACTGGGGAGCAAAAAAAGATGCGAAGCACTTGATGGGCAGCGCTGGGGTACGTAGTTTATGGCGAAGCTCAGGGAATAGAATGTGTTCTCTCCATCAAGCCGCGAACCTGCTGGCTGCTCGTCAGGTGCGTAGCACTTCGTTGGCGAGCGAACGAAGGCCGAATAATAATAATAAGTAGGTGACACGAACGTTCTCCGAACGAAGGGAGTGGAGAACGAAGCTTCTCCGAACGAAGTTTGCTTCGCTCACTTCGTCCAGAGAACTTGGCTGGCAAAACGAGCAAAGGCGCGGAGATAGGAAAGCAATGGCGCGGAGCGCTTCGAAGGTTGTCAAGATGCAAGCTAATGGATGATGTGTTTTTGGCGAATAACGGGATTCGAACCCGTGTTTTCAAATTCACAATCTGACACTTTCACCTGTTAAGTTATACTCGCCCTTATTTCCAATCCAAAAACTAAGATACTCGCTATCGGATTCGAACCGATAACCCATAGGAACAGATTTTGAGACTGCCGTGTCTACCCCTTTCACCAAGCGAGTATGCTCACTATCGGACTTGAACCGATAACCCATAGGAACAGATTTTAAGTCTGTCGTGTTTACCATTTTCACCAAGTGAGCTTGGGGAAGCAAATGGCAGAGCGGGGAGTTCCGCCCGCCCTATCCCCGCCATTTTATTCTCCTCATCCTGGCTTCGCCTAGCCAGGCTTACTCTGGCTTGGCCGTACCCGCGCGGCCTCGCCCGATTTTACTGGTGGGAATGTTTGTTGAGGCGACCAAGCGTTCCATCGTATTAGTGCACCCTACGCTGGCTGCGCCCGTAGAGCGCTCCTTCGTTTACAAACCTTGTCAACAACCTTCTTTTTTTTGTTATATTTTTCTTTTTTATTACATACAAGTAGCCAGCAGCAAGAGTGTGCTTGGTGCAAACAAAGCCATTTTACCAAGCAAGATCTCTGAAACTAAGATTCTTTCTTTTTCTTTTCTTTATATTTTCCACTATTCATACTCAATGAATTTTCCATTTCTTCATGTTTTTGCTAGTAATAGAATGATGATAAATAAAAATTATTGTGACCTCTATTTATTATATTGTGGTGCAGATAAAAAGAAATGACTCAATTTACTCGAACCATGGCCGCCAAAAAAAAGCCATGGAGGCAAAGGCAATGGCTTTTGTACGACACAGGTTCGTAGAGAGCTCTGGGGTTATCACAGAAGTAGCGAAGCTCTTCGCGTGAGACGTTATGGGCTGCTGAAGAAGAGTGAGAGCCAAAAGGAAGAGCGCATAGCTTTCTCTTACGCGCAGCGTAAGAAGAATAGAGGGCGTAGGTGTAGATGGCGTAAAACCACGCGGAAACAACAGTTGGCTTTACGAACAAGGAAGGCTCTTTTTCATTATGTGAAAAAGAAAAAAACGCCCAAAAAGCGTTTGAAGAGAATATGCGGATAGTATGAAAAAGATTCGTTTGCGGAGCCCACTTCCGCTTCTTATTCTCCGCGGCTCCGCTTTGCAGGGATTATTGATTTATGTCATTCGTTGTGATTTTTCTCTCTCTATTATGACAATTTTTTATTTCTATTCCATAATGAAAGTAATCCAGTTTTCGAAAATTTAACTTTCGATACTTGTTTATCGTCAATTTTCGTTATGTTCATCATTAGATCATTACTTGGAACGAGTACTGAACATTATTACTCAAAACAAAGATCTTCGATCCTTTCGACAAATGGTTTTCTCGAACTTATTTTTTCAAAAGTTCCTGGGACTGAGTATGGGAAATCCTTGTCGGAGTGCCTTTTCGTCCGTTTTTTTTCATTTTTATTTCACTACTTAACGTGCAATTAGCCATACCTTTTCTTCCTTCGAAGGAACCATTCTTTCATCTTATTCATTTGGTTTTGTTCATGCTTTTACGCTTCAGTCAGTATAGTGTACCTTCGTCTGAGATTATTATGCCTCCAAGCCAACTACATAGTTGAACCATAGCCGTTGACCTTTTTTTTTCCAGGAGTCATGGCAACTCCAAGGATCACCCCAACCAATCCAAAGTAGCACCGGCCTATTCTAAATTTCCTAATGGAAAAGCTTTTTTTAAGAAATAGAACCTCAAACCAGGATCGAAGATCTTGTGGGCGAGGACAGTGCTTCATCAAATGGGACTGGGATCGGAAATAGTCGTGATCTAATAATATCATCAGCTTTCGAAAGCAGGAGTGCTTGGGATGTAGTATTCCGCGCGCCAGCTAACTCGGTTGGTCGAGTTTTTGAAGTCCGGTAAATTAAATGTTCTAACTTTACCAAACAAGCATCCCTCCACGACTAGACTATAGTTTTATTTTTTTTCGGTAAAACGCGGATACCGTGTTTGAATTATGATCGCTTTTATTTATGCAATCAGGGGGCCACTATCCAAGCCTAAGTACCGTGATGAGGGAAAGGTGAAAAGAACCATCTTCCTTCCCCCCTACGGTCGAGTGCTCCTTTAAAGCCGCCCTTCGGTCGAGGGCCCCTTCCTTGGGGGGGGGGGGGGAAGGCTTGGGAAGGTTGATGAAGGTGGTAGGGGACCCTTTAAATAAAAGGTACCCTTTAAATAAAAGGTAACCCTTTTTCGGGTTAGTCTGAAACTTGACAAACCTGTTTTTAAATTAGTAGGGGCCAGCCCTCATTATCTTCCTACTCCTACGGGCGAGTCGAGTCGAGCGGTGAAAGTTACTTCACCTCGCACACTAGGTCTAAGCCACACTCCTTAGTCCTTAACGTCGCTTAGTCCAAGTCTGTGTACCGATGACTTTTTCTGGGAATAAAACCGTCGTTCCTCGATGATATATTTGTCTACCAACTAAGAAAAAATTGAATCTCCTGGCTTAAAAAAAGGAAATAACCTCAAAATTACTTCGATGGTTTGTCCACTGACCGACTTTGATTTAATTTTTCCTTTTCGCCAATACTGATGTTTTTCCTCCCCGAAGCGTTACTAATCCTTTTGCATGCATGGGTTAGCAAATCCTCCAGCTAAGGTTTCCTGCCGAGTCCTGCCGAGGCTTCCTATCGAAGTATTGTTGAGGCGTCCTAGCAAAGTACTGTCGAGCTCTGCTACCGAAGTACTGCTGAGACCCTACCGAAGTATTGCCGAGGTATCCTATCGAAGCCCTGACTAGGCCAAGAAACATAAATTATTGCACACAACATCTCAAGATAGGATACAATCCTACGCGTGATGATAGATTACCGTCGTAAACAAGAAAGAAAAGGAGGATTTTGACTCTGAAAAAAAGGTAATACACGAATAAATTATCTATTGAATGGACTAAGAACAAATACGGAGAGGAAAGGGCGGCATGTTTTATCTCCGACAAGGATATAAAAGATGCAGAAGATTGGAGAATGGTCGTATATGGTGTGTCTTTTCTTGAGAAATGCCACATTTTACTGTTGAAGTGGTTCGGATCGGCTCTAGTGATAAAAGCGTGGGATCGCGTCTTCGGCTTCCGCTAGAGAGAATATTCCACACTTGTTGCAGAATCAATGTCCCTATCATGAAGATTATTGGAACGAGGATGTTTGGGAAGGGAATGAAGGGTGACCATCGGGAACACTAGGTATGTTTCAGAGTTTCAATGTTAAGTGTGGTGTGAATTCCGGGAAAATACAAATATTATTACAATCTCATACAGGTTTTTGCTTCACTCACACCGTAATTAAAAAAAGTGAAGAAGGCTTAGGAATTGTATAAGGTGCAAATACAATTACGTTATTTCTGAAAAGTTAATAAGGGGCAACTGGGCAGGCTACCAAATTATCAGTGCATGAGTTGGAAGAGTTCACTATTCCCTAAGATAAACTTGCTTACTGTACCAGAAGAATAAGTTGGATCGACGTAGATGGTAAGTAGATAATCGACGTGATAATCGGGCTTGATTCGGAATATCAAAGGCGTAATTTAGGTGGAAACAAAAGGTGATAAGTATTTTATTAATATTTAAAGACAACATATGCGAGGGGTGGGAGTGTCTTAAAAATATAAAGTATAGAATCGAAAAAAGAGTTGTTGATGGAAATAGGATAACTCCTTCCATGTTCAGGAACGAAACTTTATCCTCACCAACTAGCTATAGTGTTACAAAACCTAAGGTTGAATACCATATGATCTTAACAAGAGGTGGTAATATTTAATTTTCATTCCTAATTAAGGTGTGTTGCAAAATAAGAGATGAGTGTAATTTAGGGAGTAATATATCAGGTGGGTGGACTAATAGGGTACACTCGATATTCCATCTCACACTAGTCGAAGTTAAAACTTTTCGAGGAAGTTTGACTCCTCAGGTCCTTTATCACTCTGAAAACACCTTAATGGAGTTAACGTTTGTTTTATTGAAAGGGATGATAACGGTGAAGTTAGGATTGATAAAGGTAACGTTAAATTATTGGAATCGATGGATTTGTAATTCCGTCTTTATGATGACACCGAAGCACCAACGGGTTATCAAAGTTTCTTACTTGGGAAGTTTGTGGGCCTCTAAAAGATTAATTGGAGAGAATAGAAAAGAGATGTTTAAAAGGAGTCTCTGTTCGAATTTCGCTCTTATGCGATGAGGTATGCTGTTATAGCTAAGTTATACTTGAGGCTTTCATAAAATCGCGCAAGGTTCGGAAGATGAGAGAGTTTTTCCAACGGTTGGTGGAATGTTTGCGCGCTATTTATTCGAGTCATTCCTCAAAAGTGAGGGCCAAATTTTAAGAGGCGCAATTGTTCCTTATATAAAGAGATAAAGAGATGGCCAAATCTGCGTTCTTGGGCGTAAGAAAGGAGTCTATATTTCAGGCGAAGAAGTGAGTGGCAAAGTTCACGATTTGGACTTTGCTGGCGGGTGCTTACTCAACGGCTTTCTTCGAACCTTTGGCCTCTTTTCAATATTTAAAACGCGTATATAAATAACACGAAATATTCAACATTTATCGACCAGGAAAACGCTTCGCTTTTTCATTTCTTCGACCATGGAAACGCGCGAAGAGCGTTTTCATCTCTTCGATTTTTTGTTTGCAAAGCGAGCAAAGTCGGGGGCCCGTGTACTTTTAAAGTAGGACTGGAACACATGTAACTAGCGGTGAAGGTCGGCTCACGAACTCTTTATTTGCTAGTTTAATTAAGTATCTTGCGGCCACCAAGGAGCTATTCGTTTCGTCAAGCCATAGCGTTCCGTCCTTTACCCGCGATGACTTGCTTTACTGTAACACAAAAATCTGAAGAAGATTTTTTACGAAAGAAAAGGCAACATCCTTTCCCAGTTCTCCGGTTTACCGTAGCTTTTTTTGACAATTCCGATTACTTCTTTATCTAAGTTACCGTAGAAAGCGAAGTCCGATACTTCGTGCCCTAATCTTCCGCCTTGCGCTTGAGCTGTTATTTTTTTTATTTTTTTTTTTTCTTTTCGTTTTCAACAAGTCGATTCTCCGTCCGGGTATTCTTGGTTGTATCCGAAGTGTTGTCGCCTCAAAATTGTAGCCTAACGATGGCTGCTGCATTACCCTATGGAATCTAAGGATCTAAGATGGAAAAGAAAATTATTTCACCGCCTTGTTGCCAGTAGTGAATACTCTTATCAGAGCTGCTCCGTTAAATAATGGCTTTGCTTTCCCCCCAACCCTTGCCCAGAAGAGGACAAGGAAGCAACCGTCTTGCAGTCGTTATGCAGCTGCTGCATAAACTATATAATAGCTTTCTTCGAACCTCTCGTCTGTCCCTTCCTTAGTCCTTCCTGTCTGTCCTTTCCTCCGTCCTTCCCGTCTGTCCCTTCCTTAGTCCTTCCTGTCCGTCCTTTCCCTAGTTAGTGTCCTGGTGGTCCTCTCCTAACCTGTCTGAAGTTTGAAGTTCAGTCAGATAGGCCTTGCATTTATCTATAGTCTTCCGTGCTTTTATGTTCAGATGCATTTTCTGAGAGAGCTGTCGAAAAGTAAAATTCGGATTTATTTCGAGCCAATATTCGATCGCCTGAAAGTAGCGAGTCAAATTGCCGGATTCGATAAAGCCTTCCGAGGCAAAAGTAAAAAACTCCTGTTTGTCGAAGCAATACGAATTTGGCTAGCCAATTCACAACATGGAAAATAAGATTGAGGCGGAAGGAAAGAAGATCCTTCCTCTTAGAATCAGTGTTGCTGTTATTGTTTTATGTGTTCTTACTGTAAGCAAGAAGCTTCGCCGATCTTTTCCTTCCACGATGCTTATCGCGGATTCGCGCCTCAAAATTATCAAGTTAAATTACATTAACTTCCTTTAAGTTATCAGTCGCCCATTGAAAGATAGATGTAAGGAACAATTATTCCGCCGGGCAAGTAGATTGGATTCATAAGCAAGGCTACGCGCTTGGACGGGCATCCCCTCCTCTCCCCGTGGCTCCGTCATTACGACCTAGGTTCTGCTGAACACAGCTGATTAAGTATTGGGTGGATAGCTCTCGGACCTCTTCGATCGTCTTACAGTACCAATATGCGGAGGCTGGCTTGAAGGCTGTCGTCATGTTGATAATTATCATTTTCCTATTATTATCTGGCATATTCAGACCGGTTCCCACCACCCAAGATGGGTGCTGCCGCGTGATATCGAATTGGTTTTATGATAGTTCTATCTTTAGTAGTGGCGAAATAATTTGTCCAATCGCGCGCGCCTCACCTCCTGCAAGAGCGATAAATGGTGCGTATCGAGATACACATTTGTCAAACTGTCGTACAGCCGCATAATGTGAAAGCCTAATGTGTAAAAATATTTTCTCGTAAGGCAATACGAATGAGCTCAGGCCAAGGATTAGAGTATGGAACCAGTTCGCCCTACTAGTCAAAATTACCAAGAAGCTATGCAAAATTGAAGCATCTGACTCTCGCTCGAGACAAAAGCGACTCATGACTTGTGGCAAGTAGCCTTCCCTAAGAACTCTAAGTGGAACTTTTGCATGCTGGCAGAAGCAAAAATACAAAGAAAAATTAGCCCGTGAAAGCAAATAAACAGGCCAAGTGTTTAATAAGCACCGTAACTGGTGAAGGGCACTTCACTCCTAGGATATAACTTCAGTCCTCTCTTCACCGCCCTATCTCTGCCCACTTTCTTCCCCTCAATCATCAGACCACCTCCTGCGAGGTTTATTTACGTAATATTCCTGGTCTTTTTTCAGAGTAAGCTCTTCCCCGTTGGAACAGTCAAAAGGTCTATGGAAAACAACGCACGGGTTGTAGCTTAATATTGTAGAGACCTACTCGCTAGCTGGCAAGTCAGGCCCGTAGGCCTTTCGAAAAGCCTATTTTTAATCCCTTTATTGCGGCCAACGACTCCTCGGAATAATTATCACAAACCTATCGCTTCCATAAGTGGGAGCCTTGACGCAGACAACATTCTCCCCGCGATAGGCTGTTTTTTGAACCCTTCTCCACCCTTGTCTTTAAAAGGATTCCTCCTTTCGTTGATAGGACGAAAGGCGCATTGCTTGATGCATATCTGCGAACATGCCGGCATACTTGTCCTGACAACCAGCGCACACACACCACCTCCTAAGGAAAAAAAAGCGCTTACCCTAAAAAATGAAAGGCAAGATACGATTTAGTTGGGGGGTCACCCTTTTATTGAAGATGCAGTGCGAAAGTCTATTCAAAACCCACTCCCGATGACGGCGCGAAAACTTGTGCCAAAACAAGCATTAGCCCTTTGCGCTACGGAGCACAACGAATTCTTCGAACCTTCTCTTCAATAGGAAAATAGCCTTGTTGAGGGGAGGGATATTATTACCATCGATGTATAAACCTCGAGCGCTTTTCTTGGGACACCCAACGGAAGATCAGTCCAATCATCAACTCTAGCCAAACCTGTACCAGTCAGTCGATAGTTGCTACCTGATGGGTGCTTACCAAACACCACAAAAGTTTAATGATCTCGAACCCCATTATTTTCTTTGGGCTCTCCTCATTTTGCCTTCGTCCTACACAAGGGAATAGGACAATGTGTGATAACCTTGAAGCCTCGTGGACTCTCTACGTACGGGGAGGCAATCCTTATCCCGGGAATGGGTCATTGTCGAGTTGGAGGTTAGTTCAAGCCAAGAGATCCGGCTTGTCTACACGCCGCTCCAATCTTCAAGGATCTACGCTTTACGTTATCAACGCAAGAAGCATGCCATTCTTTTTTCGCCGCCGTCTCGTCTTCGGCGCCGCCCTCTTTTCATATCCGCAATGCAATCTTGTAATTATTTACGGGCTGAAGCCAATTTTAATTCATAAGTATCAGCTTGTTGTCTGAAAAATTAACGAACAAACTTTTGTTGTTCTTTCTGTGGTTCCCTTGCGAATTGAGCCTCTTTTAGTTGGTTATCGAATATGCGTTGAGCCTTTCTTTGTTGGTTAGCCTTTTCGGATTTGTAGATTTTTTCAGACAATCCAAAAGCGCACATTCTTCCAAGTACAACTGTAAGAAGGAACCACTAGTTTATCGCCATATTGCTAAAAAAGCCATTGAGCGGAACGCTCTCTGACTCCTCCGTCCTTTTTTATTTTTGGCGGACGCAGAAAATTATCATGTATTTGTGGTTAAACACAAAATTACTCTGGACCTACTGAGAAGGTTTAAGGCAGCTCCTCCATTGCTGCAGCCTCATATCCTTACAATAACTTGCGTTTCAAGCCTTAGTGCAGTTTAGACAAAGCATTTTGAATTATATGGTATGGTTCCAGGTATAGTTCCCAGCCATCAAACACAATGAAGTCTTGTCTTAGCCTATAGTAGACTATAATAGTTAACATTGCAATTATTTTGGCTAATAATATTCCTGGAGAAAGATCCTCTATATCAACATCCTCCGTACCCATGGATATACGAAACAATATTACCAGTTTAAAACCCCCTAAAACTCTCGAAATAAGGGAAATACTCAACATGTGCTCTGTACCAAGACAATAATACAGTAAAAACTGAAATAGCTTCGAATTGACAACTACATGTATTTTAATTTAATATATTTTAATTTAATATATTTTAATTTAATAGGTTGAGTTGTCACTGTATTACTAAGAAGCAATCCGAAAAAAAAAGCTGGAATAATAACGATGGAAATTCTAGAAAAAAAAAAGGATCGAAAATTATTTGTAAGACGTCAAAAATTAAACTAAAAATGGGCATAATTAAGAAACAAAACGGCTAATTAATTTCACGGTAGGTGTTCTTTTTCTTTCAAATAGTAATAAATTTTGAAAATATTTTAAATAGAAAACAAACCTGAGTCTAATTTATGTGGTGCCCTTTTCCCATGGCTATTAGCCCCAAACGCCTGCTGCTTCACAGCGGACTCAAAAAAAACAGCGGGCAGCTCACAGCGAACTCGATGCAGCTGGCAGCATAACATACGTAACATAAGGGTATGTTATCACCAAAGGCAGATAACATACCAATTCAGAGCATTTAGCGCTGTGTTGGCTCTACAACACGTAGTAGCTAAACCTCTACGATGATGAGTAAGCTTTTTTTCTTTCTTGCTTCTTCTCGCTTCGTCCAAAAATTACGCGAAAAAAGCGACGTTCCTGCTTCGAAGAGGCTCTAGATCTTTTTCAGGTAAAAGATATTTTTCTAGATCCCTCTCCATAATTTGTTCATAAGAAAAGAGTATTTTATTAGGTTCATATAACACCACAGCTTTTAGTGTTTTATAATTTACCTCTAAATGAAGAGGTTTTAGTGCCGTAATTATCTCTTCTCGTGCTATCATTTTCTCTAAAAAAGTAGGTTTGTTTTTAAGAGCTAATAAAGCTAAAGAATAATTTTTCTCATTTAGTAGTTTTTTTAATTTTTCTTCGAAATTTTGGGTAGGTTTACAAGTATGCCATATCCATTGGGGGGTAGTTTTTCTCAGATATCTTATGCTTCTCCATATTCGGTTAGTTTTTGGATTTTGTCTCATGTTTGATTTAAGAGAATCTAAACAATTCTTTTTAATAGATATAAGATCACCCTTGGATACTTGAAACCCAGGAATATTTACCATTTCATAATTTACACAAATATTTTTATGACTTATTAGCTGCCTTGCTTTAAAAATAGTTGAACAATAATTTAGACGAACCAGAATAACATCTAATCTTTTTTCTATATAATATAGCAAACTTTTTCCTTTATTTAGATAACTGTGTGTTTTAGCCCTTTTAATCTTTTTTATGGGTAATTTTCCATAAAAAAGGGACAACCTTTGTATATTTTGTAATTGTATGGAAAAGTCGGATCGTCTTTTTTTTGTTTTTTTCGGAAGCTCCAAAATAATGTGTTTCTGTTTTTGAGTAAGTTTTTTGGTCTGCCAAACATTTTCCGAAATTCGACGACAAGTTTTAAATTTTGATGCAGGCATAGTTGAATGATTTTGTTTTTCTAGCCATTGCGGATAACGGGAATCAAACCCATATCCTCTGCTTGGAAAGCGAATAATTTACCTTTAATACATATCCGCCTCGAAAGAGAAGAAGTATTGGATAAGAAAGATATTCTTCGGTTTCCGTTCCCATTCACAAAAGCTTCCCGTCATGAATTATCTGCGATGATTTATGGTCAAAGCCCGCTTAATTCGCAGAATAGGAGCTGATCGGAGCTGATATGGTGAAGCTCGTTGAACACAGTGATTAGGGACTGGAAGCTGGCTAAACGAGTAGCACATCATCTATATACTGCATTGGCGGCCCGGAAAAACAAAATCTAGAGCCCCGCCCGCGAAGAACCAGTAGGGCGAAGCTTAAATGGAGAACGAGCAAGCTCGCGTTGCTTGGGTAAGCCAAGCGCAGAGCATATAGCTGTTCCGCGAGAGGCTTAACGACAAGTCTAGCCACTGTTTGTGGATATATCTTACCCGGCCACCATCCGAAGGATTCTCGCCATAAAGCCCCAACCAAAAGGGCCTTATAAAATGGAGCTAACTTCGGGCTGCCACAACAGGCGCAGCTATGCGGTTGACTTTTCTTGCAGTTGGGGACAAAATGACATTTTGTTCGTGGAACGGAAAACCACGCCAAGGCGTGGTCTTTGGTTTTCTTCTTAAATATATAAACGGCGAAATAACCGCGAATATCTCTCTTTCTCCTTCCACAAGGAGAGAATAAAACTCGTCTTCTTTCATTCGTGGGTTTTTTTTTCAACGCATTTTCTTTCCTCGGGTTATTCTCTTAGGTTTCATTCACATAGTAAAATGGCGGTTGATTAAAAAAGCTTGAAGCTTATGATCTTTCTGAGAAAAGGATGGATGTCTGAGCGGTTGAAAGAGTCGGTCTTGAAAACCGAAGTATTGAGAATACCGGGGGTTCGAATCCCTCTCCATCCATGAGTATGGTAATTAGTTAACTGCAATATAATGCGTTTCCCCCTTTTCTTGGTTCCGGGCTCTGCCCGTGGGGGGGGGCGCAAAGAGATCGTAATATGCGATTTATGAAGCTAAGCCTAGTAAAAAAAAAGGAAAATCAGAAGAAACATTTTAAGGTTCTCTCTCTCAGAGGGCGATAATTTATTAAGCTAAGCCGGGATTTTAACGCATTTACGGTGTTTCCACTTCGCGCCCTCTACTTGCGCCGCTATGCAATCCGGGCCTTGCTCAGCTACCGGCGTTCTTGGCTCTCTCCAGGCACGCAGCAAAGAAGCAAAGGAATATGAACTGTATATAGATATATTTTTCTATTGAAACCCTTATTGGGGGGTTTTTTTCGATAAAAAACTAAAAAAACTAATTAGATCAAGTTTTGGCGGATATGATGGAATTGGTAGACATGCCAGGTTTAGGTTCTGGTGACCCTAATGTTCGTGGGGGTTCGAGTCCCTCTATCCGTACTTCAAATAATTTGAAGTTATGCAATCACTAGACCTCTTTCTCCGAATCGAATTGCTTTTTTCTTCCCTTCCTTCGGCCTCTATTCGCAAGGCGAATAGAGCTTGTAATGACATTACCGTTTTTCAGCGTTAGCTGCTTTTGGATAGAAGTGCCATTAGCCATCTACGACGGTTGAGCTGCGCCCTTTTAACTAATGAAGGTTAAGTCACGAAGTGACCACGGATCTACGCAGTAGATCCATCTCTATGATGCAATTACAAAGTAATTGACATGCTTTTCTCATCTAAGTTAGGCTTGTATGCCGCCGAAGCAGGGTTGGAGAGAAGAGAACAAATTATCTTCCCCGAGCTGGAAAACACGCAAGCTTGTTCCCGCTGCGCCGCCCTCTTTGCCCTTTGAGAAGAAAGGTGCGAAGCGAGAAAGCAGAAAAAAGTGCGGAACTGCTCAGGTGCGGCGGGGCAGTTATCTCCAGGCCGCAGGTACCGTGGAAACTGCTCCGCGGCGGTTTTTACACTTGCAGAAAAGCTTTTTCCGCCCTCATTTTTAATAACTGCGGAGCCGCACCTGAGCTTGTTAGGCGGCTTAGCTCATGGCTCGTATACGATTCCCTCCAACCGAAGAAAAGGCACTATCCGTGATATTTATTAGGATGCTTATACGAACTGCCATAATTACTTAATCACGGATAGTTTATGGAAAAAAGTTTGCGTATAAGGACTTGAACCCGCGACCATTAAGTAAGTAAAAAACCTCAGGCTCTACCAACAAAGCTATACACCCAGATATTCTTTATTCTGAGGCAGATTTCCTAAGAGTAATTGGACGACTTCAAAATGAAAAAAAAACTCTGATCTAAAATGCAAGACAAATGAATAGAGCGTATTGCTTCTCCACTCTCAAGGCGTAGCAAATTGCAATAATACATTATTATGACGTTGGAGGTTGGAACTGTAAAACGAAAAGAGTCTAGGAGAAGCAAGAGAACAGAGTGGATAAAACCACCACCAACCACAGCCACCTTTTGACCACTTTACCAATCGAAGTAGTCAATTTGCGCTCAGAACCCGGCACAAGTGCTGCCTTACAATTGAAGACTTCTTGGCCAAGCGAGAAAGCTACGGCTAACACAGGAAAAGTTCTTCCCACATCCATCAGCTCCACCTCACACTCCTTACCATATGATTACACTCGCCAACAAATGCTTTAAAGAAGCTTTCTAGCCAAGCTTAGTACTAAACCAAGCAGACTGGAGCTCAGATCAGAGAATGCGTTCTCTTATCCCCTCCCTTTTCCGCAGTCTCGAACAGTCCTTTTTTTCCAAGCACAGCCCATATCACGATCCGAAGAATATTCGAGGATAGGAAGGAAATACGCTGGCAAACCGCACATAGATTATGAAGCACTTATGAGATCGCAACGAGCGTAATCCGCTGTTTCGGCTAAAATCGAGGTTAAACTGGGAAAAAAAGATTTAAGGTTCAGAAGGTGACGTTGTTGTTAATAATAAAAAAATAATAAAAGGGTACTCACTATAAATCAAAGATTTATTAACATTATTTCGCAACACAAGCAACATAGAGTAGAAAAAAACATAATGGGATGATAAAAACCTAATAAAATAGAAAAAAAAGAGACGGAGGGCCGGGGGCCGATTCTATCCTGTAAGTGTAGATAAAATTTTAGCGCGAGCAAAACCTTTTTGTCGATAGAACCTCAGAAAAAGGATTGTTTATTATATACAATCGTAAAACGAAAAAAAGATTCCAGGAGATCAAGAAGTCAGGCCGAAGGTGGAAATTGGAAGCTCTTCTTTCTAATTTGGAGAACTGAACTAAATGCAGACGTTCAAGCTGTCGGTTATAAGATCAGAGTACTTGTAAAACTGATCATTTATTATCGATCAAATTTTACTCCGTAAGTACAAGGTTCACAGAAAAACCATTGCTTTTGCAAAGGAAAAGAAAAGCTAAAAGGAGACCGCTGAGAGATGCCATTACTTCTGAGGAATTTTGGTGAAAAAAACTCTGCATAAATACACTAGGATTTTTGCGTGCCGCCTATCTGATATTTAAAAAATATTCCTTTCCAATTTAAGATGTACCTACTTACTATTTTGATTGCCTTTTGTTTGCCCGAAATATCCTGGTAAAACAAGGACAACCTTAGTACCTTTTTTATCTTCTTTTTGTGTTGTATTATTTCATTTTTATGGTATTCAAGGATCGTTAGCCCCTGCTGCAGCAGGAATGGGTAAAAATGATTACTTTCAAGCGAGGCGCACCTTTTGTTAGCGCATTGGTTTTTGGTACATTTTTTTTCTACTCAAGTCCTTTTTGGATGCTTACAATGCTTTAGAGAGAGCATCTGCAGCCTTAACAGCAGCAGTCGAGAAAAAACTGAAAAAGAAAGAGAACTTGTTTGTAAGTTGAGAAATTGCCGTAGATGGAGCCTCGAAAGAAGGCAACATAAAAAAGCATTTACTTAATAATATTACCAGTATTTATTCTGTTTTCAGTAGGAGTGCAATAGAATTGGATGAAAGATGATCAAATACCAAGGATAATCCAACAGAATCAGGATCGTTTCTAGGGGCCTTCGGCCCTACTTTGTTCGCTTTGCAAATAAAGCATTCTTTATCTCTTTCCACTTCTGGGGACGAGTACCGGAGACTATAAACGGGCGGCGGCTCAGTAAGCCCCTCCTTCCGAGCCTTGATAAATGGAAGAACAACGGCCATAGTTAGAGTCGCGACGACGCCAACAGGAATACGAAGGACGTACAACGTGGGGGGTGGGAAGCTGTATGAAAAATAATCATCTACCGTCACAACGCTAAAGGATAACATTAAGGCTAAAATAGGTACTTACGGCTTTGAAATGAGTAGGTCATTAGGCCACCACGACCTCTCATGATGAAGGGCTGAGGTGGTGTAGTATTTACGACTGGCCTCTTTATTATTCCCGATGCGACACGAAGTTGCTGAAGCCAAGTCGGCAATTCCAATGTTGCTAGTTATGTTCCACTTGCTTTCTGCTTCGGGTAGCATTTCCAGGCAATTTTATTTGTCATAAGCACCAAACTTGCGGGCGACGATGAACTCGAATAAAGTGAATCGCCCAGGAGATAAAAAAAAATAAAGGTGAAGACCATGAAGGTGGCCTCTAAAACTGCACTTGGAGTCCTTATTGGGATGATTGGGGGTTCCCACATAATGAGGATGGATTCACAATTACCATTTCGACTGTGAGGGACAAGTTCACATTCCACCTTCTAATGGCCAGCCAGCTCTTTCGTACCTTAGCACAGCAGCAGGACGTGCAACCAACCAAAGGTCCTAGCAAATAGGGAAACTCACTTAGAAGAAGGATAAATTAACTCCTCCGGTGAGGTCGGATGGCACCACCACTGTCGAATAACACCTAGCAAAGTTGATCCGCTGGTAATAGATCGCCAAAAGCAAATGGAAAAAAGTCGCGAACAAAAAAGCCCTGAGCTTTGCCGAAGCTCAGCTTTGACAAAGCCTATGGAGACGGTGGATTTTGTTGCGGGCGGCCCCCGGAGGTCATGGCACGGAAGCCAGGTCAACTTGGGTAAGTGGCTGCGTTGCTAGAGTTTGACATCAGCAGAGGAATCGAGGGGAACTCCATAGTACTACTGATGACGCAGCCTGACACTCTATTAAATAGAAAAAGGTCCTTCAAGCAGTACTGAATGACGTCAGCACATTTTCATCTACCAAAAAAATGTTGATATGCACAAACTTATCATAACTTTAACCATTTAACGGGTTGGCGTAAGCCATATGCGGGGAGACTTGCACGTACGGTTCTTAGCGGGGGTACTGACCGAAAGGTCGGCGCTTTTACCCGACTCCTCCGATCCACATACGGTTCTTAGCGGGGGTACTGACCGAAAGGTCGGCGCTTTTACCCGACTCCTCCGATCCACATATGGTTCTTATTATTGGGGGTACTGACCGAAGGGTCGGCGCCTACCCGATTCCTTCGATCCACAACCAAAGTTCAAAGATTATGGCGAATCATAGAAAAAAGAATAAGAAAAATAGGAAGGGAGGCTGAAGAAGATGAGAGTACACTTCTGATGAACCCTTTCTATCTATGATGATGGGTATGCACGATGTTATAGTTACGAGCCTTAAGGATCTTCATGTGAACCCTTTTTTTTGAACCCTTTAGAGGTTCAACAAAACAAACTAATTGTTGTGGACGTAGAGCGTTCGGGAACATATCGAGACTGAAGCAATTATTAACATACGGTGAGCCGGGACGCAAGAAACATGTTCGAGGCAACATAACCGTTTTCGTTGAGGGTCTAGTACTTATTTGGCTAGGAACCCTTCCAATGGTACCTGATTCATCTACCGGATTTTCACGTTGTATTTAGTTTTCCGCTTCGAAAGTTCCCGAAGGGTACTAAATATAATATCATATAGGATCAAATAACGTGTTTGAGGGAGCTGAAAGGCCCACTTGGTTCGCTTTGCGAACCAAGGCCGAGGGTGGAGAGCGATCTGCGGTCGGAAGCCCCACTCTGTTATGGAAGAACAAAGGGGTGAAAACCACTCAACACACATTGTGTGGGGAAGGATTTAGGTTATCTCCAAAAGTATAAGCATCTACAGAAGTATCAAGGAAGGCAAACATGTTCCCGTCGTGAAAGTGGCAAAGAGGAAGGGTAAAAGGTGGTGGCGCCCTTTATTCATCCTTCAACCGAGGGGAAGCTTAATTCAGCTAGGGTCGCCAATTAGTAGGATTGGGGATAGCGTATACTGAAGCTTATACTGAAGCAAATTCCTTCTCCGTAGTACGGTATGTAGGGCCAGTGGGTCCTGCTGCAATTTTTCATTCTTTTTCGTTCGTCTGAAAGAAGGATATCGCAACGTTCCGAGGGTCAAGTATGATATTCGTCTGTTGGAGAGCACTCTACAATCTTTTTATATCTCCTTTTGTAGTCGGGCAATTCCTTGAACTCCTTCAGAGTGAGCCCAAGGGCGCAGCCGTTCGGACTCAATAATTACTCGAATTGCGTTATATCCCATTGCAATACAAAGAGGAGTGGGTATATATTAACCGAAGCCTTGTCATAAAAAATAGGCCTTTAAAATAAAAATTCCCTGGCAGCATTCCCAAAGGGAAGAGGTAAAGGCCTCGCCAAACAGAAGGAAAAAAGCCCAAATAGTCTAACATTACGCTAGGTCCACGTATACTAATTATTTATATCTTTCTGCTTCTACAAATATTTATTATCTTTCTGCTTCTACAAATATCTATTTATTCCATCTCTGCTTCTATGAATATCTATGCTTCTGGCGAGCCTTCGCTATCAGCCTTCGGCTTTCAGCAAAAAATTACCGTCTGTTTTTGGCGATTCAGGTGATTACCCTACAATAATCGTACCTTGAAACGCGTGTTTTTTATTTTCGTAAGTAAACCGCCAAAAAATCAGCTTGGGCAAGCATCGCCAGTAGGGCGGCTGGCTTGAGGACTTGCTTCTTTGGCTTAGCTTTGGCAAGAGTAGGGAAAGCCCACCCTGGTTCGCTTCGCGAACCTAGTATTCGAACCTACAACATTATGATTATGAGCCTTAGGAGTAACCCAAGTACTAAAGTGCGCATGGCGCAGCTGATAACCCGAAACGCACCCCCGAGCGAAAGCTCGAAGAGATGAAAACGCTTCGCGTTTTCATGAAAGTTCCCACCAAAACAACTGAATGAGTTGCTAAGAAGCTCTAATTGCTACAGGCATTGCTGCTGCAAGACAGTTCAAGACAACACTAAGAAAATAGCGCTTGTCTTAAATAAGTAGAAAAATACCCAATCCCCAGCAGCATTGCCGTGGCACTTCCGGCAAAAAACACGTGAGTCGCAATAACGACCCGCTGTTAACTACTAGTGGGGCTTATTCCGTTTAAGCTACTAACTTCAAGAGTCATCCCGTTTTTCCTCGCATACACACACTTCAGTTCAAGCAAGATAGGCCGGCCACAAAAAGCTGTTTTATATAACTAGGACCCGCATAAATTTAGATTGAACCTTGAAAACGCAAGATAACGATCAAATAATAGCTAGAACATCGTCTACTCGATGGTCGGGTATTTCCCCTACCAGCGCTTCACAGCTGTTGTTATATCATCCTCGAAATTACAAATAATGACCTGCGAGCTTAGCAAAATTAAGAATAGAGCAAAGAAGATCAGAGTCTTCACAAATGAAATGATGATATTGTCGGGCTCCCATTTGGGACTGGGGAGGATAATAAATAGGGTTCCGCCGGGGATGGTATGGAGATATAATCTGTTCCTCGATTAGCTCCCAAACCTTGGGTAGAATAAGATAATAAATCAGGTTCAGCCTTTCCAGGAATTCCGCCAGCTAGCCAAAGAGTTTGACCCCATTACTTTCCGTACGGGAAAGAGCTCTAGCCGCATTTTAAGCTCCATCGTCATACATAGGCTGAAGAGCTTTAGCCTGAGCAGCTACCTAAACAGCCCAGCCGCTTCAGCCTCAATCTCTTCCGCTCTCGCATTGACTTCGACGAGAGCCACTGCCATTCCCGCTCTCTGAGGTGGTGCGTCCCATGCATTGCAGAGCTCTCCCGTCGAGCGAGCCCTATCCTCACGGCGCCACCTTTTCATGCTCAGTGCCGGTATCAGAGGCACCGCTTTGCCTATAATCCAGCAAATCCCACCAGCCGTGGCAACATCAGCCCCCTATATCCTTCAAGCTATCTATCAGTTTTGATGTTTAACTTCCCTCACATCATATTCATCCGAAACTCCCTTACTAGAATCCGAACCGGCACCCTCGGCCGTCGGGATAAGAAACGCAGTAAAGTAGTTAGTCAAGGCAAAAATTACCCATAGCCATACACATGCAGATAATTAGAGGAACGTATCTTAATTTATTCAAATAGAAGTTTCGAAGAATGAAACAAGTTGACTTAGCAAAGGGTTTACTTCATCCTGGACTCGATAAAATTACAACCAATTGTTGTTGACTCAACGGATGGGCCTTTGGGAACATTGAAATTACGGGTTTATAACCCCGGAGGTACCCTTCGGTGCCTATGGTGACCCATCATGGGGTACTTGTTTGCAAAATGCATCAATTACTTATACAAATTTCTTTCTCAATTGAGGTATTTTGCCACGATTTTGCACTGTTAACTATGTGATTCGTTGGTAATAATTAGAACGATGAAAGATCGTGCGTTATCTATGACAAATTATCATTATCTATGACGATTCATTGCGCATAAGGCTCGCTTACAGCTCGCTTCCAATTGCCGCTAGCTTAGCTCCTGAGGGATTGGCAAAACGCATGGTCTATTTATTATGCAATTGCATCAACTTCATATGGAAGAATTGATGTAACTTAAACACACACCCATTGTATATTCAGTATTGCAATACCATAGAAGAAGTTAAAGAGCTTTCGCAATTGGTAACAACACTCAGCAGAACCTAGGTTGTGACATGCGGCTTACCAAAGAAAGAAGAGGCACACATTTCACCGCCGCCGACGCGTGGCAGTGCTTATGAATCCCATTCACTTTCCTGGAGTCATTCCTGACATTTGCAAATAATTGGCCAGACACAATTTCATCTCAAGAATGTGGAAGTTCTGGAGCTGCTGAACTACGCAGCAGAGAGCATGATCGAAGGCGCCTTAAAACGTCAATCACAAATAGCTAGACTAAGTAAAAAAAAAAGCTCGGGCTTGCGTTGGTTGGAGTGAGCGGCCTTGGTGTTAAATACCAACACAGTAATAATAAAGATATCAACACACTATCATCACCCAACAACCTGTCTTCATTTCGCCAGAACACCATAACATTTGGTTGAATAACTTAAGGGTGGAAACTTCGTCAATAAATAAGTACCCCCCCCCCCCCTCTGTAACTAATATCAAGTTATGGGTTGATTCAATCAAACAAGACGAAAGGGCTATCAATTTAAATTATTGGTACCAAATTAACCCAAACATAACCTTGAGATATATCTATCACAAGTTCAACCTTAATAGAAAATCACAGTGAGTGAAAGACAAAAGCAAAACCCTCTTTACTTAACTAAAAAGGAAAGATATGGACTGAACTTCAAGGGAAAGATATTGGTGAAAATGCGGGGCATATACTGCTTAGCAAGAAGTGTTAAGCGGATACCAGACCATCATCATATACAAGGGCACAGAAAGAATGGGGTGGCCGCTTGGATAACCTTTCTCATGCACCATTACTAGAAGTCCGGACAAGAGGTGGCATCAGCAAAAGCTACGCGTTATAGTCTGGTGATGACACAAAGTTTGGGACAAGTGGCCTCAAAGGGTGTAATCGAGAGGCTCATGAAGGGTTTTCCCATCTTCCTCAAAACAGGTTGAGGTAATTACAATCACAGCTAGGGTTGTAATTGATAGGCTCATAGAGGGGTTTCCGGATATCCCTATGAACCAATGCGCAGGAACAAGAACGGAAGCCTAATCCTATGATATTTGAAGCCAAAACAAATGAGAAGTGCACGATGAAGTAAATAAACAAGGTAAAAATACGACAAAGGTCGTCAACGCCGCGTAGCGGCATTCAAGGAAAAACGAAAAAAACAATAAATCGAAAAAGAACCAAATAAAAAATAAGGCAGGGATTTAAGATTCCTCATTGCGGATTACCCATATTTTACTGGAAACATAAAACTAAACAACATCTCAAGCGCTATAGCTCACTTTACCGGCTTAGGGATCCAAGCTAGAACTATGTTCCAAGTGGGAAGTAAGAGGACGCGTAGTATCCACCTAAGAAAAGAACCATGCAGGAATGGACTAAAAAAAAAGAGTAGATTCATGCTGGCGAATTCATTAATTCGCCAGTATGAATCTTGATTAATTTGGCTTATATTTTGCCTTTTTTGGGCGTAATAGCAAAATAAAATAAATAACCTACTTAATTTGTCCAATAGTTACATCCTTCGGATGATGCCTCCACGAGTTGACATCCAATCCAACCTGAAAGTAAACGATCTGCCAAAAGCAAGCAAAACAATCTTTGCTAAATAGGTCGAAAACTTGAACTACGTACCTTTTTTTAGTGTTAGGAAAAGGTAAGGTCCATATAGTGCACAGAAACTGGTCTTATGGCAGCTACACCCCCCCCCCCAAAGTATACTTCGAAGAATTGCATCGATTGGAGTTATTTCGTCAAAAATTATTCAAAAACTCCGTAATAATGAGAAAAAATAGACTTGAAGATCTCTCTCGAAAACTTGACGAAAGTCCCCCTATTTTCTGGCCAGGCATATATTTCACTCGCCAGAAGCGCGGACAGTGGCTTTAGTAGGTCCGGTAGATAATCCTCATTCGGCGTAGTATTATCCGGATTTGGATTGTGGAGGCCCGGCAGAGCACGGCAATTCAGGTCCGCTAGAGCACGGCATTTCTCTGGCAGAGCTGAACGTTTCAGGTCCGGCCATAATCTGGTAGGACGGACGACCGCCGAGGTTCGAAAGCCGCCGCCCAGTCTGAGTCTGGAGGTTGTTGTGGTTCCGGCCTAGTAACTTTATCTTGATCATTTGGCATATTTTCCGGATCCAGTGGGTTAAGGCCCGCTAGAGCACGCCATTTCAGGTCCGGCAGAGCAGGACAATTCAGTTCCGACACTGCAGGGCGACCACCGAAGTTCGGTTAGACCCGTCGAGTCTGAAGGTTGTTGTTCCGACCTAGTTACTTTATATGAGTTGTGGTGTAGTCGTCTATTTCCTGGGCAACACCACTTAGTTCTTCATGGACCTCGATTTTGCATCTATTTTTCTTGGAAGTCCAACTTGCAGATGATTTTATGTCAAATTATTCTCCTACGAGTTTGGTTAATTGGCTGATTATGCCACCACTTTGTCTCGGTGTTGTTTCCACTCCTCCAAATACATCTGTCGGTACTTCGACGTACCGTTCAAAGAACTCTTTAAGAAGCACGGCGGCCTCGAATTCTTATGCTTACCCGGCCGGATATCTCTGAGTATTCAGCCGTGTTTTAATTCCAGCCAACCACGCTTTTCATTTTCACCTCACAAAAGCGTTGTTTTATGTCTGTTACGGATTCTCTACCAATAGCTCGTTATGCTCAAGAAGCCATTCCTCCACCCAACGACTTGGCCAAATTTGTAAGCGTTTGGTGCTTTTGGAAAAGGCCAAGAAATTAAAGCAATTATCTCCGATCTCTAGTAGCTTGGGTTTATTTCCAATACAGACAATTTGCCGTCAATTCCCTCAATAAGTCATCGGTGACGCTTTCTGATTCTTTATTTCGTGTTTCTAAACTGCGTTATGGTATATTTTTTATCTCCATTAGCTTTGTCCCCGCAGTCGTTGTCATCGGCGTTTGCAGCACTCGCCCTGAGAATACAAATTCACCGTTCCTCCCACATCACCAAGCCCGGAGATCCGGCTGAACCAGATCACCGCCCCCTGATTATAGTTGCACATCCAGTTGAAGTGCTTAGCGGAGCATAAGGTTCTCGGAGAAGGAAGGCCCTTAGCCTTTTACTACACCCGCAATACCATTGGCGCACCACCACCTGCAACACAGACAGTGCGAGCAACTACCTTTTTTTTGCTTGCGCGGCCTCTCCCGCTTAATTTGCGAAGGCAAATAAATCAAGGCCTTTTTTTTTTAATAAACTTCCAGCTCGCTTCTTCTCTTAGAGAATAAGCCAAGAGAAATAAGATGATTTTTTTGGCGAAAACGCAAAGCGTTTTCTCGGTCTTTGTTCTCGCATCAGGCCCACATTACGGTTCGGAGGCCAACAGCAGCAATGCCGTAATTTGGGTTAGCTATGGGGACTATGAATTCGTTAACTCCCAGCATGCTTCGCTTATCGTAGACGGGAGGTGTGGACGAAGCGAGATGGGCCTCATGCGGTGGAAGCATACTTTTGTCCAAAGCAAAAAACTTTGCGTGTGTGTCACATAAATCGAGACTTTTATCGAGAAAAAATACTTTTTTATTCTCCGCCGAACTCCCTATCCCCAGAGATGCTTTAATCGCCAGGCTTCACTCTATTGTGTTTAGAAGTGGATTCGAACCACTGACACAAGGATTTTCAGTCCTTTGCTCTAACCACCTGAGCTATCCAAACAAAAAAAAAAAAAAAAACAAAAAGCCACTATGTACAATTATTATTCCAGTTCGGTTATTCAGGAATTACTGAGTACACACGCATGTCTGGACCCTCGAATACCTACTTCTGATCTTCAAGGATATTTAGACGGATTCGGAAATGAAAGAGTTATTAATTCAGAAAAAAACACTTATTTGTTTCGTTTACGAATTGTAATTCGATGGCATTTATCATTCGTGCAAAAGGGCATTTCTTTTTGGTAAGTACCAATAAATAATGCAAAATATCATGAGATTATTCAACAAACGGCAGGAAAAACCCAATCAAAGCGGTATCAATCATGAATGGATGGGAGGAAGGTTTACCAATGGAAACAGATGAAAAAGAAAAACACTTTATTCATTTGTCTGCGAATCCCGAATTTAAATACGCATTTACATCTTCGCCCTTTGATTCTATTCTACGTTTTGGAAGAATGGAAAGATGCCAAAATGTTTTGAAGGAATCGTGACACACCATATTCCAAATTGTTTAGTAATAGAATGCAAATCTCAAAACCATGGCTATACTTGAAGTTAATCAATGACAAATACCTATTATTGGGTTGATTCTAATGAAACAGATTACACGAATTAATTACTTATTCCATTCCGGTGAATGATGATTTTACTTCGTATTTCCATTTCGTAATTTGATTACGATAACAGTCATTCTTTCACAAAAAAAAATAGTGAACCGCGCGTAAGCCTTCAAAGAAAAGGGATAACTAAGAAAAAGGGCAAAAAGTTGGGGGGGGGGGTGTTATTTTCATTGGCGGTTTAATTCGGATTTGTTTTATTCGAACCTCTTCTTGATGAGGGTTTGGGGGTTCTTTTCTTCGAACCTCCCCTCCTATTTCCGGGACTGATTTGGCGACGACTTTCGAAAAATTCGTAACCTGTTTGTTTTTGTTTTGGAGGAGCAAGCAGGCCGGGGATAACCATCCGAGATCAAAGTATTTCAATGCAGAATATCCAAATGTAAAACTTACTTGTTTGCGAAATGCATCAATTACGTATACAATTTCTAGATTGATGTATTTCGCCACGATTTTGCACTGTTAACTATGTAATTGTTTATAATATTATAACAGTTAAAAAACAAACGTGCGTTATCTATGACAAATTATCATTATTTATGACGATTCATTGCGCATAAGGCTCGCTTACAGTTCGCCTCCAATAGCGGCTAGCTTAGCTCCTGAGGGATTGGCAAAACACAGGGTCTATTCATATGCAGTTACATCAACTTTATATTATGGAAGAGTTGATGCAACTTAAACACACACAGTATTATTATATTTACACATTGTATATTTGTTACTATTACTTTTACTATGCAATTACAGCAACTTCTCTATATTATGGAAGAGTTGATGCAGCTTAAACACACCTCAGTTCAAGTCAAGCTTGGTGATAGGCCACAAAGAGCTGAAAATGTGACGAGTTCAGCAGGATCTTATTTAACTTTTAAAAAGCAAAATAACGATCAAATAATAGCTAGAACATCGTCTACTCGACGGTCGGGTATTTCCCTGACCAGCGCTTCACGAGGTTTGTTATAGTCTCCTCGAAATCACTGATAACCTGTAAGCTTAGCAAATACATGTTAATAACATAACAGGGATGATTATAACCTTTACCCAGGAAATGATGGTCCCCAGTTCCGATTCGGAACTGGGGAGGGAGAAGAGATTGGTTCCTGCCTTTCTGCCGGGGAGGGTAAGAAATGATCCTTTCCTTGGTTGGCTGCCAATCTTTGGATAGATAATGAATTCTTCCTTTGCAGGAGTTTCGCAGGCCAAAGTGCGTAGCACATTCCTTGGTCTGTGCGGGAAAGAGCTTGAGCAGTTTCAGCTTGACTTTCATACATAAAAGTTATGGTCGATCTGGGTCTTCTACCAGGCGGCTGCCAATAATTCAGAACCGTAGCGCGGGATGTAACCCTGAATAATCCACGGTGGGTGGGAAATGATGCCCCTGCACCTTCTGAGGCGACTAATCCCGAAACAGTGGAGTCGGCGGCCCTCCCCGGGCATGCGCCGGCGAAGGCCCTCCATCTCGGACCTAGATGCTTGGAAGCTTTCTTCGAACCCCTAGAGTAGGGGTATGAATACTGCAATGCTATCCATAGAGTGGTGCATCCGATCTGTGACGAGTAGGCTAGGTTGTTGGCCCGAAAACAGTCCTACATTTTCGGGGAGCACATTTACGCCGAGTGGCAGACCGGTCAATCGTACCCACTAAAATTTACTGGGCTATCAGGAACCATCACCCGGGCTGCCCACGGGGTGGCGCCAGCGAAGCTCAGAAGGGGACCAGCAATTTATCTTCCGGAGGGTTGAATAAGAAGTGGAGTGAACATTTGGCAGATGAAGGCCTCTCACACAGATTTATTTCGGGAGGAATAATACACCTTGTCAAGCGAGTTTTGAGGGAAAGCCGAACAAAACTACTCGACCATACCTGGTGGGAGCCAGCCGTATGAGCGGTAACGTCCGCGTACAGTTCTGTGAGAAGGGCAGCGGACGGAAATGGCTGTTTGCTCTTACTCTCGTGAAAAATAATAACATCCCGTCGAACGAATTACGCTTTTGTCATAATATATCTACTCCAACGCGTCGGTTCCGTATGAGGCTCAAGATCCCGAGGTACCTTTCGTCCAGAAAAAAAGTAGAGTCTTTTCTCTCGAGTAGTATTGATTAAATATCCATATTCCGTGGATGTGAAATCAACTTGGATCTATTTTTATGAAAAAAGATCTAGCTAATTCTTCAAAAAAAATCCGACTTCATTCCAAGGGCATTTCATTTTACTCGGTTAACCACTACGGAACTTTCACTCTTGCCAGCTAAACTGGGTTTGTCTCTTAATTAAGACATTAACCCGCTATGTGTCCCGGTTGCTGCTGTGAGGGAGAAAAAGTAATTAAACCTTTGAAGATTTAATTAATGACTCTGAATTTAAAATCAAGGTAAGTGGTGGGGATAGGGCGCAAAGCTTGAACCAACTATTCTGGATTTAGATATCCAGTTATTTGGATCAGTGTGCTGGGTACCAGAGTATAAAAAAAATGCGGGTTCTATTTACTTACGCGGGTGGAGTAGATGAGGAAGGACCCTCCTCCTGCTGCGGAGGAATTGATTACAAAGAGCGTTTACTACGCTCTTTGTAATTCCCGCGAGCTATTTTTTATACCTTCGGACCGGGTCTACCTTCATACATAAAGCGCACTCACTACTCGTGGCCGTGGCTGCTGTGAGTACAAAATAAGGACACACCCTTGAGTAGGGCTTGAAGGAGTGGCAGTGGGCAGCCTGTGATAGTGCTTACTTAAGAGAAGACCAAGAAAAATGGGCCATAAATAACAATAAATTATATTCATATTCAAGACCATCTCTCTTAGCCTTAAGAAAAGCCCTGCGCTTGACGCAGTATTACGACTGCTGGCAGATAACCAGTTCTCCAGCTTGAATTTAGTTAAATTCATAAACACGTGCCATTCCATCTTCCACTGAGACCACTCGGCAGACTGCCCAAGGAAATAAAGCCCGAGGAAAGAAAAGGATGGCTTCCAAATCAGATGTAATAGATGAAATGGAAACGGAAGAAAATTTTGTCTCAAAACGACTTCTGGCATCATATCAAAAAGATCAAAACCACATTCGTAGTAAGCGGACATCCCATTTGGATAAGCCACACAGTAAAAAGCAAATAAAAGAAAAACACCAATGAGGATCAAAAGTAGCAAACTGATTACTGAATAGACACGAATAGGTGCAAATTCCACGAGATAACTACTTTTTCTTTATTCCTCAAAGGAACGTACTTAAAAAACGAAGCTTCCAATGGTGGAGCGAACGAAGAATGTCTGGATTCATAAGATGTCTAATTTGTGTTTGTTTTTTTGATGACCACCCCACCAATAAATAGAGACAAATGAGAATAACCAAACCACGTCTACAAAATGCCAGTACCAAGCAGCTGCTTCAAAGCCAAAGTGATGCTTTTGGGTGAAATGACCCAAATATTGACGAATACCACATGTTATTGGAAAAATAGTACCTATAATAACATGAAACCCATGAAATCCTGTGGCTAAGAAAAAGGTAGAACCATAAATACCATCGGAAATAGTGAAAGGAGCTTCTACATATTCCATTACTTGAAGCCCTGTAAAGACTAAAGCCAGCCAAATGGTAGCTACTAAAGCGTAAACGGCTTGCTGTTTTAATCCCGCTAATATAGCATGATGAGCCCAAGTTACGGCAGCTCCAGATGAAAGTAGGATAAGAGTATTTAAAAAAGGAATCCCCCAAGGATCTAACACCTCAATTCCCTCGGGGGGCCAAATAGCTCCAATATCTACTGTAGGTGCTAGAGAAGAATGGAAAAAAGCCCAAAAGAAAGCTAGAAAAGACATAACCTCTGAGACAATGAACAAAATAAAACCGTAGCGAAGTCCTAATTGTACCACAAATGTATGATGTCCTTCGTAAGTGGATTCACGTATAACATCGCGCCACCATAAAAACTAGGGGTCAGTCCATCCATGTCTGAGTGGCTGCCCTCAAAACTATACGTGGGATTTTCGCCTCATATGGCTTGCACCTCCGATCTCCACCATGTTCCCTGGTAGGTTTGAATTTGTGCAGAGACTGAGATACGGATGCGGCCGGACCAGTCAACCTTGCTGGCTGCGCGGCCTGCTCCGCTGGGACGAGCTGAAGCATTGCCATCCTCCGAGATCTCGGGTCTCGAGCAGTACGATCGTAAGCTAGGTCCCTTCGCGGCCAGGTAGAATGAGTGTTTCCGCCCGAAGCGCTACTACGGACCCTCGGAATGCCATTCCCGTGGAATGCATTATTTCCCCGACTTCCATACACTCCTCGTTCTCCGCCCCCTTCGAAGGAGGCAGAATTCTCGAAGGGTTAGGTCCTAGCGCATTCGGCTGGTTGCCCAGCCGGTCTCCTCGTAGAGTTCCCCACGATTTCTCAGGTGCTGTGCACACACCATGTATTGTGCCCAACTCTGGCCCTGGCTTGTCGTGCCCCTGCCACTATATTCTGCTTGGGACAGGAGGGCCTATCTGCTCCGGGAAATGCGTAATATCACGTGCGTTATCCTAACCGTACCTTCTGCTCCCTCGAGGCATCTCGGTGGGGGCAGACCCACATTCTTCGAACCTCGATTTACACCTGCTGCTCCCGGGTGTGTACCCTACAGGTTGAGCGCGTGACCTAGCCTGAGATGTCACGGAGGAGAGGAGAATGCCCTCCTCGTCGGAGTAAATGTCTTCGGGCGCACCATGGTGTATAAGATTATTCCCAAGCCTGAACTAAGAAGTGTTCCACCTCCCGCAAAAGAGTGCATGTACATAACGCCACCCATAGTGCTTGCCAAAGCTCCCAGTGAACCCAAAATAGGCCATGGACTTGGATCTACTAAATGATAAGGATGCTTTTGAGATACATTCATAATTGGTCCTTCGTTTGCTTTTTAGTTTAATTTTATGGGATACCCAAGAAACCTAGTTTTTTTTTCTGAATTTTTTCGAATTAATGAAAACTAAGCGAAGGTAAGCCGCCTTCTAAGGTTCGTGGGGGAAGGGCGCAGAGGTGCGCAAAGCGCAGCGGCAGAGAACCACAGCACCCACCCCCCCCCCCATCCAAAAAATATTTTATCTCAACGGTTAAAATGAGTAGCTAGGAAGCTGTTTGTAAATCTTTGGCCAAAGGTAGCCAGTTGAGTGTTTATTTGCTCAGTGATGTTTTTTTGTTGTACAATAGCAGAAAGTAGACCTGGGTCAATAGACTTGCTCTTGTTCATATTGATTAATGATCGGAATAGTAATTTGATCTGGATTAACCTTTGACAGCAGCATAAATAACCACAACTTTTTTTCAATAGGAAGTGGGCTATATTGTGGTTGTTTAGGCACGAAGTTCGGCCTAGCCCTACAATTTGACGAATACTGAGTAGCAGCGTCAGGGTCTGCTGCACCAGATTGAGCAGAAGCGGCTACTTCATAATATTGTGCCAATTCTGGTTTTGAGCCACCACAGACTTGTTTCAGAGCTTTCAACTGAGCCGCAGAACCGGCGCAACTCACACATAATTCCACGTTAGTAGCAGGTCGAATTATACGACGAAAGAGTTCTGTTTCCAGAAGGATTTGGGAGAGGAGTAGCCCGGGGGCTCTCACAGATCCGGGCGTAAAAGATTCATCCTTCATCCGGCTCCCAGATAAGATGGGGGGTCAATTAAAAAGGCATCCGGAAGGACGGACTAGTGGCAGCTAGTCTCTTGGTTCAGCAGAAGTCTCGTTCACGAAGAACAATTCAAGACTACTGAGGATATCCAGTTCGCCTTCATGCCGCAGGTCATGGTGCTTTTTACAAAGCGGTACTTGTTTACGGTTCAGAGCTAAGTCTACCCTAAAAAATGAAAGTTGGTGAGTTTTTTATCAAATTTAGCTGACTTACCCGAGATACCCCCTTTCCACCTTCTGACTAGTTTGCGTATATGGTGAACCTCTACATTATTATTGCATCCCAAGACCGCACGACCCTCAAACAGCTTGCGTGAAAGCCTGACACAAGGTCTCCGCAGCAAGATGGCTTGGAACGAGAGAGGTCATAAGGTTCGATTTGATGAGACTGAAGCCCCTGCAAATTCCGTGCACCTTATGGACAGAAAGTAATTCAGTAATAGCACCCGGGTCTCCCGCCCGGTGTTTTTAGCTATTACATCTTAAGACCGCAATTGTTCCAACTGGTGGAGTATCGGGCATCTTATACACAGGTTTATAGATTTTGCTTGGGGATGTCAGGCAATTTTCGTGGCCTGTCCACCTTTAGCTTCGTCCTTATCTCGTACATAGCGGGTTATCTTGCCTCGACCCGATTTTAGTATACCAAGTAAGTTTCTAACTTCCTCGATTTTGTTCACTACATTCACGCCGAGGATATCCTTCCTCCACAAAGGCCCGTCTAACAATTCATTCTGCCCTGAGGCCGGAGATTCGGGTTTTTGGATCAACTGCGATGCTATCCCCCTAATACTATTTCGACGTTTTGCAAGTTCCGGGGCGGGTGCAGCCCCTTCTCGCCATAGGGGTAAATCTGTTGTAGATTTTAGCTCTAAGTGATTTCCGAAGGATGTCTAGGCTTGGGGAAAGACTAAGAAGGCTCCTTCTTCGACCCTGGCTATTTTCTCAGGTAGGTTTGTTCGGCAAACGCGGAGGTTGGTAAAGCGAAGCGATGGACGAGGTTATCACGAATACTTCGAGTAGGGTTTGTAATTTTGGTAAAGCCCTTTCCTTACGAAGAGCTTGTTCCAAGCTAAGTGCCGCGAATAGTCTGAATTGAAGAAAAGCTATTGGCTGTCAATAAAGCATAAACATTTATTTATTTTTAGCATGAATTCCAGCGGAGTTATACAAATACCGAGGAAGAGGTAGGCTTTCCAATCAAACTCGAAGAAATAAAGCCGCGGATTATTACGTTATAATAAAAAAAAATATGATTATAAATAACATAGTATATTATCCTTTTTCTTTATTACAGTGGTCCACCACTCAATGGCAGTATGACTACCAAAAAAAGCAAAAACCTGCGCATGTTTGAGCATCAAAGTAAATCTTTGTTGGCTTATTCTTCGCCAACAAAGATCTTCGAACCTTTCTTCGCACCGCTGGCAAATTCAACCAGTTCCCCAGCTTGAATTTAGTAGTTCAATCCATAAACACGTGCCTTTCCATCTCCCACTGAGACCACTGGACCGATCTTATCCACTGGCAATTTGGTGTGAAAGTTGGTAATTCTTCGTTCTAATAAAGTAGATAGCTCCGCCGCAATTTCTGCCAATCTGTTCATAAATTCGTTACTTATTGACAAATCCTCCTATCATGACATGAGAATAATAATCACATAAAAATGATAATTTGTCTGTGCTTGCCCTACCGCTTTATTTTAGGTTTTGACGGCACAAGCTTATCCAGGGCCCCGAACCGAAGGTTAACGGGAAACGCAAAGCGTTTTCTTGAGGGCCCGGCACTCGACCGATGGTAAGAGGGCATAGCATAAATATCTACAATGGGATGAAAGCGCAGAAAAGCTTTCTGTTCCACGCATCGTTCCCACCTTCTTTGGGGGGGTGAAACCCATCAAAGTATGAACCAAAAACACAGCGTAAATTCGATGATTTTACCAATGAATTCATATTTAATCCTTGGGTTTTTTCGTACCATATTTAGATCTGCCTCGACGTCGACCCGGGATTCCCTGCAAATCTTTGACTCCTCGAATACAATGGTATTTCACACCTGGCAAATCTTTGACTCTACCTCCTCTAACCATAACCACAGAATGCTCTTGCAAATTATGACCTTCGCCGGGAATGTAAGCAATTATTACATTTCGATTGGTTAAACGTACTTTGGCTGTCTTGCGTAAAGCTGAATTAGGTTTTTTTGGTGTTCTTGTCGAAACACGCAGGCATACTCCTTGCTTTTGAGGACACTTCTTTAAAGCTCGAGTGCGTAGTGTGCGCCTCTTTTTTTCTCTACCATTACGTATAATTTGATTAATTGTAGGCATATTTCACTTACTTTATTTTTGGCCGTTGGCCAATAGAATCGCCCATGAATTGGCTTCGCCCAGACCTCCGTCTGCTTTGTTCGCTTTTCGAACAAAGGGGCGAGGATAGGGGGGGAGAATACAATTGCTCGCCCCCTCCAGGGCTGCAGCACACTTAAATGAAGGGTCAGCAGCCACTTAATCGATTATTGAGATAGATATGATGGAAGTGCGAAAAAACTTTTTCGTACTACACCTATAGGCATCATAGCATTGGTAAAAGGTAACAAGAAAGCAAGCCCTTCCATCTTATTACGCATATCTTGCTCATTTGACACAGCATGAATCACTGAACCTGCACTCGGTAATAGTAATGCTTCAAAAAAAGCGTGATTCCTTAAATAGAATACGCTAACGGAATAGTGGTTGGAAAAATGCCGTGAGCAAAGATCATATAGCCTAATTGACTACGAATTTAATAAGCTATGACCCTCTTTATTTCTTTATTAAATTTTTCGTAATATTCCAGTGGTTGCCGTGAAGAATGACGTCATAGCTCCTAAAAGTAATAACAATCAAAGCATTGGCTGAGTATTTGGTTTAAGGTTCGAAGAATGCTATCATAAAAACGCCTGCTGTTACCGTAGTAGCGGCATGAATCGAAGCGGATACTGGAGTGGGACCCTCCTGCATCGGGTAACCGAGTATGCAATCCTATCTGTACTTATTTTCCAACAACGCCAGTAGGAGCTAAAATACAAATAACAGTTATGGCATAGAATCTCAAGTCACAAAAAATGAAATAATGATTGGGTTCGGAAAAGGCACTAGCACGAGCATAAATAGTAGAGAAGTATACTTACTGTTGGCAAGATAGTAAAGCAACGGCGATCCCGAGAGCTAATAAAAAAAAAAAATTACCTACCTGATTGACAAGCATAGCTTTGATAGCTGCTTTATTTGCCGGAAGTCGTGTAAACCAAAAATTAATTGACAAATATGGAGTTACCCCAGGTAACCTCCCATCCGCCAGAAAAATTGAATAAAGTTAATCGGAAGAAAGAGGTAGGCTCGAGCTTTCCCCCCCCCCCCCCCCTTATCACAGCACCGTACGTAACAGTCGCCCGGACCGTACCTTGAGCTTCTGAGCCAAGACTTGACAGCCCTCCTTCTTAAAGATCTGTAATATGTTTTATTATATCATAAATTATTTCGAGAGGTTCGAAGAAAGCATAGTCCTCCCGAGGCGCTGGAACTTGTGCTGGCGGATTATTGTCTGACAACGGACCTGACTGCGTATCGGGAGGATGCACCACACACTCATTAATCTCGGCAGGTGGCTTGGTTGAGGTAAAAAGGTAGACTGTTAAGAAGATCTATTTCTTCCTGAAGCTACGGCGGCCTTCAGTTTGGGGCTATGGGGAAAGAGCCGGGCGGCCACCAGTTACCAGCTCTGGTAAAGCCGCAGCAGGACGAACGAGGTTCAGAGTAGTCTTGGTAAGTCCCCCCCTCCGGAAATTCTGAAGTTTCCGGAGGGGCATCGTGAGTCGAAGAAGGAGCAGCTGTAAACAGTTCCAGTTTCCCTTTTATCCTTTTCTTTCTTTTACCTTCAGGAGATGGAAATGGAAGAACTCTATTTGCTTCTCATTGTGAGATACGACCCCACTTTTGAGGGCCAAAACTATCTTGAGCTTCTTTAAGATCATTCAATATTTTTTTGTGGACCTTAGATCTTTCTTCAGTGCTTAAGCTCGGAAACCTTTGAATCCACTTTTTAATTTTCTCGAAACTATTCACCACATTGCATCTCGATTCGTTTATGCCAATCAGGCCCGCTTCGAAAAGCACGACCTTATTTATAATTATCAACAAATCGTCGCATATCGAGATCCCCAAATTGTTGGGTCTCGAGATCTTGCGTGTAACGTAAGCCCCTCCCTCCTGAAGAGTGGTCTATTATATTGTATATTTTTGGACTTTTTCCCGGTATATTAATACGGTCAGAACGAATTGACCCTTCGGGATCTCTCTCCGAAGGGGTCAATTCGATGTCCATAGATTGCGTAGCTTGCTCCGTCTACATTTTTTATCAATTCTACCCACGTACTACGTTCGTCTTTACTCCATTACTTTGGTATAAATCAAATCAAGGAGGTTTTTTATAAGCTGCTGAGGGTAAAGCATATGCTGGAGAGGGCGAGGGTCGGTTGGATTGCTGCCGCTGATAACTTCTAGGACAATGCCTTGAAAAGAAGGAGGGTTCTTCAGGCAATTGACAAGATGCTCCCAATCCTGGGGAGTCCACACTGGGAAGAATGCTTTATTCCATTTAGGCATTTTTTTTTTTCACTTAGTTCTTCTTTTTTATCGGCCGCTGGCTCATATTTAATTGCCCGCTTCGTCCAGGCCGTCTGCTTTGTTCGAAAAGCGAACGAAAGGGCGAGGATATGGGGAGGATACATTTGATGCACGCCCGCCCCCGGGGGGGGGGCTGCACACTTCCAACAATAGGAAGGGTCAGCCAATTCATCGATTGAAACACATGAAGTGCAAAATAACTTGTTGTAGCATCTTCTTTTGCACACCCAAATGGGAGGAATTTGCATAGATTTTGGTAGCCAGCCGAGAGTAGACACGATACGGTCTTTTTACCCCGTTGGTTCCTCACAGAACCGTACAGCATGATGGTTGTTTCGGCTCCCTTTGAATCAAGTGTTCCAGTCCGTTCTAGCTGGGTACGGTTCTATCCTTTCCTACTATGCCCACAGGGCCGCCTAATCATGCCCAGGGTAAATTGAGTGTCAAGATCTGTCATCGAGATCTGGTTGGCATGCCATTCTTTGTGGTGCCTGCGGCAGAGCGTATTTTGTTTACTATTCATCAAAAGCTCTGGATGGACAGCGCGCCATCCTTTGACGCGCCTTCCCTTGGTGACTTTGTACAGAGAGGCGGCCGTCCTCTTCCACCCTTCGACGAAGTTGGCTTGAGTGGTGCATCTCGATGTCTTGGTTCGCGCAGTCTCGGACTGAGCATCGCCATTGGTCCGTCTTACGCGTTGCGTGTATGATGAATGCTCGGCCCAATAGCGTAGGGGTGGTACAGGATTGGTTTGGATCAAGAACCCCCTAAATGTCGATCTCCGATCCTCGCTGTTCTCCACGGAGCGCCCCTTATGATCGATCTACAACTCAACGGTCAGCTCCGAAATGTACATTTCGATGGTTTGATAGATAGTTTTTTTTTCGCTTTGCTGCTAGGGCGTGCAGACAGAAATACCCCCCCCCCATCTACTCTCCTTCTGAGAGTGGGCAGGTTGTTTGAGCACTTGTAGTTTAGTAAACCCATGGCAATACCCGCATAATGTAACACGGGTTTCTTCTCCTCCATCCTAAGTAGCCGTGGGTTGCGACTGGGTCTCCCTTTCTTGACAAAGCCCGCCCTTTCCAGCTCGTTCATGATTTCTTCAATTGGCGGCGCATAATTAATATAGTAGTTCTTGGGGGGGCAGCAGAGTTACCTTGGTGCGCACTGCCTTCGTTTTACCTGCAGTCGTGATTTGATCGAAAGTATGTATTATGCTATTTCTTGGCGTGTGCTTCTCTTTAAAGGTCTTCGCTATGGCTTCCCTTGCCGTTACTTCGTAGTACTTAGTTACCCTAGCTAGCGACGAGCTGCACTTGGTGGTTCCGTGTGACTTTCCGGCTCACACGTTTAGCCTTTTCCAGGTGCTTTGCGCTTCTCGAGGTATATAGTTTGGGGTCTCTGCTTCGAATAATAAAGATGAAGTCCCAATAAATTAACCGAGTTTTGCAGGGCATGTGTAAACTGGATTTATCCAAATTCACTGTAAGGCCAGGGTGGGGGATATGGTGATGCTTTCGCAAAGGTTTCTTGCTCCCGTCTTGTCGCCTACGAATCTCGGTGGGAAGTCATCTGCATATTTCACCAGCATAAATTTGCGAAATTTGGGGGGGTCTGAGATCATAATGTTGTTCCGGACCCCCTTACGGCGTAGCTCATTGCTCACTGCCAATTGCTCCTGAAAGTTTGCCCGCGCATATATATTGCGGGCTTTTGCTTCCGCGTTCATCCATTCCGGTGCCTGCGGCCATTCCCCCTGCTGCTTCCTACTATCAGCCGTTTCAGGAAAGCGTCTAGCTTGTGCTTATGGATATTGCACAGCAAGGGGGTGGGCACACTGCCTCGTGCACGCCCCGTCCCGCCCACCCCAAACCAACCCAAAGATTCCGGCGTTAAACATCCTGAAATATCGAGGATTTTTTGGTCTGCAATTTGTTCTCCAAGTATACCCATTAGTCGTCCTCTGGGTATGATGTTGTAACACTCCTCGATGTCAAATTAAATAAACCAGCCCCAGTCCATCGGCGCACTTCGCGGAGCGCCGTGTGGCATCCTTTGCCAGGTCGGAACCCATGTTCCAAAAACTGCGGCTCCTAGATTGTCTCAACAACAAGTACCATTTGCACGGCTTCTTGGACGATTTTGTTTCTGGGGCTGGCCATCGTCCGTCAGGGGTGTTTTTCGTTCTCCATCTGGGTGGGGGGACCCACCAGAGGTTTGAATCCAGAGGAGCCGCTTCGAAGACGTCTGGCTGCATTTTCAAACCATTCTTTGTTTATCCTCTCCAGGCCCCGAAGGGGCACCCGACCTAGGGGATAGGAAAAAAGATGGTCTCTCTATGTCACCGCCAGGGGTCATGTTCCCTGGTCTAGATTTTATACGATAGTATGCCGCTTCTCATGTGGTCGGGTATGCAATTATGTTGGTCAGCTTTCTGTATTTGCCATTGGTATAGCATGTCAACACTGGCCTTAAAGAAGTGTCCGAAGGCCCATCGGCGGCGTCCTTGGGACACGGATGGTAGTATATCCTCTTGGCCAATCAAGTTAGTACCATTTCCCACGATCTGGTAAATATTTTGCCCCGGCCAAGTTCGACCCGGAGGACGCCAAACTTGTGCAACACATAAAATAGGTTACCTTGTTGTGAGGGCACGTGGGTGGTTCCCGGTACATTGCTGTCCTGAGGCCTTGAGTGTGGTCGGCTATGAGGGAATGGACTCCTGGCTGGAAGTTACCCCTGTCTCGTTCTGCAACATAGAGGTTGCTCGTGTCCCGCCCCGTTGGTCTTTCGGAGGTCTCCTCCGTGGAGCGATGATGTAGCTTTACGCAGGGTCACCCTTTCCCTCCCCAAAGCCAGAAGTACTCATGCTGCGTGAAAGTCTCTCGCTCGCCACGTGCCCTGTCGAGCACGTGACCCTGTTTACTATCGGGCTGACCACGAAACGATTTCTTAGCGTAAGCGTACTAGCCAGATAAGTTTCCCACCCACGAGCTCTAGCCCCCAGCTACCGCTTAGTTGGTCCGGGGTGGGTTTAGTGTAAACTGACCCGGCACGGTGTCTTCACAACACCAGCAATACGATGCAAAGGGGCTCGTTCTCCGCACTTCGACGCACCATCGAGTGTGAGTTTTTCAACCCCTTTTTTCCTTTCATTCAAAAGTATACTAAGCATCTCTGCTTGAGGCTGCGAGCCAAGCACTGGTTTGCACTTGCTGCTCCTTTTAAAGCAGACTTCATTTGCCTGCCTGTTGTATCTTTCGAAGTGCCCTTTGCTGCGGTGCGGGCCCTCGACCAAAGGTCGAGCTAGCTTTTTTGTGCTTGAGATGACGAATTACATGCGAAGGATCTCTTGAGTAGTAAGCAACTACTTATAGTGAAAGGTGCCCCCCGTTCGACGGTAACACTAAATGGGCAAAAGAACCTGGTTTTAGAGAACCCTTTGCGAGTTGCAATCTGAAACCCGGGGAGGCCTCCGTCCCCTTATATACCTGATAAACAACATGTCTTCATAACGTGGAAATGTTCCATTCTGTATCAAAAGAAAAAGCACTCTTGTGCTGCGAGAGTGAGAGAAGCGGCCATCTCCGTCCGCTGCTCAAAACAGAGAACCATACTTCCGCTCCTATGGCTCCCAACCCCAAGTCTAGTCAGAGTAGTTTTGTTCGGCTTTCCCTCAAAACTCGCTTGGCAAGGTGTATTCCGTTTTAAAAAAGCGATCTGTGTGAGAGGCCCGCCCTCATCTGCCAAATGTTCACTCCAAGACCCTCCATTTATCTGTCTGAATTAGGAACGTCCCCTGCTTATAAGCTTCGCCGGCGCCACCACCTCGTGGGGCAGCCCTGGTGATGGTTCCTGATAGTGCAGTAAATTTTAGTGGGTACCATGGCCGGTCTGCGACTCAGCTAGAGGTGCAAACTCCCGATTCTGTGGGACTGTGTTTCGGGCCCGTAACCTAGACGTACTCGTCACAGATCGGATGCACCACTCTATGGATAGCATTGCGGTCTCCATACCCCTCAGAGATAAGGTTCGAAGAAAGCTTTTGAGGCCCAAGGTGGAGAAATAACGCGTTTTCCCGCTTGCCCTGGGAGATTACTCGACTCCCCTGTTTGGTGATTAGCCCAAAGGTGCCGGGGCCACCCACTGTGAATTATTCAGGGTCCCCGCGCTTCAGACTTTGAGTGTGCACGACAAATGGAATCTTCAGCGGCACCTCGAGAAAAGGAAATGGCAAATGAATGACGTTTTTCCTACTCACCACGAACCTATTATTTTCGAGTTCTTCGAGCAAAGAAGGTTTATGAAGACATTTGCCAATCAATTACGCGACGTCGACCTTCCGGGCCTGGTTATAATTATTACCGTCCACAATTTCAGAAAAAGCTTTCATGTTGCAAAGATCCAAGAATCTTCAACCGTGCATTTTGTACTTGGCTCTCCTTATTGGAGCAAGAGATGGTGGCACGCGTTCTCTATCCCTACAGTCCCGAGCTCGGAGGCTCTTGCTTTAGTATTATCTTTACATTACGAGGAAATACTATGCTGCTTTTACGTCAGAGCAACACACTCCAAAAGGAAAAGCTTACGTTGCGAAAAACAATCGGCCTTTTTTACGACCTCAAAAAGGTTCGAAGAAAGCCTTTTTTTTTCGAAGTAAATCCAGAAGCAACTATCTATGTTTCAAAAAATCCAACCATATGTATCGGAAATAAGAAGTACTCTAAACTTCAAAGAGACAATTAATTAAATATAAAACTCGTTTTCTTCTGGCAATTTTTTTGGCATAAATAATAAAGAGTATTCTTATTTATCATTGTTTTGTATTCCTTCCATAAACTTATCCCTTTTTTTCTCGCTTTGATTTCAGAGCAACCTTAGTAAATGTAAGGAATTTTATCCCTTACGGGATTTGAACCCGTGTCTTCGACATGAAAAGACGATGTCCTAACCCCTAGACGAAAGGGACGAGATGACTTCGAATAAAAAAATAAAGAGGTCCGGCCGGAAGCTGCTGCAAAGCAAAAAAGAAACCTAGTGGCCTTTGGATCGTTTATTATGCGCCGCTCACTGCTATTTAAATATTTCATTTCATGACGCTCTCAACTAGAAACGAAAGCAATTTACCTTACCCAGCACGGGGTCAATTCAGAACGTCCGCGAGAGAAGAAGCTTGCTTCTCTGGGACCCATCAAACCTGCTGCTGCGGCCTTTGCTCGTAAAGCCAAGCGCGCTTCTGCGCCCCTCCTCCCCTATCTTCCGACCGTTAGTGGTGCCTTTGTTCGTAAAGTAAACTCGTGCTTGTAGCTCAATTGGATAGAGCACCAAACTACGGATTTGGGGGTTGAGAGTTCGAATCTTTCCAAGCATAGGCCTCTCATTTACATAGTACCAACTAAGAGAATACGTCTGATAAGTGTAGAGTAAGTAGTTTCAATCTACTTGCTTCGCACCTTGCTCTGGTGAAGCTGGCGGAAATAGCTTCTTATTAATGGGAGATTTGAGTATTGCCAAGGCTGAGGTTGTGAGGGGGGGTTGAATAAATGTGAACTAAGAAAAGGTATTCGAGGCAGATGGCGGTGCACTCGAAACATAAGTGATAAAGGAGCTTGATAATGGCGTATTCTCATATTGAGAGTAATTCTTCGAGCTAACTACGAGCTAAAATTACCCCTTACTGTCGAACACGAAGTGGAAAATACATTGATTATTGAAGCGGCCTGGACTGGAGAAGGTTCGAAGAATGCTTTTCCACGCATAAAGAACACAGTTCTTTATGAGAAAGACTCGGAGGGAGGGATTGAAAAAAATGCGGAGGGCTCGGTCTGCGTAAGTAGCCCGCTATACACTTTTCATATTCATATGCTTTGCCAAAATCAGGCGTTTCCTTAAAATTACACCTCTCACCAAACTCATTTGCTCACTATTAAAGGCCTGGGTTTTTTGTTAGAGAAGAGCGCATATGGCGATTCAACAACACCTTTATGAATGTTGACACCACCGCAGAGTATTACAAACGTGCTACACGTCAGAGTATCATTTCGAGGTCAGCCTGTGCCATGGGTGGCTTCGCGATAAATTTGCCTCGTTTATGAAGACCTACTATATATTCCTCGCCCAGTTAGCAGCAAATCGTACCGGACTAGAAAAGAGTCCAGGAATAATCATTTTTATTCCCAGAGAACGGAATGATTCTTTGGTTGGTTAATAGATTTATCACCTTAGTATAAGTAAAAATGTTTTAATTAGTCGATGGAATGTGTTTTAAGCCTAGTTGGACAGGCATGAGTAAAATATATATATATATATATATATTATTATAACATATATTATTATAACCTTGAACCAAACCGTTTTTGTGAGAAAAAATGCAATAAAAGAGGTCACATTATAATTAATGCAACAAACGAACTATGATGTTACGAGGAAAAAAATTGAAACCAAGGTTCAATACTTTATCCGTCAAACATCCATTGATATTTGATGACTGAATAAAGTACAAAAAAAAATAATAGGTTATAAGGTTCGAAGAAAGATGTAGCTCTGTTTTGGTTAATGGATATGTTCAAGGGTTGTTTTTATTTTGGGCTGGTTTAAAAAACTGCCATATTTCTTTCTTAGTTATCTGCCATAGGCAAATTATATGTTGCAGTTAAGCCAGCAAGTTGGGTGAAGCCTCTATTAGGCGTGTAAGGCAAATAATAGAGCCAGAAGTTGGCTTGTTGAAGCCTCTATTATATTAGGCGTGTGTGTGTGGGGGGGAAGGAAAGGTAGGCATTACTGCAGGATTACTAAGCCTTTTTGGAGTCCCTACGAAATTCCCCTTTTTTGATGTTCCTTAGACTTTTTCTTTGAAGGGCCCTTTATTTTTCTTCGTTTCTGCGACGGGCCGTTGCCAATTATGGACAGCATCTATGTATATCCTGAGATAAGGGCCCGACCCCCTGTGGAGGTATGTAACTGTGTTTTATTGGCATTAATTAGGATCCACAACACTTTTGCTTTCTCACAGGCTTGAATATAATAATTATCAGAGGCATGCTACTAATTTATGTCTGAGTAACCGGTGAAGCCATAACTGCTGCAATGGTAACTAATCTCGGGGGTAACACAGCTTTAAATTCTCTTGGTCTTTACCCGGGAGTCATTCCCCGTATATGCAATTGCAAAATAATTTTCCGCATCTTTAAAATATACTGCTTAATTCGTTTACTCCATAGAAGTACCCAAAATAACGAGCTGGAACCAACGCCCATAGAAAACGATGTAAACGGAAAATAACTTCCATTATAATTAGCATAACTAATCCCTGATACATAGTTTTTTTCTATTATTGGTGCGAGAAAAGGTGATAAATACCACTGATGCATCATAAAAAGCATGATACGGATCAATCAGAAAGAACCAGAGTAAGTAAAGCTTCAATCTTCTTTATTCAACTGACTTGTAAACCAAGAACGAAAAGAAGCTTGGTAATACTCGAGATAATTCGAATATCATCCCGTGCCATGTTTGAATTTGTTCTATTTCGAGAACAAAGCTTCGTTTAAGTGGAAATAATATTGGTTTCCCTTCATAAATTTAAGTATGCGCCACATCTTGAGATTGAGGTTCTGAAAAAAAAAATGAGTACGTATTTCGAAAACACTCTCAGTAATAGAGTCGATTCGTGTACATTGTCTATATATGATTTTTAATAAGCAATTTCGCCGATCTCAAAGATTATATATGATGCTTCGGCATAAGTAATTCTGCCAATCCAACAAAGTACATTGCTTATATATGATGCTTTTATTTAAGCAATTTTGCTTTTAAGTATTTTTGTGTAGGCAGTTGTCTTCAGCAGCAGAAAGGGCAGTTTATAGCTGCTGTGTAGCAAGCTGGCTCAGGAGAAGGGTTTTTTTATGGCGGCTGTGATGCAGCCAACCACCTTGAGCAGAGAATAGGTTATAAAGCGGTTACGAGTAAGAATTGGAAGTTATTATCTTCAAAGCAGCTGCAAGCAAGATTAGGTAGCTGCATTAGGAGCTCTTTCCTTCTAACTGTAAACAAGCCTGAGGTTTATTGCAGTAAAGAGGAAATGAAGCCAAGGTCTTTATTTTAAAGGTCTTTTCTTTGATGGCAGTAACTAAGGTCGTCAACGCGGCTACTGGGTTGGGAGAGCTTGTGCCCCTTCCACAGCTTTTTTCTGGCACATTCTCTCTCGAAACGCTGCTACTAAGTTCGACGATCTTAATTACTGTTCAGGTGGAAAAGAGCTCGTTTTTATTTCTACCCCTACAATATATTAAACTTTAAGTTTATAATTGTGTAGTACACGGAAATTAAACGGTTTGAATATACGATTATGTGAAGCAAAACCATACACCGGAAAATAAAAAAATACCCTACTTATTCTCAATAATATATGATGGAATGGAGGAGCTGCCTCTTTAAATCGAAATCATAACAGTTCTAGAAAGATTATTAGCTGTATTGATAGCTACAGCATCAGACCTATTTAAGACTGTGCTTTCGCAACAATTAGCTGCTCTGGTTTCGCTAGATAAATCTGGTGGTTAGCCGTTGTTTTTTGAGCAAGGACTTGCTGGGATCTATCAAATGCATCTCGTGTAATGTGGTTTGTTCCTTCGTAATGTCTTCACTCGAAGGCATTTCCAAATTAAACCCCAGTGCTTCTTCTTGCATTTCGTATAATATAAAAACCACCGCTAACGACATTTGAATTACGGTCACGGTTTGCAAAACCACGTAAAGAAGAACGTCAAACATAATGCAAAAATAAATACATACATTATGTATAATGTATTTATTCTTGTATTATGTAAAATCCATTGATGAAAAAAATGCATCAGGTTCGAAGAATATTGATTAAGTATCCTTATTAAAAGGTGCATTGATGTATGGTGTCGAAATATCTTGTTCTGATGATTGCGATTCTTGGCAAAATAATTGGTGGATGGAGTCAACTTTGTGACTTAATAAGGACCCTGCTTTTTGAGTTAATGATGGAATAAGCTCATATTGCTTTTTTTGCACATCTATAACCTTCTTATTAAATAGTCTCGAAGTATTAATGGATGTAATTCGCTCAATTCTTGAAGGCAACGTAGAATTATCGGTAGTTTGTTCGGGTTCGGGGATTTTCGGCATATTCAACGTCTTTTTCATCAATATGCTACTCTGCAGTTTTCTTAGGTGAGCTCGATTTAAGAACATCTGGGCTCACTGGTACCGTGGACGATCGTCAGGGAATAACGTTCTCTCTCTAGGTTTGTCTTGTAAAATCTTTAGATTGGAGAGAAGATTGGACAAGTTTTGGCTAAAATTTTTGAATAAAGTTGTGGTTTATTAATGTTAATGTTTGTTTTTGGTGGTTCTACGCAACGTTCGGGTTGGACGAGGTTAGCCAAGGAAGCACTAGCCCCATTGACGAAGACTCTTACGTTTCAGGTCACGAAGAAGCAACATTTGGGTTGTTGGATTAAGTATTTTGTTTTCACGTAATCTGTAGCGGTATGTTGTATGATGAAGACGCCACATTTTTCCAAGACGATGAAGCCGCATCTTTAAAGTCAACTGCTAACTCTTTGGGAATGTTATAATGAGACGCACCATAATTCCGCGTAAGGTTTAAAAAACATCGGAATGTTTTTCTTTGAATTGGATGTATCAACTTTTTGGATAATCTTACGTTTACCTCTGGAAAGTTGAGTTATTGATTGGTCATCAAAAAAAAGGTGATTTATGTAAAAAAAGGCTAGGCTTACTAGCGTCAGGAAAAGTTGGAAGAAAATTAGTCCCTCCGATTGCAGCAATAGGGGGTGACTCAAGTCAAGAGATGGGGATTAATTCTACCAGAGAATTATAATGTATAGTAGGATCATAATAAGGAATTCTTGGCTGAGGATTTTTTACCTTCCGAATGACATTCGGCATAATGATGTTGCGTATTAAATAGTTGTTTACTTCCACCATAGAGTTTACAATATCCGACAAGCCCATAGATAGCCGCACGACCTGCTGATAATACAGTTTGTTGCGCAGACGACAGGTTAGTGCGCTTCTGCTGAGCCTAATATTGCATTCCTTCGATTCCTTAGTAAATCTCTAGGCATTGTTCCGACTCTAAATTTTATCATATACAGAATTTAGAATTGGACTATTAACTAATTTTCTTTCTCAGTTTTGAGCTTATTGTACCATATTGTTTTCATAATTTTACCAATGTTGTACCCCGTCCATAAATTTTCGCTGAGTCGTACACCATATACGTTCATTGAAACGTTGCTGCAAAGAATCTACATATTTTTGTAAATCTGTCGAAACCACACAAAACCTCCAAAAGTAGCACAAGCAGAAGGAACCATAAATTCGAAATAATATTGAAAACCCTTTTGTTTTTGGTACCAAGGCACGTTGGAAGGAGGAATTGGGGGGGGCTCCTTCATACTGTTACGCATCTCTTGGATAGCCTTTTCCAGCTCTTGAATTGCTATTTGTAATTGTGTGTTGGTTTTTCTAGGATTGGATATTTTCTTCGGTAGATTTTGAAGATGGGGGGTTTGTTCCCAAAAAACCAAGATTATAATACAATTTGCGCAAAAAAATAAACCTCATTAAAATAAGAATAAACTACCCAGAAAGAATACCATCCTTTGATAAATATTCGGTTTTTTTTCTTCCTTCTCCGCGGTGGATGTACAAATAAAGGAATTGGTATGTGATTGAAGGTCTTAGATGAGGGATCTCCTACACATTTTCGTAATACGTCATTCAATTATAAAACATAGTCTTTCATAATCCTTTTATTTTGTTCGAAAGCCTATAAACATTTCGTGTTTTTAAGTCCTCCAACAATTGAGGTGCGAAAGCATAAATCGTTTAATATGTGGAAAGGTATGTAAATTTGTTTTGTTTAGTATTACCTCAAGGATTACTATGAAGGTGTTTGGACGTAATGAATTATAGGTTTTTGGGATGTCTAATTACAAAGAGTGCATCCTTTATGAATATGAATTTTTTGCGGTCGCCCATTGACCTGTCAGGGTTTACAACTTTGAGGGTATCGCCCGCCCCTATCATTGGGAAATACTAGGGATTGAACAACCTAGTAACGAGGAAAACAGATTGGCCAACCAGACATCTCCGGGTCGTATCAGCCCTATTATAGTAAGGCAAATACACTAAGAAAGAAGTTATTATTGTAACATACTAGCCCCCTCTGGTCGAGGGGACATTATCCCCCTCTGCGGATAATGTCCGGGGCAATAAAAACATTACTATGATCGGAGCGGCCCGCTTTGATCAAATAAATATAGTTTTACACAAAGTTTCGGAACACGGGATGTACCCTATCATCCATGTTTAACAGGGGCACGCAATAACGACTTATTAATTAACGGGGAGGTCCTTTTAACTCTTTAGGCGGCTGCCGCCGCATGCTTTAACGCAAATACATTAGCCACCGAATGCTCTTTTATGCAGTTCATATTCCGGCTTGTGAAACTTGCTCAACCGCTTCGGATAACCAAGCTCTAACAAACAACCTCTTACGAAACCAACCTTCCTACAGCCTTTGTAGGCTGCTGTCAGCTCTTAGCGTACGCATTAACCACGGAAAACTTCTGTATATAGTAGAGCCATTAGTTACTGAAGGCTGCATTTTTTATGGGAAAGCTTTAGGCAGCCGGGTAGGTTTTATAGTATATAACAGCTGCTTTAGCCAGCAAATGTTTGCCGTTGGCCAAAGCAGGGTTTCGCCGTAGCGTATCCTAGTGAAAAAAGCCCACGGCAATCTTTCTTTGCTGCCTTTGGCCTTTCCAGGCTTCCCGGTGCAAGTAAAGCGGAGCGAGCACAGCTGCTGGATGGTTAGTTACTAGCCTTTCCGTTAGCCACCGAAGGCTGCTATCTTCATTCGGTAAAGCCATTATTAGCTACCAAGGCGGTTTGTTTCTGAGAAAAACTATTCACTGCCAGAAGCTTCAGCAATAGCAAATGAAATTCGTACTATTTATGTTTAATGTAATGTAAAAACTTTTCTGTAATGTAAAAAGCAATTAACCAAAGTCTAGCATTTTATTAGGTAAAGTAATGAGTGGCCAAAAGCTGCTGCTAGAGCTAGCGCAGGTAAGGCCTTGTAACCTCCCAAAGACTTCCATATACCGAATACTTCCAATCCCTTTTGGTCAAGCCGAAAGTGGTTGAATGTCATTGCTTTTATTTTCGCTTTTGGGAAGGAGGGGCATTAGCCTTTACTGCGGTATGCTTTTACGTACACATCAGCCACCAAAGGCTGCTGTGATGTTTCGAGTTCAAAGTAACCAACCATTTTTACGGCATCCTGGCGTTAGTTGCGGTTCCGTGTTGATACTAAAACAAGCCTAAAGCTTTTGTATCCGCCTCTTGAGCCATCGAAAGCATTTGTTTATGTTGTTCCAGCCGCTTCGTTTCCAGCGTTCAGTATCAGCAGCTGTCTGGCGGCATACCGCCGCTGCTCTTTCGCTTCCAGGACACCGCGTGTATATTTCTTCAATACCAATCACCCAAGTATAAAAGAGGGGCTTTAAACGCATTATTATAACGATTGATTAGAACGTTTTTTTAGGAAAGGTTCGCTGCTTTCATATAATAACATTAGAGTGCAACTTGTACGCATAATCCTAAGCGCTACCGAAGGCTGCTTTTGAATAAAGGAAAGCTTTAGGCCATTGTGTAAGTCGTGCTTGTACTTAGACAGTACCTAAGTGTGTACTTGGTTCATCGTTGCTACTGCGACTTGTCGGATGCAAGTCACCATTCTCAGCTATGGGTGATCGATGAACTAATCGAACACCCATAGGAAAGTTACTAAGGATGGTTTGCGGAAAATCCGGCAAACGTCTGATCGTCTGATGGGCTCTGGAACGAAGACGATTCTTAAGAAAATAATATTAATGAAAAAGATAAGACGATTGGTACTAGGCTATTAAGAAAAGGGGTTCTTAATATAGTAATTCGTAAGTAATCGGTGTGCTCGCTCGTTGAAGCATTAGATCCACAAGTGTTGGGGCACTGGAGCCAGTGGAAAAATAACCCAGAAAAAATAAATGTAAAACATTCTCAAACCGCTATAAAAAACATTAAAAGGCTCGTAGAAAAGGTAAGGCAACAGCGGGGCCTTGTGAATAAAGAAAACATTAACCCTCATCCAAGTAGGTGGTGAAATAGGAAACTTGCAGAATATATACTATATAATTCCAGAATATATTTAATTATTCACAAATATTAATAAATTATTAGTAGAAATAACTCTTATAGTAATATTTACGAAATATGACGGAAACCAGGATGGTGTACAACCAACAAGGGGTAAAACTATCATCCAGGTACAGGAGTAAGCACAATAATATGTATTCAACCGGATATCCTATAAGTATCGTCAAAAAACTCACCACCAAAATCAGGCATAATACAGAATTGCCTCCACAGTAAGAAGGGTGTGCTATATTAAGCCTCAAACACCAGCTTAGCAGCCCGCTTTATAAGATGCCAGCAGGTAAGTAAGCATAAGTAAGCTATTGCATAGGAACCAAATACGTAAAATATAATACTATAAATATCTAGATACTAAGGACATGAGTTAAAAACAAAGCCACAAGACCCAGACCCTCACAATATGGCGGTTTGTGAGAGGAAAATAAAGATAATAAAGTTAAGATTACAAAGTTTAGGTAGGTGTTAAGACCATCAACGAGTAAAACAAACAGTGTCATTAATAAATTAACCTAAATAAAAGCATTTGGATAACACGCAAAAAACGCACAAGAATAAGGAATTCCTAGCATAAACAGGCCATTCTACCCAGAACAATTAGTCCTACACCGGACTACCGGCTATTAATAAACACAGCAGGACACATTAGCACGAACCTACTCTGCAGCCAAAAAAAAGCCTTACCTAGGTTTCAGTCTACAATGAAGAAAGGCTGGAGACCATAACATATGGATCAACGAGAAAGGTTGGTTCAGACCAACACCTACAAAAACATACATAAACGAGCTAGCACTCGGCTTTTCATCGTGTGGAGCCGAGCCCGCACTCCTTCCAGTGAGCTTGCTATGGCTCGGCTATACATTAGGAGCGGCGGAGCAAGAGCAAAAGCTCAAACCAACGCTGCTGCAGCCTGAAACCTGCTATAGCAAGCAGCCATTTATAACTAATGGCAGGATACATAAAGCGGAGCAAGTTCAGAAACAGGAACTGCCACTGTTAAGCTTGTGAGGGCTCGGCCCATACAAAATAGCCTGTAAGTTGTTCACCAAAAGCCGAGCGAGTTCATAAAGCTCGAAACATAACAGCATACAGCTACCCTCGGTAGATAATTCAGAATCATACGCCGTAAGAGCAATCTGCCGTCTAAAAATAGTTAATATAGTTAGCATAAATAATTAAGGACAAAACCCAGCTCAGGCATATATTATTATTATACCCTCATGGGTAACAAAAAAAACTTAGTGTTAACAGCCTTTGGCTGAGCTATATAACCGTTAGTACATTGCTTTAGCTACGGTTATTAACCCCCCCCCCCCCCTATTATTGTTGCTTCAGCATACTAGTTGCTAAAGCAACACAAACTTCTATTTACTTGTCGTACTTTAAAAATTTAAATATTAATTTTTTTACCCTTAGTCCAACTTCGACATTGTTTGGAGGACGCTCCTATTCTTTACCCATATTTAACTTTATGTTCCTAATCATTTTACTTATTTATTTTCTACTATCTGTTCGTTCATATTCTAACTTTTATGGTTCAATATTCTTAAACTTAATAGTAGGAGTCCATCAATCAAAACCATTGGTTTGTTGCCATTCCCTCAAGGTTCACAGGATTTTAGGTAATCCGGAAGCCATTCTTTATCAATGAGGCAATCCACCAATTTATTATATTTGTAATACTCCCGGTTTTTTTGACGTTTTTTTTTCCCTGGAACCCTTTGTCCTGCCTTTTGGGCACCTACCCTTCTTTATAAACAGACTCCTGAAGATGTTTTCCAGCGGGACCTTGATTGCTCTTTTGTTCCCACATATGTGGAACCTGTTTGGCCTTGTTTTGGATGTTGTGGTTGTTTCTATCTAATAGTTTATTTGTATCCATAATTCCCACTTCTGTTTCTTTGTTTGTTTGTATTCCACCACAAATTTGTCCCGTCATCTTTTTGTCTACTGCCCAAAAAATAGTTCACTCATCTTTTGTTTGTAGAATGTTGTTCTTTTCCGACTGAAATACCGCTTAAAGTGCAGGGGGGTGTAATTTTGTGTACCATATTTTTTTTATATAGATATACATTTTATCTCATACACAAAATTACACTCTACAATCGGAGGAGGTATCTGGGTTGAAACATGCTTCTTCATAGTTGTCAATAGTTCCTGACACGTTAAAATGTTTTCCAAAATCTGTCATGTTTTTAGGTCCAGAGTTGAATACTTACCCATTGATCCTTCTTGGTATGACATTGATCCTTCTTGGTATGACATTGTGGGATTAGATATCATTTATTTATGTCTAAGACTTAGAAGCTGACGAAGAGGATTCTGCCTCTTTTTCTTTGTCCTTACCTGATGATTGTCCAGTGGGGGTGGAATCTCCTATGTCAAACGCCTTGCCTAACGCTGACAGAACGAACTGAGGTCCATACTTAATGAGATATGGTGTAAGTAATAGATATAGCATACCTATGAATAAATAAATGGGATCTCCTTTCAAAATATCAAACACATTCGAAGCTGCCTATCCAAAGGGTAGGTCATATACATGCCCCCATGACCAATTAAGTTTCTGGGATATCTCCTCACTCATTTCTGAAACCTTGGAGGCTACTTCTCTTTGACACAAATTTGGTATATCAAAACTTTGCTCCAATTGTTCACTCATAAGTGCTATTTTTAATTTTTCATACACATAGCACGGCCCGTATTGATTGAGATTTTCTCTTATGGATGAATATAGCTTGGTTATAAAATAGAATAATTAATCTCTCATTATTTTGGTTAGCATTACTCTAACGGATAGGCTGCCTTTATCATATATTTCAGACCATTCCCAATTCGAGTCTGGTATTTCTAGTGGCGTCTCCAATTCCAACTTTTGACGAATAAAAGAATAAAATGAAGGCCGCAAGTCCTTTTAAAACTTTAAAAAGTTTGTAGGGCTTTTAAAGAATTCCTCACTTATTTGTTCTGCATTCATGGGATCCAACTCTGCAGGCGGAACTTCCCCTTTATTAATGTAGCCAATAATTTTAGCATCACTATGTATTTCATTCCTTTCTGGATGACTAATGAATTCGTATCAGGTGGAGCTGCTAAGTCCAATACATTCTTCGCCACATCCCCAGCCGCTGCTATATCTTGGAAAATCATTTCCATCGCAGGGGATAATCGCGAAGTTGTTATTTCTTCCTACGAAGGAGTGGGTGCTGCAGCTTCTGTTAACTCAACCCAAGCGATTAGTCAATTTTCCTCCGTTCATCGTGACATTTTCCCCCACTCGTGCATCGAAGACTTGTTTTGGATTAACCCCCATAGAAAATCGCCCATACAAAGAGTTTCCGATCAACTTGTAGAATGAATTGCCCAAACTTCCTTTTATCTCCTCCTTTCGTTTACTCTTTATCCTCACCGCATCCTCTGCTTTACTGGGAGCTAGGGCAGACCGCCCGATCCCCGGCTTTTACCTACTGCTCCAGCCATGATATTGCTGTGATAGCTGCTCCTTAGGCAGCTCGCAACCGGGTTGGCCGAAGAACGAGAAGGTGTGGCTGAGCCAGAGTGGGCTCAGCAGTCGGCCTATGTATTCGGGCGCACGCATAAACGCATGATTAATGATTAGTTCCACAAATTTTACTGCACTGACCATAGTAAACTCCTTCTCGTTTGATGAAGCTACTTCCCCGGTGTTGTTGGATTCCATTCTCCAAGTGTTGGTGGATTCCCAGGTGTTGTTCAATAAAGAGAACGGACAAAATCCTTTATCTCCCTAGACAAGAGACCAATTCCTCCACCAGGAGTATGCAACTCTTTAAAGAATTGGTTGGATCAACACATTGGCCCAATTACAAGAATCAATATAGCGTTCTGCTGCTCCGTGACGGATTTCAGGTTGAACAACTTGGAATGCAACATCGACAGCTGCTGCAATAGTAATAGAAGGTGTGGCGGCTTTTGCAGCAACCCCGATTACCAATACATAATATTAAATTCCGAACCTAACAAATGATTTAGAAATTGCTGAAAGGAACTAAATCTCGAAATAAAATAAAAAAGAGCACTGATTGCAAGTAAATAAAAACCCATTTTAACACTAACAAACCATCATATTTGCCAACCAAGACTAGGTTCAGAAAAACGGGCAGGAATGGTGTATACCATTACGACAGAAAAAATACCACAACCAACTGGATGCACCGGAAAAACCCGTAGAGTCCACAGTTCGATTTTCGAGCTGAATTTCACAGATAACCAAAATAGATGTTTTAGGAACATAAATAATGTTGTAAGCTTGTCTCGAAATAGGGTAAAAAACAGAGGGATGTTCGCTCTTTCCTTTCTAGTGGATATACTTACCTATAATTTTAAAATTTACTACAATTTCCAAATCCTTTTTTTTAATTCAAGTGTTTATTGTCTGAAGAAGAATCTCTGGTGCAATGATTATTTATAAAAGGTCCTCCTTTTTCAGTCTAATTTATGGGATACCCGAGAAACATAAGCATCCAAAGAAACAGCTTCTACGACAATAGATAGGGGTCAGGAGAAGCATCTCTGCTCGCCCCCCTGCCCTCCAAACAGTATGGGAGCCTTTCAGCTCGTACTGCTCACACTCCTAGATCTTAACCTTGGGCCTTGCGGTCCCCTCCTCCGCAATAGTGCAAGCTGAAAGTTTATCCATGTTGGCGACCGTAAGGTTACCGTGGTAATAGGCGTTGCGGTGTTGTCTGCGCAATGGTATTTGCTTAAGCTTGAATGCCCGCCGCACTCACTGGTCATAGGTTAAATCCACCCAATCTTAGCTCTAATACCGTATATCACCTTTCTCAGATGATGCATCTCCACTCGAGAACATCCTCAGATGGCGCACACCCTTAGGGTTAACTTGGCGTCCTAGCTCACTCAGGTCTACGATCTTCTCTGGGAGCTCTAGTTGCTCAGGCTTAAACACGTTTATGGCGAAAAAGCTCTTCGGGTCTAATAGCAGCCCCCGGGTCTGTACTCGTACAGGCTAATCTCCCACCAAATCGACGGAACACTTACATAGTGGTCTGCAACTTATTTGAAAGCCAAGATCAGAAAATTTTTTCAGAGATAGGTAATTTTGAGTAGGGAGTTGCAGTTCGCTGCGAAGGAGTAGAAGTTCACAATGCCATGGGCTTTTTGATGGTAGAACTTTGGTATGTCTGCGTGGTCCCACGTCGTGATGAGATCTCTTTCTTTGGCAAGCGGGAGCGGGGAACTAACCAGGTTATGGCGGGCGCGGCTTCTTTAAGCTTTATGAGAAGTTTTTTGATGGGTGCCGTAATTATTCCTAGCCTTATTTCGTTGGATTGGGCTGGGCGCGCCAAAAGTAGCACCTGTACTTGTAACTTGAGATGGCTGCGTATTGCAGTGGGCGCCTAAGAAATCGAAGCCGTCTTTGGCTAAGTGGGATATTTTTTTCTCTCGCCTCGTCAATACTGAGTTGCAGCCCCGTCTTCTTGGAAAGGAAGTTTTTTTTGTGATCCTTGATGATCCTTGCTTCCCTCCTAACTGACCTGGTTATGGGGGTACAGAGTCGTCGGCGTATCCTAGATACATCAGTCTTCGCCAAGTTTGGGTCTTTGGGGTCGGGAAGACGTTGACGTAGCCATGAAATAAAAGGTGTTTTTTTTTCCGGTCTTCGCAGAGAGAGATTTGGTAGGTTAGGTGTTTCCTAGCTTTAATTTCCTCGTTTTCCCCTCACCAATTTTGACTGGAGCTTATGCATAAATTTTTAGAGGACGTGGAGAGTAATCAGAGTAGCGGGCTTAGACGGCGGCCCCTGCGGGCGGGGTTCCTGCTTCAACTTTTGGGCTACCCGTGGGCCTTTAGGTCAAGAGAAGATTCCGCGTCAAGCGCTTTCGTTAATAGATTTAGGGTGCGCTGACATCCTACTCTTTTCGCCAGATTTATCATGACTGGGTGGGGAATCGAGTCAAAACCTGTAGGAAATCACCTTCTCATGGCCAAGAGCCTTTCAAGTCAAGATTATCTAGGGCCGTATGCGTTATACTCAGTGGGGCCGGAATTCGTGCGAGCAGTCGAGAAAGACAGGCTCAGAATGGGCTGGCATTAGAAACGGGTATTTTTTACGACCCTTTCCCTCGGGCTATCTGCCCAGAGGTCTCGTTTCTATCTCGCCTGGCTTGGTTATTTCCCTTCTACGAGCCGTGAAGACAACTGGCTTTTGCTTAGCTTCCCGCCAAAAAGGGCGAACCCTGCTGGGGAAAGACCATCAGAATTTCATTTACGGATCCCGTGTCATATTTCCAGGCTTATCTCGGAAAAAAATATACTTGTAACAGACAGCTAGAAACAAAAGGTCACTCCATTTTTTATTGATCAATCCGTAGCATTTGCCGTCTTTGCCTTTGCGGGTCTTTACCTGTTCCGCTGTCGAGAGACGGACACGGTCTGTCCAGTCCAGCTTGCGCGTAGAGTGGTGTACAGATCCGTTGAGAACGTCTGTTGCAAAAAATAGAGGAACAGTACGATCTTGGACTGGCCCCCTTCGCATGACCTGAAAAGGTCTGTGTTACTATAAGGCCTCTGAACTCCCTCAGGACACTGTCATGGGGATGGTTAGCCCCGACTTTCCTAGGTCCGAATTGGGTTTTAACTCGTGAGAATTTAGGTCCTTGCGCGGGCGTCTGATCTCTCAGACTTGCTCTGTATGGAGTGCCCTGTGGTTCCTCGAGTGCTGCAGGGGATAATGCCATCAACTGCAGGTCCGGCGCGATTGGCCTACTAACCACTTGCTCGCCGCTATATCTTGCTTGGAGGTTCGGTCCAGCTTCAGACGGGCTCCGCGTTTCAAGCTCGTTATCCTAACCGTATCCTCCGCTTTACTGGGGAGCCGGGGCAGCAGCAGGCCCATCGATCCCCAGCTTTTACCTACTGCTCTAGCCATGATATTGCTATGATAGCTCTTTAGGTAGCTCGCATCCAGGTTGGCCAAAGAACGAGAAGGTGCGGCTGAGCCAGAGTGGGCTCAGCAGTCGGCCTATGTATTCGGGCGCACGCATAAACGCATGATTGGTTCCACAAATTTCACTGCACTGACCATAGTAAACTCCTTCTCGTTTAATAAAGATGGAAGTCTGATTCGAACGACCAGGTACAGCATCACATTTTACACCCAAGGAAGGTACAGCCCAACTATGAAGTACATCAGCAGATGTTATAATCATACGTAGATGAGTTTTTGCTGGTACAACCATTCGATTGTCCACTTCTAATAAGCGTAATTGACCTAATTCTGAGTCATCTTCTGGAATCATATAACTGTCAAAGGTTAATGACTGTTCATCAGAACGGTTATAGTCTGAATATTCATAAGGTTGGGTCGACGGCCAGTCTTTGTTACAAAGGTTCCATCCGCCTCCCACCGAACTGTACTTGCAAGTTTCCCCGCAAACAGCTCTCCACGCCTATTAACACTCGAGGTTCGAAGAAAGGTCTTTCCCAACTCTTTCAGGGAGAGACCGTCATAATTACCATGGTGGATCGAACAGTGGCATTCCCTACAAACGGGGATCTGATTCTTTATCGAGCGAAAATAGTTAAAACTCGGTAAAACCCCCCTTCCTGATACGTGTTACAGTTTTATAAACAGAGCTTTTGCAGAGATTCTCCATTTTCTACACTGAAAACGGCCGATAATCTTAGAATCCAGAGGATTCTACGCATCATGTTTATGCTGTCTACGAAAGAATAGTAGTTCATGAGACCTCGAATTACCGCGTTATAGCGCCTTCTTCGAACCTCCGGTTTAAGATAAATCCATTTGCTCATTTCTTGGGGGTATTTTTGCATCGCTGGCAAACCCTCGATCGACGAGTTTGGACGTGAGCTCGTTGATAGGAGCTTCCAAGAGGATCCTACCGTAGGCGGGTCGGACCTTCTTATCATGTCCTTGCTCATTCTGTAGCAACAGGGCCGAAGGCGTACTTCCGGGTCTTAGCACCTATTAATGTTCCAATAAACTTACCTCTTTCTGTGGCTAGGTGGGTGATCTTGGTTCTCTCTTTCGCTTAGTTTCAGTCTTAATTCCCTTGTTAGGAACTCCTTTACCTTATCTCTGATCTCGACAGCCAAGCTTTTCGGCCCGGTCACTCCTATTACCCAATCATCCGCATATCGTACGTAGTCTTGGTGCCGGGTCTTTCGCTTCCGTTTATCCAGCTGAAGGAATTGCTCTTTCGATTTCGGATTGGTAGTTCCATGAGCAAACGCCCCTTCCTTATTCGGCGGGCTGGCAATAGTATATAGTATCCGGGAGTATTCGGGGTTTGGTTCCAAGACCTTGCCAGGCGTACGAAGACTTGCCGGGTTATTAATCCAGACGTCGAATTCATGTAGGTAGATGTTGGATAGTAAAGGTGACAAGATTCCGCCTTGCAGGACACCTTAACTGGTGTGGGGTTCTCGTTTTCCGTTGTTCACAAATCCGGCACGAACTAGTTCCAGTACAAGTCTATTATCCGTTGGTCTTTCACTTCTCTCATGAGAAAGAAGTGATGCCAAGAAAGTATGGTGTCTATATCGTCGAAGTACCCCCCCCCCCCCTGATATCCTCAATCAGCCCGGTAGGGTCCATTGGCGGATAGTTCTTAGTGCCGAATGTGCGCATCTTCCTGGTCTGAACTCATAGCTTTCATCCATCAACCACTTTTGCTTCGAACACTGACTCAAGGAGCATTCTGATCACTTCTTGTACCACCTTGTCCATGGTAAAGGTATGGAAAGGGGACGCATCTTCCCGTTAGCTTTTGCAATAAATTATCTTCGGGTCGGTTTGAACTGAAAGGATCTTTCCTTCATTCGATCAATGATAAGACGGATAACGCCCTTGCAAAAACCGTCGGGAGTGGAATCGTCGATTCCCAGAGTCATGTTGCCTGGGTTGGATTTGATCTTGTGATATGCGGTTTCGTAGATCTTTGGGTCGAATAAACTAGAATATTCACATTTCCACCATAGGTCCATTCTCTGTGACCTTTGAGTTTCCACCGGGATTTCACGACGTCCCCTGCGAAGCGGCCGAGATTACGGTGGAGTATAAGCGCTGGTCCCCTTCGGTGAAGTGCTTGTGCTTGCTGTTACCTACCGTAGGACCTCCGTCCCCGAAGAAGGCAGAGCAGGAACAGTAAAGGGTTGTCCTCGTTTTTGTTCTTCTGGCAGTTTTTTTTGTCACTACCGTGGTTGTTGCCAACGTTTAGGGATCCCCCATTCCGAAAGTTGACGGAGTCAGGCCTGTTGTTAGGTCCAAAGTTGTATGCCACTGGCTGTGGTGCCGATAGATTTACTACTTCAGCGCTGTTATTGGACATTGCAGGCTGAGCATCTATTTCTCGTATATTGCCTACACCGAGAAGAGGAATGTGTACCTCCAACGACTTCAGGAATGAACCATAGGCCTCTTAGCTAGGGGAACCTTTTCAGTATATAGGTTTAACCTCAACTTCCCGTTTCTGGCATGCTCTGGTCCCTTTAGTTTCTCGACGTCAGACGAAAATGGAATATTCTTGTCGTCTGTCATTCGGTAAGCCAGACGCTTCGCGGACCTTATGAGTAGTCCGGTGCATTTTGTTGCACTTCCATCACCCTCGTTAAGGGGCGCACTCCAATACCATTGATGTCCAATAGCTTTGATAGTAATGGCTGGATCTACTACCTCGTCCATTGAATATAATAAGGCAAAAGATGGTATAGCAATAAACATCAGAATAATACTAGGAAAAATGGTCCAAATAATCTCTATAGTAGTTCCATGAACAATCCTTTCTGGAATAGGATTTCTTTCATAGTGAAAATGCCATAAAGCGCGAACCAACATCCATAAAACGAAGATCAATATAATCATTAAAGAGAAAAAAATATCATGATGCAAGTCAATTATTCGGCGGGTAGGGCTTTAAAGCCCTCCCTCGAAGCCGGACATGATGGTCTCCCTTCATCCGGCTCTCTTCTCCTCTTTTCCTGGATTCATAGGGACTCCAACCGCATAATTATGGCTGACCATGAACGACGCTTTTCAAGTTCGGATCAACCCCGACTACCTTATTAAAGGTCAGGTGAGTGCGAGCAGGCTATCTAGTACTCCGCCAAGACGGAGATAATATTTATGTTTCTAGGTACCTTCGCCTGAGTTTCGCCTAGCTCGTCGATTGGGGATGTAGTGTCACAACTAAATCAACTTGTATTGGAGCCGCGGATAGCCAAAGATCCGTGCACAACGGATATACTGCAGGGATTTACACAGGATATTTAATTTTCTCCGAACTCTCACGAAAGTGAGGGCAAGGCACGAAAGTGAGGGCAAGGCCATTTTTTAATGAGGAGAGGCCCGGCTACATTAATGGTATCCATTTTTTCCACCGTCCCCTGTAAAGCTGCTGCTCTAATCTTATTTTGTCGCCAGAAGGGCTTTGCGGGGGGGGGGGGGGGAGTAGGCCGTTTCCGGTTTTATCCAACCTCGCGGCAGCCTCCTTGTGGTCATCACCCTATTTGTCTGTCCCGTTTGTATTCGATTTCGTCCCCCCGGTTTAGGATCCACCTGCTGCGGCGAACCCTCCCTGTGATTTGTCTGCTGCTCGGAAGAGGTGATCCTTTCCTCTGCAAGGCTGGAGTACTCGTGTAACGAGCAGTTACAGTTGTTACGAGGCTATCTGGCCTTTGCCCCGCTCCTTTATGTATGAGGATTCCGGTTGATTGGGGTTAACTGTACACTCTCGAATCCTTACCTCGTCGGAAGACATCGCGGCTCTTACTCCCCCATCCTGACCTTACGGTCTGGGAGAGGTCTTCGGAACTCGCCCCGACGGGTTTAACGTCTAAAAAAAAACCTCGACGTATGGGCTATATCCATTACGGGACAGGGATGTAAGACCCCGCACCTTGCATCATAGGTGTTGCTGCGTCTTGAAATCCTAATTGCCAAGGTTCCGCAGCATCACAATAAGCAATTGGAACAAATAGCCATATGTTTCTCAAAATCATTTGGTATATTTTTCTTTTTTTCTTCTTCGGAACTACTTTAGCCTTCCCCGTTGGCCCAACCGCCCGAGCCAGCCAACCTACGTTATAATGGGGCAGACGACGCGTGAAAAATAATAAATTTAATAATCTGAGGAGGGAGCGCCTGGCGAGCAGTCTGCGCTCCGGGTCAATTCCTTGGTGGAACACCATGGAAGTGATTTACAAAAAGGGTTATTTGGGGGCTTAGTTTTGTGCGAAAGGAGGTGACCAGTAGTAAATTAGCCCCAGATGACAAGAAGGTGGGTCCCGGAAACTACTCAGATGGAGTTATCCAATACGACGTGGATACCGGGGTTCCGACTCCAGGTTAATCAACTTAGATGGTTCTCCAAAACGACAGGGATACCGGGCGGGGTTCCGGCTTCGGGTTAATCAACTCAGATGGTTCTCCAAAACGACGTGGATACCGTTCCTCTTCTAGCAAAGCCCTAAGAGAAAACTACAATTGATGATCTTCTAAACGAAGTAAATACCAAGGTTCCTGTAGTAGAGCCCGGAGAGAAAACTCCAATAATTGATCGAAGTTCAAATTGTGAACCCTGATTTGTTCGTGGAGCCAAGTTAATTCGGCAATTGTTGAGCCTTGTGGCTATCTTTCCATTTTTAGATAGCATATCGTTTCCTGTTGTACAACGGCTGAACAGTTTTTAAATCTATTCAGACGCATAATAACCTCAACGAGCTTGCTTTTACATTGGTGGTAAATGCCACTGCCATCGCGAGACTTGAGTAAAGCCCACTGTAAACGTAGGGCTCCCATGTTTTAGCATGGCTGTTGGGCCTTCAGTATGAAAAGGTTGAGCTATTCTATCTTCCTGTACATATAGTTATTCCAAGATTCCAGCGTTCTAGTCCTGAAATTAAAAAGTAAATTTCAGATCGCTGAGTAATTTTATTTTAAGATTTTAAAGATGAACAAAATCAGAGAAAGGCTTGAACCTTTCAGGTTGTCCTAGAGGACATGCTTCTGGATTGGGAAGAAGGGAACATAATAGAAAGAATGAGGTATTTTCTTGACGTCCCAGCCCACAAAGCCATTCATCCCATTGCGATGGAGTCCAGGTTTCAGGATACTGCAAAGCACCCCTATGAGCTAGATCTATGCATGGATACTTATTAGAATAAACAACGGGACTCACTCATAGTGTATGAGTGTTGGCTGGTACAACCACTCGATCGTCCACTTTTAATAAACGTAATTAACCTAATTATGAATTATCTTCCAGAATCAAATAACTAAATAACTATCAAAAGTTAATGGCTGTTCGTCAGAACTATTGCGTAAGCAAAAAGATTCATAATAAGTAGTCAAATACCATTGGTGTCCAATGGCTTTGCTACTAAAGGCTGGATCTACTTTCTCGACCATTGGAGATAATGAAGCAAAAAGTAGTATAGCCATAAATATCGGAATAACACTGGGAGAAATAATCCAAATAATGTCTATAGTAGTTCCATGAACAATCCTTTCTGGAATCGCATTTATTTTATAGTGAAAATGCCATAAATAAAGCGCAAACCAACATCCATAAAACAAAAATCAATACAATGATTGGAAGGAAAAAAATATCATGATGCAAGTCAATTATTCCTTGCGTCATAGGTGTTTTTGCGTTTTGAAATTCTCATCGCCAAGATTGATTCCGCAGCATCACGATAAGCAATTGGAACAAATAGCCATATGTTTCTCAAAATCATTTGGTATATTTTTCTTTCTTTCGAAACTTCAGCCTTCCCCGTTGGCCCCCTGGCCAGCAACCTACGTTATGGGGCAGACCGGGCTAATCCTTTATCAATCAAAGTAATTTATATGGTCGTTTAAACCTTGTAATAAAAAAAATGGACAAATTAAGATGGATTAGCCGCCCTAAAGCTAGCCGATAGAACAATGATATTTTTTGCATACGACTAGCGGGTTTATGGATAAATGTGTATAATCTAATCGGGGTAGATTATTTTGATGCTGCAAGAGTTTCGGGTAGCGCAAACGAATCGATCTCGAACCATAGTAAATATAAGAATAAGGATCGCTAACCTGGAGGGGTCCATAGAACAGCCCTACCATATCAGTTTATGGGTCAGGGATAAGCTGGGAACGCGCACCTTCCCCTCAGATGAGTGTTTTTTTAACATTTCACGAACAACCCCAGCGGTATACGTAGAAACTATACCACCTATCCCCACCATAATTTTACCTTGCTCGGATGGGACTCCAGACATAATCTTATGTATACTGTAGCATCCACCTCAATATAACCGCAAGTTAAATCCATTCACAGAGATCGTTTAGTTTTTTATTAACATCTCTTGTTACGGAGTCTCCAGGCGAGGAATCACTACCTCCAGGCAAAGTTAAATTACTAGGATTACCACTAGTGGTGGGATTACTACTAGTAAAATCATCCATAAACATAAGTAAATCCAAACAATTATAACTTGTAATGGTCCATTTTTAGCGCATAGGTTTGAGGATAAATAAAGACGTGTAAAAGTTGGTGCCATGGTTACATAAACGAAATAGAATGTATGCAAATAAGATTTAGTCTTAAGGATAATTTGACTAATTGTGGGTAAATCGAAAATGGAAGAACAATAACACGTATAGAATGGAATAAAAGACACATATTGAACATAACCAAACAAATTGAAAAACAACAAATTGATAAACCAGAGTTGAGTGAACTGCCTTTTTTAAATTTGTTTATTTTTTACCTCTCTGGGTTGGATTCGAACCAACGACCCCATGGATGGACTGAGCTATTTGGAAAGATGAATTAAGGGCCCTGGCGTTATAGGTGAGGGTGATTGATGGGAGCAAGTCATACATTGCGTTCATGCATAACATTGCGTTGAGTCGGACCCACAATGATATTATAATCCATGGTTGGTTTTACCAACCAAGTGGGCGCTTCGCCCCCCCTCCGCTTGGAGGCGGCCAGGATTGACGGCCCCGGGCGGGTAGTTGTCTACCTGTAAATAGCTCTTTCCTAAAGAATAAGCCGATGGACTGTTAGATAAAAAGCAAGCCGTAGGGAAGAAGCAAGCAAGTCGGCGCGGGTTTTTGCGTTTTCTTGGTCTTCAGAGCGACATAAGGCCTGCGATGGGGGGGCCTGAATTGTTTTGATAGAGGAGGTCCTCACTTAGGATCGCTTTAGTTTTTTTTGCGTGCTATGGACGAGGGCGCAGGTTTAGTAATCGAGTGTAGCAAGTTCCTCACTACGTACGTGGCTTGAGAGCAGCTACAGGATGCTAAACACAATGCATTATGCATTTCGTGGAGAGATTTCTCTGCCTTGGGATGACTGCATTTATTTCTTCTTTTTACACGATCAATATGACTGTTAACCGTGAAAATCATATGTAAAATACAGAGCCGGAGCAGGCTTTGGTTATTTGCTCCAAGTCTCATCAACTTCTTGGAAACCCAATCTAGGTGCAGAAAGCCAAACCAACACCATGCCTGCAAAGGAGGTTCGAAGTAGCGGATGATGCAATTTGTTGATTATTCATGTTTTAGTGGAAACACTACGTGGCTTCCATTCAGTTATGCAAAGACATAGTAATTGCATGCTACGCCATGGATCGTAGATCCATCCTTCGGGGATGAATCAAGGCCTTGCCTTGAAGAAAGAGATTCATGGGATAAAATATACAACACATTGTTGTATGCTCGATAGCTCGACCATGCCGTGCAACCATGGGTAGGAGTAAAAAAAACCAATTAACTTGCGTTTAAATAAGGTTTATCCATATGAGGCCTGACTCATACATAGTCTATATTATGCTGCGTTTCCCAAATCTGTTTCCAAATGAAGGTAAGGTATTGTTTTAGACATGCTCTGAAAAATGACGTAGTAGGAGGCTAACTCAATCCCGTACCAATATATTCAGCGCACTCAACAGCCATTTGCTCCAACCACTTAGCTACTAAAGAACAAGCGCAATTTGATGGCCATAGAAGCAAGAAGTAGCAGTAAAGGAATGTAGATTAGGTAGGAAGGGGAAATGGCATCAAGGGCATTGCAGTAACCGAGATAAGAGAACGCATTCTCTCCCCCATGCTACTTTCTTCATTTGCTGCGCCTCGCCGCCTTGGGGCGGAGCGCGCGCTTCCCCATTATGTGCGCTGGGGCGCTTTGCTGCTGCGGGGTTTGCCGGAGCCTTCTAAAATAGAAGGTCGGATACTTGCATAAAAGGTGAAGCAGGCGCAGCGGAGCGATCCCCGCCGCCTAGCTTATGGTCTAATACACGCCCTTCGTTCGCGAAGCGAACTTCATTCTTGACCTCTCCAGAAAACTGGAGAACAGCGTGGAATACCCAGGGATCTAGAGAAGAAGTGGTTTTATTTGCGCCCGCGGGCGTTTTCTTTCTTACACATCCTTCAAGCCTTGACGAGCAAGAAAACGCCTAAAAGGAAGCTCTTCGACTCTACGCTCCGAGTCGCTCTGGGATAGAACAAAACATATCTCCCCCGAGGCGGCTATGCATGTAGTCCATTGGAAGGCTTCACGCAGAGTTAACCTAAGCTTAGGAGCGAAGCTCGTAGACTCGTGTTTTTTCCAGAATACTGGCATCTCTTATTCATTATGGTTCTTGTTGGCGTTTTACTACTTTTTTAAGTAAAAAGGAGGAGGAACCCGAAACGTCTGGATAGTTGCCTGATGCTGCGCCCTAAGCAGATAGGTAGGGTCAAATGCCCTGTCATCTTACGTATGTTTTATGCTTACCCACGATCTAAGTTGTTTTTTTAACTTTAGGAGGGAGGTCTCCATGTTGCTTTGTAGAAAAGTAGAATACCATTCCCATGAGCATAGGCCCGGCCAGCGTTGTCAGAGCTAATGCCAAAGGAAAAAAAATAAGAAAGAGGAGTTAATAATCCGTTCCTCAACCACACGTTTGGATGTGAGCTCGACTCGGCGAGGAGCGCCACGAGCGTAGAAGGCTCTGCCCTCTGACCCAATTCTTTCAGGTGACCAGAAAAGCTCAATGACAGGATTCCAGCTGTCACATACATTATGGTCTTGCCCTTGGTTGCTTCGTCCCAGAGTATGCTTGGCGGCTTAGGAGCCTGCGGCAATCAATCTTCGAAGGTGTGGTCAGTATTGACTTCAGGCTACGAAGCTTGTGCCCATTATTCATCTTATTTCCTCTTCCTTCGTCGACTGCCCTGGGCCTTTCCACCCTTTCTGCTTGGCCCGGAAGTCAGCTTAGCTTTACATCTGCGGGGTTGATACCTGCATTCGGTTGAAGTTCATGCTACACAGTAAGATGGGCCTTTTTGCATAGCTTAAGGCCAACTGATAACACGACATCATAAAGGGTCTCAGGCTCTCCACTTGCTACGTCAGTCGAGTGGATAAATCTCGATGTTTCGTAAGAGTAAATGCATGAAGTATGCGGGTAGCTATATAAAGAACTCTATTTTGCCAGCATTACGAAGCCCATAGATCATTTATCGACTCGTAAATTTGCACAAAGCAGATTTATCATGTATGATAATGAATGACCATTTTTATACACTCTATTTGTGGATCCATTTGGTGCCATTTGTCGAGGTTCGAAGAAAGCCTTTCATCACCGGATGCCCTAAGCAAGAGCTTCAATGGCTTTGATTAGTTCCCGTGGGGAACTAATCCTGAATTAGCTATGTGAATGAGCGCTTTTTACTTTGGCTTTTTGACCAATCTAAAGTAGCAAAATTTGATGAAAATTGGAAAGCACATTGCGGGGGGTTGATGAAGGACCCCTTTGGTTGGCTTGTGGAATGGAGGCAAGTAGAGAAGCGCGCAGCCAAAAATAAGTTTTATTTTATCCGCGTTTTTTTTCCCGTGGACTTCGTCCGTTGGCTTTACGAACGAAGGCGCGCAGCAGTCTCAAACCACGCCTTGGCGTGTGAAATTTTTCCACCCGCTCTGCGCCGCTTCGCTTTTTAGCTCTTGAAGCTTCAGCTTTGCTTAAGCGAAGCGACTGGCTAGGCATTATTGGCGAAGCTAGCCAAGCAAAGCTCGAAGCATTAGTTCGGCTTGATTGAAGCTGTAGCGAAGCCTACTAAATTAAGCTAAAGCTTTGCTTTAGCTTTGCTTACTTACTAGCCAGTGAAGCTAAAGTTTTTTAAGCCTTGCCTCTTCTTATATTGGAGCTAATCAGCGACGCTAAAGTATTGCTTCAATAAAGCTTTATTTGCTGATTAGCAGGGCTGTTGCTTTGCCGGAGCTCTGCTTAATTGGAGCAAGCAAGTTTGGTTGTTGCTTCGCCTGAGCTTTGCCCAAGCGAAGCAAGCTATCTTCGCTGTTGCTTTGTTGTTGCTTTACTTTAGCTTTGCTTCTACGAGGCTGATTAGCGAGTTTCGCTCCCGAGTAAGGCTTTGCCACTGTAATGAACCTTCCGGTCTGACTAAGCCAGTTAAAAAGCTAAAGCTTCACAACATAAGCGAAGCAACAGGCAAAGCTTTAGCATAACTATCCACCAAGCTTCGCTTAAGCAAAGCAGGTCGAGCCAGGATACAGAGCTAGTTCCGCGAAGCTTCTTTAGCCAAGCCCCCTCTTTCTTTTAGTGAACCAGCTAAACTTAAGCCAAGCCTATGCAAAGCTTATGCAAAGCTTGAGTCAAGAGCCGGCTTACCATTACCATGCTTCAGCCAAGCTTAAGCACTGCTTTAACCAAGAGACACTCGGCAATGATAGCTGAAGCTTTGCTATTCAGCGAAGCCAAAGCCAAGAGCCGCCATTCGGCTTATACGAGAGCTCCAGCTTTGCTATTCAGCAAAGCTTTAGCCAAGCCCACTAAGTACAAAAAAGTTTTTTTTTGCGATTAACTTTGCTTCTTTTCTCACAATTACCCCACCTCAGACTGCTGTTGTTGCAGAACATTGGTTTTACTTAGCTAATTTTATGAAAAAGATGCTGATTCAAAGAAAAATTTTTTTCGTAACAGGTGCTATTGTAGAAACGCACGAAAAAGATTTGCCAACGGCATGGCAACCAGGCCAAGAATCCCAAGAGGTTATTATACCCCCATCTGCACATCGTTTTATTATTTTGGATTTTTGCTATTGATTTCTTAAACCTCTCTCCAAACCAGCTAAAATGTTATTTCATTGATTCTTTATTAGACGTTAATACTAAACCACTCGACACCACTGTCGATGTAAAAAACGCTGTTCTTTATGCTATCAAGGAATTTTGACCCGCATCTGAAGTTCTTCGCAATCAAAAACTTATTGGGAATCTTAGTGAACGTGTTTTTGGTTTTTTTTAGGGATTATTTACTGGGAAGAAGTGTTCGAGGTAAATAAGAGGATAAACACTGAATAAGAAACAAATATTTAAGTGGGCTTATTTTCAGATGTGATTAATTTCGGGCTCGTTGAACAACTTGCCATATCTCATATCAGTGATCAGCAGCTCGGGGATGCTGATCACTCCCCTGAAAGGATACGGCCTCTAGGCAATTGAGGCGCAAAGAAAGTAATGAAGCTCGGACCACGGGTGGAAAAGTTTGCCCATAATAAAAAAAAGGCCGAGCAGTTACATATAAAGAAGCGTAAATGTAAGTGTGCCACTCAAGCTTCACGAACTTAAAAAGGCAATCCTAACCAAGCAGAAAAAACAATTTTCACTAAAATAAGATTTATTAGGCAAACTTTTGATTATTATTTTTCATTCTTCCTACTCTCGTTTTGATTCTCTAAAGGTTATTGGAATATCTACCGCCCCCTGCCTTTTTTTCTGACTTATCTACTGGTTTGTTCGCGCGTTTCCACAGACTTTTTTGCATCTTTATCATTGAGGATTTTAAATCTCAGTGAAGCAGCACCCTGTCCGTCAGAATAAAAGTTAAGGTTGGTATTGATTAGGTTGTAGCAGCTTTCTCAGCGGTATGATTTCCAATATGATCGATAACTTATTTCCAATCTACGAGATTTAGTAGTATCTACGATTTTAAGAAATGGAATTTGAATGATAAAGCAAATGCTATAGACGTAGTTCCTAAAACATGAAATAACTGGCAATGGTGCAAACGGGCTAAAAAAATATAAAAGGTTTATTATTAAGCTCCATGACGTTGTATTGCCCAGAATAGCTAAGGAGAAAGAAGTATATAAAAAAGTTGGACCCGTCTCGGTCGTAGGAAAAAAATGAATTACTTCGATAAATATTTGGTATTGAACGTAGTAATTGTGATTTTTACATATTGTACATACATATAATTCGAAACAATATAAAGAATAAATAATTTTCAAAGTGGAGTGAAATGGTTCGTAATAATGGATTGCTTTGTTTTGGAAAAAGCAAGAAGCTTCGTTGAACCAGTTTTGACTGAGGTTTCCGCCACTTCGAAACGCGAAATTCGTGACCAAGGTGGGTTGGCCCTGTCGAACCAAAATAAGATCCGAAACAGGCCGGCAATGCATTATAATAAGCTCGGCCCCTTGGCGCTGTTAGCTTGTTAGTAAGGGGCCAAGCTAAAAAAATTTGCTAGGCTGGGGGGGGGGGGGGGGGTAACCCGTTGGCTGCCTGAATAAGGGTTTGCTAGGATAAGAATTGAGAATAAGTAAATTCGCTGAAAAACTTTTGACAAATAAGTACATATTTCAGAAAAAATGAGGAGGAATTTTGTGTAGCCAGTTGTCTTCAGCAGAAAAAAGGCAGCTTATAGCTGTTGTGTAGCCAGCTGGCTTCAGCGGAAAAAAGGCAGCTTACTGCTGTTGTGTAGCCAACAGCCTTTAGAAGGAAGTAGGTTGAAGCTGCAAGAGTAAGAGCAAGCAGCCATCTCCGTCTGCTGCCCAAAACAGAGAACTGTACGTGAACGTTATCGCTCGTACGGCTCCTAACCCCAAGTTTAGTCGAGTAGTTTTGTTCGGCTGCTTTCCTGTTCCACTCGCTTGACGAGGTGTATTCCTACCGAAAGAGATCTGTGTGAGAGGTCCTCATCTGCCAAATGTTCACTTAGCTTAGACCCTCCATCCAGATAATGGGTAGGAGTGGTCTCCTTCCAAGCTTCGCCGGCGCCACTTCGTGGGGCAGCCCGGGTGAGGGTTCCTGATTGTCCGGTCAATCTTTCTTCGAACCTTGCGATCTTGACCGGTCTGCGACTCGGCGTAGATGTGCTCCCCGATTTGGCGGGACTGTCTTTTGGGCCCGTAACCTAGCCTACTCGTAACAGATCGGATGCACCACTCTATGGATAGCATTACGGTCTCCATACCCCTACAACATGAGGTTCGAAGAAAGCTTTCCAGCCTCTAGGTCCGAAGTGGATGGAAACGCTCCGGCTTGCCCAGGGGAGGGCCGAAGGCCGACTGTTTCGGCCCCCAAGGTGCCGGGGCATTTTCCAGCCACGGTAAATTATTCACGGTCACCTCCCGCGCTTAGGTGAATAATTAGGAGTTATTTCCGGAAGCAGCTGCCAAAATATTTCCTACTGGTAGCTGCATTAAGAGCTCTTTCCTTCTAACTGTAAACAAGCCTGAGGTTTCTAGTGAAGAGGAAATGAAGACAAGGTCTTTTCTTTGATGGTAGTTACTGTTCAGGTGGAAAGCCCAAAGGGCTTGTTTGTTAAACTTGCCATATTTCAGTGCGTGATCAACCAATGGCTTATCACGTGGAGCCTCGCCGGCTTTTTAGACGTAAAAGCCTTGCCTTTGTTTGAGGCGTAAGAGCCTCGCTAGTCCTTTAGGCTTAAGAGCCCCGTCGGCTATTGAAGCACATTAGCTCTGCCACCAGAGCTTGAGGCGAAAAGGCAACCCAGCCGTTGAGGTCCGAAGGAGAGGAGAGACTTAGGCGGCTCTGGCTGTTACTTAAGCAAGCAGCCTTGGAGTTAAAGTATCGGTGTAGGAGTAACAGCTCTAGCCATTGCAGTTGCGGGTGTGACAGTCCCCAACCGCTATAACGAGGAAAAAGATCAGGAAAATTAAAGAAAGTACATAATAAAAAAAAGTAATTTTGTACTCGTTAAAGGGCTAAAAGGAGCCGTCCAGCAAGATCAGCGGTCCTAACAGCGCAGCAGATCCGAGTAAATCAATCCAGCAGCAGTTCCTGCCTGCATTAGGTACATAAAAGGCTCAGTTTAGAAAAAAAAAGCAAGTTTAAATTGAAGTACCTATTTTTAAAACACCCAGTATTGAGGATAATGTTACTAAAATGAATTGACGAATATAATCCAATCTCAAACTCTCACTTTTTTCCTTTCAAACTTGTTCAATAATTCTTTATAGCTTTTTGATAATACAGCAATAATTGAGTTATTTACAATTGTAATCAATGCCGGTGAATATCAAGTCTTCTATACCCCCTTCCGTAGGCGAACCGGTGAATATCAAGTCTTTTTTTTTTTACTTTCGAAAGTAGACGAAGCCGGTGAGACCTCTTCAATAAAAAATATGAAAAAATCTCAGAATTAAAAACAAATATGTCAAAATGTGAAAATGAATAGAAATGAGTAGAAAGAAAAGTAAGAATAAATGAAAATAAATAATAATGAGTTTCCCATTTCACTGGGCAAGGTAAAAAGGCATGCGGCCAATTCTTTTGCGAAGAAAAACAAGAATCGGCTAATTTTTACTTTTATTCACGAGGCAAGTGGCCGATCAGCCGATTTGCCGTTTTCGTAAATTATTGGCACGCAGGGACCGAGCAAAGATTGCCTCCCTGCGGGCGGCTCGATTCCGTAAAGTTGGGTTGTTGCACACTGGTACTGAGAAGCATGTACCCTTTACTTCAGCTATGGCACCGAAAATACAATAGTACCTATTGGATGAAGGAATTGCACAAGTGCTGCGCTAGTCTTTTTTCTCCAGGTGTAAAGCTTCTTTCTCTGATTCAATAGCCTTGAGTCACCACTTGGGTAAAGTACCAGTACCAATCATAAAATTCACTTACTAACAAAATAGGCTTTTCGTGATTAATAAAATTGGATTGATATTCATGGTGCATAACAAGGGTCCTCAAAGACACAGAGGTAATATGGCAAATCCGGAAGTCTACAAGTATCTCTAGCACTAAATAACAAATCATGACTACTGTAGTTAATAACGCAGAAAAGGGAAGTATGGGTTCAACGAAATTAACAATGTCAAAATCGGATTAAAAACAATTAAAGTTCTATGTGCGAAAACATATAAAACGGAAATGTTTTCAAGAAAAAATCGTAAATTACCTTACCACTTGTATTCCAAAGAAAAAAGTTCTACTTCAAAATATTGTAATACATAGAGAGATAGGATCAAAAAAAGGACGTAGTATATTCGTGGCGTGTTGCCTACAACATTAGTATATTGAGCATATACAACCAGACCACCGCAAAAGGATACCCATAATCATAAGAGATGCATAATGCATCTCGACAAATTTGTTTCGATGTTGCAATAATGAATCAAAAAAATTTTCCTTCTCCTTCATAATTGTTTTCTTTAGCCATATTCTTTCTTCTGCCTAGTCTTTTATCTTGCCCAGTAGTAAACTTTGTGTTCTCCATGATTGACGTAATCCTGATAAAACGGGGGGCAAGATTAACCCATCATCACTAACTTGCTAGCTTGCTTTCTGTAACATGCAGCTTTCAACATACAAACATGCGGCACTGCATTCTTGTAGCATGCGAAACATCCCTTTGGTCGAGTGCTGCCCCGAAGGGGCGGCCCTGGTTGTCAACCACAATAAAAGGCTTAATCCTCATTTTTTAGGCATCAGACTCAAGCTTCATGCTTCAAGCAGAGTTCATATTTCGAAAAGCAACACCTAAAAGAGGAGCAACCTACCAAGCTGAAGGCTTTTATAATGCAAAGCTCATGCTGATGGCTTAAATGCAACGCCTCAAGCTGATCCCAGCTCGAACAGGAGTCAACCACACCAACTTTGCCCAAACTACGCAAATCATATCCGACAAAAAACCCCTTCCTCCTTCCCCCTACAAATGCAAAGCCAATGAAGGTGACACGAGGGCGAAGAAGAATACTTGTCTTTGCGGTGCCCTGGCCAGCATTACAGCAGCAACCACAGGCGGCAAGCCAGGAGGACATCCAGATTGGCGAAGACTACGCCATGGGGACGTAGCGGAGCAGTTCCTATAGCCACGGCAAAGTGCTGATTTGTTGCTTGAGAGCTTCGTCTTAGTAGCCTTGCTCTGGCTTCGACCGGATTTGCCAAATCAACCACCCCATATTAGGTGGGGGGGGGGCGAAGCGCGAACAGAAGCGGTTGGGCTTGTGTGTGCCTCCCCCTACAACAGCATATAAACCTTTTTTTTAAGTGGCAAGGCCTATTTCTCGATCAACGTAAGTGAACTGTGCAACGACGTTTTGTGAAACCGCACCTACGACGAGCCTTATTGAGATTGAGTAGGCCAATAGGCACTTTGTTGGCGAAGAAGAAGAATAAGCCAACAAAGCAATGTAATTTGGGACACGATGAATTGGTGCGTGCCCCCGGCAATAATAAAAAGGATCACCAGAGTATAGCACAGCATCGCCAAAACTTGCCCTAGAATCAAACTGTCAACAAGGATTTCCCACTTTTTATTCTATTTCCGGAGAGGTTTGGTCGTAATATTGCGATACCGTCCAGTGGGCGAAGGAAGATCGAAAGAACGAAGGCTAACCCGGTTGTGGTAAGAGGAGCAACATTTCGCCAACCAGTGCTGACTCGAATCTTAGGGGACAAAACACAAAAAACCACTGCCAACGACCACGCGAAGTACTTCGGGTGAATAACTGCTGCAAGCAGTGCGCGCGAAGATGGTCATCACGGTGAGTGCTCTGTTAAACCATGCTCTTTGGGGGGTGTTTTGCTGGAACCAAATGTGGCCATTTGATGACCAGGGCCTAGACCTTTTCTCTGTCATTTGAACCATATGATGGGAAACTATCACGTGTGGTTCTTATCCTTTGGGGGGGGCTTGGAAGAGTTTACCTATCCAGATAGTTGCTTTTTATAAACTCGTAGAATCAATGCGTAAAAGATAGTCAACTCTATCATAAGATAAATAGGTGAAAAAGCGACAATTTGACACCAAATGTCTGGAGGTGTGAAAAAAGCTGCTGTGAGAAGCGAAAAAATCAGAAAAAAACGACGATTTTTTATACAGGTTTTCACAGAAAAACTTTTTGATTCTAGCAAACAGATGACAATTACAGGTACTTGAGAGCGTATTGATGAAATAAATAAAATACGAACAGTTAACATAATATAGTCAAAAATCTTAGGTTGTAACTTTATTATGAGCAAATTAGTTGATGTTGTACTTAATTCGTATGAAAAGTGCCAAACATTGGGAACTACCCAAACAAAAGTCACGGAACGGAACAAGAAGAAGCAAAAACCACTTAAGTAAAACAATTTATTGTATTGTTTTCTCCGTTCCTCATAGCAACTGGGGATCAAAAAGCACCAAATTTGATAACTAAAAAAGGGGAATAAAAAGTAAAAGCATAATATTAAAGACGTAGTAACATATGTGCTCGAGGCCTCCGTTGATTGCGTACGAATAAAAGACGGGTCTAAATAAGGCAAAGTCGGAAAGGGTTTAGCTGGGAAATAAATAAACTCTTCTGGGAACCAATAACACGTAAACCATGTCAAACTGAAGCAAATCAATATCCGAAAAAAACGAATTCTAACTTCCTCCAGAATAGTTTTGAATACGAGATTCATGATATTTCGTCGTGTGTTTAACCCGAGCCTTCGGCCTTTGTTGGTAAAGTCGACTCCGCGTTCCAACCTCTATTTCTGCCGGAAGACTCCAACAAAACTCCAAGCCTTCGTTCTCCAGGAAAAATAAATGGAGCCAAAATAATGATAAAAAGACGGGGACAGAAAACGCAAGGAGCGCTATGCGCCTTTTCTTTATTTGAACTTTTGCTCTCCAGCCTTTGGCCTTTGTGCATTTCGCCAACCAAGTTTTTTCTGATAGAAGGCTCGAGGGCTCTCAGCCAGAGGCTTCGTTTGAAGGGAATAAAACGCTTGGCGTTTTCTTAATTGCATTCCTTCTTTCTGAGCTTTCCATCCTTATAAGGTACTCATTATAATGCAATTACTATATACTAGATCAATTTTGTTGAGGCGAGCAAAGGGCACAGCATGAAGAAGCGCAGACGACAGCCACGGGGACCATGTGGTTAAAGCTTTCAAGGGCCTGCTGCGGTCTCGTCTTGTTCTTTCTTCACGGGGTTTACTCGAAACGGGTAAATAGATAAAGAAGGGGACGGAGAATATAATGCGTTGAGGCACGTAGCAATGCGCTCTTCACTTATGGTTGCTTCTTATCGTTAAGTCGTTAAGCCTTTAATCGATATGCAAATGAAGCAGAAGATAATAAATAAACAAGCTGCTTTCTTATCTGGATAAGAATGTACTGCATTCTTAGCTCAGTCGGATAGAGGAGCAACAACCTTCTTAGTTGAAGGTCACAGGTTCAAATCTTGCAGGATTCAGAAAGTGCACAGTGGATAATACCTACGTATAAACCTCTACTTGTTTGATTCTGCGAGCCCTTACTCGTTCTACTCTTAGTCTGTAGGAACAACCTCTTTATTTATTGGAACAAACAAGGTTACACGCGTAGATTTACCAATTTATCACCGAAGTACCTTGATCTTGGTCCGGAAAGTCAAACTTACTTATCATGGGGGGGGAGTGGTCGAGTGATTAGAAGCGACAGACTGTAAATCTGCTGAGGGTTTACTACGTTCGAATCTTGCTTGTCCCAAAAACGAAATCTACTCTGCATTCGATAAATAGAAGCGAAGGACTTGTTTTTTTTTCTTCAAAACCTCATGCAATTAACTAGAGTGGAACCCCACATATTGAATGCATTGGTACTCGAGCCCTCTCTGAACCGAGAGATAAGGTCGTCCATCATCATAGGCTCTCTCATTGAACTTATTTTTGGTTTTGCTTCCGTCTCAGGTCCTGGTTCGTTTTCCCAGTGATCCTTGTGAACTTCCAAATGACATGAGTAACCTACAGGAACTTGCTGCTTTCCTGCAATAGCGATCATGTTGGATTCTAGCAGGAGATAAGAAAAGGCAATTTATTCCCCGAGCCCGTCCTTGAGACCCCAAACATGGTGCATTATTTCCACCTCTTTTTTAGATCCGCACGTAGCCCAGAGAGCGCGAAGAGCAGTGTAACTGCGTGTTAGTCGACCTGCGAGTTGTACCGTAGGAACCCAGGTAGCGGGCGGGGTTTGCGCTGCCGTTTACCGCGTATCGAATGCTGGATAGTTGCTTCGTCGCACCTCGTTACGATAACGCCAGTACACCGGTTTTGGAGACAGTATTAGTTTTGATATATCCCGAGAGTGATGATCCTTCGGCCTGGTATCTTGCATGGAGTACCTTTCACACTCACGGGTTGTTCCCAGGCTTCCGAGGGAGTGTCCGTAATAAAATTTAGGGTTTACTTTTTGGTAAAGCCGGTAAAACTCCAACACAAAGAACTCCGAAGAAAAACGCGAAGCGAACCCGGGTGGGCTTTGCCCTGCTTTGGCCGAGAAGATTATTATATTATTATTTCATGTCTTTTTTCTCATAAAGCCTTTGGATTTTAAAGCTAAGGTCTTCGCGCCAAGCGAAGCGTTTTATGGCTTTGCTTCGCGCCTTTTATGGTCTTCGACCTTTTGTTCGTGTAAGTGGCTTTGCCCAAAACGTATAGCCGCGCTCTGCGCCTTTTATCGTAGAGTCTTTTGTTTGCGCTCTGCGCCTACTTCCAAAGTTATCCTTCTGTAGAATAAAAGTTCCCCAGCCTTTGTTTCCTTCGTTTGCTTCTCCAGCCTTTGTTTTCTTCGTTTGCTTCTCCAGCCTTTGCTTCCTTCGTTTGCCTGGATTTATCTTCAAAAGTAGCGCGTTCTCCACCTTCGACCTTTTATTTTGCTTGGTTTCTAGAAAAGCAAATGATTATTTAGGCCTTCGGCCCTCCGGCCCTCCAGCGATTTTTTTCGATTACTGCGTTCCGTAGGGCTTGCAGTTTCTTTTGAGAGGTCCCATCCACGGTCGTTCTGTCTGGTCTCGTAGCGTTATCGATCCAGGTCCTGAAGCTGCTAAGGAACCGAAGGTCCACAAAAGCGTCAGCCCCTTTCCGCACATTTTCGGATTCATCCTCTTCGGGATCCGTGGGAGCCTGACTATAATAGGACTTGGTTTAATATGGTCTGCTTAGGTATAGCAGATGCTTAGGTCCCCTAATGCGGCTAGTAGTTCTAGCGCTTTCCCTTTGCGTCTCTTTTGCTTGAGGCGAGTAGTACTAAGGGCCTTGCGCCATCCACCCTCGTCCAGATGACTGAAATGGACTTCACCCGTGTTGCCTACAGTTCTTGTTGGCTAGTTGTTGGGGCAAGGTCGTTTTGCTGAGGGATGTCGTTTAGTCTCTTGTCCCCAGTAGTGTGGTGAGTAATCAGCACCCGCAAGAAGGCTCTGAGCAGTGTTCGCAGGGAGATAAGAAGCTTGCTTCTTATCAGGGACCCCTTCTTCCGGCCTGGCTTTATTATCATAATTTATCAATTGCAGCCTGAGAGCTTGACAGTGTGCATTCGTGTGCGTCCCCCACTGGGAAGTGGTTAACTGCTGCAGGTCCTGTTTTACCAAAATAAACTTCAATATTTGCCAGAGCAGGGGCTCATTTTGTATAGCAGCGGGCTTGTCGTAGTGATCTCGGGTCGTTCGGGCTAAAGCCCATAAAACGTCATCAAGCCGGGGGGGGGGGGGGGTTTCGATAAAGGTCAAACGTATCCTTCCTCCCCGAGAGCTGCCTGCGGCCCTTCGGGCCTAACCGGTCGGCTAAGGCAGCGGCTAAAGCCGCAGGCCGCGGTTGCTGCGCGCCAGGAAACGCAAAGCTTTTTCTGAAAAGAAAACGCAATGCGCCTTTTCATATTCCTTTTCTTCGGCCTAGCGAAAAGCGCTTTCCAGGGCGGATAAAAAGCAAGCTCCAAGTCTAATAAACACGAACCATGAGGTCTTCTTTCAGAGAAGAGAAGCATTCTCTTCACCTAAACTACGCTTTTAGAGCATGCTGTGGTTACCATCCATCCGTTTACACGGTGGTTGGGTAAGCTCTATGCCCGGCGGCACGCAGAATGAATGCGGTCTTTTGCTACATATGGTGATTACAGGATCGCATTTCTTCTTCTCCATAAAGCTAAACAATGACTGTAGGCGACGCAAACGGTCGCCCACTTTCTTTCCCGCGAAGTCGAAAAGTAAGAACCAGAATAATGGCCTTAATTAAAGCCCCATAATATAAGATTTCGCAGCAGCCACCGTTAGCACAGATAAAGCCAATAAATGAGCCATCAGTTGGATTAACATATAAAGGAATTACTCGTTCGAGACTCCTGAAGAATGGTGGAAAGGGCCGACCAACAAAAAAATAGCGCGGACGGCCACGGTTGAAATCTATTTAAATTGCTGCTTCACCACCCGGTTATTATATAATAACCTTCATTGAACACTCCTAAAGATTGAGGATAGATTGAAAGTCAGAGAAAATGTACAGAAACCTTTTTGTACTACAAAAAAGGAGTGGAAACGACCTATGTCTTTTACTACTCACCCTTCCAGCTAAACTACGGCCGGGCTAGTAACTTCATGCCGGCTTCAGGCACCTTAATTTTTTTTAATTTTTCTTCCTTCTTGGTTTACCGATGTTTATTACATCCTCCCCAAAGCTATCAGTTCTATTTTTTTTAACGGTATCTATCTCACTTACCAACGGTACTCGCTTGTCTCTAGGTTAATATACTAGACTCTGCAGTTCATATCCGCAAGGAACAAAGTGACTACTTCCTGGGTGATGGTACCTACTTATCCCTGTAGTGCTATGGCGAGTCAGAGAAAGGAATAGTTAGTTGAAATCTATGGACTATCCTAGCTTAGTTCAGTTTGATTTTAGGTTGAGAGGAGGATAATATACGTACACGGTCTTTCCAGTAGTGTTAGTAGTAGTACCTGCGGACTGCTTCTTAAGAATTACGTTTGATATTCTTCTCTGCAAAACTCATAATCTAAAAATCCATATTATATGTTAATTCGTCAATTAAAAACATTTTGATCTCGATTGAACTACTGCATTTATTTTCTCATTTAGACTTTCAACCTAGCCGTTCACGCTTCCCACGTGAACCTTAAGGTTATCCATAATAAGTTTCACCCCGTTCTGGATATTTAAAATTACTTTCAGCACATTTTTACGTCTCCTCTACTTATTTTATTTTTGCCCACGAATTGTATGTTGAGCCCACATAGAGTCCATCTTACCAGGACTTGGTCCTTCCATCTTATATTGCTCTTTTCGAATAGTTTCCAAGTTCGAATCAACCTTCGACTTGAAGTTGTCAAAGTCCCTGTTTGTCGCAGGTTTGAAGTTCTCTACAGAAACGAACTCGTCCCGCCGCCGGTAGTATAGGGCCACTATTATCTCATCCCATTGACCATAGACTTTTGACCGGATGCAAACAGGGCTGAGTGGCGTGCCACCTTTACAGAAGGTTTATGCTAAATATGGTATAATACAACCTTTCCAATCCTTGCGAAAGGATTGGAAAGGGCCTTCACCCCAAAAAGCTCTCTCGACAAAGGGAAGGCTGGTATTTATTTAGACCTAGAATAGTAGTGGTGTATAACAAACAACTATTAGGATCCACATCTACCATTACATACTTGGAAGTACGATATAGTACTTTGGCCGACTTTGCAAGACACGCACGCCAGACCCTGCGTTTCTTCATACTCAAGATCGACCATATATAACTTGTGGGTTGGATTCGAGGAGAGCTGCCCATGTCTTTTCAAGACGTCTTTTTAGGACGACGGAGCCTTACCACCAAAAGTAACGAAAGATTTCACCACAAAAGACAGTTGATTTTGTCAAATTGTTACCTTACCTTGCGGAACCATGGCTAAAGTGATTACCTGGGGTTTAAGTTTTTTTTCCCTAGCCTTACTATGAAGATACTTCTTTAACACCGTGTTGTTCGATGAACATAACTTAACATAGAAAAAATTCAATGTATTTTGGGTAGAAAGGCTGAGCAAGCTCAAAATTAGCTTAAGGTGCCCCACAGTTCCTCCGTGATAAAATAAAAAAAAATTCAAAGGAAAAGCAGGGAATCTAAATTATTAGCCATGCAGTTTTTTCTGGTTAACACGGTAAACACTCGGAAGGATTACAATACCAAGTTAAAGGCACTGAACTAATAAGGCATATTGCGCATTTGGAGGATACCCATCCCTCTGGGTGTTGTCACTAACCAGTTACCTCGAAAATTCTTCAGTTCCAAAAATTTGCGAGATAATCAATCGAAGACGACTGCTCCGGCTACACCACCATCCAATTGGATGACAAAATTGGCCACGTTGTGATAACCCCAAACGAAAAAAATTTAAGGGAACTAGGATAACCGAAGCTTTTCTCAAGCGGCAACTTAGACCAACGAAAAATACCAAATGCAATTAAAAACTAGACCTTCCGAGAGCACTGCTTACATATCAAACTGCATTTCTTATCATCCAAGAGACGACAAAGACCCAACCAAAGTATACGTAATGTACAAAGATGATAAACTTATTTCGAAGTGTGCGCACGATGGCTGCAGGGATAAGTAGAAGGTATTTATCCGAAGCATGTCAGATAATTCAGCTTCTACTAAACGCTGAATTATGAATTCCCTTTCATAAAGTTAACAAGAACTGAAAAAAAAATTCGAAACGGCATATACACAAGAGGGGAAGGTCTTGCACTGCTTCTTGAGTCACCACAGGTGCCGGAAAGACCTCTAAAGCTTTAGAAGCGGCTAGTCACACAATCCAAGGGGCACCAGGTTTCGATTCTACTTCATTACGGTTAAATTGCTGAAGCAATGTCACGAATAACTGAACAAGATCTTCCCTTATACTACTGAATACCACACGCTACCCTCATTTCTTATTCTGTTTGCTCAATTTACCCGCTTCCTGGGACGACCTCTCCGTACTTCCTCCACTGGAAAAAGCAAAACTTTATATTATATCTCATGTACAGGTAAATATATTATTGGGTTCTCAACTTTTCCATCCCTAGTAAGTTCTCCTGGATAAATTACATTCACGGTTTTGCCTTATACATAACCCCTTATTTTTGACACCGTAGGTGTTTTTTTCTACATTGTCCGTTACTTACTTAGGAATCGTGATGCTTTCTAATGATGTCACGTACTCCATACTGTGGATTAATGTCAATTTGGTTTTATTACATAAGTTGTCTAATGTAGAGGCTATACGCTCCGCTTCTATGATAGGGCCGGGAAAACGCAAAGCGTTCTCTTGGCACTCGACCGAAGGGCTGCTAAAAAGAGCACTCGACCTTAGGATAGAGGGAAGAGGAACGAAGTTAGCTCGCTAGTGAACCTTATTACTTCCAATCTACTCTCAAAAGTCGCTTAAATTTCCTTATAGTCGGTATAGTAATTACTCAATAAAATTATAAGTACGATTTTAGTCTTAGTAAAAGGCTTACCATATTTACAATCTAATAGGCATTTCTGGCCATCAAGAATAATGTTCGATGTTTGTATTATATCCATAGGGAGGGTGTCCAATTAGTTCATCCATTATTCACAAATGTTAGCTTAGCTGTTTTCTGCATCACTGAAATTATTACAAAGTATATCTTTACAAACTCACTTAATGCTGGCACTAAGTCCGTCTCATGTGTATTTGGTTCCCCCATGACTAGTAACTGCCGTTGCTTCAAGTTTCGGGCTTAAAAGGTTGTATACCAGCCATGGAATAGCTTCGTACTTCTCTCTCAACTTTCTTCACTGTACTTTCAACCTTCTTTATTGCTTACATGAGCCGATAATCGAGTGAAAAAAAATTTTTTTTTAGTTTGTTATTTTGCTTGCAAATCCGCAAATACACTTACTTCATACCGAGGGATATGATGTCAGACATTTACGAGCCAAAAATCTTCATTCTCTAGCACTTTGCCCCAATGCCTTGAGCGAGGAAGATTGATTAAGTCAGGACCTCTTTGTTTGTGGATGACGCTCTTGCCCGAGTACGCGCTTCATACACGCTTTCACCCCGGCGCAAAGTTTCTTCTTTATCCTGCTTTAGAAGATATTTGTAGATAGTATTCCAGCCCTTGCGAAGACTCACACTACATTGTTGGCCATCAAACTCCGGATATGCTTTGCGTATCCTTTTGGTTGCTTTATGTTTACTTGCATCTTTGTTCTTCCGAGATGGAAATGATAGCCTCTACCACTACGCTTTTCTTTAGCAACTAACTATGACGCTATTATAAGTGAAAATGTTACGCGCAACCTAAATTGTGGTTCTGTTTCACGTTTCTCAGCATGAGATAGTGTCATAGCATGATGTATATTTATTCCCTTCATAATCAGAACCATAAGAATTGTCGGGGGGACACGAAAAGGAGTAAGGCGCCTGACATACTTTAAATAGGATTCGGTATTAAATCAATTTGTAGCTGCGGGTGAAGATGAAACGGCAATAGCTCCTGCAAAAACCACTAAAAAAAGCATAGCAAATAGGTTAAGACCTCACAAAAGTAAACCTAAGACGTAGCAAAAAAAAAAAAAAAACTAAAATTAAAAATAAAAATAAAATGGACTGAAGAGAAGCACGTATTACCGCAACGTAGCAATGCCCGAAAAATAAACGGAAAAAGAAGTATCAAGGTTAGATCCAAGACCCGGGGGGGTACGCCGCCCCACCGAAAAGGGGATTTGACAAATTCCCTCTCAATAATTATTTCAATAAATCAAACCATTTCTCGAAAGTCGAAGCCTGATCTCTTTCGAGCAAGAAGAGAATAAAGAACGTCTCTTTAGCAGCAGAAGCTAGAAAACAGAATCCGGAGCTTTCGCCAGGACCTGGATCCGGCTGAAAAGTAAGATTTAAATCGAAAGTAGTACCTTCTTCCAGCCGCCAAGGACAATTGAAAAATCGAAAACAGTATCCTTTCGGGCCGGGGAGAACGTTTGGGTCAAGAACATTATCATTCTCCTGCATAATAGTTACCTCTCAAGTAAAACCTACTTATTCGTCCTACCCTTCCAACCGGGGTTTCCCTACAACAAAATTCAAAACTATTTTATTACTTTCCAACCAAGCACTAATTATTAAATCCAATTTGGATTTGTTCTTTGTCAAACGGTAACTTATGTATGGCTTCACACAAGATTTTAAATTATGGGTTAAACTCGTGGAACCTCCATCAGTTTTACGAATTATCTCGAAGAAAAAAAATTTAACCGTTTTATTAAATTAAATGAACTTTCCACAACCCTTGATTGAAAAGTTAAAGACTTGTTTTACAGTCGGATAAATTCAATCTTCGTTCTCCGACTTCTACTTTTATCTTGAATGAATTATACATTGCCAAAAGCTCCTGAAATCTTGAATCCATCTTTTTTGGAGATTCAACACTTAAATTAAACTTTTTTACTGTAGAAGACCGTTCATCTTTCACATCTTGATGAATGACCTAATTATTAATCTGTTTTTGTATCAAATGAAACTTCAGAGAATAAAATTTCCTTCTTCGTGAGGAGGTAGTAGGAATAGAACCCAGTTATACCAGTGTTGAACCCATAGCTAAGAGCATATATTCTTTCGGTTCAACATGTCAATACGATTAGAACCTAATACACACCAATCTAGCACAAACTTGTTCTTAAGGGAAATAAAGTATAACGTTAAGGCAAGTACATCCCTGACTAAATACCACAGCTCCTATACTCAATTACAACCAAATTTACCCAGATATTAAAGAGCTTCTGAACCATAAATCTTCAGAGGAGCCCGAGGAGCTTCTCGAATCAGCCTCTCCAGTCTTCGCTGCTTCAGTCGGGGAGCAGAGTAGGGCCATTTCTTCTCCGGCCCCTTGCGGCGGCAAGGACTGTTATATTTCTGGCAAAGACGGTTGGTTCTTCATTTTCCCCGATTTGAGGAGGTGTTTCCGCTTGTGGTAAGAAATTCAATCTTTTGAGCCGCGAGACTCTGTCTTGTAGTAATGACAACGGCACAGAGTCTTCGGGTTCATAAATTTGGTTTTAATTCTTTGCCAGTTTTTTTTTAAGTCGGGCCATTCGCCTTTTTGCTTCTTGCGAGGACCGTTCTATTTGGTCCAAAGTATGGCTTCTGCTTCTTCTTACTACTTGTTCTCGATCATTTCAAGAGGTATCCCCCCCCCCCTACAGGAACAGCACAACAATAGAAAGAGGATAATCTTAGTACGAGCAAACTGAACACCCCCGCAGTGCTTACACCTCTCGGCGGTGCTTACACCTCTTGCTTCTCGAAGTGATGTTCTTTCACCTTTAATGAAAACTTGTACGGAGAAGGATTTTCCTGCCGATGCTTTCAGCAGTTCCTCCATACCAAGTTTAAGCTCTCCGGCGCTGCTATGGGCATAACAACCAGTACACCATAGGTTGACCTCATCCAGTCCTCTTTACTAGAGTATAATTATGGCGGTTCTTTCGAACCAAGGGTGGATAGGAACCAAACCGTCTTACAACGTTCTAATGGGGCGTGTTAGCTCGCCGCTTGTAGGTGCGGAAACCGAAAGAATATCTTCTTCACTATTCATTACTTTCAAGCTTCTAGGCAAACGGGTCGCACTAATTCCGCACCTTCTAGCATAACCATTTACTTTTGCTTTGATATAAACCATGATCCCATTATGGATGCAGTAGGAATTTAACCTACTGAACTACTAGGCATCCATACGCAATCTTTTTTTTTTACAGCAAGAATTAATGCACCTACTGAATTGCCCAAATTATTGCGGCGCAAAGCTGCTATGCAATTACGTAGTAATGGCATTCCCGATCTCGATCTATCATTCAGAATAAGAAGATTCCTCCTCAAATTGATGTAACGATTTATAGTAACGTAAGCGAAGCGCGTCGCTGGTTCAATATTGGCAGAACGCCTGGGGGAAGTGAAAAACAAGCACCAGCGCCAGAAGCTTTTGAAGAAGGATAAAAAAGAGCACGTTCTGCTGGACATAATAGAGGACAAATCAAGGGACTCACAAAGCGTGCAAGTAATAAACTAAAGTTTACTCAAAATGCAAAAAAAAAAAAACTTGGAATTGCTTTGTTACTCTCTTAACCTAATAACTTATTAACCCCTTGTAAAAATAACTACTTTTAAATAAAGTATTCTGGTTTATGGAGTTTCAAGGAACCCAATAAAGCGTAAAGAAGCCCTCTTCCCTTCGGTCGAAGTGACCCCTCGGAGCTCGAATGGGCCCAGCCCCCATAACCCCTTCGTTAACCTTCATTCCTCCTTACCCCTTCAATTACCTTATTCAGGCGCAAAGTTTTCTCCGTTAACAAAAGGTCAAGTGCCACTTCGGGCCTTGGTAGTTTTTATTACCGGAATTGGTAAAATAAACCAAGCTGCGCCTTTTTTTCGCGCCCCAGGTCGGCGGCAAAGTCCACCAAGCGCGCTTTACTCCCTTTCTTACCTTCGCCGCCCCTCCCTCATTTTGCTAATCTATCAATACTGTCCTATTCCTGGGCATACCTATGTAAGTCCTCTAAGGTCTTGAATTGTAAATAGCAAAAATTAAAGCCATCTCAGACTGGAACCAAGGTAAAGCCCTTTCATAATCCTAATAAGCTATTCAGTATGCTACCAATTATGCAGATGAGAGTGCACAAAAGGCCACACCTCGAGACTTCCGGGGGTCGGAATAATTTTCGGGGATGAAGCAGAGAGAGGTTCGAAGAAAGCCAAAATAAAAATTTGATAAGCAATAAATAAATCCAATTTATCAACAGGCATTACCACGAGGCTTAAGTTATAAATCGCGTAATTGATCAAATCAACTGCTATTTCTAAGGTGCCTTTTCCGAAAGGGCTCCTATGGTAAAAATTAAAGAACTATTATCAGCTACGATTACAACCTTGACAAGCCGCCTAGTAATTAAATTTGATGCAAAAAATATCAGCGGAGAAAGTAAGAACTACGGTGAAGAAATGATGAAATTTTTAATTGTCAGAAAGGTTCGAAGATCTTGGTTTCACGGGTTGTCTAAAAAATTAACATTCGACTTAATTTTGACAAGATTTTCCGTGGAACTTGGGGAAAAAAACCACGGTAATCAAATGTCTCTGTTAATTCAAAACAGATTTTTTAAAAATCCCACGAATTGCCATTATTAGTGACAGCGTCCAAAAAAAGAATTTTCCAATATTTTATCGGTCAATTTTGAAACGAAAGTAATTTATTATTTTGGCGCACCATAAGTTTAAGAAATGGCTAAGTAACATAAGGGTAATGTATTGGATTGCAAATCCTAGAAAGATGGTTCGAATCCGTCCTTAGCCTACTTTACGATTAGAACGTTCCCGGTGCTGCTGACCCATCTATTATCTAAGGCCAAAGACCTTGACCACAGATGCTTGAATTACAAGCTTCACTCTGTGTTTAAAGAAAGTGTATTTGAACCACTGACACCCAGATTTTCAGTCCTTCGTGTAGGAATTGTAATATTTGGTAGTAATACTGCCATTAAAGAAGGAAATATTGTCAAGCGCACTGAATCTATGATGGAAGTTACTGCTGCAGGAAAGACCATGTTAGGTCGTGTAGTTAATGTGTTAGGATCGAAGATTTGATGGAAAAGGTGCTTTAAACGCTGTAGAACGAAGACGTGTAGAACTCCGTTCCAGGGATTATTGCACGTAAATCTGTGCACGAACCCCTGCAAACAGGATTAAAAGCAGTAGATAGCCCTCCCAATATAGGTCGTGGTCAACGCTTGCCATAGGAGACGGACGAACTGGAAAGACTATAGCTATTGATACCTTATCAAACCAGAAACAAATCAATGCACGGGGCACCTCTGAGGGTGAAAGATTGTATGGTGTGTATGTACCGATTGGAGATAAACGTTCAACCGTGGCACAATTGGTTAAGATTCTTCCAGCAGAAGCGGGTGCTTTGGAATATTTCATTATTGCAGCAGCAGCTACTGCTTGGGATCTTGCTCCTACGCAAGAATTCTTGGCACCATATTCAGGTTGTGCTGTGGGATAATATTCTCGAGATAATGGAATGCACGCATTAATAAGTTATGAGGATCAGAGTAAGCAATCAGTGGCATATAGCCAAATAATGTCGTTATTACGTCGACCACGGGGGCTTGAGGTTCGAAGAACGGCAGGAGATGTGTTCTATTCATCTCGTTCATTAGAAAGAGCTGCTGAAGGGTCAGATTCTTCCGATGCGGGTAGGTCGACCGCATTACTTGCGATTGAGTGCAACCTACCGGGGCGTAGTTTGATCTAAAAAATGAGAGGAAGAGAATTCGATGACAGGCAAGACCGAATCACGGCGAGAAGCAACCCCAAAGACCAGAGCGTTAGGAGGAGAGGACGAGGTTCGAAGAACGGAGTCCAAAAGAAGCCCATAAAAAAGTATTCTCCGCCCGCTATTAACCTAGTTCAATGGGTAGCAGCAGCATTGTCTCAGCACAATGAGAGCTTTTAGTATAAGCATCATATACTTTACTCAAAAATCCGCTCAGGCTGCGTTCATCATCCACCGCGGTATGGGTGTCTACTATGCTCGTTCGAGCATGGTTGATACTGGGAGCGACTCTAGGCTGCTGTAGGCTTACGCTCTCGCTACGATAAATTGTTCTAAAAAGAAAAAGAAGGTTCGAAGAAAGGGCCACGCCGATCCTCGGATGCTGATGTCCCCAGTAACTTAAAAAAAAACATAGAATAAAGGTACTGGAACGAATTCTGAACTACATACGGAACTTCGGAATGGATGAACGCTAGAACGAGGAAATACGAAAATATCTCTTCGCTCATTGCGTGCAAAGATAATCCAATCTAAACCTAGCATGGAACAACATAAAAAGCGAGCCAGGTAACTCAACCACCAGGACAACCCCTTAAATTATGGGACGTCGAGATGAAGTGGTTTAACGACTCTAGTTTTAACCCTTTTCGCGGGACTTATCTCTATTCCCCGGCCAGGACAGTTGATATTATAGGGTAGCAAAAAAATCTTCCTACCGAAGATAGGGAAACGCCAGAAGTTGGATGTGATGAAACCCTTTTGGGCGTTTGAAGATAAGAAAACGCCAAGCGTTCGAATAGAAGGCTCGAAGGCGGCGGTTATCAGCCGAATAAAGCCGAGCGGCCCCCAATTGATACTTGTTTTATTCCCTGAGGGCTGGAAGAAGCTGACCCTGCTGGGGAGCGTGCATTTTTTTATTACCTTCTCAACTCATGTGAAAGATCCAGGTTTGCCACTGAAAAACGTATTCTTGTACTCGTTTACAGTTCATGGCTCGCCAAGTGGTGTCTTTCATCTTTTAATTCTTCTATTTCCGAGCCCTTTGAAGCATATGTTGTGTTCCGTACTTATCTTTTCGTTGAACGTATGGGCACGTCAGCATATACAGCAAATATGGAGGGGGGTCGAAGCTTTCTGCCCAATTGTACCAAAGGTGAGAGGGCAATAATCTTTCCTTTGATAATACCAAAGGTGAAACAATAATACCTCACTTGATAAGTATCTCTGAAAGGCTATCCCACACATTCAATCAAGGTTGTTACTGCAAAGCCGTTTTTGGTAAATGGATAATATATTTTGGTCTTGCCAAGACTGAGTCGCCTGTCTTCCCGAGAAGGACGTTTTTTTTTAATTCAATCCTCAATGATCTTTGCTTTCCTAATTGGCCTGGCCTTCGACCTCCTCTTCCTCCTTCCTCCGGTCAGTGCGTAAGTCTAGTCTATGTACGAGATATGTCTATTGTATATAATAGCTATGCTTATTGCGTTTACAATAGCTATGTTTAGTCTTTGCGGTTCGTTCCGAAAGCTAGAGACCAGTGACAGGGAGTAAGCGCTCAGTGAGGCGGCTGAGAACCTCGCGTCGGGTCAGTCGTTCGCTTGGCTAAGTCCTTGCCTTCGGCCAGTCGTTCAAGCTTTGGTCCGACGCTTGGCTCAGGTTAGATGAAAAACCTGGCTTCGCTCGTGGAAGAACTGCTGAAAGTACAGCCGGGTAAAAAACTATGGCTACGCTCGCCCTCACAAGGTTCGTAAATCTCCCTGGCTTAGCTCGTAGTAGTAGATAAGATCCGGTGCAGGGTAAATCTCCCTCACATGGTTCGGCGTAAGAAGGCTACTTTGGCGAAGCTGAAGAAGGAAAAAGCATTGCGGGCTGCTGGCTTGTGAGTAAGGGACTATGGCCTTTGAGAAGTAAAATTTCCTGGCTCCGCTCGAATTCATGAGCTCGGTTCGCTTCGATCGTAAGGTAGGCACTCCGAAGGCTTCGGATGATGTTAAGGCAAACAACTTGCTTCGCTCGTAGCTAGAGCACTCCCGGCATAGCTCGTGAAAGCACTTGCATTGCATCTTCAAGAATCGCCGAGTAAGCAATAATTTTCTTGGTTAATTGTCCGGAACTGGGACAATAAGAAGTGTAAGCGAGATCATCATATATAAAGTAACTCAACAACCTCAACAGTCAGAATCAGCTGAAATTCGAAGAAGGTAAACCGTGTGTTAGTGCCATTCCGGATAGACCGTAGCAGGTATTTTTTAAGGACTTATTATTCGCTCATCGCTCGAAATCCCCACCAAGTGCAACGCTTCGCTCAGATAATGTAAGAATAGAGAGCTCTGGCTGGACACGAAGTGTTCCTTGGTGGGCTTTGGAAAAAAAATTTATTCGGCTATAGTTACCTATAGTAATAAACCCTGCGGGTGCCCTTTACTCTCATACCCCTGCGATTTTTGTCGACGCTCGTACCCGGATCAGATGGTGGCTACGATGGAGGTGTTGAGGATCGTAGATCGACTGGTTATCCTGGAAGGAAGTTGCAATCTCGAGGTCGCCCTTGACATTGCAAAATACATGTTCAGATAGGATGTCCTTCACAAGATCATCATTGTATTTATTCGCAAGGTCGGGAATGAATACCGCGCTTTGCTCAGCAGTTCGGATTATCCATCCGTCACACGTTCTATTTTTACTAAAAAAACAAGTGAATAGCGCTTCTTGTTCACATTCATTTGCAAGAAGTAAATGATTGTCCTTGTTGGCACAATGAAAAACTGATGTAGAATAATCATCATATATTAGAAAAAGTTCCATCGATTCGCTTCTTCAGGGATCGGATCAGAGAAGGAACCCCTTGTCCCATAAGGGTTAATCATCGTCTATAATACGGATCCATCGATTCGCATTCATCGTCGAACTTAATCTTGGGAAATTCGCTATACGATGATGAGTTATCGTAAATAGAATGAATTGAATACAGATCCTTCGATTTGCATTCATTGTTGGTGGTTGAGCAGGGCTTTGTCCTTGCGCAGAGAAGGCCAAGCCCAAATTCGCCACCTATGTCCTTGCAAAATTTAACACCAAATCAATGAGATGGTATTCGTTTCAGCTCGTTAGATAATGAAAGGTTAACATATATAATGTCTCATCGAGGTTTTCCCTCCTCTTATTCATAGGTTTAATACGATTTTATTTTTTTCTTCGATTGACGAATTTACGTTTTAATAAATGTAGGTGTCTCTTTCCCGAAAAGACCTAGTTCGTGAACTCTGGTAACACGCTGCTTTTTTACTGCCCTCATCTCGGGATAGGCTTATCAGCTGCAACCAATAGCTTGCATGTGACTAATAAAGTCACCACGCAGTAGACGTTGCTTCCTCGTTCCAGGGATACACGGTAAGTATTGGTAATAGCTGTCGTTGTTTTGTTCTTGAGGATGTTGCCACGACTTAACAGTACGCAATTGCTTTGCAGCCGCCTGGCCTGTGGCAGTCGACCAACATCGCCAATGACGCGACTCAGAAAATAAATACTGCTTCGAGCCTGAACGAAACCCCTTCGCCAAAGGGCGGCCGCTGTTTTCCATCCGCGGAACTCGATGTACCTCGGTCCGAAACGGCAAACAGTACCGAGAAGCACAAATATTCAACAAAAAAGGCAAAACAAATGAATGAAAACAATTTGAGAAATAGCATTATTGGCAACTGGAGTTATTCAACCAAAGCTCACCAAAAAAAAATGGTTTTCCTTCGTGCTCGGCTTTATCGAAAAAGGAAGCTTCTTTTCATTGCAAGTTTCATAATAAAAATAAGTTAAATCAAAAATGTCTCATTTAAACTTACTAATCGTCGCTTATTCTTGTAGTGAACTATTCTTATTGTTAAATGTTCCATTCAAAATATCAAGCTTATTGTTAGTTATCCTACCCAGTGTTCTTCGTGTTTTATGCGTGACTGAACTAGCCAATAAAATCGTGCCATTAATCTTGAGTTATTTGGCGCAAATTTTACCCCAAAAGTAAAAGCATTTTCTGGCTCTCATATTTATAGTTGCTTTATCCAGTTACTTCTCAATTGTTTCTCTCAGTATGTGTTTGGTTACAATATATAGACCTGTTTTACTTTGTATGGGGCATAGATGATTTTGGATGTAAAGGTATAGTAGGTTTCATGGTGGTAGTCACAGGACTCACTACCAACTTGCTTCCAGCCTATGTATTTTCAGTACTTTTGTGGCCTTGTTGCTTCCAGGATGTTATATGTTCTCATTGGCATGGATGCTAGCTAGAAGAAGTAGATAAAATTACTTTATTCGAAGTAGGCAGGCCATTGGCCAGCCAAACCGCCTGTTTGTTTATGTTGCTTAAATGCAAGAAAAGTATCCTTCTACTTTTAAAACAATTAATTATTTGAGCTTATAGAGAGAAGAAAAGGCAAACATTCCTCCAAGCTGGATGAAAAAAATAAACGAAAACCTTGGTAAAAGAACAAGAACCAAAACTGGAAGCATTTTTTATTCATTCTCTATTAATTCTCCGGTCTGTTCTTGTACCACATTTCCATTCTGCTCCTTAGGGCTGTTTAAATACATCATTTATTTATTGGGTTTTGTTGCTTCGAGTAAATATCCAAAAAATCTGACTATCTTTCTTACCCAAAAGGGAAAATGATTTACTCATCCAGCTATTAAATTTTTGTTTAACCTGATCACTGAGCTTTTCCTGTGTTTTTATAGCCCTTTTTTATTTTATATAAAACTAGTATTATTATTATTTAGGAATGAGGGATTGGTTGTCATAATTTAAGAACATTCTGTGATTCTGATTGGAGGAGGTTGAGTCAAAGATTCGCCTGATTTAAATAGCATCGTATTCGAGGAGTCAAAGATTCGCAGGGAATCCCGGATCGACGTCGAGGCAGATCTGAATATGGTGCGGAAAAACCCAAAGATGAGATATGAATCTATTTGTAAAATCCTCGAATTTTCGCTTTTTTGGTTCATCAGCAAACTCTTCATTCAGTTGCGGCGTTCGACCGACCCTGATTGGTTTTTTAACCAATCAAGAATACTTTCAAAGAAGGTGGGAACGTTGCGTGGAACAGAAAGCTTTTCTGCGCTTCGCTCATTCCATCGTAGATATTATTTTAGCTATGCCGCCCATCCTGCGGGGCTTTTGTCATCAAGACCTAGGGCCGTTTCAGAATCGCGGATACTACTAACTCTATTATTACGGAAAATCGTGGTAACCACTCAAGATGTAAAATTGATAAATTATTCCAGTTCAGTAATAATACGTCCACCCACTGGACAAACGTTTGGCTTTCGTCTTGTTAGATGTATTATTCATCATTTCCTATGATTTAGCGGGAGCTGCTATTATAGGTCCTGGAAACGTATGAGCGTTCTTTGATTTATTCCGTGGCGCGAAATCCATCACGGGCTAAGCAATTTCTTGGTTATGCTGCCACCCGGCACGGTTCTGCTTTAACAAAAGCTATGGCCTCGTTTGCCTAAATTAAGGCGTCTTTAATATTATCCGCTTTTCGAAATAATATTAAAATGAGGCACCTAGCCGGCCAATAAAACCAAACCTGCTGCTAAGATGCAGCAGGGCTCGAGGCAGTGCGGCGGCTGAGCCCTTGCCTGTGGGGCACGAGTAGAGAAAAAAACACTAGTTTAGGTTTGCGAATGATCGCGTTTATCCTTATTTTCCTCCGGTCTACGATTTTTCCTCGCTAAGGAACCGGCAGCGCCCTTCCATTCCCGAAAAACCGCCATGTCAAGGTAAGCCGGCCCCAGCCGCCTCGCTGCGGGTTCCCTAACGGTCTCTAGCTAGCTATCTTTACGTGTTCGCCCATCAAGTAGCTTAGCTGAATGATGGGGCCCAAGCCTGAGGGCAGCTGCAAAGCGCGCAGCCCCACCTAATGCAGGCTGCGATGCCTGGGAACCGAAAGAGAACCATAGCCACCACCCCGCCGCCGGTACATGCGGACACTTTTTTTTCGCGGTACACTGTGGTAAGTCCGCCTACTTTTCTAGTCACACTACTAAGACCACACTACAGCAATTTACCCAGTTTACCAAATACCCAGCTTACCATAGGCAACAGCCGGGGGGGGGTAGGTAGGACCATAAAGGTGAAGCCTTGTTCACAAGCCGGCGGAGGATCGAAGATCGCTCGGCATGCGACTGCGTAAACCTTACGAGACCGATCCAGTTCAGTCATGGTTGGTGGAAGACCCCCGAGGGGCTTAGCATTACAAACACCATAAATCTGCACTCGCCCCTTGGCGGTCGGGGGCTTCGCTATCGCCACATCTCTTGACTCTATTACTTGATAGAGAGAGCTGGCAGCTGGGCTTATAGTTTAATTGGTTGAAACGTACCGCTCATAACGGTAATATTGTAGGTTCGAGCCCTACTAAGCCTATTCTCTACTTGCTATATCCTTCCGTCCTTCAAGCTCGTTCTGCCTTGCTGCTTTTCCCATATATAGTGGGGGGTGCGGCGGGTTGTGATCCTGAAAAATTCACAGGTGAAAGCCAATGCCCCGGGACCTTGGGGCTAATTATTAATTCCGCACGAAACGGGGTAGTTGCGGCCTTCGGCCCTTCCATGGGCAAGCCGGAGAACGCGTTATTATTTTTCCACCTCGGACTTCGAATCTCCAATAGCCTCATTCCGTAGTGGTATGGAGACCGCAATGCTATCCATAGAGTGGTGCTGCATCCGATCCGTCACGATCGGGCTAGGTTCGTCGTGGCCCCCGAATAAAGAGAGCCCTACAAGGGCACATCTACGCCGAGTGGCAGACCGGTCAAATTTGGTACCCCTTAGATGATTTACTGGACAATCAGGAACCATCACCAGGGATGCCCTTCGGGGGGGGGGTGGCGCCCGCGAAGCTTGTAAGAGGACTACTCCTACCCATTATCTGGATGGAGGGTCTCATAAGTGGAGTAAACATTTGGCGGGCGGATGAGAAGCGTCTCCTCTCACAGAGATTACTTTGGGCCTTGTCAAGCGAATAGCACGGTAAAGCCGAACAACAGAGCTACTCGACTATAAGGGGGGTTTGGGAGCCGTATGAGCGGTAACGTTCCTTAAGTTTATCCGATAGGAGCAGCAGAGGGAGATGGCCGCTTCTCTCATTTCCGCTCATTGTTATCACACATGGAGTATAGCCAAGTGGTAAGGCATCGGTTTTTGATACCGACATGCAAAGGTTCGAATCCTTTTACTCCAGCTTTATGCAATTATTATGAACTCTACGTTGGTCGAAGCCGCTACTAAGTCCGTGAATGTATTTTTAATTTTAATCTAATTTGTGAAAAGAAAAGCAAGCTAACGTCAAGAACTACGCAAGCCTCCCAACGAAGCCAGAATAGAACCTCTCCCACAGAAAAATAAAAGGAATAAAGGGAGGGGGCAAGGTCCTCCCCATTTACCCTATCCAGAAGGGTGGGCTTCGCCACCAACCAATGGTAGTTTCATTATGGTAGTATACCAGTCTGTTTAAAAACTTCCAGTTCCAATCAAAGCTTATGGATCCGTAAAGAGATTATTGGTATGTATAGCCACTTTGGTGGTGGTTTATTCCAGCAGCCAGTTACTTCCGGACGAAGAGTGGTAATAATGTTTCAATCTGTCTTGCGAGCCTGCCATCGCCAAAAAGGATGAGACGCTGCTCCGGCGAATTGGAATTACTTTCGGTCGAATATAACCTGCTCTCTATCCGGCCGGTGCAAACTGCTGACACGCACGAGCGCACGCCATCAAGCTCTCTGCCTGACACTGGTCCAAAGTGGACAGGCCGGATCTAGGGTCGGTGCCACACTAGCATGATAACGGATTACCCACATCAATCACTGGGAACAAAGAACTAAACGACATACCTAATCAGCAACGCGCGGCCGGCCCATCTAGTAAGAATAGCGGTGAGATCCTGGAACATACACCCCCCGGTAAGTCGTCGGAGGATCCGGACGACATACCTGCTGCGCCTGTTCCAGGCAGCCTAGCAATAGGCTGGAACAGCGAACACAAAGAAAGCAACGGGAAAGGAACCTATGCAGCATCTGCCATACCTTCGCAGGTTTTACTTGACATCGTTTACATACTAAGCCCCCGCCAGTAGCGGAGGTGTCCGAATTCGTGCGGAATGATAGGGTTGACGCCTGGGGTCCTATTCATTATTTTTGGATTTCGTCCCTCCGAACGCATGACAGTCCATGATCTAAGCTATATTACCGAAGCAATATGAACATTTTTTTATAATAGCCCCACTGAGCCGAAATCCCTGGTCAATAAGCCGCCGCCCAGCAGGGCCAAATAGCTTAACCGGCACATCTATTCGTAAGCTTCAAGTGCTGAGAGGAGATGCAGTCCCGAACAAACAGCGAAACCCCTTAGTAAGAAGGCACAAGACAAATGTACATTACCAAGCCAGGGAAAAGCGTGAAAGGACCCGGCAGAGGGAGGGTTCCTTTGCATTAATAACGGTATTGTGCAGCAATAGGTGTTGAAAATGAACCGGCGAACCAATCTACAAATAAAACTTCACAATGAATGAGCTCCCACGGCTGGAGACCCTGGCGCAGCGCTCACATCGCCCGCCCCCCCCCAACTGTCACGGTAAGCCAGATATTGCTGTTATTCATGTCTATCTCTTTGCCATAAACTACTATTTATCATCTTAAAAAAAGGAATCAATTGGTGCCTATTATTGATCCACAAAGGAAATAATCTATTCTTTTAGGCTGCAAAATCGATCCCAAGTTCTGATGAAAACCTCAGATTCCACCGCATCCAATCTTCCTTCATCAATTTGCTTGGAAGTTGTATGGATGTGTGATAATTCCAAATAGGCTTTATATTTATGTGGTTAAGCTATAGGTTTTGCTAATAGTTACTCAACGCTGATAGAGGTATATTCTTTCCTTTGTTGGCTTAGCTCACAAGAATAAAATGCATAATAAATTAAAAAATCGAGCTAAATTCAAGGTTTATACTGTATATTTGCTTGCTTTTGTTCACAGCTGTGAAAAAAAAAATACATTGTTGACGTAATAAAGGATGGAACCTCAGCTAATGGATGGGTAACCTCAGCAAATGGAAGAATAAGAGCATGAAGGTGAAAGTGACTGCCCACCCCCCACAGCAGCTAATTATCGTCGTAGGAAGGACTTGCTGAGGAAGGATAATAGCCTTCATTCCAGCATCTTTATGCGGTGACATTCTCTAAGCAATGGTAAAGAAAGTGGATACTTGGCGGTAATTCGGCCCAGTAAAAGTCCAACCCAACCCTAAAAAAGGAAATTTAAAAATTCCTCATGACAAATACTGATGGGTTTATAAAAAAGGTAAAATTTACTATATTTTTCGAAGATTTCTCAATCTGCCACGGTGGTGCTTTTAGTCTTTTATAACTTTCATTCAATTTATTATTTTTGTAATAGGCTTTATCCCTAGAGCTCATAGGTCTATCTTTCTTTTGGCATAGGTCTTTCATTCCTTTCTTGCCTTTATCATTCCCAAACTTTGTTTTTTAAATCTGCTTTTTTTGCGAAATTGCTTAATAAAAAGCATTATATAAAAAATGTACATGAATTTACTCTGTTACAGTTCATGACTAAAGAATACTCATTATAAACATAAGCGCGGGAGGTGACCGTGAATAATTTACCGTGGCTGGAAAATGCCCCGGCACCTTGGGGCTAATCCCTACGATACGGGGGAGCCAAGTAATTTCCCTCCCATCCCACCTACACAGCAGGACAAGCTCTTTGGACGGAAATGCTATTTCTCCATTTTGGACTTAGAGGATGGAAAGCTTTCTTCGAACCTCATGTTGTAGGGGTATGGAGACCGTAATGCTATCCATAGAGTGGTGCATCCGATCTGTGACGAGTAGGCTGGGTTACGGGCCCGAAAGACAGTCCCACAGAATCGGGGTTTTGCACATCTACGCCAAGTGGCAGACCGGTCAAAATTGCAAGGTTCGAAAAAAGATTTATCGGACAATCAGTAACCATCACCAGGGCTGCCCACGGGGTGGCGCCAGCGAAGCTTGGAAGGGACCATTCCTACCAAGACATGGATGGAAGGTCTCAGAAGCTAAGTGAACATTTGGCAGATGAGGACCTCTCACACAGATTGCTTGGGGGAGGAGTACACCTTGTCAAGCGAGTGCAACGGTAAAGCAGCCGAACAAAACTACTCGACTAGACGGTTGGGAACCTATGAGCGGTAACGCTCACGTACGGTTTTGCAAGGGCAGCGGACGGAGATGGCTGCTTGCTCTTACTCTTGCATTGCAAGGGAATGATACTAAGAAGATGAGACCCTTCGCATTAGTTAAACCTCGCCGAGGCGAATGAATGAGGAGCCTCTAGACAATTATCGGGGCTTCGGTGACCTTTTCGTGTTGTCAACCTTTGGCTTATTGATTATCCGACCAATTCGGCTTTTGGTTGCCAACCTATTTGGCTTGTAGCCGCCGGTGCTTTCCAACTTAGTTACGGCTTGGCTTTATACCCAAACTTATTAGGCTTGTATGTAGGCGGTAAAGGAGTTACTTGTAAATACTTTAATAGCTACAAAAAAGTCACTACAAAAAGAGGAGGTTGTAGGAATGTAGGGAGGATAAGGAGGATGATGATAGATGGATGGATAGCCTGCTTTAGCTTCCATAAAGGTTTGTAGTAACTAGCAATAGAGCTTGCTTCTGCTTTATTAGCTATTGGAGATGGAATGTCGACTGACGGTTGTGTCAATTGATAGACAAATTCCGAACTTTGCTTGATCTTGATTTTGCTTACGTTCCGAGGTAATACTAAGTAATTCCCGCTGGGTGGTTTTTAATTATCACCAGATTGATGTAGGTTCAAGTCCTACTCCAGGAGAATAGGAAGAAAAAACTCTGCGTACATTTCTGATTACAAGAGAGAGCACAATTTTTGGTTTCAACTCTGCGTGCTTTGTTCTATGGGTTGTTGAATTCTTTGCATTCTTTGCCCTTCCATGGGTTGCACTCTATTTTGCCCACTTCGTTCTATAGGTTGTTGAACTTCATTCCGCGTTTGTTCCACGGTAAGGACGATGATCCGTCCGGCAGTAATCACGAACCCTACCACTATGATTATGACCATAGCTATGATGGCGGCTTCCGTGCAAATTTACCCTTTTTTTAACCTGCGGACAAGTCCTGGAGAGCTTTACTCGAGTTGTTTGGGAACATGTGGAGGGCTTCCCGCCCGCCTTAACAATATACTTTGGATCTGTGCTTTTGTTGCTCTGCCAAATCAATATAATGAAAGTTGTTATTATATTTTAACCTGCATATTGATGGCTTAATAAGGAGGAACCGCCTCATATTGGGAAATGCGACATGCCCCTTGATTAGATCTTGCTTGGTATTGCCAAATTGGCAAATCATACAAAAAGTGAGATTTTGTAGTTCAAATAGGGCTTCTGGTTATTGTTTATTTTAATTTGTCTAGGCTATTTATTATGGCGTATAATAGAGGTTTTTTTGAATACGCAAGAACCGGTAAAACCCGTACAGATGCTGATTTTTTAGTTGTATTATTGACATGGTTCGGAAAACAAAAACTCGGAAGAATAAAAATGCAAAGCGTTTCCGTGGTCGAAGGGGGTGAATAAAACGCAAAGCGTTTCCAGGCAAATCCCCATTCCCACCCCCCTACGGCATCCATAATTTGCCAGTCTGGATTTATGGTTGGCTCATGAGCAAGACTTGCAATGGACTCGGTTAATTTTAATTATCCGGGAGAATGCGGCGGAGTACCCACGGCTAAGACGGTAAGACCCCGTGCACCTTCATTAAAATAGAGCAGCTTTGCACTGACAACCTTGATTGAATGTTTTGGATAGGAGGAAGGTGATAACACACCATGTCGCCGCCGATCCTGGATAAAAAAATACCACACCCCCCCCCCCACCACCTCCCCCCCGCTTAAGGATGTCTAACTGCCGAAAAACTGGCGGGACCCCGGCATGGTGGTAGTTTATCTGCTGGGGCATATTAAAAAAAAGTAACGGAGGTGTGCGGCGAGGGTAGGCTCAAGCTAATCCGAAACCTCGTGAGCGTGATGATATAAGCCTGCCTTACGGACGGATCAACTCACCAGTCGAACTTAGACGAAAGAAAGTCGGCCATACTGATCCGATAGTGGAGTGGTTGTAGGTAGTTCATGGGTTTAGAACGTCGTGAGACAGGTCGGTATCTACCGTTGGTTCGATGATATAGGTGTAAAAAGCCAACCAACCCAAGTACGAGAGGACTGGGCTGGGTCAAGAAGATATGCCGGTTGTTGCGCTGCTCTAATATACAGCGCCGGATAGCTAAGTTGAGATGGATGGAAGAACTGCTAAAAGCATTTACAGGGGAATCTCTATACAAGTTCTCACTGAAGGTGAAAGAACATCACCTTTATTAGCGAGAGGTGTAAGCACCGCGAGGTTTTCAGCTTACTCGTACTAATGGAATTCATACAGCATGACCCGCCTCGACGATGGCAATTTTGCAGCCGGGATGTAGGCGATAGTAGGCCTACGCCCAACCGAAAGGTCATAATAAATAAGGGAGGATGGAGTAACCTGGTAACTCGTCGAGCTCGTAACCAGCAATAATGTAGTAGGTTCGAACCCTACTTCCGCTTATGAACGACCATTTAGTAAGGGCAGCGACTGACGACGACCTAAGCCCTTTCCAATGGTCGCTCGCCGCGCCACCTTAAATTATAAAAAGCGTTTCCCCAGGGATTCCTTTCAGTTTGTTCCTGTTCTTTGTCATTACACGTCCGAGTAAAGGCGGCGGCTAACCTACAGTTCTATGGGGTTTTTATCCATCGGCAACAGAAAAGGTAAAGAAAAAAAATGCCTCAACTAGATCAATTTACGTATTTGACGCAATTTGTTTGGTTATGTGTGTTTTATATGAGTTTTTATGTTTTATTATATAACGAGGGATTACCCAAAATAAGTCGAATTCTAAAACCACGAAAACAACTGGTTTTGCCTTCTCCAAAACGGGACGTTGAGCAAAGCATTTACAGTTTGGAACTTTTTTTAGTGATTTTCAAAGAATGCTTTAACACCAGTGTATCCTACCCGTACTCAAGTGTATCTGGAGCATCCAAGTGGTGTAATTCCATGACAAAAAGCTTGAATGCTAATCAATGGCCGCGATTGAATAAATCTCATGTGTGTTCCTTGGGAGAGATTAGTATCTCACCAGTGATCAAAAAAAACACACTCTCCACCATGGGTCCTTCGTATTATCAAACCGCTTATCTAGCTGGGAGTAAAACCACTGCTCCGAACAACATCTATGTTTTACGCGGACGGAGGGCACTTCAAAAAAATAAGTAAGCCTGGAATGGGCTGAAGTAAGTCTTGACCCCTATCCAATTTTTGGGCTAATTCCCTTTTCATACTACCCCCAAATGAGATTATTGCCGAATCTGAGTTTGCTACTCCAACCATTATCAAACTAATACCTATTTCCTTTAGTACTCTAGGTGCTTTTCTGGCGTATAATGTAAATTTTGTAGCAAATTAATTCATTTTCGCTTTGAAAACTAGTACTTTTGGTAATCGACTTTATTGCTTTTTGAATAAGCGCTGGTTTTTTGATAAAGTTTTCCATGACTTTCTAGTGAGATGGTTTTTGCGTTTTGGCTACGAAGTCTCATTCAAAGCTTTAGACAAGGGTGCTATTGAGATCTTGGGTCCTTATGGAATTTCCGTAACATTCCGAAGATTAGCCAAGCAAATGAGTCAACTTCAAAGTGGATTTGTTTATCATTACGCCTTTGTTATGTTACTTGGATTAACTATATTTATGACCATTATAGGTCTGTGGGATTTTCTCTCTTTTTGGGTAGATAATCGATTGTATTTTATTTACATCGTCAGTTTTCTATTTATTAATTTATCTAAACACCACATTAGCACGAACCAAAGACCCAGACTTCTAAATCCTATCATACCATGCATCTTGCCTGGCACGCCATGGGCCCGTGCCTATCTTCTGGGCGAGAGAAGAAAGAGGACCTGAGCTAGCTAGGAAAATGCAAAACACTGGAATGCTGGAACCATGGAATTAACCCGGAGGAGCGCAGACTGCTCGCTCCCTCCCAATATCAAATTTATTCTTTTGTAGCGTCGTCTGCCCCATTATAACCTAGGTTGACTGGGGGTGGTGGGGCCAAAAACTCAAGTATTACCAAAAGAGAAAGTCTTCGCTACACTTTTGAAGTTCTTCGAAAGCAATACCACGAAAGTGAGAAAACATTATCCTTCCTTCATCACCATGGCCTTATAACTAGAATTTCGTGTTAGCACTTGAACGAAAATTACGAAGTGATAACGGCAGCAGCAAGTGTGGTGGTGTTTATGAAGCCGAGTACCAGAGTATGACAAGTTCGGATCCAAGACCAGGAGTCTAAAGAACGTATAGCCATAGCAGACCAAAGGCTAAAAAGAGCATATTTAGCTTTTCAAGCTAGATGGTGAAAGCTATATTGAAAAACTTTTCAAACCAAGGCAATATAAAGACACAATGTTCAAAAGGATAACTTAAGTCCCTAAGGGCATAGCAAAAGAAGATATCTTGTTCTTTTCTCATGAGCCCCGCAGGGCACCTCCTGCCAACCCCCGCACACACGAAATATTGTTCTTTTGTGGTTAGCCCCTGGGCTAAGCCGTACTGAACCCATAAGTATAGAAAGCCCTTCCGGGCACCTCATATAGAAAGCCCTTCCGGGCACCTCCTCCTCAATCTAGAAAACCCTTCCGGGCACCCTTATAAGTATAGTATAGAAAGCCCTTCCCTTAAGGGAAGGGCACCCCCTTAAGAACCCTTACTTAACTTAGTTTAGTTAAACCCGCAGGGCACAGCACTTGAACATCTCATTATTTCTTAGTTTAGCTCCTTGGGACAGTCAAAATCTCTGGGCATGCCATAGTGAAGGCATATAGAAATGCGTTACCATTAGCCCCTTAAACAGGGCTTAGCAGTGAAAAGCTCTCTGGGTTTAGCCCCTTAAACAGGGCATAGCACTTAAACATCTCTTTTGATTTCTCCTGCGGAAAAGAGGGTTAATATTTTTCTGAACATCGTCACATCCGAAATGTGTGTAGGTTTTCCAATTAATTCGATGGAAATCCCGCTGGAAGGTGTAGGTTGATGTAGGTTTTTCAACCTACTTAGAGTGAATGTGTAGGTGGTGTAGGTTTAGCTCAAATCTTTATATAAATTATGCTTAATCTTGTTATATACTCTTATTACGGCATTTGACAAATCTTAAATTTCATTTGAGTTGGAGTGCCACCTTCTTTTGGGAAGGTGGCACTCCACAAACTACTATGTGCTCTTCGGGAGGGAGGGTAGAAAGATATGTGTACTTACGCGCCCTTCGGGAGGGTAGAAAAGATATGTGTACTTACTACCCTGTTTAAGGGGCTCACTACATATATAGATATAGATATGTGCACTTACTTTGCGCCCTGTTTAAGGGGAGGGTAGAAACAAAGATATGTGCACTTACTTTGCGCCCTGTTTAAGGGGCTCACTCCAAAAGAAACAAAGATATGTGTACTTACGGGCCCTGCGGGGCTAACTACAGACAGAATGGGTGGCCAGGAGGGAGCTCCTTTGAGGAGGAGCTCCCGCCTGGCCTGAAGCTGGCATTGTAGGAGGTGGTCACTGGCATGGTGGAAGGTGGCCACTGGCGGAGGCGCAATAACCCTGAGGGATTTAGAGCCAGAAAAGAGAAATCTTCAGCCTGAGACCTTAAACAGGATGTGACGATGTGACGATGTGACGATGTGACGGATCCTCAAACCCTATGTTTGAGGATGTGACGATGTGACGATGTGACGGATCAATGAAAACCCTATGTGTGTTTTAGGGGCTAACTACAGATATAGATATAGATATGTGCCAGTGCTGTGCCCTTTATAGAGGGGCTAACTACAGAGATAGATATGTACTTACGCGCCCTGCGGGGCACACTACCAAAGAAACAAAGATATGTGTACTTACGCGCCCTGCGGGGCACACTACAAATATCTCACCTAAATATCTATTTTGGCGCCGAAAATACATAAGCTGTGAATATTCACCTCAAATAGGCCGAAATAGCTGTGAATATTCACCTCAAATAGGCCGAAATAGCTGTGGTTGGCCAGGTGGGTGCTCCTCCTAAAGCTCCCGCCTTCCCTAGCTGGCATTGTATTCGGTGGCCAGGTGGGTGCTCCTCCTAAAAAGGAGCACCCGCGCCTGGCCTTCCCTAGCTGGCATTGTATTCGGTGGCCCCTACGTACCCTGGCCGCACACTAGCTTGTCTTCACTGGCTGGCCGCACACAAGCTTGTAAGCCAGGTGGGTGCTCCTCCTAAAGGAGCACCCGCCTGGCTGGCCTTCACTAGCTTGTCTGCCAGCTGATTTAAGCTCCCCACTGCATTGGTGAGTCGATTGCCTCTATGGGTAAATCGTGACATTGAA